CGAGACTGAAAAGTGTAGTCGATGGACAACAGGTTAATATTCCTGTACCGTTTATTATTGGCACCAAAGGACGGAGCAAGCTAGGTCAGCCAGGTGTTGGTTTCTGGTTCAAATGTCTGAAGTTATGAGAAATAGAGACAATATTTCGAGCTAAAGCATGAGTACAAGGCACCACGGTGCTAAAGTGATTGAAGTTATACTTCCTAGAAAAGTTTGTAATGCCTTAAATAATAAACGCCTGTACCCTAAACCGACACAGGTAGGTAAGTAGAGTATACTAAGGGGCGCGAGATAACTCTCTTTAAGGAACTCGGCAAAATGACTCCGTAACTTAGGAAGAAGGAGTACCCTTTACAGGGTTGCAAAAACCAGACCCAAGCGACTGTTTACCAAAAACACAGGTCTCCGCTAAGTCGCAAGACAACGTATGGAGGCTGACGCCTGCCCAGTGCCGGAAGGTTAAGTGAGTTGGTTCGTCTAACGACAAAGCTAGCAATCGAAGCCCCGGTGAACGGCGGCCGTAACTATAACGGTCCTAAGGTAGCGAAATTCCTTGTCGGGTAAGTTCCGACCCGCACGAAAGGCGTAACGATTTGGGTACTGTCTCAAAGAGAGACTCGGCGAAATAGACATGTCTGTGAAGATGCGGACTACCTGCACCTGGACAGAAAGACCCTATGAAGCTTTACTGTAGCTTGGAATTGGGTTTAAGTTTTTCTTGCGCAGAATAGGTGGGAAGCTAAGAGGCCAATCTTGCGGGAATGGTGGAGCTAACAGTGAGATACCACTCTAGGAAAACTGGAATCCTAACCTTGATTGCCGTTAGCCGGCCAAGGGACAGTTTCAGGTGGGCAGTTTGACTGGGGCGGTCGCCTCCTAAAAGGTAACGGAGGCGTGCAAAGGTTTCCTCAGGCTGGTCGGAAATCAGTCGTAGAGTGTAAAGGCATAAGGAAGCTTGACTGCAAGACTTACAAGTCGAGCAGGGACGAAAGTCGGCCTTAGTGATCCGACGGTTCCGAGTGGAAGGGCCGTCGCTCAACGGATAAAAGTTACTCTAGGGATAACAGGCTGATCTCCCCCAAGAGTTCACATCGACGGGGAGGTTTGGCACCTCGATGTCGGCTCATCGCATCCTGGGGCGGTAGTACGTCCCAAGGGTTGGGCTGTTCGCCCATGAAAGCGGTACGCGAGCTGGGTTCAGAACGTCGTGAGACAGTTCGGTCCATATCCGGTGTAGGCGTTAGAATATTGAGAGGGGTTCTTCCTAGTACGAGAGGACCGGAAGGAACGCACCGCTAGTGTACCAGTTATTGTGCCAACGGTAAACGCTGGGTAGCTATGTGCGGCAAGAATAACTGCTGAAAGCATCTAAGTAGGAAGTCTTCCTCAAGATGAGTATTCTCTCCATTTTAAATGGGTAAGGTCACGGTAAGACTAACCGTTTTATAGGTACCAAGTATAAGTGCAGCAATGTATTCAGCTGAGGTATACTAACAGACCGAGGGCTTGATACATAATCCTTTTTATATACTTTTTTAATTTTGCTTTGGTGTTTATAGCATAGTGGAACCACTCCGATCCATCTCGAACTCGGTTGTTAAACGCTATAGCGACGATGATACTGAAAGAGAAGTCTTTTGGGAAAGTAGTTCAATGCCAAAGCCATAATATAGCCAGATAAATATTTTATATATTAACACTATTATGAATAAAATTATAGATCTAAATAATATCTCTCAGAATGCAGCCTTTTTAATGTCAATTTCTTCTATGATGTTTTATTGGTTTAATCTTGCGTTTCCTCGTTTAAAAATTTTATTAAGTTTAGCTCAACAAACAAGTTTATTGACTATTTTTTCTGTAACTTATATTTTAGGATCCAGATGGGTAATATATCAATATTTTCCTTTAAGTAATTTATATGAATCTCTCCTATTTTTAAGTTGGGGCTTGTTAATGGTGCATAAAGTAGTTGAATATAACTTCAAGAATTCCATTATCGGTTCTGTTATACTACCTTTAGTTATGTTTATTATTGCTTTCACAAGTTTCTCTTTACCTACTGATATGCAACAAGCATCTCCTTTAGTTCCTGCATTAAAATCAAATTGGTTAATGATGCATGTAAGTGTTATGATTTTAAGTTATGCAACCTTAATGATTGGATCTATATTATCTATTTTATTTCTAGTAATTTCGAAAGGTAAAGAAGTTGCTATAAAAGGAAGTTCTACAGGATACACACCTAGAACGCCCAATTTGAGTTATAATTTATCTATTTCTTCGGAGAAAGCTAACAAAGGATCCGATATCACTTCAGGTATGAAATTAGATCAACTAACTTTATTAGAAAGTATTGATAATTTAAGCTATAGAATTATTAGTCTTGGTTTTCCGTTATTAACTCTTGGTATTATTTCAGGTGCTGTATGGGCCAATGAAGCTTGGGGATCTTATTGGAGTTGGGATCCTAAAGAAACTTGGGCTTTAATTACATGGCTTATATTTGCTACTTATTTACATACTCGTATCACCAAATCTTGGCAAGGGAAAAAGCCTGCAACTTTAGCATCAATAGGTTTCTTGATCATTTGGGTGTGTTATTTAGGGGTTAATTTTATAGGTAAAGGATTACATAATTATGGATGGGTCTTATAGCATTAAATTAATTCACGATACTACCTAATAGAAATCACTTACTACATCTACGGTTTTTTACTTCAAAGTAATTAAATAAGTCCAATTACTTACATCATTGTAAGTAATTGGACTTATTTAATTTAATATAGGATCTATAATTCAGCATATAAAAACTATTTAATTTTTGTTTTTAATGACTGTTTAAGAATAATTATTACGCAAGTACGCCGTACTAATTTTTGATTCTCTAGTTAGTGATATTTTACCTGTTCTAGCAATTTCTGAAATACTATATTTGTTTAGTAATTGTTCAAATGCAACAATCTTACCAGGATCACCTGTAATTTCTACTATAATATTATTTTCAGATATATCTACAACTAAAGCTCTAAAAATTTTAATAATATCTAATATGTCTTGTCTATGAGAGCCAGTTTTGATCTTTAATAAGACTAATTCTCTTTCAACAGAAGGAATATCCGTTACGTTTTTTACCTCTAAAACATTAATTAATTTATAAAGCTGTTTTATTAACTGTTCTATTGTCCTATTATCTCCAGGAACTACCATGACAATTCTTGAAATCCCTTTTTGTTCTGTAGGGCCTACTGCTAAACTTTCAATATTAAATCCTCTTCTAGCAAATAAGCTAGAAATTCTAGAGAGTACCCCCGACTCATCTTCAACCAATACCGATAATGTGTGTTTCAAAACAAAATCCTTTATTTATAATATGAATATTTTTTATGGAAAATATGATTATATGACAATTCATGCCTTTATTACTATATCATATTTATAATGCAAAGTGTTATAATTAAAAACAATATAAATATTTTTATAAAAGTTCTAAATAATCATTATATAATTAAAAATATGAAAATTACATCAAATTCTCTACAATGGTCATTATTTAAAATATTAAGTAATTTGAGCTTATCTATTTTCTTATTGTTATTCATAGCATTTATAAGTACTTTAGGAACTATTATAGAACAAGATAAACCTTTACAATTTTATCAACAAAATTATAGTGAAGCATCATCTATATCTAAAATTTTATCATGGAAAACTATTGTTTTTTTAGGGATAGATCATTTATATAGCACTTGGTGGTTTATTCTATTATTAATAATTTTTAGTATGAGCTTAATCTCCTGTACTATTTCACGTCAAATTCCAATATTAAGACTCGCAAGGAAATGGCAGTTTTTTACTAAGCCTAATCAATTAAGTTATCTTAACTTAAAATTATATGCAAAAAATCAAAAAATGAATAAAATTAATAATATTTTATTATTTCAAAAGTATTATGTATTCCAGAGGCAAAATCATGGTTATGCGTATAAAGGTTTAATTGGGAGAGTAGCTCCTATAACAGTACATATTAGTATTATACTAATTTTAATTGGTGCAATTATAGGTAAAACAGAGGGGTTTGTTGTTCAAGAGTTCGTACCACAAGGAGAAACATTTCACTTACAAAATATTATTAAATCTGGACAATTTAGTTATATTCCTCAAGATATTATAGGAAAGGTCGAAAAATTTTATATTACTTATAATAAAGATGATTCCATAAGTAATTTTTTCTCAGATATATACCTTTTTAATTCTAATAATAAACAGATAAGTCATAAAGTTATTTTTGTTAATCAGCCATTTAGATTTAATTCTTTAGTTATTTACCAAACTGATTGGGATATAATAGGTATTCGCATCAAATTTTTAAATGAAAAAATTTTACAATTATCAGCCAATTCTATTTTTATTGATAATAATCATTTTTGGATTACAAAAATATCTAATCCGATAAATATAAATCAAAACTTTTCACTATTAATTTCTGACTTAAGTGGTCAAATATATGTTTTTGATAGTCAAGGAAAATTAGATCAGATTGTTCAAATACAAGATAATCTTAGTATGTATTCTCGATCTTTTTCTATTACAGATGTTATATGTCGTACAGGTTTGCAAATAAAATCAGATCCGGGTATTCCTATAGTTTACTTAGGTTTTGCTATGCTTATAGTTAGTACTTTATTAAGTTATGTTTCATATTCGCAGTTTTGGTTTGTTCAATTAAATAATCAAGTGTATTTTGGAGGCAATACTAACAGGGCGCTATTAAATTTTGAAAAAGATTTTATAAAAATAGTAAAACTTATTATAAAAGTATAAATTGTTACCATAATCTCATAAGTTTAAAAAATTGGTAATAATTTTTTCTCCCTCTATAGTCCACAAACTCTCAGGATGAAATTGAATTCCTTGAACATTGGGATGATTTGTTATTACTAGATAGATTCAATTAGATGATACTTCTAATATGCAATTAAATATATAATAAAAATTATATAAAATTCATATCGAATATGCTTTCTTTAAGAATTAAGTGTACAGTTTTCATTATATAGATTTATTCCGTTAATTTTAATCTTCTATAAATTATTCAAGTTTTATATAATATATTGTTGATATTTACTTTCTGCATACAGGATGTTCTATAATTTTATACTTATAAAAATCTAAATAATAAATAAAGATAAGTTTAGTTAGAATTTTTTAAAAAATAAGACATATCATTATTCATTATAAGGTATACATTAAAAAGTCTTACACTCACATCCCATAATTAGCCCATCATTAGACCAAGCTGTAATGTTAAGCAAAGAATTCTTATTATTTGCATCAACAATTAGGCTATGATATCTAGTAGCATAGAATGGATTTTGAATATTTTTAAAAATTCCCATTTGATTATGATAAACTTTTGAAATTTTCCCATGCATCAAATACGGAGCTTTAATTACTTGATTGCCAGCGATACTACCAATTGTTTGGTGGCCTAAACAAATTCCTAATATAGGTGTAGAAGCAGCAAAAATTTTAATAACATCTAAACAAATACCTGCTTCTATCGGCTTTCCAGGACCTGGTGAAATTATTATTTTTTTTGGATTTAGTTTTTTTATCTCATCTATTGAGATCTCATCATTTCTATATACTATGTTATTAAAATTTAATTTACCAATTAATTGAACGAGATTATATGTGAAACTATCATAATTATCTATGGCAAAAAATCGAGTGATAAGTAGAATAAGCATTATATTCGATTATCACCCTTTCATTCAAATCCGTCTATGAGATTATCACCCCGTACGGCTTCAAGGTTTACTTCATATCTTTTTACTAGGACTATATTTATTAATTATTACATATTTATAAAGAGATTCTAGGTCTTTGTATTTTTTATCTAGATAATATAATTTGATATAATAAGAAATGTTTAAGTATAATATATAAAAATACATTTCTATTCTTTGAATATTAATTAATTTAGCTTGTACAATTTACGGTTGGTTTGATTGGTAATTGCATCAAAAACTTTGAATTATTAAGGTCATGTCTAACTTAAAAGTAGATGTTTCACTTTAATTATTTATTAATTAAAACTCAACTTAATCAAAATTAAAAAAAAGTACAATTTTGTTATCTTTTATTATATTTTACAAATGTGATTTTTCAAAAAACCTTATTTTTTAACAAAGATTGTTGAATCTTTAGATTATTCTAAGGTTTGCCTTGAAAACAGTATAAAAGAAAGCTAAAACAATTTTTGAAATTAAAGCGTCTTGTTGGCAATAATATAATTATCTAATTTTTAAGTATCTTACAAAATTTTTTATATAACAAGAACTTTACTATCTTTAATTAAATATTAAAGACTTCGCCCAGTTTAGACTAGTTATATTTTTTATAGAAGTATAATATAATTTTTGTCTTTGGTTTTTATAATGAGAAAAACCTTTGTATTTTGTAGTTTTATCACTTAAGTTAAATTAACTTTAGAATTAGACGTTTATATCAATTTTGGCTTGGAAACGACTGACTGTTTATGTACTAAGTGGAAATTTTATAGTTTATTTTAAAATAAGTAATGATTGTTTGAAAATTTTTAAAGAATTTTATGTATCTTTTATATAAAATTTTATACTTAGTTTTATTTACAGAATCACTTTTTTTATAGAATCTATTGATGTAAACCAAACTTTTATTGCTTAAAGCTTTTCCTGAAAATTAATCCTATTCCAATATAATTAGCGCATATGATTGAACTTTTTATTTTTGTTTTGAATGCTCATTTATTACTACCATGAATAAAACAAATATATCAGTAAATGTGAAATCCATTTTTATACCTTAAAGGTTTTTTAAACTTAATAAAAAACTAGGTTTAACTAAGAAGTAGCCGCTAAGTTCTTGTTCTTTAGAAGCTATGAATTCAGATCATTTAGATATGGACTTCGATTTTTATTAGTAATGTATTAGCATCTACCTGCAAAGTTTTAGTATTAACTACTATCTAGATGTAGATTAGTACATAGATATAGATAGTTCTCACGTTAAAACTCACGTGTTCATTATCTAAAAATCTTCTACCCTAAGCAAAATTAGTGTTCTCTTGGTTATTATTAGCTTAAACATTCAGTTCTACTATGATTCTTTCAAAATTTAAGCATATTAGTTTATTTATGTAAAAAAAACTGTATATCGTACTTAACAACAAATCGTACTACAAGTATCATGTATTATTATTAAGTTAGAGAATGGAATAAAAAATAAAAAATTATATTATATATATATAATTAATAGAGAATATTATTGTTTTAATATTTAATGAAATATTGAAACTTAAAATTTAAAGATATTAGCAGTTCAAGAGCTTCTGTCATCATCTTAATAGATACTTTATATTTATTTTAGGCCGATACTAATTAAATAGTCTAATTATATTAAATTAAGAAAATATTATTATAAATATAAAAAGAGATTACTATTCATAAGATTATTTTCTTCACCATACTATTAATTCAACTAGACAAATAATATAATAAAAAAATAGCATTTGAGATTATAACCTCTAATTAAAAACTTAGATGTGAAGCTTTAACTTCATATAGTTATATTTTTCAACTGTTTATAGCAATAAAAAGAATTATATAAACTACGCTCAATATTTTAAATGAGTTTTCTCAACTAAACTTATTTATTTTGTTTTCCAATATTATTATATTTATATTATATATTACAAATTAATTTACTTCGATTTACATATGTTATCCTTGCAATTGCTAGTATTTTATTATTAGGAAGAATATCTTAAATTCTTTTATTAAATAGTTGGATTACTTCTCCCTAATTTGTTTGAACATTAAAAAGTTTTATGAGACAATTTTTATAGAAAGTATTTGTAAGGTTTATTTCGTAATAAGTTATGTTGTTTGTTCATAATTATTATTTATCTTTGGATATTTTAAAAGTAATTATTAGCTAATATAACCTAAATATTTTAAACAGCTATTACTTTTAGTTATGTTTTTTACGCAAGTATAAGCTAATTTCGTTAAAAGGGATAATTATATACGTATATTTTAAGCAATATAGTCTTGACTTATAGCTAATAATTATTCTATAGCTTTTAACAATTTTAATAATGACTAGAATTGATCTGGTTAGTAGATTATATAATAGATATCAATAAATTATGTATCTAAAAATTTGTAAAATCAAGCAATTTGTAATCAATACTTTAAATAAGTGCAGTGAATTAAAATTTTGCTTTTATATATTTTAACACATACTTCTATTCTATATATTTAAGGATTCCCTAAGATAATCGATATTAATATCCTATGGTTGAATCGAGAGATCCATTTCATCTATAGCACAAGTATATTATTACATAGAATAGAACTAAATATAATCAATAAACCATAATTTAATATACTTATCGGACTTATAGGATTTCCCTCTCTTTCAGATCTGTACGTGAAACTTTCACTTCATACGGCTCCCTGATTTATTAGGCTTTTGCCTTGCGCTTTTTTAACCCATGGATAGGTTGATATTGATGATATTCTCTGTGAAGACCCATTAGATTCTTATTTAGATTATTTTGATGGTTTCCATCTTTATGATGAAGTTCAATTTGATCATCGATTACAAATTTCAAATTACAGGCACCACATTTGAACTTTTGCTGTGTTAGTATCTTGGCTGTGGGGCCCCAATATTGTTTTTGTTTGCGCTTACTCCAATAGATCCAGTCATTATCAAATGGCGATTTATTACTTTTTATAGCAACATATCCAAATAAAGAATAACTGTGAGCATTGAATATATCCTTGATTGTATTTAATCTTTTTATCTTTGCAATAGCTCTATCCTTTTTATTAAGTTTACTATTTGCTTTCTTAACGAATTTGTAAACCCAATCATTTATTGACCATAAGTTTATTTTGGATAAGTCACAATATTGGTGATAATTCCACCAACCTCTATAAATTACTTTAACCTTACTCAATCGCTTGTTAAGCTTGAAACGACAATCTCGCATTACGGTTTTTATATTATCCTTGAGATTTCTTCTATTTTTCTTCGATGGCCAGCAAGTTAACTCATGGTTTGCTTTAACTTCAAATCGCCAACCTAGGAAATCAAAACCTTCTGTGGATAGCACTAAATGAGTTTTTGCCTCTTTGACATTTAGACCTCTTTCTGCTAAAAACGCATCTATTTTCCTTCTAAGTTCTACAGCATCTTCTTGATCTTCTAAAAAGAAGATCAGATCATCTGCATATGAATACCCCGTTGGACTATAGCTGATTTGTTTACTCTTACTCTATTGTAAGTATTGCTAAAATATTTCGCTGGTTGGTTCCAAATATCTTCAATGCAATATTGCATAATAAAGGATATATAATACCTCCTTGGGGTGTTCCTTCTTCTGTACGAGCTTTTTCCTTTAATACACCTAGTTTTAATACTAATCGCAAGATTTTATGCATTTGTTTTGGCAAGTGTATTAAACTCATGAGTTTTTCATGATTTATCTTATCAAAATATTTTTCGATATCTAATTCCAGAATACGTTTTTTATAATTAGTTTGTCGTCAACCTAGATTTATGAAAATATTTTGCTGAGCATCCTGTGCGGCTCTTCCAGGTCTAACCCCCAAGATCCTTTTGATGCATATGCTTCATATGCAGGTTCTAATAAATATTTCAGAAGACATTGTACCACTCTATCTTTGATTGTTGGAATACCTAAAGGACGTTTTTCCCCATTAGCTTTAGGTATATATACTCTTTTTAAAGGTTGATGTTTATATTTTTTTAGATTTTTTAGATCTTCAAATAGTTCAAATCTTTCCTTTTCTTGAAGTTTAGATATACTATCAATTCCAGCTTTTACTTTCCCTCTATTAAGTTGTGTAACTTGTCTAATTGCTAAGAATTTAGTTGCTCGAGACTTAAAGAAAAGTCTTTGTAATTTTTTTACTAATTTATAATTCTCCTTTTGTTGCGCTTTATATATTCTATGTTGAAGAGGAAAAACCTGTTTTCGAAATTTCTTCCAAGGTAAGGTTTTTCAGGCTTCAACGTATTTCTAACGAGTTGGTTGCATAAGACTGTATCTCCTTTATACAATATATTCTATAAACCCTCGGCGAAGTTAATCACCTTCCTACCCATATTAATTCATTTGACTTTATGATTAGTTGAAGCCTACCTTATTTTCTTTCAATAAGGAGTTTTCATATTGTTTTTATTTGTTCCAATTATTTCTTCTTACTTCTTTAGACTATTACTAATTTTCCTACTCTCTACCCAGGACTACAATTAATGTCCAAATGTCGCATGCGGGTGATTTAAGAATCCTATTTATGAAATTGATGGTTAGATCAGAACTAGTATATTTAGACACTTTTTAAATAACTTAGCATTTGTTCGTCTTAGAAGTTTGCCAAGCACTACTTGAAAATTCCTAACTTATCTTTTTGGCACTGTGACTTCGCGGCTTTAACATGAATTGTGTTACCACAAAACTACAATCTATAGCTGTTACGGTCACTATCGGCACTGCTCCCGTCCCGAGGAGGTTTGAAATTCCACCAACGAATATATATTAGTTAATTTATAGGGAGTTCAATCCTATAAATCCTTAAGCTATTTTTAGTTTTAAGGTTATAAGGAACTTTCTTAAACATTAGTTTTACTTAAGAACAAATCGCACTTGGATTATAAAATAAAAATATCATTAATTTCAAATCGTAAAAGAAACTTTAATATTATACGAATTATATTTTGAGTAAACTCTATTATTGTTAATTGATGTATAGTTATGACTATAAAAAATTATCTGTATTATAGGTATTCATTAATTTTATTTAATAGTAGACATCTGTCATATAGTTGAATGAAATTAATTAAAATCTAGCATATTTATTTGACTTAATATTCTTGAAAGGGATATCTTTGTATGGACAGAATTTATACAGCATAATAAGCTTTATAGGATAATCATTCTATCTATTATGATTACCGGAAACTTAGATATTAGATGAATGCTTAATACAAAATCATAATTGAAAACTTTAAAATGTAGTGAAATTGCTTTTATTTAAATAACTTTCTTTTAGGTATAATCATTTGAGTTATTCAGCTAGTTGATTCTAGCTTTATTAACGACAAAATTTTTATTATTAAAAATTTATAGCATAGTTATTAAGATGATATGCCAATAATTAGGCACTTCAAAGTACTTTATTACTATATAAATTGACTAAATAAAATCTAAAAGTTACAATTTATCAAAATGCGTATAGTAAAACTATTATTAAGGGATGAGAGTTGAGTGTTCGATTAATTTTTCATTTTACTACCTTGTTTCACTCTCTCAGTCAGATTCGTATGTGAAACTTATACCTCATACGTCTCACAGATTTACTTATTATAATTTTATCAATTGTATTCGGTATATATGTCTTTATAGATTTATTCTATAGAGAATTTTATAGAGAATAATGTCTTACTCTAGCCAAAATTTAGGTTATTTGCAAGTATACAGGTTGTGATACCCTGAATTAATACTCTAACTTTTTAATACAATATATCTTTATAAATCGAGCTTTCATCCCTGATAGCTACTTTGGGAATTTATTCCTTATCCTAGATTAATACGTAGTCTTTCCATTTATTCGCTTAGCTAATTGCCTAGATGAATAAATAGATAGTTGATAGTCTTTTATTTTGAATGCTAATTTATTATTACCTTACTTACAACATATTATATGTATATACTTTTTTGTCTATGCTACCACATTCAAACAATCTAAATTTTTGATAAAAAATTCTATAAATGAGAGGTATTATCAATATCCTTATTTTTTACTAGTTTGAATAGAGTATATTGTAGATACTGTTTATGTATTTTTGTGAGTAACCTTGTCTTACACATCTTGATAATTACTTATTACTAAGATTATTTGTTTTCTATAACTTACTCGACTTAATTAATAGCTATTATGAAAACTAATATTTTATAATTATAATATTGATTTATAACTTATGAAACTGTAATGTTCTCGTATCAAATAGTTATATAATTGTAGTTAATTACTTAAATATTTAGTCGTAATTGAATTAGTATAAAATAAGAATATGTTAGTCTATTTACACACAAGAACAAATCGCACTACAAATCATACTCTGTGGAGAACTTAAAATTCCTTGATCTTCCATCTGTATACGACCGGCTAAGAAAGAATTTCTTCCTGCTTCTACAGCCAATTTCATTGCCTTAGCCATCAATCTCGAAGATTTTGCCTTAGCTATTGCAGTATTAACTAATATAGCGTCACTTCCAAGTTCCATTGCTTGAGATGCATCTGTTGCGGAACCAATGCCAGCATCAACAATAACCGGTATTTTAGCATTATCAATTATCATTTGAATGTTATAAAAGTTTCTTAAACCTTGTCCAGAACCAATAGGAGATCCCAAAGGCATTACAGTTGCACATCCAACCTCTTCCAGTTGTTTAGCTAGAATGGGATCGGGTGAAATATAAGGAAGGACAGTAAACCCTTTATTTACTAAATATTCTGCTGCTTTTAATGTTCCTATGGGATCAGGAAGTAAATATTTAGTATCCGAAATTACTTCTAGTTTCACAAAATTATTATCTTCCTGACCTATTTTTTTTGCAATTTCTCTTCCCAAAGCAGCTATTCTAATCGCTTCTTCAACAGTTTTACATCCTGCAGTATTAGGTAAAATCCAAATTTTCTGCCAATCAATACTATCAATCAAATTGTTTTTGTTAGAACTATTAAACGTTAAACTTTGTGCTCTTCTAATTGCAACTGTTATAATCTCACAATTACTTTCTCTTATGCAATCTTGTGCATCTATAACACTCTTGTATTTTCCACTACCTAGCATTAGACGTGAAGTAAAGACTTTTCCACCTATTTACTTGATTTAATATTGTATTACAAATGATTAATCTTTTTAATCTAAATATTAAAAATGAAGTTAAACTAGCTTATTCATTAAATATAACTATCACATCGATTTAAATATAAAATGATTTTAAATTGTAAAAATAATCATTTTTATATTTTATTTTTGATATTCTATAGTGCAAAATATTATAATTATTCTTAAATTTTATTAAGAAGAACAATTGTGTTTGTATAGATAGAAATGAATAATACTTAATTGCATGAGTAATAATTAGATGGTATTAAGAATATATTTATTAGATCTCTTCATAAATTTATATGTAATTGCTATTGATTATTTTATAATATAAAATTTGCTAAATTTAAACCTTACTAAGATTATCATTAAGTTTCAATTTGGTTGAATCGAGAGATCCATTTCATCTATAGCACAAGTATATTATTACATAGAATAGAACTAAATATAATCAATAAACCATAATTTAATATACTTATCGGACTTATAGGATTTCCCTCTCTTTCAGATCTGTACGTGAAAGTTTCACTTCATACGGCTCCCTGATTTATTAGGCTTTTGCCTTGCGCTTTTTTAACCCATGAAAAGTTTTATATTGATGACATTCTCTGTGAAGAACCATTAGATTCTTATTTAGATTATTTTGATGGTTTCCATCTTTATGATGAAGTTCAATTTGATCATCGATTACAAATTTCAAATTACAGGAACCACATTTGAACTTTTGCTGTGTTACTATCTTGGCTGTGGGGCCCCAATATTGTTTTTGTTTGCGCTTACTCCAATAGATCCAGTCATTATCAAATGGCGATTTATTACTTTTTACAGCAACATATCCAAATAAAGAATAACTGTGAGCATTTAATATATCCTTGATTGTATTTAATCTTTTTATCTTTGCAATAGCTCTATCCTTTTTATTAAGTTTACTATTTGCTTTCTTAACGAATTTGTAAACCTAATCATTTATTGACCATAAGTTTATTTTGGATAAGTCACAATATTGGTGATAATTCCACCAACCTCTATAAATTACTTTAACCTTACTGAATCGCTTGTTAAGCTTGAAACGACAATCTTGCATTACGGTTTTTATATTATCCTTGAGATTTCTTCTATTTTTCTTCGATGGCCAGCAAGTTAACGTATGGTTTGCTTTAACTTCAAATCGCCAACCTAGGAAATAAAAACCTTCTGTGGATAGCACTAAATGAGTTTTTGCCTCTTTGACATTTAGACCTCTTTCTGCTAAAAACGCATCTATTTTCCTTCTAAGTTCTACAGCATCTTCCTGATCTTCTAAAAAGAAGATCAGATCACCTGCATATCGAATACTCCGTTGGACTATAGCTGATTTGTTTACTCTGACTCTATTGTAAGTATTCCAGAAATATTTCGCCGGTTGGTTCCCAATATATTCAATGCCATGCAATATTACATAATAAAGGAGATATAATACCACCTTGGGGTGTTCCTTCTTCTGTACGAGCTTTTTCCTTTAATACACCTACTTTTAATACTGATCGCAAGATTTTATGCATTTGTTTTGGCAAGTGTATTAAAGTCATGAGTTTTTCATGATTTATCTTATCAAAACATTTTTCGATATTTAATTCCAGAATACGTTTTTTATAATTAGTTTGTCGTCGGCCTAGATTCATGAAAATATTTTGCTGAGCATCCTGTGGGGCTCTTCTAGGTTTAACTTCCCAACATCCTTTTGATGCATATGCTTCATATGCAGGTTCTAATAAATATTTGATAAGACATTGTACCACTCTATCTTTGATTTTTGGAATACCTAAAGAACGTTTTTCCCATTAGCTTTAGGTATATATACTCTTTTTAAAGTTTGATGTTTATATTTTTTTAGATTTTTTATATCTTCAAATAGTTCAAATCTTTCCCTTTCTTGAAGTTTAGATATACCATCAATTCCAGCTGTTACTTTCCCTTTATTAAGTTGTGTAACTTGTCTAATTGCTAAGAATTTAGCTGCTCGAGACTTAAAGAAAAGTCTTTGTAATTTTTTTACTAATTTATAATTCTCTTTTTGTTGCACTTTATATATTCTATGTTGAAGACGAAAAACCTGTTTTCGAAATTTCTTCCAAGGTAAGGTTTTCCAGGCTTCAACGTATTTCTGACGAGTTGGTTGCATAAGACTGTATCTCCTTTGTACAATATATTCTATAAACCCTCGGCGAAGTTAATCACCTTCCTACCCATATTAATTTATTTGGCTTTATGATTAGTTGAAGCCTACCTTATTTTCTTTCAATAAGGAGTTTTCATATTGTTTTTATTTGTTCCAATTATTTCTTCTTACTTCTTTAGACTATTACTAATTTGCCTACTCTCTACCCAGGACTGTAATTAATATAGAAATGTCTCATACTGGTGATTTAAGAATCCTATTTATGAAATTGATGTTTAGATCAGAACTAGTATATTTAGACACTTTTTAAATAACTTAGCATTTGTTCGTCTTAGAGGTTTGCCAAGCACTACCTGAAAATTTCTAACTTATCTTTTTGGCACTGTGACTTCCCGGCTTTAACATGAATTGTGTCACCACAAAACTACAATCTATAGCTGTTACGGGCACTATTGGCACTGCTCCCGTCCCGAGGAGGGTTGGAATCCCACTAACGAATATATATTAGTTAATTTATAGGGAATTCAATCCTATAAATCCTTAAGCTATTTTTAGTTTTAAGGTTATCAGGAACTTTCTTAAACATTAGTTTTACTTAAGAATAAATCGCACTTCTATCATATAGTTTGAGTAATAATTAAAAAATATACGAGTTTTTATTCTAGCTTTTGCTGGAAGAAATGTTTAGTTGCATTAAATAGACAAAAATTAAGTACAAAAAATAGAGTTAATATACCTAATAAATTAATAGGTCCAAAAGCTGTATTAAATACAGTGTTAAAAAAGTTAGAATTCATATTCAACGTTAAATATCTGATGCTTTCTATTGCATAAGTAAGAGGGTTTAAACTTGTTAATATTTGCAACCATTTAGGCATGATTTCTATAGGAGCTAAAGCCGTACTTATAAATAATAAAGGTAAATTAGTCACAAAAATTAATGCTAATAGTTCTATATGGCCAGGAAGAAAAAAAGTAATACTAAGACTAACCATCGTGATAATGATAATAATTAATAAAATTATTAGAGAAATGAGTAATAAATTGGCAGCATTATAAAATTCTATAGATTTAGAAATAGTTAATAACATGACTAGAAAAGATTGAATCAAGCTAACGGAAGCCATGAAACATATAGAAGCAATGACAATTGAAAAACGATTAACTAGCGATATAACTAATAATCGATTAAAAAAACCAAATTCTCGATCAAACATAATTGGTAATCCCGCATTTAATGCACTAGAAAAAGCAGTGAAAATAATAATGCCAGAGCTTAAAAAGTGAGGGTAAGATGTAATATGAATAATAGATATTTTTTGGAATAAGTTACAATAGTAACTATATTTGTGAATAGTTTACTTTGTTTACTACCATATATAAAAACAATTTAGATGGTAAACTGAGCAAGTTAGATTAAATTATTTAAAATATTTATATTAATTGTTTTGTTAATTTGAATTTAAGAAAATATAAAATTTTCTTATAAACTTTATGATTATATTTGGACTCAAATTATCTCATAGGTTTAGATAGCTGAAAATTCTATTTTAATAAACTGTAGCTGGTTTTATAATTTATAATAAATTTATGAATCATATTTTGTAATATCATATAGTTCAAGCCATATAAGATCATAATTGAGTTGGTAAATCAAAAATATTAATTAATTAATTCAATATTTAGGCCGTCTTGAGTTATCGTTAATAGACTGTGAAGAAATTATAGCGTATAAATTTAGAATATATTTAAATCATTTATATTATAAAACTAGATATCATAACAAAAATAAATATATGAAATTAGAAATAGAATAAGCTACAATTATATATATTTTTTTATTTATACGGTAGGCTCACTTTGTCAATTTCATCTAATATGTTGAATAAATGAGAATGCTCTCTTTCTGCATATTCGAGATATTTTATTATAAGTTGGATACTTTAGAACTAGCTAATTATTCTAAGGTGTCTATAAATTCTAGTAGAATATGGCAGCTAAAGAGTTAGGTTAAATGATACGATACTTGATTATTTCCAATTCTCCAAACTAAAATTCATATAGTTTTTTTGTTTTTACCTCTTATATAGATTTGATCACTCTTAGATAAATTAGAATAAGCCCTTACTGCTATTTGTTAATAATTTATTGTAGACGTAAAGTTCTATAAATATACATATCATAAATATAAATAAAAAATAGTGAATATAATTTTATAGTTCAATATATGTCTTTCAATATATTTTAATAGAAGCATTGGAAGTATTTTGTGATATTAATATTCACTATTTGATATGCATTTATTTATATTTACAATTTTTTAAATAAGTTTTGATATCTTCTTGCTCCAAATAGTATCTGCCAGAGTAAAGGCTGAATAATTCCTGCTATTAAAGTTGGATAGCGTCTGAGAGATTGTTTAATACAAGATTAATAAGATACAATTTTATTTTCTACTCATAAACTAGCTTATAGGATGAACTATACTAGTTTAAATTAATTGTTATATTGTAAAATGCATAACAGAAGAAAATATATAACTTATATATTGATTATAAATTTAATATATTAAAATTAGATAGAGATGTACAAATAAACTATTTAAAATATTGACAACTATATTAGAAAAAGTTATAGTCTTACTTAATCGAGATGTTAGACAACTAATTTCTGCTATAAACTTTAAAGTTTTTACTTCTATGTGATAATTGTTTAATTTTAATTTTTTTCTAGGCTGTAAAATTATTTTTTTATTGTTCATCTTGATAGTTTTACTCTAAGATACGTTTTTTACAATTGATAAATTTCTAAAATTAATATTGTCTTTTGGTCAATTTAAAACTATCATTAGTATTAATTACCAATGATAGTGAATGAAAAAAGATCCCAATTTAACTTTTGCTAGTAGGAATTAAGTAGCACTAGATATTCGGTTATATTTTTATAAATTTCGAATAAGAAAACCCCGAAGCTTTAGATTCGGGGATGAATAGTTCAAACTTAACTATATATAGTATTTGATCGTCTCTGCACTAACATTCCCTATAAACTAGATAAAATGGCGATCAGGCCAAAAAAGTTTTTTCTTTCCAAAAATATTGCTGTAAAAAAAAGCTATCATTAAGAGCTTTTTATATTCTAAATGTTGATTTTATCTTCAAGTTTTTACAATGTGAACTACAGCTCTTATCAGTGGATAGCTTATTACAAGATGAATATAATCTTTGTCTATTTTGATTACTATTTACTATAATTTGAATCTTTTTTACGGGACAGTTCACAAATGATCTCTTTTATTTCATTTTCTAACTGAATTAATAATCTTTTACGATCTTTTACCACAAAATAGAATATGAATTATGTTTATAGGTTGAATCGAGAGATCTATTTCATCTATATTACAAGTATATTATTACATAGAATAGAACCAAATATAATTAATAGACCATAATCTAATATACTTATCGGATTTATAGGATTTCCTTCTCTTTCAGATCTATACATGAAACTTTCACTTCATACGGCTCCCTGATTTATTAGGCTTTTAGCTTGCGCTTTTTTAACCCATGAATAGGTTGATATTAATGACACTCTCTGTGAAGGACTATTAGATTCTTATTTAGATTGTTTTGATGGTTTCCATCTTTATGATGAAGTTAAATGTAATCATCGATTACAAATTTCAAATTACAGGCACCGCATTTGAACTTTTGCTATGTTAGTATCTTGGCTGTGGGGCCCCAATATTGTTTTTGTTTGCACTTACTCTAATAGATCCAGTCATTATCAAATGGCGATTTATTACTTTTTACAGTAATATATCCAAATAAAGAATAACTGTGAGCATTGAAGATATCCTTGATTGTATTTAATCTTTTTATCTTTGCAATAGCTCTATCCTTTTTATTAAGTTTACTATTTGCTTTCTCAACGAATTTGTAAACTCAATCATTTATTGATCATAAGTTTATTTTGGATAAGTCACAATATTGGTGATAATTTCACCAACCTCTATAAATTACTTTAATCTTACGGAATCGCTTGTTAAGCTTGAAACGACAATCTCGCATTACGGTTTTTATATTATCCTTGAGATTTCTTCTGTTCTTGTTCGATGGCCAGCAAGTTAACGCATGGTTTGCTTTAACTTCAAATCGCCAACCTAGGAAATCAAAACCTTATGTGGATAGCACTAAATGAGTTTTTGCCTCTTTGACATTTAGACCTCTTTCTGCTAATTTCTGCTAAAAAACCATCTATTTTTTTTCTAAGTTCTACAGCATCTTCCTAATCTTCTAACAAGAAGATCAGATCATCTGCATATCGAATACCCCGTTGAACTATAGCTTATTTTTTTACTATGACTCTATTGTAAGTATTGCAAAAATATTTCGCTGGTTGGTTCCAAATATCTTCAATGTAATGCAATATTGCATAATAAAGGAGATATAATACCCCCTTGGGGTGTTCCTTCTTCTGTACTAGCTCTTTCCTTTAAGACACCTACTTTTAATGATGATCGCAAGATTTTATGTATTTGTATTGGCAAGTGTATTAAACTCATAAGTTTTTCATGATTTATCTTATCAAAACATTTTTCGATATCTAATTCCAGAATACGTTTTTTATCATTAGTTTGTGGTAGGCCTAGATTTATGAAAATATTTTGCTGAGCATCCTATGCGGCTTTTTCAGGTCTACCCCCCAAGATCCTTTTGATGCATATGCTTTATATACAGGTTTTAATAAGTATTTCACAAGACATTTTACCACCCTATTTTTGATTGTCGGAATACCTAAAGGACGTTTTTCCCCATTAGTTTTAGGTATATGTACTCTTTTTGAAATTTGATGTTTATATATTTTTTAATTTTTTAGATCTTCAAATAGTTCAAATATTTCCCTTTCTTGAAGTTTAGATATACCATCAATTCGAGCTGTTACTTTCCCTCTATTAAGTTGTGCAACTTGTCTAATTGCTAAGAATTTAGCTGCCCGGGACTTAAAGAAAAGTCTTTGTAATTTTTTTACTAATTTATAATTCTTCTTTTGTTGCGCTTTATATATTCTATGTTGAAGATAAAAAACCTGTTTTCGAAATTTCTTCCAAGGTAAGGTTTTCAAGTCTTCAACACATTTCTGACGAGTTGGTTGCATAAGACTTTATCTCCTTTATACAATATATTCTATAAACCTTCGGGGAAGTTAATCACCTTCCTACCCATATTAATTCATTTGGCTTTATGATTAATTGAAGCCTACCTTATTTTCTTTCAATAAGGAGTTTTCATATTGTTTTTATTTGTTCCAATTATTTCTTCTTACTTCTTTAGACTATTACTATTTTGCCTACTTTCTATTCAGGATTGTAATTAATATAAAAATGTCACATACTGTTGATTTAAGAATCCTATTTATGAAATTGATGATTAGATCACAACTAGTTGATTTAGACACTTTTTAAATAACTTAGCATTTGTTCATCTTAGAAGCTTTCCAAGCACTACTTGAAAATTTCTAATTTATCTTTTTGGAACTGTGACTTCCCGGCTTTAACATGAATTGTGTTACCACAAAACTACAATCGATAGCTGTTACGGGCACTATCGGCACTGCTCCCGTCCCAAGGAGGGTTGGAATTCCACCAACGAATATATATTAGTTAATTTATAGGGAGTTCAATCTTATAAATCCCTAAGCTATTTTTAGTTTTAAGGTTATCAAGAATATTCTTAAACATTAGTTTTACTTAAGAACAAATCGCACTTTTATAATCAATTAAATCTTTTCATGAGTAAAGAGAGGTTTATTTATTTCTAAAACTACATATAAATTGTTATTGTGACTTGAACCTTATAAATTTGAGATTCATATTTTATTAAATCTCCGAGTTGATAAAATATATTTTTATCTTTAAATGCTTCTCGTATTTTGAGAGGTCTCTTGTCCTCTAATTTTTTTAAGTTTTCATCATTAACATACATTTTTCTAGTTCTTCTTCCATAATTTAACTTATGAGCTTTCATGTTTTAATTGGTTGGAGGATAAATATATTTCGCATCACAAAACTTTTCAAAAGATCTCTTATTACAGCGCACCTGTTTAATGACTAATAGAGTTTTTATTAGTTGCACTTTATAAAAAGTTTTAGAGATTGCACACGCATCGCTTGTATCAGATTCAGATATATCCCTTTTAATTTGGAATATATCCACATGTTGGTTCGACTTTTTATCTTATCGTAGACATAAAAATAGAATCTTTAAAAGATCTTATGTTAGTTTTTTTCTATTGATCTAATATTTTAACTCGTTTATAATTATTGGGGACACCTGTATCTTCATTGCTTCGAAATATAATATAATATGATGCATTTGAAGTATTTTTATTCTACATCATTTTGACCATTTAGATCGTATCTATGTAAATTATATTTTCGCAAGCTCTATAAATCTTTTTTAGTTCCTTCTGAATCTTTTTTACTTTGAATATTTGGATTTTGTTATTAGTAAAGAACTTTTTCTATTTTGAAACCGTGACTTATGATAACGCTATCTCCGTTTTTTGTGTCTGCGATACATTAATCGGTATTTAAATAGAAAAGACATATTGTCAATTGATGTTACTTCAGTAGCAAAAATCCTTTTTTAGTCGAAACTACACTGAATCCAATCTACAAATAACCAGCATCAACACCTAAAACCAAAGGTTTAGTATCGCTTCTGGCTTAAGTGTTTTTACTATAGCTAATTTTTTTTCAATAATTTTCTTGGTATAGCTCAATGAATAGGTGTTAAAGCTTTCCTATCCAGGTTAAAACAGAAGTTACTTTAGCTATCATATTATTTCTCATTGAACTAAAAAATATAATCTTTCAGAGTTAAAACTCTAAAATAAGTGCATTTCGCTAATATTATATAAGGCTTAATAATGATAACACTTCTCTTGCTCCTTAAAGATGTTTAATTACCATTCGTAGAGCTTAGAACTATTGAAATATTCTAACCTACCTATAAATTCTGACATAATTTAGTCTTAGTTAAGACTTAAGCTAAAATAGCTGAAACTACTAATATTAGGTTGCGGATAATTTACGTTGCGCTATGAAGATCATTATAGAATAATAAGATTATACTGAGAACCAATTCCTTAATTTTCAATAAAGAGAAAAACTTATTATATATTAATTTTGATGTAATAATCTCAGAAGCTTATATTGCAACATCCAAAAGCTAGTTTCTTATAGATCTAATAAAATAGAAAAGATTAAAGTTTTAACTAAATTTGTACAAGTTTTGGTGAACTTTTTTCCTAAAAAACCAGATTTTGATTTGTAAGCGTCATAACCTAAAATTAGTGAAGCATTCTAATGGATCAGTAAATTATTATATATTGCAATTGGTAAAAAAATTAGATTAATCAAGTGAACTTTATTGCTTAATCCCCTAACTTTTAGGTTAGGGGAAGTATAGTGGACTGACAAATTATCTCACTGATAGCAGTAGAGGTTATTAGGTAATGACAATAACGAAACAAGTTCAAAATGTCATTATGATCTATTATATGATTGACTGGATTTAAGTCGAATTTTATATTTATATCACATAGACAATATCTTTCAAAATAACAATGAAGTAAATGGCAAGCTTTGTTTGGGCTATCTCCCCTTTCCACTGATAGAAGTAAAGAATTACCTTATTTTATTGTTACATAATCTTACCAACTAGATTTTTTTACTCCTGGTAATAGGCATTCATGAGACATCTCTCTTAATACATGCCTAGATAATCCAAAATCTCTATAATATCCTCTACTACGACCAGTTAACCAACAACGATTTCTCAGTCTTGTTGGAGTACTATTCAGAGGTAACGCTTGTAATTGAGATTGAAGTGCTAGCTTTTCTTCAAATGTATTAGATTGTTTAATTTTACTCTTGATTGCTATTCTTTTAGCGCTAAATTTTTCAACTAATTTGGAACGTTTTAATTCCCTTTGTATCATATTTTTTTTTGCCATAATTATATCTTATATGTAAAATATTTTTTAAAAACTAAATTTTTATTTATATTATAGAATTATAAAATAAAACTAAATGGTCTATCAAGTTTATTTAATAAAATATTATTAAAAATTAAAATAGTTTTATATTGATTTTTTTTAAATTCAATTACATTATATAATTAGTATATTTTAATTATTTTATATCGAAGTAAAAAAAATCATATGAAAAGTGTTTGATAAATTGCAGTTTATAAAGTTATCTACTCGTGATCTACCATTAATTAATGAAAAAATTAGATTCCCTCAAGTTCGCGTAATTAACTCAGAAGGAGAACAGTTAGGTGTGTTAGTTATCAAAGAAGCCATTCAAACTGCATTTCAAGAAGGTTTAGACTTAGTCTTAGTCAGTAACAAGTCAGACCCCCCTGTATGTCGTATAGTTGATTATGGGAAATATAAGTTTGAACAAGAAAAAAAAGCACGAGAAGCTAAGAAAAAACAACATCAGATTACTGTCAAAGAAGTAGTATGATTAATGTATGTAACAAAAACAATTTCTTATTTATGGTTGTATCGTTAAATAATTTAAATATCATTAACTATAAATGTAGTAAAATCTTATTTAAAAGCAAGCGTTTTCATTTTTTTAAAAATTAGTAAACATTTAATTTAGAAAGTATATATAAGTGTATAACATAATTTACTTAATAGTAAATTAGTTAAAATAGATAATAACACATACTTTAGAAGAAAAAGCTTATGTAGTTATAGAAAAAAGTTATTTTATTAAATTAAAAACTATTTATATAAAATGAGATACAAAATAGATGAGCATGATTATAATGTTCGTATTAACCAAGCTTCTAAATTTCTTAAATCAGGAGATAAGGTTAAGGCTACGATAACTTTCAAAGGTAGAGAAATTCAATATGGTGATTTGGCTTTAAATTTACTTCAGAAAATGTCTCAAGACTTAAAAGAATTATCCGATATACAGCAAGCCCCTTCTAGAGATGGGCGAAATATGATTATGATATTGTCTCCAAAAAAATAGAAATATATAGTTGAATATTTTCTATTTAGGACTATATAGAATTGATAATTTTATTGTAATTATATTCATCATCAATTATGGGTACCTAAATCTGAAACACGTTAAAAAAATTTATATTATTTAAATAATATAAAGTTATACTTTTGTCTGTATGAAAATAGTGGATATTATTTTTTACAACCTAGACAGTATTTATTATATTATTTATTTGTTAATAAGTATTTTATTTTACTTATTAACATTTTTTTATACATTACTTATCACTTATTGATCATAAATCTACCAAATTATATCTAATTTATATGAAAGTAATGATAAGTCACTTTTGTGAGACGCTTACTGTTATGATTTTTATTTAGATCTAGATTAAGCTTGAAAATTTCATTTTCTTATCATATTGTAAAAAATAGTACATTATAACTATATGTTTATAATCACTAATATCTTATATTATGTATCTTATATTATGGATAATTTGATCTTATCTATTGTTAGAGTTAAAATACTTACTTAAGTTATATCTTTTTAAATTTCAATATTTTTCTTATAGAAAAGAATATGTTATAATTTTATTATTAGTTTTTAAACATGAATAAGTCCCTGATTTTTTGTTCATAAACTAAGAAATAGCATAAAATTGCCATCATTAGTATCTATTCATATGGCGAAATTGGGCATATAATATTTCTTATAGAGTATAAGAACTAAAAAAAAGAATTCAGATTTATATTATTGTTCATTTTATAATCATATTGTTAAATTAATAAAAATTGATGCAAAAATCAATTTGACGCTGAATAAACAATAGAAAAGAAAAAATTGTGAGTTTAAGTGCTACCAATCAGGATGTCAGACCTGTATTCCCCTTTACTGCAATTGTAGGTCAGGATGAGTGTGATTTGTGTAAGAGACTTTCATTTTAAATAAAATAAAGCCTAAACGAATATTTAGGCTAGTTGGATTTAGGTAAATATAACTACTCAATGAGTAGAATAGATCTTATTATAATCGAAGCATTTTGAGCACTGATATGATATAAAAGATTAATTACTGATAAAGCTTAAGCAAGTATATTTAATGAGAAATCATTAAAATATATATTTTGTAGTGTTACTAATGAAACTTTAGAAAAAGTATCTATAAATAGTTATAATGAAGATCATAAAAAAATATATACCTGTGAATAAATTATCGAGTTTTTTATCCGAATTACAACACATTTAAATTGATAGTTGGTACATAAAGTTTTATGTATGAGTATACAATAGACTAAAAGTAATAAATAATAAATATTCGAGACAAAAAAGAATTATATACTATTAATCACTTAACTTCAAACAGTTAGACGCAAGCGTATTAATTCGATGGCTATGCAATACAATTCGCTCGGAAAAAATGATTAACGTCTTTGAAAAAACTTTAAGTAATTAAATTCAGGTTTACAGAAATATAATTTATCAACAAGATATAATCTAAAGTTTAAGTGCAATTTGTTATTAAGTACAACTAATGTTTAAGAAGGTTCCTGATAACCTTAAAACTAAAAATAGCTTAAGGATTTATAGGATTGAACTTCTTATAAATTAACTAATATATATTTGTTGGTGGAATTCCAATCCTCCTAGGAACAGGAGAAGAGCCGATAGCGCCCGTAACAGCTATAGATTGTAGTTTTGTGGTAACACAATTCATGTTAAAGCCGGGAAGTCACAGTGCCAAAAAGATAAGTTAGAAATTTTCAAGTAGTGCTTGGCAAACTTCTAAGACGAAGAGATGCTAAGTTATTTAAAAAGTGTCTAATGAGACCAGTTGTGATCTAACCATCAATTTCATAAGTAAGATTCTTAAATCACCCGCATGCGACATTTGGACATTAATTGCAGTCCTGGGCAGAGAATAGGCAAATTAGTAATAGTCTAAAGAAGAAATCAGAAATAATTGGAACAAATAAAAACAATATTAAAACTCCTTATTGAAAGAAAATAAGGTAGGCTTCAATTAATCATAAAGCCAAATGAATTAATATGGGTAGGAAGGTGATTAAGTTTGCCGAAGGTTTATAGAATATATTGTACAAAGAAGATAAAGTTTTATGCAACCAACTCGTCAGAAATGTGTTGAAGACAGGAAAACCTTACCTTGGAAGAAATTTCGAAAACAGGTTTTTCGTCTTCAACATAGAATATATAAAGCGCAACAAAAGGAGAATTATAAATTAGTAAAAAAATCACAAAGACTTTTTTGTAAGTCTCGAGCAGCTAAATTCTGAGCAATTAGACAAGTTACACAACTTAATAGAGGGAAAGTAACAGCTGGAATTGATGGTATATCTAAACTTCAAGAAAGGAAAAGATTTGAACTATTTGAAGATCTAAAAAATCTAAAAAAATATAAATATCAACTTTTAAAAAAAGTACATATGCCTAAAACTAATGGGGAAAAACGTCCTTTAGGTATTCCGACAATCAAAGATAGAGTCGTACAATGTCTTCTGAAATATTTATTAGAACCTGTATATGAAGGATAGGATATGCGTCAAAAGGATCTTGGGGGTTTAGACCTAGAAGAGCCCCATAGGATGCTCAGCAAAATATTTTCATAAATCTAGGCCGACGACAAACTAATTATAAAAAACGTATTCTGGAATTAAATATCGAAAAATGTTTTGATAAGATAAATCATGAAAAACTCATGAGTTTAATACACTTGCCAAAACAAATGCATAAAATCTTGCGATCAGTATTAAAAGTAGGTGCATTAAAGGAAAAAGCTTGTACAGAAGAAGGAACACCCAAAGGAGGTATTATATCTCCTTTATTATGCAATATTGCATTGAAGATATTTGGAACCAACCAGCGAAATATTTCTGCAATACTTACAATAGAGTCATAATAAAAAAATCAGCTATAGTCCAACGTGGTATTCGATATGTAGAAGATCATGAAGATGCTGTGGAACTTAGAAGGAAAATAGATGTTTTTTTAGCAGAAAGAGCTCTAAATGTCAAAGAGCCAAAAACTCATTTAGTGCTATCACAGAAGATTTTGATTTCCTAAGTTGGCGATTTGAAGTTAAAGCAAACCATACGTTAACTTGCTGGCCATCGAAGAAGAACAGAAGAAATCTCAAGGATAATATAAAAACCGTAATGCGAGATTGTTGTTTTAAGCTTAACAAGCGATTGAGTAAGGTTAAAGTAATTTATAGAGGTTGGTAGAATTATCGCCAATATTGCGACTTATCCAAAATAAATTTATGGTGAATAAATGATTGGGTTTACAAATTCGTTAAGAAAGCAAACAGTAAACTTAATAAAAAGGATATAGCTTTTGCAAAGAGAAAAAGATTAAATACAATCAAGGATATCTCCAATGCCCATAGTTATTGTTTATTTGGATATGTTGCTGTAAAAAGTAAGAAATCGTCATTTGATAATGACTGGATCTATTGGAGTAAGCGCAAACAAAAACAATATTAGGGCCTCACAGCCAAGATACTAACACAGCAAAAGTTCAAATGCGGTGCCTGTAATTTGTAATAGATAATCATATTGAACTTCATCATAAAGATGAAAATCATCAAAACAATCTAAATAAGAATCTAATGGTCCTTCACAGAGAGTGTCATCAATATCAACCTATTCATGGGTTAAAAAAGCGCAAGGCAAAAGCCTAATAAATTAGGGAGCCGTATGAAGTGAAAGTTTCACGTACAGATCTGAAAGAGAGGGAAATCTTATAAGTCCGATAACTATATTAGATTATAGCCTATTGATTACATTTAGTTCTATTCTATTTAATAATATACTTGTAATATAGATGAAATGGATCTCTCGATTCAACCAAGTTTGGTCAATAAAGGCAAATTGCTTATTAGGAGTTTCTATTAAATATTTTAAATGGTAATTTATAATGCTTTCAAAATGATTGATTAGTTGTACAATCTTATAGATCACGATTTAGCGTCTCTGATCGATATAAAAAGTATTGCGATAAATGCAAAACCAAAATAAAAGTATTTATTTTGGAATATAAATCTTAGAGTTTGATTATCTTAGTAGTATAAAAGCAAAGAATTGTTGAAGTGAATATGAAAACATATATTTGCTGTAGCATTAGTTTTATATATTCGTGCAGAGATATTTCAGTAATTTGTTCAAATATAAGAATAACGTTTATTTTGTCCTTAATTCGTTTAAGACAAAAAAATTCAAGCAATTGGATATATAAATGTTTTTTAATAAAAGAACTTAGCAACTCATTATAATAAAAAATATAATAACTAAGTCAATAGAATTAAAGAAATTTTTAAGAGATATGAATTTTTCCCATTGCAATATTTCGGGCTCAAGAGTAAAAAACTTTTCGTAATTACTGATAAACATAAATCAATTGACCTGACTAGCAAAGATGAAAATAATACTAGTAATACAATAACTTCTCTTTAGATTCTAAATACTAGATTTTATTCATAGAAATTAATCAAAAGGTTATAAAATCTTACTAAGTAAACCTGAGATCCGTATAAGGTGAAAACCTTACTTAAGGATCTGATTTAATGAGAAGTCTAAAAAAAATGAAATACTAAGACTACGTTCTAGAATAAACTTCTCAATTTTACCAATGAAACTAGCTCTAATCTTAAATGTTATTGATCCTAAAATAGGTGGGGTTATGATTATGGGAGATCGTGGGACTGGAAAATCTACTACAATTCGTGCAATAGCTGACTTATTACCTGAAATACCAGTTGTAGCTGATGATATGTTTAATTCACATCCTTCCGACCTGGAGCTTATGGGAGACGAAGTTAGAAACTTGATAAGAAAACAAGAAGCAGTTGAAACAAGATTTATTAAAGTCCCGATGGTTGATCTTCCTCTAGGAGCAACCGAAGATAGAGTATGCGGAACTATTGATATAGAGAAAGCCTTAATGGAAGGAGTAAAGACTTTTGAACCAGGTTTATTAGCTAAAGCTAATAGAGGAATCTTATATGTTGATGAAGTGTCAGAATTTGAATATTAATATATTGATATAGTGCAAAAAAAGAAATGTAAAATAAAGAAGAAGCCATAAGCATGAAAAAAACATGAATTGTAAACACATTTAATCCATTGCTCATACTTCAAATTTAAAAGTTTCTATTATTATATATCATAGAATTTCACAATTAATCAACTTTATTAACTCAATCTTTTAAGTTATAAAATTGTTTTATCTAATTATGTTTTAAAATTATTATATTAAATACTTTCGAATAGTAATGCCCTTAAATTGCAGTCCAGAGAAACTAATTATAATGATAGTGGGATTTGTTCTTAAGTAAAACTAATGTTTAAAAAGGTTACTGATAATCTTAAAACTAAAAATAGCTTAAGGATTTATAGGATCGAACTCCCTATAAATTAACTAATATATATTCGTTGGTGGAATGCCAACTCTCCTCAGGACGCGAGAAGTGCCGATAGTGCCCGTAACATCTATAGATTGTAGTTTTGTGGTAACACAATTCATGTTCAAGCCGAGAAGTCACAGTGCCAAAAAGAAAAGTTATAAATTTTCAAGTAGTGCTTGGTAAGCTTCTAAGACGAACAAATGCTAAGTTATTTAAAAAGTGTCTAATGAGACTAGTTGTGATCTAACCATCAATTTCATAAATAGGATTCTTAAATCACCCGTATGAAACATTATCATATTAATTACAGTCCTGGGTAGAGAGTAGGCAAATTAGTAATAGTCTAAAGAAGTAAGAAGAAATAATTGGAACAAATAAAAACAATATGAAAATTCCTTATTGAAAGAAAATAAAGAAAATAAAGAAAATAAGGTAGGCTTCAATTAATCATAAAGCTAAATGAATTAATATTGGTAGGAAGGTGATTAACTTCGCCGAAGGTTTATAGAATATATTGTACAAAGGAGATAAAGTCTTATACAACCAACTCTTCAGAAATGTGTTGAAGACAGGAAAAACTTACCTTGGAAGAAATTTCGAAAACAGGTTTTTCGTCTTCAACATAAAATATATAAAGCGTAACAAAATCAGAATTATAAATTAGTAAAAACATTACAAAGACTTTTTTTTAAGTCTCGGGCAGCTAAATTCTTAGAAATTAGACAAGTTGCACAACTTAATAAAGGGAAAGTAATAGCTGGAATTGATGGTATATCTAAACTTCAAGAAAGGGAAAGATTTGAACTATTTGAAGATCTAAAAAATCTAAAAAAATATAAACATCAACTTTTAAAAAGAGTACATATACCTAAAACTAATGGAAAAAAATGTCCTTTAGGTATTCCGACAATCAAAGATAGAGTGGTACAATGTCTTATAAAATATTTATTAAAACCTGTATTTGAAGCATATGCATCAAAAGGATCTTGGGGGGGTAGACCTGGAAGAGCTGCACAAGGATGCTCAGCAAAATATTTGCATAAATCTAGGCCAACCACAAACTAATTATAAAAAACGTATTCTGGAATTAGATATGGAAAAGTGTTTTGATAAGATAAATCATGAACAACTCATGAGTTTAATAGACTTGCCAATACAAATACATAAAATCTTGCGATCAGCATTAAAAGTAGTTGTATTAAAGGAAAGAACTCGTACAGAAGAAGGAACACCCCAAGGAGGTATTATATCTGCTTTATTATGCAATATTGCATTGCATTTAAGATATTTTGAACCAACCAGCGAAATATTTCTGCAATACTTAGAATAGAGTCAGAGTAAAAAAATTAGCTATAGTTCAACGGGGTATTCAATATTCAGATGATCTGATCTTCTTTTTAGAAGATTAGGAAGATACTGTAGAACTTAGAAGGAACATAGATTCTTTTTTAGCAGCAAGAGGTCTAAATGTCAAAGAGGCAAAAACTCATTTAGTGCTATCCACAGAAGGTTTTGATTTCCTAGGTTGGCGATTTGAAGTTAAAGCAAACCATACTTTAACTTACTGGCCATCGAAGAAGAACAGAAGAAATCTCAAAGATAATATAAAAACTGTAATGCGAGATTGTCGTTTCAAGCTTAACAAGCGATTGAGTAAGGTTAAATTAATTTATAGAGGTTTGTGGAATTATCACCAATATTTTGACTTATCCAAAATAAACTTATGGTCAATAAATGATTGGGTTTACAAATTCGTTAAGAAAGCAAATAGTAAACTTAATAAAAAGGATAGAGCTATTGCAAAGATAAAAAGATTAAATACAATCAAAGATATCTTCAATGCTCACAGTTATTCTTTATTTGGATATGTTGCTGTAAAAAGTAATAAATCGCTATTTGAGAATGACTGGATCTATTGAAGTCAGCGCCAACAAAAACAATATTGGGGTCCCACAGCCAAGATACTAACATATCAAAAGTTCAAATGCGGTGCCTGTACTTTGAAATTTGTAATCGATGATCATATTGAACTTCATCATAAAGATGGAAACCATTAAAACAATTTAAATAAGAATCTAATGGTCCTTCACAGAGAGAGTTATCAATATCAACCTATTCATGGGTTAAAAAAGCGCGAGGCAAAAGCCTAATAAATCAGGGAATCGTATGAAGTGAAAGTTTCACGTACAGATCTGAAAGAGAGGGAAATCTTATAAGTCCGATAAGTATATTAGATTATGGTCTATTGATTATATTTAGTTCTATTCTATGTAATAATATACTTGTAATATAGATGAACTGGATCTCTCGATTCAACCATTACATTGTTAGTTTAATTAGAAGTTTGTTTAACCTTATTGGTTTGTAGATCTATCTCAGTTAAATTTATTAGATGATCATTTAGTAGACATTTTATTAGATTCAGCAGCATCTGGGTGGAATACAGTTGAAAGAGAAGGTATTTCTATTAGACACCCAGCAAGATTTGTTTTAGTTGGCTCTGGAAATCCAGAAGAAGGAGAATTAAGACCTCAATTATTAGATAGATTTGGACTGCATGCAGAAATCAGAACAGTAAAAGATCCAACTTTAAGAGTAGAAATTGTAGAGCAAAGAAGTAATTTTGACCAAAATCCACAATCTTGTATAGAATCATACAAGGATCAACAATTAGATTTAAAACAAAAAATAATAGATGCTCAATCTAATTTAAAAAATACAAATTTAGACTATGAATTTAAAGTAAAAATTTCTCAGGTTTGCTCTGAATTAGATGTAGATGGATTAAGAGGGAAAGATGCAAATAAAATTGATTGAGATAAATACAATTAAATGCTCTAGCAGTATATATGTCTTACCAACAAGTTTCATATCACTAATTTTCTTAATTATATTCATTGGTTAAATCATATAATTCAATTACTTTATCGCTTAATATATATCGATTATATTGTAGTTGCAAGTATTATTGATTTTAATTAAAGATATTTAGTTAATAGTATGTATAATACATAATAAGAAAAGAATTTTGTTTAAGTATATAGAGTCAAACTTATAAATATTTTCATTATTTAATATCCTGAAGAGTAATGACTAAAAAGAGTTTATTTAGATATTTATCTAAAAAAAGAAAAAAATAATTTGGATTTAAAAACTTTGATTATCCAGATTGACAATAGCTAAAAATAGACTAACCAAGATATTGTTATCAATAGAGCAGCTAAAGCTTTAGCTGCTTATGAAGGTAGAACAGAAGTAACTGTCCAAGATATAAAAAAGGTTGTTACATTATGTTTAAGGCATAGACTAAGAAAAGATCCGTTAGAATCTATCGATTCTGGAGTAAAAGTTGCTAAAGTATTTGATCAAATTTTTGAAGGTTCTTAGTTCTAGAGTCTTTACTTAAAAAAATATATCAGGCTCAGTAGGATTCGAACCTACATTAGAGACTTAGAAGGTCCCGGTCCTAATCCCTTAGACGATGAGCCCTGAATTTGTGTTAATATCTGATAGATACTGGGCGGTACTGGACTTGAACCAGTGACCACCTGCTTGTAAGGCAGGCGCTCTACCACTGAGCTAACCGCCCTTGTTATCTTAACATTAATTATAGTACATAATTATTAAAAAGTAAAGAAATAATGTAAGTACTTTAATATAATATTTATTGTTCCATTAAAAAACTTTAATATTTTTGTGGCATCTATACTAGATTGTAAATTAAAATTCATCAAAATAGTAATATATAATTAATCATAATACTATGGGAGTGTGATTTGTTTCGAGGCATAGAATAAAACTTGAGAAGAATAGAGTTGCTTACTTTTATATCACCTCAGATACTTCAGGTTATATGAAGTACAACTGAATATTTATTTCAATGATTGTAGAGCAAGTCTTGTTATTTATTATAGAAACACAATGAGGTATATAGTGCTGGATTAAGTGCTTTTTCAGATTAATTGCAGTAGGCACTACTAGAATCTAAGAAATGGCAGTGAGATTAAATTATAGTTAATAAATAAATTATAGTTAATAAATAATTTTAAGCATATTTTCTAACCGTTACCATAAAAAATCTATACAAATTGTCTGATAATTTCAATTCTTAAGCTGATCAAATAAAGAAAAGTGTATAATAATATATAGATATTATCCATGTTTTTTCCATAGAAATTAAGGTAATTATAAACTTATGATAAATAGAAGGGTTTTAGCATATGAATATGCAGTTCAATCAAGGTAACAAAAAATAAATCTTTTGAACAAATAACACCAATTAAAAACAATACTAAATATAGAAAGCCGTTAGAGTTTAGTGTATAGTTCATTGATTGTGATTAGAGATCGTTGGAATTCGGTAGGAAAAGGAATAACTTCTATGCATAGTTTGTGGAAATAAAAGTAGGGTAAAGTACATTTTATGAAGTATTTAATAGTTTAATAGAATTAATGATTAAAAGCTATATTAAATATTCTATATAGCTCTGCCTTACAAAAATACCATTCTTAAATGCGTTGATCAGCCAGAGAGAATAGAGTGATAATGAATTTAATTATATAAAATTATCACAGTAAGCTTAAAAGTCACAATATTTAATTGTTGTTCAAATAAAGAAGATTAACTCAGACACAAAATTATAGATACTTTGGTGTGTAGTATCAAAAGATAAAAGACTCTAATGTAATTATTCAAAATAAACTTAGGAAATTGGTATTTATGATTAATTCATTATTTATAAGCTATCAAACAAGAATAACTCAGCCCTGGAGCCGTATAAGATCAAAGTCTCACATTCGGATTTCATTGAGAGGATAAACTTCGAAACACAAATTGTATACAATTTGATACGACAAGATTATTCAATTCTATCAAAAATAAAGGTTCACGTATTAATATTACTTTAGAATGCATGTCTTGTCGTAGTATGATTTATAGTATAATCTACTTCTTTCTTATATTATAAAAAAACAATGCTGCTAAAGATATATAAAAAAAAAAGAAATATATTATCATAATATCACAGAAGTGTAGATATTTATAATTTGGTTTATTAATTTGAAAGTAAAACAATCAAGTTTTTAGATAGTTATAGCAATGTATAAAACTTTTATATGAATTAAAACTTCTACTATTCAGTACTATAAATTAGTGCTATGAAATTTGAAAATTCCGTTTTTAAATTTTAACATACGAATCAAGATATAGAGTTCTATACCAAATAAGCTATATAATTGAGATTTATTATGTATAGTTTAATAATATAGAAAAGATCAACTAATTTCTAATAAATTTTGTTGATCTATCAGAGAAAAGAACTCCGGGAGTCTTTCGATATACAAGTACAAAAAGTGAGTAATAACGATATTTATATTAAATAAAAAATAAAGTAATATAGTTTATCATTAAATGTAATTTATTTTGCAGTCAAATACTGCATAGATGATTAATAAATAATAAAGTATATTGACAGATATCTATTAATATCGATTTTAAGTGCGGTTTGTTTTTAGGCAAAAGTGCGATTTGTTTTTAAGTAAAACTAATATTTAAGAAGGTTCTTGATAACCTTAAAACTAAAAATAGCTTAAGGATTTATAGGATTGAAATCCTTATAAACTAACTAATATATTCGTTGGTGGAATTTGAATCCTCCTTGGAACAGGAGAAGTGCTGATAATGCCCGTAATAGCCATAGATTGTAGTTTTGTGGTAACACAATTCATGTTAAAGCCGGGCAGCCACAGTGCCAAAAAGATAAGTTAGAAATTTTTAAGTAGTGCTTGGCAAACTTCTAAGACGAACAAATGCTAAGTTATTTAAACAGTGTCTAATGAAACTAGTTGTGATCTAATCATCAATTACATAAGTAGGACTTTTAAATCATCCGTATGAGACATTTTTGCATTAATTACAGTCCTGGGTAGAGAATAGGCAAATTAGTAATAGTCTAAAGAAGTAAGAAGAAATAATTGGAACAAATAAAAACAATATGAAAACTCTATATTGAAAGAAAATAAGGTAGGCTTCAATTAATCATAAAGCCAAATGAGTTAATATGGGTAGGAAGATGATTAACTTCGCCGAAGGTTTATAGAATATATAAAGCGCAACAAAAGAAGAATTATAAATTAGTAAAAAAATTACAAAGACTTTTGTTTAAGTCTCGAGCAGCTAAATTCTCAGCAATTAGACAAGTTACACAACTTAATAGAGGGAAAGATTTGAATTATTTGAAGATCTAAAAAATCTAAAAAAATATAAATAGCAACTTTTAAAAAGAGTATATATAACTAAAACTAATGAAAAAAAACGTACTTTAGGTATTCCGACAATCAAAGAGTGGTACAATGTCTTATGAAATATCTATTAGAACCTTCATATGAAGCATATGCATCAAAATGATCTTGGGGTTTAGACCTGGAAGAGCCACACAAAATGCTCAGCAAAATATTTTCATAAATCTAGGCCGACGACAAACTAATTATAAAAAACCTATTCTGGAATTAGATATCGAAAAATGTTTTGATAAGATAAATCATGAAAAACTCATGAGTTTAATACACTTGCCAAAACAAATGCATAAAATCTTGCGATCAGTATTAAAAGTAGGTGTATTAAAGGAAAGAGCTTGTACAGAAGAAGGAACACCCTAAGGAGGTATTATATCTCCTTTATTATGCAATATTGCATTACATGGCATTGAAGATATTTGGAACCAACCAGCGAAATATTTCAGCAATACTTACAATAGAGTCAGAGTAAACAAATCAGCTATAGTCCAACGGGGTATTTGATATGCAAATGATCTGATCTTCTTTTTAGAAGATCAGGAAGATGCTGTAGAACTTAGAAGGAAAATAGATGCGTTTTTAGCAGAAAGAGGTCTAAATGTCAAAGAGGCAAAAACTCATTTAGTGCTATCCACAGAAGGTTTTGATTTCCTAGGTTAGCAATTTGAAGTTAAAGCAAACGATGCGTTAACTTGCTGGCCATCGAAGAAGAATAGAAGAAATTTCAAAGATAAGATAAAAACCGTAATGCGAGATTGTCGTTTCAAGCTTAACAAGCGATTGAGTAAAGTTAAAGTAATTTATAGAGGTTGATGGAATTATCACAAATATTGTGACTTATCCAAAATAAACTTATGGCTAATAAATGATTGGGTTTACAAATTCGTTAAGAAAGCAAATAGTAAACTTAATAGAAATGATAGAGCTATTGCAAAGATAAAAAGATTAAATACAATCAAGGATATCTTCAATGCTCACAGTTATTCTTTATTTGAATATGTTGCTGTAAAAAGTAATAAATCGCCATTTGATAATGGCTGGATCTATTGGAGTAAGCGCAAACAAAAACAATATTGAGGCCCCACAGCCAAGATACTAACACAGCAAAAGTTTAAATGTGGTGCCTGTAATTTGAAATTTGTAATCGATGATCACATTGAACTTCATCATAAAGATGGAAACCATCAAAACAATCTAAATAAGAATTTAATGGTTCTTCACAAATAATGTCATCAATATCAACCTATTCATGGGTTAAAAAAGCGCAAGGCAAAAGCCTAATAAATCAGGGAGCTGTATGAAGTGAAAGTTTCACGTACAGATCTGAAAGAGAGGGAAATCCTATAAGTCCGATAAGTATATTAGATTATGGTTTATTAATTATATTTAGTTCTATTCTATGTAATAATATACTTGTGCTATAGATGAAATGGATCTCTCGATTCAATCAGTTATTAAAAAACTACCATTGTTTTAAATAGAAAGAACCTAATACGCTTTAGTATTTAATAAATGTGCGATTTGTTCTTAAGTAAAACTAATGTTTAAAAATGTTCCTGATAACCTTAAAACTAAAAATAGCTTAAGGATTTATAGAATTGAACTCCCTATAAATTAACTAATATATATTCGTTGGTGGAATTCGAACCCTCATCGGAACGGGAGAATTGCCGATAGTGCCCGTAACAGCTATAGATTGTCGTTTTGTGGTAACACAATTCATGTTAAAGCCGGGAAGTCACAGTGCCACAAAGATAAGTTAGAAATTTTCAAATAGTGCTTGGCAAACTTCTAAGACGAACAAATGCTAAGTTATTTAAAAAGTGTCTAATGTTACTAGTTGTGATCTAACCATCAATTTCATAAATAGGATTCTTAAATCACCCGTATGAGATATATTTATATTAATTACAGTCTTAGGTATAGAGTAGGCAAAATAGTAATAGTCTAAAGAAGTCAGAAGAAATAATTGGAACAAATAAAAACAATATGAAAACTCTTTATTGAAAGAAAATAAGGCAGGCTTCAATTAATCATAAAGCCAAATGAATTAATATGGGCAGGAAGGTGATTAACTTTGCCTAAGGTTTATAGAATATATTGTACAAAGGAGATAAAGTCTTATGCAACCAACTTGTCAGAAATGTGTTGAAGACTGGAAAATCTTACCTTGGAAGAAATTTTGAAAATAGGTTTTTCGTCTTCAACATAGAATATATAAAGCGCAACGAAAAAAGAATTATAAATTAGTAAAAAAATTATAAAGACTTTTCTTTAAGTCTTGAGAAGCTAAATTCTTAGCAATTAGACAAGTTACACAACTTAATAGAAGGAAAGTAACAGCTGGAATTGATGGTATATCTAAACTTCAAGAAAGGGGAAGATTTGAACTATTTGAAGATCTAAAAAATCTAAAAAAATATAAACATCAACTTTTTAAAAAAGTATATATACCTAAAACCAATGGAAAAAACGTCCTTTAGGTATTCCGACAATCAAAGATAAAGTGGTAGAATGTCTTATGAAATATTTATTAGAACCTGTATATGAAGGATATTCATCAAAAAGATCTTGGGGGGGGGAGACCTGGAAGAGCCGCACAGGATGCTCAGCAAAATATTTTCATAAATCTAGGATGACCACAAACTAATTATAAAAAACGTATTTTGGAATTAGATATCGAAAAATGTTTTGATAAGATAAATCATGAAAAACTCATGAGTTTAATACACTTGCCAATACAAATACATACAATCTTGCGATCAGAATTAAAAATAGGTGTATTAAAGGAAAGAGCTCGTACAGAAGAAGGAACATCTCAAGGAGGTATTCTATCTCCTTTTTTATGCAATATTGCATTGCATTGAATATATTTGGCATCAACCAGCGAAATATTTCAGCAATACCTACAATAGAGTCAGAATAAAAACATTAGCTATAGTCCAATAGGGTATTTGATATGCAGATGATCTAATCTTTTTTTTTAGAAGATCAGGAAGATGCTGTAAAACTTAGAAGAAAAATAGATGCTTTTTTAGCAGAAAAAGGTCTAAATGTCAAAGAGACAAAAACTCATTTAGTCCTATTCACAGAAGGTTTTGATTTCTTAGGTTGGTGATTTAAAGTCAAAGCAAATTATGAGTTAACTTGCTGGCCATCGAATAAGAACAGCAGAAATCTCAAGGATAATATAAAAACCGTAATGGGAGATTGTCATTTCAAGCTTAACAGGCGATTGAGTAAGGTTAAAGTAATTTATACAGGTTGGTGGAATTACCATCAATATTGTGACTTATCCAAAATAAACTTATGGTCAATAAATGATTAGCTTTACAAATTCGTTAAGAAAGCAAATAGTAAACTTAATAAAAAGGATAGAGCTATTGCAAAGATAAAAAGATTAAATATAATCAAGGATATCTTCAATGCTCATAGTTATTCTTTATTTGGATATGTTGCTGTAAAAAGTAATAAATCGCCATTTGATAATGACTGAATCTATTGGAGTAAGCGCAAACAAAAACAATATTGAGGCCCACAGCCAATATACTAACACAGCAAAAGTTCAAATGCGGTGCCTGTAATTTGAAATTTGTAATCGATGATCATATTTAACTTCATCATAAAGATGGAAACCATCAAAACAATCTAAATAAGAATCTAATAGTCCTTCACAGAGAGTGTCATTAATATCAACCTATTCATGGGTAAAAAAAAGCGCAAGGTAAAAGCCTAATAAATCAGGGAGCCGTATGAGGTGAAAGTTTCACGTACAGATCTGAAAGAGAGGGAAATCCTATAAGTCCGATAAGTATATTAGATTATGGTCTATTGATTATATTTAGTTCTATTCTATGCAATGATATACTTGTAATATAGATGAAATGGATCTCTCGATTCAACCTAGAGCAGAATAAAGTATTTATAATAATAAAAAATCTGCTAGAAGTTAATAGAAATATCAATAATATTTAAAGTTGTTTTGGATTTATTTTTAATGTTGTCTATTACTCTAGCCAGAAATTTCTAAAAAGAAAAAAGATAATGAATAAGTAGTTTTAAATCTACTTTATCATCTGTTACCATATAAAATATAGAAAAACGTCTAACAATATTTTTATTCACATTGATAACAAATAAGAATTTATATATAATGTATAACTTTTTTAGTTTTGTTGTTGAATTCATATCACTCCACGAGAATAGTAGGCGAATTAAATTAAAATAATTCTAATTCGCGTAACAAAAAAAGAATATTTAAAAACAATTACACAATGAATATTCTCTATTTGATTATCAATCATATTTTTTATTGATAAGTGAAATGGTCTAATTGTGTAGGAATAAGAGTTATCTCTCTATAAAGTGTAAGCTCACACTAGGTTGACATTATTATATCTGACAATACACAATATTTTCATACGACTGGCATCTATGTTCTATATTGAATCTATGTTTTATAGAGAATTTTTTAAAATCATCTTCTATATTATATTTATAATATAAATTAATTAATTAATAGTATAGAGATTATTATTTGATAGATTGTGAGTTAGAGATATTAGTTATAATATAAATAATTTAACTTGAAATTAGCAAGAACTGATAAAGTATATCATTGATTTAATAAGCTTATAAATTATTATCTTAATTATAGAATTAACTATAAATATAACTAAAAATAGAATAAGAATATGCTTATTCTATAGTCTAAGCAAAGCTTATTTATAATGAATAATGAATATTTGACTGGATTTATATGTATACTAAAAGTTTTATCTTGAAACCGAATTATAAGAAAAAAGTGATTGTAATAGAGAAGACAGAAAACATTGCTTATATATATTTCTAAAAAATATCTTATAATCATTAGACAATTCTGTATTCCGTATTCCTATAAAAATAAATATCTTTAGATTCCACCGTTAATCGGACTAAAATCATAAACGCTTAAGTACGATTTTGATGAATTATATATCTAGCAGTAAGCAGTAAGAATACTATTGCATTTTATTTTACTATAACAAGACTAATAAAGATCAAAATTTATCAACTCTGTGTCAAATATATAATAAATTAAAATCAATGTGTAGTTAAAAAAATATAAAAAAGAATAAGTCAATCTCGAAGCTGTATCAGATTAACGTCTTATTTACAGATTTAACCGAAAGAGTAATTTTGTTCGTAAGATTCTAAAACGATTTTATGATATTAGTTACTCAATTCTAACGAAATATTAAATTTAGAGTTCCTTATCATGTCAAGAGAAATATGTTAGGTTCATTTGTCATATTAATATAGAAGCATCAATACTGAAATCAATATTAAAAGAAATTATTCAAGTTATGAAATTATATATATAGAATTATATTCCCCATAAGTTGTGGCTATAAAATTATAATTCCACATTTTACTTATATTTAAAGATAACTATATATAGATATCGTAAGAATTGATTTGAGATCTTTTTATTCAAAACTTTTTTATCTAATTTGTTGGATATGACTAAGAATAAAAAAATAATTCAATACAATAAACATTGAAGGTATATAATACCTAATTATATAATAAAATAGTGCGATTTGTTCTTCGATATACGCATAGATAAAAGTTTTGAAAAAGAATAGTTCCTAAAGTTCAACTATTTTAAGACTCTTTAATCTCAAACAATTACATAGTAAAATAAATCATCTTAGATTGGTTAAAATTTAAAATCAAGTAGTTTCTTAGCATATGACTGATTGAAATAAAAATTCTGTTCAATTCTTATTATTAAAGACCTAATGCTATAAGTTACTAATAAAAATCCTATAGAAGTGTTTAATTATATATTTAAACTTAGCAATTAATAAGGCTTGAAACATTATTTATAGTCTATCTAAGTTTTTTATTTTGAATTAATATAGACTTAATTTAATATTGGGCAACTGGATTTATGTATAAATATATATTTTTTTAATGTAACAAGCAAAAAATCGTTAGAACACAAGAAAAAAAAGAAATCTTATTAAACGCTCAAACGCAATTATAAAAGAGTCAATCTGATTCTTGAGATCTCCATTAAAATTCGTTAGGAAAAGGATTAATATCCAGCAAAGCTTTCATTACTGAAAGCCAGGTTCACATAAATGTATTATATTAAAGATAAAAAGTTTAATTTATATTATTTATAAATTATAAATGTGAAATGTGCTATGCATATACAAATTAAGATATTATCTATCTTGTAATTTATGGTAAAAATCTTAAGAACTCAAAATATAATTGTTATATTTTTGGAATTGTGGACCAAATAATTATAATTTAATATATTTTGATCTGTAAGAACAGACAGTTTTAGTTATGACAAAATATGTAACATATCTATATGATAGAATCTAGGTTAAGGAAAAAACTCTATGGGTAAATACTCTCAAAAGTATAAGTCTGTCTTGTATTATCATAAAATTTATAGCTTTGATACAAAAATGAGCTTGCTAATCAACTACTCAGAAAAAATTTATACTAGAAGATTGCTTATATATTATATATTTTATAATTATTGCAAATTAGAACATATGATTGAAAAAAACTTACACAAAAAATTAAAACCAAGCAGTTATTTATGAAAGATATAATTAACACATTCTGCACATTTTGCAAAAAGTCAAAAGTAAACCTAGGAGCTGTATTAGTTGTAATTCTTATTTACAGATCTGAAAGAGAGGGAGAATTTACAATTAAGCTGAATTATACAACTTAGTAAAATAGTTTTCTCTATTCTTGGCCAAAAGTTGAGGAAAATTTTATCATATCCAATCCATAGAAGTTTTATTTGTTAATAAGTATATTCTATTTTGTTGTAAATTTAATCTTTGAACAACATTAAATTCATGAAATAATACATTAGTAGATCTGTATAATCTAGATAATTTACTTACAGTTTTTATAAAAAGATATATGATAAGGATAAAAAATAAATCTATTTATTATGAAGTAAACGTGCGGTTGGTTACTTAGTAAAAGTATCAAAGTGTAATATGCTTTAATCTATTTCATCGAAAAGTTAAAATGAATGTTAGTCAGGATTAATCACGTTTCAAGCTTATAAATTAAAAAATTCTCACAGAATTTTAATATATAATCAAAATAAAAATTTGAGACTTCATATTAATTATAGTTAAAGTTTGTAAACCATAAGAAACAAAATATATTATAAATATCAATAAGCGTAAATTATCATTGTTACTAAAAATAATTCAAAAAAGTGTCCATTTAGATATACCTAAATAAATAAAGCACATAAGACGAATCTAAATTGTGTTTCTCAATTAAGACAGACATATCATAAGTTTACGATACCGAAAAAGGATTAGATATGTTAAGATGTAGCGTTCCTAAAGTAATAGCAAATCAACATTCAAAACAAAAAGAAATGAGTTACTATTTTATATCAAATCCGAAATGATAATTTAGTTCAACTTAATTGATATCTTATTATTCAGTTAGGAAGGGGAATAATTTCCCTAAAAAGCCTTTAAAAATGTAAGCCTAGTTTACAAAAGTATATTTTATAAAGTTTCTTATTTTCAATTCAATTAATTATTAATAATCATATCTAATAATTTAAGTTTTTGCTATGAACACACTCTTTGCATTCTTAAAACAATAGTTATGATAATCTGAAATTTAATTAGAGTATGCCATATACAAATTAATTTATAGTCTGAAAAAATATATTATAAATAATTAGTAAGCTTGAGAGTGGTATGCAGTGAAAACTTCATGTACAGATCCGAATGAGAGAGAAATATTATAATATAATTTTACTAAAAAAGTTTCTCAATTTTAACTACAGACGGTATGAACTTTTGTGATTATCATAAACATTGTTTGTTGATAATTGTATTAACACTTATGTAAGATAGAAAAAACGGTAAAATAATTAGATTCTACTTATTAAAAATTATAAATAAAACATGATTAAAAGTTTTATAACAATTACTTGTTATAATTAAAGTAAATTTATAGAATTTTCATTAACTAGAATTGAAGTCAACAATTCTATCCCTATCTAGATGATTACATAAAAAATATTTATAACTTATAATTAAAAATATAACATCACAATAGTAAAAGACCTAAGGATTTAGGTACAGGAAAATATAAAAATAAAATTATAAGAGATTCTTATATAAATGTATAAAAAACTTATCTCCTATCTTAGGTTATATATTTTTGAATATTTTATGTTTTTATTAGTAGGAGAATATTAATATTAAGATGGGAAACAGACAAGATAAAAATGTTGATTTGTAACTATTTTGATTATTGACTACTTATAGCTTAGCTATAGAAATCGAATGATTTACTTATAGTTATCTTGAGGGAGATTTTAGGATTCTTACCTTGCTAATACAACAAATCGCTTAGAATTAAAAAAGTTTTGTCCTAATTGCAATAGCCATAAAGATTTTAAAGAGATAAAATAATAATAATTTTTTTATAAGAAAAACATTCTATGATCACATATCGCCGCCGTAATATTACGCTAAAGAATAATGAAGTATTAGATTACGTGAAATTTGTTGTTAGGAAAGAACGCTTATCATTAATTTTACTGTAAAATTAATGAAGAATATTTAGTCTGAATACTCTCCTAATTTTAACTGGATATTTATTGAAATAAAAAGGGATTTTAATATCAGCATAGGCATTTTTGTTATTTTATATATATATGATATATATATGAGAATACCAATTTATTCCACATTAGTAGTTTAAGTGTTATAATGACTAAATACAAGTAATTACAATAAAAGTGCTAAAAATATTATTCGAAGAATTTTGATAACTCTGGTTAATCTATTCCAAATATATATCAGAATTTCGTAATTTAATGAAGATAATACTGATATATTATTATAGGCGCATTATTTTAGTCTTATTATAATAACTAATAAATATCAAGAACAAATAGTCTCAATTTAACTTATGGTTTTCAGGTTGAGTTATAGTCAAATGACTAGGTGCACTTGTATCTTTAAGTTGAGAGAGAAGGTTAATAACTTTGCCGAAAAGCTTATATATATTTAGTTAGATTTACAGAGTGTATCTTGTACAATGCTAATGGTTTTGAATTAATATACTTTGAAAAATTACTTACCGTATAGTAAGCTTAACAGCTAAAATTTTTGGAGATAGTATTTATTACTGAACATAAGATACCATTAAGTCAATGAGAACCTAACCTAGAGGTTATAGTATTGAAGAATTAAGTATAATTAATTAAATAATACAAGAAGTAATAATTCTCTTAGAATGATTCGTTTATCCTAAGTTTTACCAATTACAATTAAATATCTTAAATATTTAGAAAGAGTATTGTGATTGATATAAAGCCTTAGATAATATTGGCTAACCTATTGTGGTAATGGGATAATATGTCTACATTCATACAGATAGATTATTACAATCCAGTTTATTTATACAATCAACATTCATGGAAAGTTTTAAGGCCTACTGATTTAAGTGCAGGGAGATAAGTAATCAAACTAAATACTAGATATAACATCTGATTTTAGGATTACTGGTCATGCGAATCTTAGATTAAGTGTAATATCAAAGTGCAATTTGTTTTTAAGTAAAACTAATTTTTAAGAAGGTTCCTGATAACCTTAAAACTAAAAATAGCTTAAGGATTTATAGGATTGAACTCCCCATAAATTAACTAATATATATTCGTTGTTGGAATTCCAACCCTCCTTGAGACGGGAGCAGTGCCAATAGTGCTCCTAACAGCTATAGATTGTAGTTTTGTGGTAACAAAATTCATGTTAAAGCCGGGAAGTCACAGTGCCAAAAAGATAAGTTAAAAATTTTCAAGTAGTGCTTGACAAACTTCTAAGACGAAAAAATGTTAAGTTATTTAAAAAGTGTTTAATTACATTAGTTGTGATCTAACCATCAATTTCATAAATAGGATTCTAAAATCACCCGTACGAGACATTTTGATATTAATTGCATTCCTGGGTAAAGAATAGGCAAACTAGTAATAGTCTAAAGAAGTAAGAAGAAATAATTGGAACAAATAAAAACAATATGAAAACTCCTTATTGAAAGAAAATAAGGTAGGCTTCAATTAATCATAAAGCCAAATGAATTAATATGGGTAGGAAGGTGATTAACTTCGCCGAAGGTTTATAGAATATATTGTAAAAAGAAGATAAAGTTTTATGCAACCAACTCGTCAGAAATGTGTTGAAGACTGGAAAACCTTACCTTGGAAGAAATTTCAAAAACAGGTTTTTCGTCTTCAACATAGAATATATAAAGCGCAACAAAAGAAGAATTATAAATTAGTAAAAAAATTACAAAGACTTTTCTTTAATTCATGAGCAGCTAAATTCTTAGCAATTAGACAAGTTATATAATTTAATAGAGGGAAAGTAACAGCTGGAATTGATGGTATCTCTAAACTTCAAGAAAGGGAAAGATTTGAACTATTTGAAGATCTAAAAAATAAAAAAAAATATAAACATTAACCTTTAAAAAGAGTACATATAACTAAAACTAATGGGAAAAAACGTCCTTTAGGTATTCCGACAATCAAAGATAGAGTAGTACAATGTCTTATTAAATATTTATTAGCACCTGTATATGAAGCATATGCACCAAAAGGATCTTTGGGGGGGAGACCTTGGAAGGGCCGCACAGGATGCTCAGCAAAATATTTTCATAAATCTAGGCCGATGACAAACTAATTATAAAAAACGTATTCTGGAATTAGATATTGAAAAATGTTTTGATAAGATAAATCATGAAAAACTCATGAGTTTAATACACTTGCCAAAACAAATGCATAAAATCTTGCGATCAGCATTAAAAGTAGGTGTATTAAAGGAAAGAGCTCGTATAGAAGAAGGAACACCCCAATGAGCTATTATATCTCCTTTATTATGCAATATTGTATTGCATTGAAGATATTTGGAACCAACCAGCGAAATATTTCTGCAATACTTACAATAGAGTCAGAGTAAACAAATCAGTTATAGTCCAACGGGGGGATTCGATATGTAGATGATCTGATGTTCTTTTTAGAAGATTAGGAAGATGCTGTAGAACTTAGAAGGAAAAAAAGATGTGTTTTTAGCAGAAAGAGGTCTAAACGTCAAAGAGGCAAAACTCATTTAGTGCTATCCACAGAAGGTTTTAATTTCCTAGGTTGGCGATTTGAAGTTAAAGCAAACCATGCGTTAACTTGCTGGCCATCGAATAAGAACAGAAGAAATCTCAAGGATAATATAAAAACCGTAATGCGAGATTGTCGTTTCAAGCTTAACAAGCGATTGAGCAAGGTTAAATTAATTTATAGAGGTTGGTGGAATTATCACAAATATTGTGACTTATCCAAAATAAACTCATGGTCAATAAATGATTGGGGTTACAAATTCGTTAAGAAAGCAAATAGTAAACTTAATAAAAAGGATAGAGCTATTGCAAAGATAAAAAGATTAAATACAATCAAGGATATCTTCAATGCCCACAGTTATTCTTTATTTGGATATGTTGCTGTAAAAAGTAATAAATTGCCATTTGATAATGACTGGATCTATTGGAGTAAGCGCAAACAAAAACAATATTGTGGCCCCACAGCCAAGATACTAACACAGCAAAAGTTCAAATGTGGTGCCTGTAATTTGAAATTTGTAATCGATCATCACATTGAACTTCATCATAAAGATGGAAACCATCAAAACAATCTAAATAAGAATCTAATGGTTCTTGACAGAGAGTGTCATCAATATGAACCTATTCATGGGTAAAAAAAGCGCAAGGCAAAAGCCTAATAAATCATGGAGCCGTATGAAGTGAAAGTTTCATGTACAGATCTGCAAGAGAGGGAAATCCTATAAGTCCGATAAGTATATTAGATTATGGTTTATTGATTATATTTAGTTCTATTCTATGTAATAATATACTTGTGCTATAGATGAAATGGATCTCTCGATTCAACCGAAAAGTACATATGGTTCGTTAAGTAGTAAATAATAATGTTGTGTTTTACTTAGTTATATTAGTTTAAAAAAGGTATAAATAGATCCTCAAAACCAAGGTTGGATAATTTACAGCCTCGTTTTAAGCGTATGTAAGCCCTCATTCAAGTATTATAAATAAACCCTATTTTTCTAGCCAAATATTTGTATTATTGAAGATTTTAGCAGATCACTTCATTTTGCAATATATCATAAATGTGATAGAAATATGAAACTTTACTTAAATTAAATATGCCATGCATGAGATTGTAATAATACTGTGAGCTTGTTTTCCCGTTATTCATCGATATTATTGTCAAAAAATCGCTCAATTTTATAAGTAGGTGTGGTTTCCAATCTAATAATTTTAATATAAATTAAGAAAAAAGTACTATTCTACTATCAATTAAGAAATTTAAAACATTCATATAAGATGAGATTTTATTGAATATAAGAAAAAACAAATAAAAAAAAATCAATTTTTATAAGAAATAGAATATAATATAAAAAATAAAAACTTTTTGCACAAAATTAGAATAATATTTGCTTAGTCTTTGGACGAGTATTTTTAAGTTAATACTGATAAGTAAGTAAGACAAAATATTTTAATTAAGAAAACCATGAAATCTTACTACGAACTTCTATCAGGAAACTAAAAAATGATTAAGTATATGTTATAGATTAAATTTAGCAGTATCTTTATAGTATAAGTAACGTTGATTTATAGTAAATCAATAGAAAAAAATATATAAAGATAAAAAACTTAATATAATTTATCTCAGCTAAATATTAAATTTGTGTCAATATACTACTTTAAACTATTTGGATAAAAATTGTATCTAGTTGCAATGTTCTCTTAATTAATTTCTAGTCAAAAAAAGACATTAAAAATAAAGATTCTAATGTGGGTTTATAAATAATGTCAATTGAAATATTTCGCATCATTAATTCAAAAAAAGAAATACAGGTTATAATTATCATTTCAAAGTTTTCAATACATTTAATTAGCTTGCCTTAAGTTGGGTAAATCTAGTAGCTATGTAAGGTGCAATTCTTAAGCATAGTTTTGAATTAGAGAGTATGACGTTGTGCTTTAAATAAATTTTTTAATGATATAATTAAATTCTACTCTACTAAACTAAAGATATCGACTTATTAAGAAAATTCACTACAGATCAAGGTAAAATTTTACCAAGACGTGTTACACGTCTTAATACTAAACAGCAGAAACAGCTAACTAAAGCTATAAAACAAGCGAGAATACTTTCTTTATTACCTTTCTTAAATAAAGAGATGGAGTCTTTTTAATATTTTTCGTGAAATTTCTCTACCTATATAAGTAAAGATAGTCCACTGATTACAATTAAAGCATTATTGGGAGTTAGTAGTAATATATGTACTTTAATGCTAATTATAAAAACACTTAAACTTGTTACTATTTTGAGTGTAATGAATAATCATAATTAATTTTTTACATATAACTACTCATTTTTATTTTATTAGGATTTCAAATGAAAATGAGTAGTTATAAAAAAATAGAGTAAATAACTTGCTAACCTCTAGTTTAGAGGCCTAAGCAATTGAATCTAATTGATTATTTGAAGTCTTTATCTACTATTATTTATATTTATCATATCAGAATTAAGAGGTGCCTTTAAACTCTATATGTAGGAATTATAGATCTATAATACTTACGAAAATTGGCCTAGTTCATGAAAACACCTAGATAATATTGTTTTATATGCTGACCCTAGCAATATAAAAAGATATGTCTAAAGATTAAAGAATATATGATTATAATCCAATTGGTTTATGTTATTAAACTGAATGAGAGAGCTTTAATATTTACTCATTCGGCTATGACAAAAAATTGGAGCAATTTAATTTGGAAATGATATGAAAAGTTTACTTTTCAAAGTAGTCAAGAAGAAAAATATTCATATTTATAAAATAAACGTTAATAAATATAATCGTTATTTTCTAGTAAGTTATATTCCTATTATGAATTTAGTTTATTTTGTAAATAAGCTTAAAATACATAATATGAAAAATGAAACAATATAATCTATATTTGCACTAACATATCTGAAAATAAAAAAATATTTGGAGCAGAAGTATGTTTTTTGAATTCGATAAGTATTAGTTATAATAATTGAGAAACAATATAAAATAATATTTAATACTCAGGCTAAATAATTTATCCCCAAATTTAAAGCTTTAAGGTCTTCTTGTCAGAATATTATGAATTGTGAATCTCTAAAAATACTTGTTTAAATCATAAGTTTATAATTTGCATATAAATCTATATTACCATCTGTGCTTTAATAGTGATATAAAGACTCTTGAATGATAATATAAATATACTAGAAATACTGTATAAAAAAATAATGTAAGTTTCATTTTATCTAAAAATTAGGTACTTATATTTAATAAACGGATAGATCTCTTAAATGATAGATCTCTTAAATAAAATATGAAAAGCTTGATGCTAATTATATTCATTCTAATTTTTTACTGTATAAATAGTATTAATATAGTTTTATTCTTGAATATAAGTGCGATTTGTTCTTAAGTACAACTAATGTTTAAGAAGGTTCCTGATAACCTTAAAACTAAAAATAGCTTAAGGATTTATAGGATTGAACTCCCTATAAATTAACTGATATATATTCGTTGGTGGAATTCCAAGCCCCCCTCGGAACGGGAGAAGTGCCGATAGTGCCCGTAATAGTTATAGATTGTAGTTTTGTGGTAACACAATTCATATTAAAGCCGGGAAGTCACAGTGCCAAAAAGATAAGTTAGAAATTTTAAAGTAGTGCTTGGCAAGCTTCTAAGACGAACAAATACTAAGTTATTTCAAAAGTGTCTAACAGGACTAATTGTGATCTAACCATCAATTTCATTAAGTAGGATTCTTAAATCACCCGCATGCGATATTTGTATATTAATTGCAGTCCTGGGTAGAGAGTAGGCAAAATAGTAATAGTCTAAAGAAGTAAGAAGAAATCATTGGAACAAATAAAAACAATATAAAAACTCCTTATTGAAAGAAAATAAGGTAAGCTTCAATTAATCATAAAGCCAAATGAATTAATATGGGTAAGAAGGTGATTAACTTCGCCGAAGGTTTATAGAATATATAAAGCGCAACAAAAGAAGAATTATAAATTAGTAAAAAAATTACAAAGACTTTTCTTTAAGTCTCGAGCAGTTACATTTTTAGCAATTAGACAAATTACACAACTTAATAGAGAGAAAGTAACAGCTGGAATTGATGGTATATCTAAACTTCAAGAAAGAAAAAGATTGGAACTATTTGAAGATCTAAAAAAATATAAACATTAACTTTTAAAAAGAGTATATATACTTAAAACTAATAGAAAAAAAACGTCTTTTAGGTATTCCGAGAATCACAGATAGAGTGATACAATGTCTTATGAAATATTTATTAGAACATTTATATGAAGCATATGCATCAAAAGGATTTTGGGGTTTAGACCTGGAAAAGCCGCACAGGATGCTAAGCAAAATATTTTCATAAATTTAGGCCGATTACAAACTAATTATAAAAAACGTATTTTGGAATTAGATATCGAAAAATGTTTTGATAAGATAAATCATGAAAAACTCATGAGTTGGATACACTTACCCATACAAATGTATAAAATCTTGCGATCAGCATTAAAAGTAGGTGTATTAAAGGAAAGAACTCGTATAGAAGAAGGAACACCCAAGGAGATATTTGGACCCAACCAGCGAAATATTTCTGCAATACTTACAAGAGAGTCATAGTAAAAAAATCAGCTATAGTCCAATGGGATATTCGATATGCAGAAGATCTGATCTTTTTTTTAGAAGATCAGGAAGATGCTGTATAACTTAGAAGGAAAATAGATGCTTTTTTAGCAGAAAAAGGTCTAAATGTCAAAGAGGCAAAAACTCATTTAGTGCTATCTACAGAAGGTTTTGATTTCTTAGGTTGGCGATTTGAAGTTAAAGCAAACCATGCTTTAACTTGCTGGCCATCAAAAAAAACAGAAGAAATCTCAAGGATAATATAAAAACCGTAATGCGAGATTGTTGTTTCAAGCTTAACAAGCGATTGAGTAAGGTTAAATACAGTTAAAGTAATTTATAGAGGTTGGTGGAATTATCACCAATATTGTGACTTATCCAAAATAAACTTATGGTTCATAAATGATTGGGTTTACAAATTTGTTAAGAAAGCAAATAGTCAACTTAATAAAAAGGATAGAGCTATTGCAAAGATAAAAAGATTAAATACAATCAAGGATATCTTGAATGCTCACAGTTATTCTTTATTTGAATATGTTGCTGTAAAAAGTAATACATCGCCATTTAATAATGACTGGATCTATTAGAGTAAGCACAAACAAAAACAATATTGGGGTCTCACAGTCAAGATACTAACATAGCAAAAGTTCAAATGCGGTGCCTGTAATTTGAAATTTGTAATCGATGATCACATTGAACTTCATTATAAAGATGGAAACCATCAAAATAATCTAATGGTTCTTCACAGAGAGTGTCATCAATATCAACCTATTTATGGGTTAAAAAAGCGCAAGGCAAAAGCCTAATAAATCAGGGAGCCGTATGAAGTGAAAGTTTCACGTACAGATCTGAAAGAGAGAGAAATCCTATAAGTCCGATAAGGATAAGTATATTAGATTATGGTTTATTGTTTATATTTAGTTCTATTCTATGTCATAATATACTTGTAATATAGATGAAATGGATTTCTCGATTCAACCTAATATATTAGCTAATATATTAGAAAAATCAAAAAAAATCATAGTATGTAACAGTTTTACTATAGTAATTAAAAGAAACGTATTTTGGGTTACAAAAAAATATTATTATAAAAATCATATGATATAATTTACTAAATTACATAATATTTATAATAAGGCGGTATTGAGTAAAATATGTCCAATAAAAGAATGCTATACAAAATGATAATTTTCTATATAGTTATTAAAAGTATAATTTTTTCTACAAAATTAAAATATGAATAATTAGGAATTGTGAGATTTGTTGTTTAGTGAATAATTTACGAATAATAGTACGATTTGTTCTTAAGTAAAACTAATGTTTAACAAGGTTCCTGATAACCTTAAAACTAAAAATAGCTTAAGGATTTATAGGATTGAACTCCCTATAAATTAACTAATATATATTCGTTGGTGGAATTCCAACCCTTCTCCGGACAGGATAAGTGCCGATAGTACTCGTAACAGCTATAGATTATAGTTTTGTGGTAACGCAATTCATGTTAAAGCCGGGAAGTCACAGTGCAAGAAGATAAGTTAGAAATTTTTAAGTAGTGCTTGGCAAACTTCTAAGACGAATAAATGCTAAGTTATTTAAAAAGTGTCTAACGTAGCTAGTTGTGATCTAACCATCAATTTCATAAGTAAGACTTTTAAATCACTCGTATGAGACATTTTATATTAATTACAGTCTTGGGTAGAGAGTAGGCAAACTAGTAATAGTCTAAAGAAGTAAGAAGAAATAATTGGAACAAATAAAAACAATATGAAAACTCCTTATTGAAAGAAAATAAGGTAGGCTTCAATTAATCATAAAGGCAAATGAATTAATATGGGTAGAAAGGTGATTAACTTCGCCGAAGGTTTATAAAATACATTGTACAAAGGAGATAAAGTCTTATGCAACCAAATAGTCAGACATGTGTTGAAGATTGGAAAACTTTACCTTGGAAGAAATTTCAAAAAGAGGTTTTTCTTCTTCAACATAGAATATATAAAGCGCAACAAAAAGAGAATTATAAATTAGTAAAAAAATTACAAAGACTTTTATTTAAGTCTCGAGCAGCTAAATTCTTAGCAATTAGACAAGTTACACAACTTAATAGAGGGAAAGTAACAGCTGGACTTGATGGTATATCTAAACTTCAAGAAAGGGAAAGATTTGAACTATTTGAAGATTTAAAAAATCTAAAAAAATATAAGCATCAACTTTTAAAAAGAGTATATATACCTAAAACCAATGGCGAAAAACGTCCTTTAGGTATTCTGACAATCAAAGATAGAGTGGTACAATGTCTTATGAAATATTTATTAGAACCTGTATATGAAGCATATGCATCAAAAGGATCTTGGGGGTTTAGATCTGGAAGAGCAGCACAGGATGCTCAGTAAAATATTTTTATAAATCTAGGCTAACCACAAACTAATTATAAAAGAATTAGATATCGAAAAAGGTTTTGATAAGATAAATCATGAAAGACTTATGAATTTAATACACTTGCCAATACAAATGCATAAAATCTTGTGATTAGCATTAAAAGTAGGTGTATTAAAAGAAAGAGCTTGTACAGAAGAAGGAACACCCCAAGGAGGTACTATATCTACTTTATTATGTAATATTGCATGGCATTGAAGATATTTAGAACGAACCAGTGAAATATTTCAGCAATGCTTATAATGGAGTCATAGTAAAAAAATCAGCTATAGTTCAACGGGGTATTCGATATGCAGATGATCTGATCTTCTTGTTAGAAGATTAGGAAAATGCTGTAGAACTTAGAAAGAAAATAGATGCTTTTTTAGCAGCAAGAGGTCTAAATGTCAAAGATGCAAAAACTCATTTAGTGCTATCCACAGAAGGTTTTGATTTCTTAAGTTAGCGATTTGAAGTTAAAGCAAGCCATGTGTTAAATTGCTGGCCATCGAAGAAGAACAGAAGAAATCTCAAGGATAATATAAAAACCGTAATGCTAGATTGTCGTTTCAAGCTTAACAAGCGATTGAGTAAGGTTAAAGTAATTTATAGAGGTTGGTGGAATTATCACCAATATTGTGAGTTATCCAAAATAAACTTATGGTCAATAAATGATTGAGTTTACAAATTCGTTAAGAAAGCAAATAGTAAACTTAATAAAAAGTATAGAGCTATTGCAAAGATAAAAAGATTAAATACAATCAAGGATATCTTCAATACTCACAGTTATTCTTTATTTGGATATGTTGCTGTAAAAAGTAATAAATCGCCATCTGATAATGACTGGATCTATTGTAGTAAGCGCAAACAAAAACAATATTGGGGTCCTACAGCTAAGATACTAACACAGCAAAAGTTCAAGTGAGGTATTTGTAATTTGTAATTGATGATTATATTGAACTTCATCATAAAGATGGAAACCATCAAAACAATCTAAATAAGAATCTAATGGTTCTTCACAGAGAGTGTAATCAATATCAAGCTATTCATGGCTTAAAAAAGTGCAAGGCAAAAGCCTAATAAATCAGGGAGCCGTATGAAGTGAAAGTTTCACGTACAGATCTGAAAGAGAGGGAAATCCTATAAGTCCGATAAGTATATTAGATGATGGTTTATTGATTCTATTTAGTTATATTCTATGTAATAATATACTTGTAATATAGATTAAATGGATCTCTCGATTCAACCTAATTTCTTAAGTGTAAATGGCTTAAGGTAATGTCATTCATAGAATTATTAATCAATGTTTATTACTACTAGATATTAATTTAATGAAACTGTTTTTAGAATATAACAAATATTACGATTAATCTAAAAAGTCGAGTCAGGACCACGGATGAGTTAATAATTATTGTTACTAAGATTAGCAAAAATAGTTTTCTAAGAAGATTTTCAAAATACTAGTAGATCGTTTACTATGAAGAATCCAAAAAAGTATCTAAAATTACTCATTCGTAAACTTATGAAAGATCATAATTAAAGAATCATCTGTAATTTATCTAATTTTTATTTAATAGTTAAGATTTATCTTATTTGATAGTAGATAAAAGGATTGAATTTTAAAAAAAATATTTATCTGAGGTAATAGGGAATAAACATCTGAAACAAAAACTATTATTGACTACTTAACCTTTAATAGTCAGGATATTGAATTAACGAGTTATTATGCGGCACGAAGATAGGAAGCAGAATGATTTCTCTGAAAACCTTTTATTAATAAAAAGCCGGCGCACACAACTATAAACTATATCTTATTATATAAACAATATGTTTCTGAAATTAACTTCAAGGAATTGTATCTATGAATAGTGCGATTTGTTCTTAAGTAAAACTAATGTTTAAGAAGGTTCCTGATAACCTTAAAACTAAAAATAACTTAAAGATTTATAGGATTGAACTCCCTATAAATTAACTAATATATATTCGTTGGTGGAATTCCAACCCTCCTCGGGACGGGAGCAGTCCCGATAGTGCCCGTAACAGCTATAGATTGCAGTTTTGTGGTAAGACAATTGATGTTAAAGCCGGGAAGTCACAGTGCCAAAAAGATAAGTTAGAAATTTTCAAGTAGTGCTTGGAAAGCTTCTAAGACGAACAAATGCTAAGTTATTTAAAAAGTGTCTAAATATACTAGTTGTGATCTAACCCTCAATTTTATAAATAGGATTCTAAAATCACCCGTATGAGATATTATTCAATTAATTACAGTCCTGGGTAAAGAATAGGCAAATTAGTAATAGTCTAAAGAAGTAAGAAGAAATAATTGGAACAAATAAAAACAATATGAAAACTCCTTATTGAAAGAAAATAAGGTAGGCTTCAATTAATAATAAAGCCAAATGAATTAATATAGGTAGGAAGGTGATTAATTTCGCCGAAGGTTTATAGAATATATTGTACAAAGGAGATAAAGTCTTATGCAACCAACTCGTCAAAAATGTGTTGAAGACAGGAAAACCTTACCTTGGAAGAAATTTCAAAAACAGTTTTTTCGTCTTCAACATAGAATAGATAAAGCGCAACAAAAGAAGAATTATAAATTAGTAAAAAAATTACAAAGGCTTTTCTTTAAGTCTCGAGTAGCTAAATTCTTAGCAATTAGACAAGTTACATAACTTAATAGAGGGAAAGTAATAGCTGGAATTAATGGTATATCTAAACTTCAAGAAAGGGAAAGATTTGAACTATTTGAAGATTAAAAAAATATAAAAAAATATAAACATCAACTTTTAAAAAGATTACATATACCTAAAACTAATGCGTAAAAACGGCCTCTAGGTATTCCGATAATCAAAGATAGAGTGGTACAATGTCTTATGAAATAGTTATTAGAACCTATATATGAAGCATATCAATCAAAAGGATCTTGGGGATTTAGACCTGGAAGAGCTGCATAGGACGTTCAGAAAAATATTTTCATAAATCTAGGCCGACTACAAACTAATTATAAAAAACGTATTCTGGAATTAGATATCGAAAAATGTTTTGATAAGATAAATCATAAAAAACTAATGAGTTTAATACACTTGCCAATACAAATACATACAATCTTGCGATCAGAATTAAAAGTAGGTGTATTAAAGAAAAGAGCTCGTGCAGAAGAAGGAACACCCAAGAAGGTATTATATCTCCTTTATTATGCAATATTGCATTGAAGATATTTGGAACCACCCAGCGAAATATTTCAGCAATACTTACAATAGAGTCATAGTAAAAAAATCAGCTGTAGTCCAACGTGGTATTCGATATGCAGATGATCTGATCTTCTTTTTAGAAGATCAGGAAGATGCTGTGGAACTTAGAAGGAAAATAGATGCTTTTTTAGCAGCAAGAGGTCTAAATGTCAAAGAGGCAAAAACTCATTTAGTGCTATCCACAGAAGGTTTTGATTTCCTAGGTTGGCGATTTGAAGTTAAAGCAAGCTATGCGTTAACTTGCTGTCCATCGAAGAAGAATAGAAGAAATCTTAAGGATAATATAAAAACCGTAATGCGAGATTGTCGTTTTAAGCTTAACAAGCGATTGAATAAGGTTAAAGTAATTTATAGAGGTTGGTGGAATTATCACCAATATTGTGACTTATCCAAAATAAACTTATGGTTAATAAATGATTGGGTTTACAAATTCGTTAAGAAAGCAAACAGTAAACTTAATAAAAAGAATAGAGCTATTGCAAAGAGAAAAAGATTAAATACAATTAAGGATATCTCCAATGCTCATAGTTATTCTTTATTTGGATATATTGCTGTAAAAAGTAATAAATCGCCATTTGATAATGACTGGATCTATTGGAGTAAGCGCAAACAAAAACAATATTGGTGCCCCACAGCCAAGATACTAACGCAGCAAAAGTTCAAATGCTGTGCCTATAATTTATAATAGATGATCATATTGAACTTTATCATAAAGATGGAAACCATCAAAACAATCTAATGATTCTTCACAGATAGTGTCATCAATATCAACCTATTCATGGGTTAAAAAAGCGCAAGGCAAAAGCTTAATAAATCAGGGAGCCGTATGAAGTGAAAGTTTCATGTACAGATCTGAAAGAGAGGGGAATCCTATAAGTTCGATAAGTATATTAGATGATGGTTTAGGGATTATATTTAGTTCTATTCTATGTAATAATATACTTGTGCTATAGATGAAATGGATCTCTCGATTCAACCTAAAATATGGATAGTACAAAAGAATTTAGTATTACTCTTTAGCATATTTACAATACGTATTGATTTACAGTTTAAAGTATTTACAAAATGCGCCTGGGAGCTGTATAAGTTCAAAGTCTTGTCTACAACTCTAATATAGAGAGCAGCTTTAAAATTAGAATTATTTCAAAATTCTACTCAATAGGTTTCTCGATTCTAGGCCAATCCATATGGCTCATAGTGTAAAAGTTTACGACACTTGTATTGGTTGTACTCAATGTGTACGTGCATGTCCTTGTGATGTTTTAGAAATGGTTCCATGGGATGGATGTAAAGCAAAACAAATTGCTTCTGCACCTCGTACAGAAGATTGTATTGGATGCAAAAGATGTGAAACAGCTTGTCCAACAGACTTTTTAAGCGTGCGAGTTTATTTAGGTGGTGAAGTAAGCTTCTACGTATATAAATTAACCAAATTTAATCAATTGTATTTTTCACCATTAAACTGATTTATCTATAATCTTAAAAAGAATCAGATAAGACTTCCTAAATTTTACTTATAAATATTAACGGTCTAAAATTAACAAGGTCTATATTTGTTTAATAGATCATATATACAGTAGACAATCTATTTAATTGTTAAATAAGAAATACTTTTGGGTATTAATTTTACTAAGTTTATATCCGATAACTATAAATAATTCAAAGTTATAATATCAATATTGATTGGTAAAATTAAGAAGCTAGTATATAAGTTTATTTATGCATCTAGTTTCTTTACAGATAATATAGCCTTATATCTTATCTAGTATATTACTACACGTAGTATGGGATTAGCATACTAATATTAATTTTTAAACCTTAATGAATAAATTATCTATTTATTTATTAAGGTTTAATTTATAACTTATGTAATTATTATGAAACATTCAAATTTAATAGACTCTTTCAACGATAAAGTAAGATATATCTTTATAAAAATTTCATAACTTTGATTTATCAATGGGCTTCAATAGCAACAAATATAAAAATATTAAATTTGACATAACTAAATACTTATGATTTTATATCAAAGTAAGTGTATAATTTACATAATATATATTCAAGCTTTGATGACTAAAGAGCTAATTGATTTATTTATCATCAATATTTAAATAACCTGACAATTTCTTTGAATAATAACATAGAAAAATATATAAAAAAAGAAATTATCTTATCAGTTTCATCAGAAATGCTGCAGAATAGATATATCATATATAATATAAACAAATCAAGTAAAATAAATCATAATATTTATCTTTTATCTGTTTATGACATGTAATTGTTTCTAACATGGACGTAAATACTATTATCAAATTAATTAGTGGTATTACTAATTTTAATACAAAAAGAACTTTAGAGATAATTGAAGCAGGAGAATTAGGCGGAGCATCTTATATTGATATTGCTGCAGATGTTGTAAGATTTGTACTCGCAAATTTATAATATTAAGCAATAACATCTATTTTTATCCTATAAATTATAAAATCTTGATTGTAATAATACATGATTTTATATATTAATGATGAGGTATTTCATTAATAAATTTTTCATAAGTTACATTTTGTTACACATGCTATAATTTCTTTTGATTTCAGATTACCATTATTATCTTAAGTATTTTAATATGATATATTGTCCTAAAACGTATCGTTTTGACTTATAAAGTGTTTGAAATTTTGAGTTGATTACAGAGTTTTTTTGACTACTACATAATAATTTAGAGTTCTCATTTTAGATTATATTAAGATTTAAAAAAATTTAAATTCATAATATATATATCCTAATCTATTATTAAGTAAAATAGATTTAATATTCCATATTTTTCTTTTAATAAATAAATTCACAAACATGAACTTAATTTACATCATATGATTAGACAGATTAGACTTAAAACAAATTTTCCGATATGTATTTCTACCATAAATTCTTATAAAATCAATGCATGTATTGATGAAGGTGTAGATATGGTAGAAATAGGTAATTTTGATTTTCTGTATAATAAAAATCAAAAATTAAACACATATAAAATTTTACAATTATGTCAGGGTAAGATTCAAAATATCATTTTAATTAGTTTTTTATTATCATCATATTCATTTTCTGATATTAGATACTAAAGCTTTTTAAAGAGTTATTAAACCAAAAAATAGCTAATTATATACTTAAAGCGTACATTTTTGTATAGTGCCTAGATACTAAAAAATTAGGACATAATTTTACCGATAATATTAATCATTTGATTCTATTGTTTATTTGACATTAATTTTTAAGTATAAAACATCGTGTATTAATCCTTAAAACAAACTCAACTATTGAATAATCTAAATTTCATGCTGAATAAATAAGTTTGTTTACATTAAGCAATACAACAAAGTAAGCATAAAAAATAATCTTACTATTGGACTATGTAAGAAACCAGTTTCCAAATTTATTACTTTGTGCAACAGTTCCTCATGTTCTATCTTTATCTAACCAAATTAGTCTCGCAAAAGCATATGAATTAATAGGTATTGATCTTATACAGACAGAAGGAAAAAATTTTGGAACAAATTTAAGTTCAAATATTGATATCAATGCAAGATTAAAAGAAGTTAGCCTAACACTATCTACAACTTTAGCTATTTCTGCAAGATTATTCTGAATATAACCTTAAGCATTTATTCTTGAATATATTCATATAAAAAATTTAATTAAGAATATAATTAATAAAAAATACCTATAAGTGAAAACCTCTCTCTGTACTCATTTTATTATTAGATTTATATTTTTCAGTTTAAAGAAAAAACTATATTCAAATAATTCGGAATATATAGTTTAGAAAAAGAATTATTAACTGTTAAACTTTTACTTTTTAAATAGTGTAAAACTGCCTGTAATTACATCTTCTGGTTTGTCTAATGTTACAGCACCCCTAGCTATTCGTTATGGAGCATCAGGAGTAGGAATAGGTTCTGCAATAATAACTCATAAAAATATTGATGAAATGTCCATTGCAATAAAAAATCTAAAGCTTAATTTATTAAAGCAAGTAAGACTTATCATTTTTTTTGTCCAAATGGAGTTATATTAATTAATGATTTTTTATTTAGGCAGTACAAGATAATCTGGTCATTTTTTGTGTTGAATTAAAGTATTTAGTATTATACGAAACTATATTGATTATACAAATTGTCTATTAATACAACTTGAGTCGTAAGATAAGATTAGTATCATAATTCAGCGAAAGTGATGATAAAAGATTAATGTTTTAACTACAAAAAATAATATCATATATAAATAACAAGAGATCGTTATATTTTAAAATACTACATAGAAGCAAAATTATTAATTTTTAGTATTATTTAGTTTTATAAAGAGAGTAAAAAAATAATAAATTTAAGTATTTTAGATGGAAAAAGTTTTTGTTCATTGCTAAAGTGCGATTTGTTCTTAAGTAAAACTAATGTTTAAGAAGGTTCTTGATAACCTTAAAACTAAAAACAGCTTAAGGATTTATAGGATTGAACTCCCTATAAATTAACTAATATATATTCTATATATTCGTTGGCGGAATTCCAACTCTCCTCGGGATAGGAGAAGTGCCGATAGTGCCCGTAACATCTATAGATTGTAGTTTTGTGGTAACACAATTCATATTAAAGCCGGGAAGTCACAGTGCCAAAAAAATAAGTTAGAAATTTTCACGCAGTGCTTGGCAAACTTCTAAGACGAACAAATGCTAAGTTATTTAAAAAGTGTCTAAATGAACTAGTTGTGATCTAACCATCAATTTCATAAGTAGGATTCTTAAATCACTCGTATGAGACATTTTAGAATTAATTACAGTCCTAAGTAGAGAGTAGGCAAATTATTAATAGTCTAAAGAAGTAAGAAGAAATAATTGGAACAAATAACAACAATATTAAAACTCTTTATTGAAAGAAAATAAGGTAGGCTTCAATTAATCATAAAGCCAAATGAATTAATATGGGTAGGAAGGTAATTAACTTCGCCGAAGGTTTATAAAATATATTGTAAAAAAGAGATAAAGTCTTATGCAACCAACTCTTCGGAGATGTGCTGAAGACTGGAAAACCTTACCTTGAAAGAAATTTCGAAAACAGATTTTTCGTCTTCAATATAGAATATATATAGCGCAACAAAAGAAGAATTATAAATTAGTAAAAAAATTACAAAGACTTATCTTTAAGTCTCGAGCAGCTAAATTCTTAGCAATCAGACAAGTTACACAACTTAATAGAGGGAAAGTAACAGCCGGAATTGATGGTATATCTTAACTTCAACTTCAAGAAAGGGAAAGATTTGAACTATTTGAAGATTTAAAAAATCTAAAAAAATATAAACATCAACTTTTAAAAAGAGTATATATACCTAAAGCTAATAGGGAAAAACGTCCTCGAGGTATTTCGACAATCAAAGATAGAGTGGTACAATGTCTTATGAAATATTTATTGGAACCTATCTATTAAGCATATGCATCAAAAGGATCTTGGGGGTGGTAGACCTCGAAGAGCCGCACAGGATGCGCAGCAAAATATTTTTATAAATTTAGGCCGACCACAAACTAATTATAAAAAACGTATTCTTGAATTAGATATCGAAAAATGTTTTGATAAGATAAATCATGAAAAACTCATGACTTTAATACACTTGCCAATACAAATACATAAAATCTTGCGATCAGCATAAAAAGTAGGTGTATTAAAGAAAAGAGCTAGTACAGAAGAAAGAACCCCTCAAGGAGGTATTATATCTTCTTTATTATGCAATATTGCATTGCATTGAAGATATTTGGAACCAACCGACGAAATATTTCTGCAATACTTACAATAGAGTCATAGTAAAAAAATCAGCTATAGTCTAACGAGGTATTCGATATGCAGATGATCTGATCTTCTTTTTAGAAGATTAGGAAGATGCTGTAGAACTTAGAAGGAAAAGAGATGCTTTTTTAGCAAAAAGAGGTCGAAATGTCAACGAGGCAAAAACTCATTTAGTCCTATTCACAGAAGGTTTTGATTTCTTAGGTTGGCGATTTTAAGTTAAAGCAAACCATGCGTTAAATCGCTGGCCATCGAAGAAGAACAGAAGAAATCTCAAGGATAATATAAAAAGCGTAATGCGAGATTGTCGTTTCAAGCTTAACAAGCGATTGAGTACGGTTAAAGTAATTTACAGAGGTTGGTGGAATTACCATCAATATTATGACTGATTCAAAATAAACTTATGGTCAATAAATGATTGGGTTGACAAATTCGTTAAGGAAGCAAATAGTAAACTTAATAAAAAGGATAGAGCTATTTCAAAGATAAAAAGATTAAATACAATCAAGGATATCTTCAATGCTGATAGTTATTCTTTATTTGGATATGTTGCTGTAAAAAGTAATAAATCGCCATTTGATAATGACTGGATCTATTAGAGTAAGCGGAAACAAAAACAATATTGGGGCCCCACAGCCAAGATACTAACACAGCAACAGTTCAAATGCGGTGCCTGTAATTTGAAATTTGTAATCGATGATCACATTGAACTTCATCATAAAGATGGAAACCATCAAAACAAGCTAAATAAGAATCTAATGGTCCTTCATAGAGAGTGTCGTCAATATCAACCTATTCATAGGTTAAAAAAGCGCAAGGCAAAAGCTTAATAAATCAGGGAGCTGTATGAAGTGAAAGTTTCACGTAACAGATCTGAAAGAGAGGGAAATCCTATAAGTCCGATAAGTATATTAGATTATGGTCTATTGGTTATATTTAGTTCTATTCTATGTAATAATATATTTGTAATATAGATGAAATGGATCTCTCGATTTAACCTGATAAAATAATGATTCTCAATTCTTCATCAGTATTAAAGTGCTTATGAATTTATCTTTATATCTCGTCACTAAATTCTTCTCGCATTGCAAATCGTTCATCGATGGAATACTATCAAACTGAAGTCAGTAAAGATGTAGTGATCAATAATCTATAGATTGATTCTATACGATATAGGTTTTTTGTATTAAGCTTTAGTTATATTTAACATATAAATTTACAGTTATTATAAAATGGTTAATTAAACATGATGAAAATTGGCCATTTTATAAATAAATATATTTATAAAAAATAAAAAAGTATCATAGTTTATATGTGCGATTTGTTCTTGAATACAAGTGCGATTTGTTCTTAAGTAAAACTAATGTTTAAGAAGGTTCCTGATAACCTTAAAACTAAAAATAGCTTAAGAATTTATAGGATTGAACTCCCTATAAATTAACTAATATATATTAGTTGGTGGAATTCCAACCCTCCTCGGGACGGGAGAAGTTTCGATAGTGCCCGTAACAGCTATAGATTGTAGTTTTGTGGTAACACTATGTTAAAGCTGGGAAGTCACAGTGCTGAAAAGATAAGTTAGAAACTTTCAAGTAGTGCTTGTCAAACTTTTAAGACGAACAAATGCTAAGTTATTTAAAAAGTGTCTAATAGGACTAATTGTGACCTAACCATCAATTTCATAGTCAGGATTATAAAATCACCCGCATGCGACATTTGTATATTAATTGCAGTCCTGGTTAGAGAGTAGGCAAAATAGTAATAGTCTAAAGAAGTAAGAAGAAATAATTGGAACAAATAAAAACAATATGAAAACTCCTTATTGAAAGAGAATAAGGTAGACTTCAATTAATCATCAAGCCAAATGAATTAATATACGTAGGAAGGTGATTAACTTCGCCGAAGGTTTATAAAATATATTGTACAAAGGAGATAAAGTCTTATGCAACCAACTCGTCAGAAATGTGTTGAATACTGAAAAACCTTACCTTGGAAGAAATTTCGAAGACAGGTTTTTCGTCTTCAACATAGAATAGATAAAGCGCAACAAAAGGAGAATTATAAATTAGTAAAAAAATTACAAAGACTTTTCTTTAAGTCTCGAGCAGCTAAATTCTTAGCAATTAGACAAGTTAGACAACTTAATAGAGGGAAAGTAACAGCTGGAATTGATGGTATATCTAAACTTCAAGAAAGGGAAAGATTTGGACTATTTGAAGATCTAAAAAATCTAAAAAAATATAAACATCAACTTTTAAAAAGAGTATATATACCTAAAATTAATGAAAAACGTCTTTTAGGCATTAGGACAATCAAAGATAGAGTGTTATAATGTCTTATGAAATATTTATTAGAACCTGTATATGAAGCAGATGCATCAAAAGGATCTTGGGGGGGGTAGACCTAGAAGAGCCGCACAGGATGCTCAGCAAAATATCTTCATAAATCTAGGCCGACCACAAACTAATTATAAAAAACGTATTCTGAAATTAGATATCGAAAAATGTTTTAATAAGATAAATCATGAAAAACTCATGAGTTTAATACACGTGCCAATACAAATGCATAAAATTTTGCGATCAGCATTAAAAGTAGGTGTATTAAAGGAAAGAACTCGTACAGAAGAAGGAACACCCCAAGGAGGTATTATATCTTCTTGATTATGCAATATTACATTGCATAGCATGGCATCGAATTTGGAACCCACCAGCGAAATATTTCAGCAATACTTATAATAGAGTCATAGTAAAAAAATTAGCTATAGTTCAACGGGGTATTTGATATGCAGATGATCTGATCTTTTTTTTAGAAGATCAGGAAGATGCTGTAGAACTTAGAAGGAAAATAGATGCTTTTTTAGCAGAAAGAGGTCTAAATGTCAAAGATGCAAAAACGCATTTAGTGCTATCCATAGAAGGGTTTGATTTCTTAGGTTGGCGATTTGAAGTTAAAGTAAACCATGCGTTAACTTACTAGTCATCTAAGTAGAATAGAAGAAATCTCAAGGATAATATCAAAACTATAATGCAAGATTGTCGTTTTAAGCTTAACAAGCGATTGAGTAAGGTTAAAGTAATTCATAGAGGTTGGTGGAATTATCACCAATATTGTGACTTATCCAAAATAAACTTATGGTCAATAAATGATTGGGTTTACAAATTTGTTAAGAAAGCAAATAGTAAACTTAATAAAAAGGATAGAGCTATTGCAAAGATAAAAAGATTAAATACAATCAAGGATATCTTCAATGCTCACAGTTATTCTTTATTTGGATATATTGCTGTAAAAAGTAATAAATCGCCATTTGATAATGACTGGATCTATTGGAGTAAGTGCAAACAAAAACAATATTGGAGCCCCACAGCCAAGATACTAACACAGCAAAAGTTCAAATGAGGTGCCTGTAATTTGAAATTTGTAATCGATGATTACATTGAACTTCATCATAAAGATGGAAACCATCAAAACAATCTAAATAAGAATCTAATGATTCTTCACCACAGAGAGTGTCATCAATATCAACCTATTCATGGGTTAAAAAAGCGTAAGGCAAAAGCCTAATAAATCAGGGAGTCGTATTAAGTGAAAGTTTCACGTACAGATCTGAAAGAGAGGGAAATCCTATAAGTCCGATAAGCATATTAGATTATGGTTTATTGATTATATTTAGTTCTATTCTATGTAATAATATACTTGTCATATAGATGAAATGGATTTCTCGATTCAACCTACTATAAGGAAAAAAAGGTTTTCTTAATTAAAAATAGTTTAAGATTCTTCAATATCAAAGAAATTCAAGTAGAATTGAATATATATTTTAAGTAAGTACGTATAAAAATAAATTCTTTTCTCGAATTGAATAATATATTAATAATGTATGGACTTGGGTTTAGGATCCTGCAAATTATATTTATACAATGTAAAATGTAGTATAAAATTCTTAGTTAATCTTTTAATGAGTTGTTAGGAAAAATCCTTAAAAAGTGTTCAACTATGATCAATATTAAAGCTAAAAAATTAATATGATTAACCATCAATAAACTATCTCAGGTTTTATGTAATAACAACAATAGTTTCAAGTTAATGGAACATAAATTGGATTAGATATAGATAGATATATTAGATATATAGAGATATCTATATCTAATATAATTGATAATAAACATTCAGAACAAAAAGATAGAACTTATGATTTTTTACTTAACCCGAAGTTATTATGCAAGAGTGAATCTATTAGCAATGCAGTATAATTTGCGAGGAAAGGAAAAAACCTACTTAAAAAACTTCTAGTTATGGAAATGAGACTTACAGTAACATATTTTATTAAAAAGATTATACAAATTAAATAATTTTAAACAGATGGCTTAAAGATACAATAATATTATTCTTTTTTAACTTGAATTTTAGTGAATTAGGTATTTGATTTTAATAGACTCTCACGCAACTAATTTATATAATAATTTCTTTTTCTCTTAAAATGCTTTATCAGTTTTAGGCTTTGTTATTTATAATCTAATACTTTCAATCAGTAAAAAAGTGTTATAGTCTATCCAAAACTAAATGTAATTAATTTATTGACGACTACAAAGCGTTAGTATTTTCTTATTCAAGTACTCGTAATAAAAAAAGATAGATGAAAATGATAAGTCTTATCTTCATCATATTTTGAATATAAACTGGTTTGCAATCTAAAAATTCTACGAAATAATGATTAGTAAGTCTATGAGCTGTATGAGGAGACAGTTCCATGTCCAGTTTTTACTTAAAGAGTTACTTCAAAAAATTTCCAAGTTTATTAAATTAGTTACTCAATTCTACAAAAAAGAGAACGCATCACCTTTTCAGTGACACAATGTTATACTAGTATTTTAACTAGCAAGATTCTCACAAAAAACAGTATACCTACAACTCTAAATTTAACGTTTTGCATAGTAGTTCTCTATTTTTATAATTGTGGATGTTGTATTTGCTAGATAGATTGCACAAAAAAGGTTTGCCATTTACTTTATTATTATGTTTCAATATATGTTATATATAATAAATATATGTTATATATAATAGAAGTGCGAAACTCGACTCAAATTAAGTAAATTATATACGAGGTTTGAATGATCTTTTGAGCTTGATTACTTGTTGTCATTAGACATCATTGCCCAGGCAGCTTCCACATCTATGAGTGGGGGTAATTCAATATTCAGTAGTTATATTATTAATAAATATTAATTTTTTTTATTTTTCAATTATGGTTTCTTATCTTAAAGTCAATAAAACAGCAATTCAAGCAGTTGAATCTTCGTATTTAAAGATAGATCTCCCTGGTATCAAAGTTGGTGACTCTATAAAGGTTCATTTATTAATACAAGAGGGAAATAAAGAACGTATTCAATTTTCTGAAGGAGTTGTTATTGCAATTCACAATGCTAATTTAAACACAACTATTACCGTTAGAAGAATTTTTCAAAGTGTAGGTATTGAGCGAGTATATTTAATTCACTCACCTCGAATTGTCAAAATAGAAATATTAAAGCATGCTAAAGTTCGTCGTGCTAAACTATATTATCTAAGAGATCTTGTAGGTAAAGCAACACGTTTAAAGCAAAAATTTAATTAAATAATAAACTTTAGTAGACTAAAGAGAAATCTTTAGTCTACTAAAATTTTTTATTTAAAGTTTGGGTATCAATATTATCGATAATTTTAAGGTATGAACTTTTATAATAATCAAGTTTTTGTATCAGCTTCTCTATCTCTGACATTTGAAAAGAATCTTGCTCTTTAGAACTTAACCATTTAACACTGAAAGAATTTAATTGTAATTCTCGTTCACCAATAATGATGCATCCAATTGCGTTATTTTGAGAAGCTCTTTTGAATTGTTTAGAAAATTTGCTATAACTCCAGTCAATTTCAACTTTAATTTAGTTAAATTTTTTAGAATTAGTTTTTAATTATAATTTACTATTATTTAACAGCACGTAATATTTGTTAATAATATGCTGCTATTTGAGTAATGTTTGACGATTTATAATAACATTAACAAAATCCAATATACAAAATGATTGTTTAAAATTTAGGATATACTTTCAGAAATTAATTTTGCTACAAAAATTTTAATATATTTATTAATAGAAGCTATAATCTAATAATTTCAGTTTTGATAGTTATAGATTTTAGAAAACTCAGCATAACTTTTAAAAATTAACAATATATTCTTACACAATTATGATTCCGAAAAATTTGTAGTAACTGTAATGCTTTTAGTTTTGTTGATTTATTTTCTGAAACAATATAAAAGTCTAAATACTGAGAAGGAAGACTTATTGAGTCTTTTACCAATAGTAATATTATCATATTTGTTATTATTCATACTATGTATATTAAAACTAAATGTTAAGTAATATTTTATTTAGCTTGCATTATATTTTTACTTCACTTTTTGTAATTACTTTATTTGCTAATACTAAATTTTAAATTAATATCAAATAGTACTCTAAATTGTAAGTATTCTATTGTTTTTTTATTGTATTATACCTATAATATATATGTTATTTAATATTTGATGTTTTAGTAAAATAACATTCATCTGTTCATAAAAAATAATTCAATTACTTGATTAAAAATTTAAATTTATATAATTTCCGTAAATCAGAAAATAGTAATTAAAATAAAATCATACAAAGTCTCTCAATACCCATAGCCCAACCGATAGCAGGTGTCCTAGGTCCGCCTAATTGAGAAATTAATTCGTCATATCTTCCTCCTCCACATAATGTATCTTGAGCTCCTAGAGAGCTGCTCTTAATTTCAAAAGCAGTATGATTATAATAATCTAAGTGATAAATAAAGAAAAATGAAATATAAAGTTCTTTTTAATTCATAGTTGTAAATATTATCTGTATGATATACAATTATTGGTCATTACTATCGTTTTTATACTTATCGCATTTCTATACAATTGTTCAGAATGTGGAACTTATTATTATGTTAGAATTAAGATTTACATTATATTATAAATTTAATATAGCCTACAAGGTAGACTAATTATTTAAAGTGAATACTTGCAATATTATTGATATAGTCAAACAATTGAGTTCTAAATTATATAATAAAGTTTTTAAAAATATAACTTATATTACTTCCAAAACAAGTCATACTCCTCGCACTAGTTGTTCATTAACGGTATAGCCAATATGCAATGAATTTAATGCATCACAGAGTTCTTCGAAATAAGTTTGAGATTCTATACCGAAAAAATTGCTAAGTTTTGGAGCTTCGTTTAAAATATCTTTTGTCTTAAGATTTTTTGTATCAAGAATTCTAAGTGGATTATTATATAATCTTTTCTGTGAATCTATGTCAAGTTCTTTTTCATACGGTTGTAAATATGCAATCAAATCTGATTTATATTTAACCCTTTCTTCTAAGGTGCCTAAAGAATTTACTTCCAATTAGATAATTATATTTGTATATAAAAATATTTATTTCTAATCGAAGATATAAGTTTAGCTATCTTCGACTTTAATATAGTTTGGCTCCACTTATAATTAGAAAATATCTTATTCGATCTTTATTAAATTAAGCAAGATTATACTGTTAATATAATATTCCATTATATTAGATATTTATCTGCAAACATTAAGTATTAGTGTCTAATATATTATAATTAGGTTGTGAGTTATTTATATGCTATTTATATGCTATGAAGACTTAGTATTTATAATTTCCTTTTTAGTTTATAATCCTACCACAATTAGTAATTCCTAATTCTTTTAAAAGATTTAGCGCTAATTGAATCACGTCTGCATCTATTAGTGGATCGAAGTTTGATATATTAATGAGATATTAATATTCTATTTGATTCAATCTTAATTTTGATAAATTATAAGATTCGTTTTATTGTTGGTACAGAAAAGCCAGTAGTTAAAAAAGCTTGAGATTTAATTGAAAAAATTATTAGGTGATACCTTATATATAAAAATTAAATAAACTTAAATTCTACAAATGATTATATAATACTAATAAAAGTAGATATAAGTTTAAATTAGTAATCTATGAATGAAGATAGACAAATGGTATCAAAAATTTATACATTATAAAAATATTTTAATTGAATTTTTCATAATTTTTTTATCTAGTTTATAGTTTGATTGAATTTGAATAAATTACTCTAAAATCTTACGCTTCCCAAAACCTCAACACCTAGTTGATTAAACTGTCTTTGTCGCCCACTTTGAGGTCTTTCGTATCGAAACATAGGACCTGAATACCATAATTTTTGTGGTATTTTTTGGCTAAAAAGTTTTTTTAGTATATATTTTATATGAATTTATAGCCTTATTCTAGCTAAAAATATTGATCAATATCAATATTTAGCTAAGATATTAACTTGATAATATAAAAAATTGAAAAAGTTTAATATTTATATTTTTTATTATGATGTAACGAATTTCATATCCATTCAGATAATAGTATAAATCTGTTATAGAAATTAAAAATATACTGAAAACTAACTTAATCTTCATAAAGTTTATAATTATTAATTAGTTTTTCATTTCAGTTCTTCTTTTTAGTCAAAAAACTTAAAAATAATATCATAAGAATATACAATTTATCATTCTATATCTTCATCAAAAAGTTCTCTTACATTTTCGATAAATGAACGGGCAATACTTGCTGTTCCTTCAGGTCTTAAAGCAACGTTTCTACTTCCTTTATCTATAAAAGAATATATCTCCTTATTTAAAATCAAAGCTTTTGATCTTTATTATTTTATAAAAACTAAACGTAAAAAACTTTTTCAATTTAGTTTCTTGTTATCTCTCTACTGATAAAATTGTAGAATCATTTATATTATAAATATCTTTAATGTTAAACTTTAAAGATATTTAAATTATTATAAGCTCATATTAATATATATCTTTCAATTAGACATTGCTTAAAGATTATTAAGAATTAGGTTATACAAAATAGAAGATTTATGTTTTTTACATTTTATCTTTATTTGTATTATTCCTCATATTAAAAAAATACTAGAATGAAAATACTAACAGTTATTAGTCAATATTTTTGAATTAAATAAATTCACTCATTAAGAATATTTACTTAAATTGATGCTTATTATAAATATGTATTGTGAACGACAAACATGAAGAATTGCTATGAAGTTTTTTTACAAATTAATGAATCTATAAATTCTTAATAAACTATCGCATATAAATCAAGTAATTCTTTTATAGTTCGGTTGAATCGAGAGATCCATTTCATCTAGAGCACAAGTATATTATTACATAGAATAGAACTAAATATAATCAATAAACCATAATCTAATATACTTATCGGACTTATAGGATTTCTCTCTCTTTCAGATCTGTAGGTGAAATTTTCACTTAATACGGCTCCCTGATTTATTAGGCTTTTGCCTTGCGCTTTTTTAACCCATGAATAGGTTAATATTGATGACACTCTCTATGAAGAACCATTAGATTCTTATTTAGATTGTTTTGATGGTTTCCATCTTTATGATGAAGTTCAATGTGATGATCGATTACAAATTTCAAATTACAGGCACCACATTTGAACTTTTGCTGTGTTAGTCCCTTGGCTGTGGGGCCTCAATATTGTTTTTGTTTGCGCTTACTCCAATAGATACAGTCATTATCAAATGGCGATTTCTTACTTTTTACAGCAACATATCCAAATAAAGAATAACTGTGAGCATTAAAGATATCCTTGATTGTATTTAATCTTTTTATCTTTGCAATAGCTTTATCCTTTTTATTAAGTTTACTATTTGCTTTCTTAACGAATTTGTAAGCCCAATCATTTATTGACCATAAGTTTATTTTGGATAAGTCACAATATTTGTGATAATTCCACCAACCTCTATAAATTACTTTAAACTTACTCAATCGCTTTTTAAGCTTGAAACGACAATCTCGCATTATGGTTTTTATATTATCCTTGAGATTTCTTCTGTTCTTCTTCGATGGCCACCAAGTTAACGCATGGTTTGATTTAACTTTAAATCGCCAACCTAGGAAATCAAAACCTTTTGTGGATAATACTAAATGAGTTTGTGCCTCTTTGACATTTAGACCTCTTTCTGCTAAAAAAGCATCTATTTTCCTTCTAAGTTCTACAGCATCTTCCTGATCTTCTAAAAAGAAGATCAGATCATCTGCATATCGAATACCCCGTTGGACTATAGCTGATTTGTTTACTCTGACTCTATTGTAAGTATTGCAGAGATATTTCAATTGTTGGTTCGAAATATCTTCAATGCCATGTAATGCAATATTGCATAATAAAGGAGATATAATACCTCCTTGAGGTGTTCCTTCTTCTGTACGAGCTCTTTCCTTTAATACACCTACTTTGAATGCTGATCGCAAGATTTTATGCATTTGTATTGGCAAGTGTATTAAACTCATGACTTTTTCATGATTTATCTTATCAAAACATTTTTCGATATCTAATTCCAGAATACGTTTTTTATAATTAGTTTGTGGTCGGCGTAGATTTATGAAAATATTTTGCTGAGCATCTTGTGCGGCTCTTCTAGGTCTAAATCCCCAAGATGATTTTGATGCATATGCTTCATATACAGGTTCTAATAAATATTTCATAAGACATTGTACCACCCTATCTTTGATTGTCGGAATACCGAGAGGACGTTTTTCCCCATTAGTTTTAGGTATATGTACTCTTTTTAAAGGTTGATGTTTATATTTTTTTAGATTTTTTAGATCTTCAAATAGTTCAAATCTTTCCCTTTCTTGAAATTTAGATATACCATCAATTCCATCTGTTAGTTTCCCTCTATTAAGTTGTGTAATTTGTCTAATTGCTAAGAATTTAGCTGCTCGAGACTTAAAGAAAAGTTTTTGCAATTTTTTTACTCATTTATAATTTTTCTTTTGTTGCGCTTTATACATTCTATGTTGAAGACGAAAAACCTGTTTTTGAAATTTCTTTCAAGGTAAGGTTTTTCAGTCTTCAACACATTTCTGACGAGTTAGTTGCATCAAACTTTATCTCCTTTTTACAATATATTCTATAAACCTTCGGCGAAGTTAATCACCTTCCTACCCATATTAATTCATTTGGCTTTATGATTAATTGAAGCCTATTTTATTTTCTTTCAATAAGGAGTTTTCATATTATTTTTATTTGTTCCAATTATTTCTTCTTACTTCTTTAGACTATTACTAGTTTGCCTATTCTTTACCCAGGACTGTAATTAATAGAAAAATGTTTTATATGGGTGATTTTAGAATCCTATTTATGAAATTGATGGTTAGATTATAACTAGTGTAATTAGACACTTTTTAAATAACTTAGCATTTGTTCGCCTTAGAAGTTTGCCAAGCACTACTTGAAAATTTCTAACTTATCTTTTTGGCACTGTGACTTCTCAGCTTTAGCATGAATTGTGTTACCAAAAAACTACAATCTATAGCTGTTACGGGCACTATCGGAACTGCTTCCGTCCCGAGGAGGGTTGGAATTCTACCAACGAATATATATTAGTTAATTTAGAGGGAGTTCAATCCTATAAATCCTTAAGCTATTTTTAGTGTTAAGGTTATCAGAAACCTTCTTAAACCTTAGTTTTACTTAAGAACAAATCGCACTTTTCCCTTACAGCAATAATATCTGTAGATGAACCAATGCCTCGCTCAAATAAAGAACTGTTTTCTAATATAGGAGTTCTAATTTCTGTATAATTAGCAATAGAAAAAAGATCTTTAGCTTTTTTTTCTATGAAATGCCAATAATTGATTTCATCAGCGAGGACATCTTTTGTCCCTCTCAAAGATTGAATAGGTTCCATAAAAAATCTTTATTATTTATAATTATTGTGATAGTTGAAGGTGAATGAGTTAAATTTAATTATACAAATTACTATAAGATAAATAGTTATAAATATAGACAGCACAAATCCAATAATTTTCTTTATTGTTTTTTTGTGATGTTTGTTTATATTATAATTAAAATGAATATTTTTATTTAATTTTTTTGACTAATATTCTTTACTGTAAGTATTCCTTTCAAGTAAGCTATTCTTGAAATTTTTAGCAGCAGAGGTTTGTTTAGATGTATATACAAGAAAATAATTTGACTTTTGGATATACTACATGTTAACTAATAAGATTGTGATGACTAAAATTAGCTAATTACTGACAAGTAAGTTTTTTAAAATTACAAACTATATTATTTTAATAAAAAAAGTTTTCTTCAATAGTTAACTGCAATGATTGAGAATCATTAGTTTTACTATTCTAAAAATATTAGAAGCATTTAGATCAAAAACAATAATATATACAAGTTTATATCAGCACATGTATATCGATTACTATTAACACTTAAAATTATACTTACATCATTTAGTATATTTATGAAAAAACCTATATTTTTATTTATCATATGAAAAAATATTATAGTTTTAAACTATTAGTTTTATTATTTTGTTCAGTTTAATACATTTATTAAGTCATAATTAAAATGAATTTGCTCTAAAGTTTTTTGAAATTTCGGATCAACTAATCTTGCGTTAGGCATATTAATATATTTTATATATAATCGAGAGAACTTGATAATATACGACATTTTAATATCTTTAGATGGAAGATCTCTGACAAATGCTATATCGTTTCCGTGTATATTTTGAGTGAAGATAGCATAAAAATACTTTCTTCCCGTATGTAGTCACAGCGGTAGCTAAGCGTACAAATTTTATTGTACTTGACTTGTCAAAGTATATAAAAAACTTATTTATATATTTTTATTATAAATGTGTTCTAGTAACTTTACAATCAAATATCATACAGTTAATTAAATTAAATCAATAAAGATTTGGACTTTATCAGTCTTAGTATATTATACTTTTTAGCCTATAAAAAAATTATTTATAATAATTTGATTATTAATACTAATCTTTTTCTATTTTACGATTCAATATAATTAATAATGAACATAACAAATGTAATAGATAATTTTTGATATTATTTTGTACATTTAATTCTTAAGGATAAATTGTTATTTATATAGAACAATACTACAGACTTAAAATCACTATAAAATTTATTATTTTAATTAAAGTTGACCATATGAAATTTATTTTTTATCACCAGTATTTGATATTAATTAGAATTAATTTTAATTAATATAGTATCTTAAACTGCCCGCTTTATATACATAATAAATATTCTGTATTATTGACATAATTTATTTTTTCATAGTTATTAGTATTAATAATTGGTAACATCAAAAAAATAAAAAATTTTGGATGAAATTAAATCATACGAATACTTAAAGACTTTTTTGGCATTTTTATAATAAAATTTAAATGTAAGATTAGTTTTTAACATACTATTGAAATATTAAAAACCATACTTTTTAACCTGGGCATTTAAATCAAATTAAAAATAGGTTATGAAGTTTTGATATCCGAAAGATTTTGTAAATTGAAAAATGCTTTGTAAATTTAAAATAATGCTTATCTGAATTGATTCTATTTAATATGCTAATCTTAAAAATGAAGTCTAGTTCGAGAATTATTAATTATGGATATATGTATTTAAGAATGAAACGATGTAATAATTTAATTAAGAATTGGATATATATATACTATCGAATGATATAAAACTTATAAGATATAATTTATATACAAATAGTGAAAAATGTCTTAAGCAAAAAAGTTCGACTGTTTATAAAATCATTTTCAGTATAATACTGAGAAACTCTCTAAATTAAGTGAATTTGTATTACATAAAACGATGATAAATCTTCCTTTTTTGATCTAGGATATTTATCTTGCATATGGTTCAGTTGAATTTATAATATGAAAGAATAACAACTTATTTAACTAATTGATAAATTTAAAAATATTATCTAATTAGTTAAATTTAAATCATTAGCTTCAATACGTTTATCATTATGCTGTAGTAAAATTTGCGAAATAGTACTATTTTAGTATATTAATTCAGCTTATATTAAATAAGTTAAGCTCAAAGACTTAGCTATGATTAATAATTAATCACAACTAAGTCATTAAGAGTAGTTATTAATTTCTACAGAGAAAACTTATTGGAGGTTTTACTAATTAGTATATTAAATTAGAATTAGATTATTACAAAAATATCTATTAGATATCAAATATATATAAATAAGATAAAAAAATAAATAAAAAGAATATTCATTAATTATTAATTATGCTAACTTGTTTAAAGAAATAAGATTTAAGAAGTATGTATTTAACTTTATAAAACCTTTCTCATAGAGCAGTAAACTAACTGGATAGCAAATGCAGCTTTCTTCACTTATATATTTTGAAAAATAAGATTTGTAAGAGAAACATTAATTTTAAATTCTTTAATAAAAAAATTAAGCAATTTTCGTTCTAGCATAATATTTGAATAGAAAATTCTTCTCATATAAAGTTTTTTATAGATATTTGTATAAATTTAGAGCGAATTTTATATATTATATGATTGTTTTTAAGTTGAAGTCAGTAACAAAACAAAACTAATTTTTTTGTAACATTTTGACTATATGATTCATCATAGTTAATATAATGAGATAAATATTGTGTATACGATAAAGAAAAAAATTAGAAATATATTTGTCGTATAAAACAGTGTTAAAAAAATCTTACTATCTTTTTTATTAAGGTAGCTAAATTGAACAACTCCTTCTTTTAATGCAAATAGAGTATAATCTTTACCTATACCAATATTATTACCTGGCTTAATAGTCATGCCTCTTTGTCTAATAATTATATTTCCTGGAATAACTTGTTCCCCACCATATTTTTTAACTCCTAATCTTTTAGAATTAGAGTCTCTACCATTACGGGTACTTCCACTTCCTTTTTTATGTGCCATGTTTAAATTGTATAAAAAAATAATTAGCTAATTATTAATAATAGAATTAATCAAAATTCTCGTTAAAGATGGTCTATACCCTCGTTTAGATCTAGCTTGTTTTTTAGGTTTATCTTTATAAATAATAACTTTCTTGCCTGATAAGTGACGTAAGATTGTTGCTAGTTAAAATAAAATCTAAAATAGATATGTTTTTTATTAATATATTAAAGAATATTATTCTAATAGATTATTATTTATATATTTATAAGAATGACTACTTGAGACTATATATATGATTGTATGCAGAAGATCTATTCTTGGTTATACGAATTACTGATAGAAGTTTGCTAATATTCATGATTAGGGAGCCGAAAAAAAGTTTATAATTAATTTTTTTGTTGAATTATTCAAATAAATTATTAATATAATACTAATTTATTGTTACATATTACAGTTTAATACTTCACATTAGATATCTATATTTATTTAAATTACATGTTTAAAAGTTAAAACCTAATTATTGCTGAATAAAATCAAATAAATTTAAAATATTAAAAAAATGATATGATCGATTATGATATGTCTATAATAATAAAGTAATCATACTTGATCTTTACTTGTTCTAAACAGGGAGAACCAATATTGATCTCTCCATTTTGATTTGATAATAAAACTTTATTAAAGATAATACTACTACCTGGTTCTAATGGCAGATAATTAAAATCATAAAAACGTCCAGGTTCAACCCAAAACTGTTTTAAGATTAGTATACCACAACTTAAACGTTAAATGTGTTTAAGAAGAATACTTTCTATGTTAATTCGTATAAAAAAATTTCTTATTATACGATTCGTATGTAATGTATGTAATTTAAAAGAAGACATCTTATTCTCATATATTGTTTATCAATCCAAAATTTTAGAATAGCATGAGTAATTTTTTGGAGTATTGACAACATGATCCTTTTCATTAAATGAAAAGAATACAGCAATTGACTTAAGGCTTACTCCAAAATTTTACTATGAGCATATAAATTAAAAAAAATTAACAATTTAGATTATGATACTAATTAATAAGCTGAAATACAATTGCATCCGAAATAATCTTAGAACTAGAATCTATTGATATTTTTAATAACTTAAAATTTTTAATGAGTACTTTTTAGGCAAACAAGGAAAACTAAACATTTTAATCAAAATTTTTAATTAATTATCAGTTCATATAAAAAAATATCCTTTAAGTTAAAAACCGTACTTTACCACTAGCTTCAATAATTGCATAATTCATAAATTATCTGTTAGTATCATTGATTAAATAAAATATTGCATTCACTTCTTTGGATTTTCAAAAGAATTAAATCATTCTTTATTAAATTATAACATAACATATTTTATTAGATGAATTATTTATCCACTAGTTTTTGTATAAAATAAGTTATAAAAGTAATTTGAACTTCTTCTGATTAAAGATCATAAAAAAATATAGAAGGATTAAGTTTACCAGAAAAAAGTAAATTCTTAATCTATAATGGACATTATAATAATTTAATAAAAATATACATTAAATCAATATATATTATGGATCTTATTAGTCTAGGGTGGGCATCATTAATGGCAGTATTTAGTTTCTCGTTAGCATTAACTGTTTGGGGACGCAATGGATTCTAAATAATAATAATTTTAGTTATTATTTAGATGTATAAAAAAATTAAATTTATTTAAAAAAAAAGGAGATTATTTAGTGGGTAGTGAAATTCTTACGACAGCTATTAGTATGATTATACTAACATTAACAGGTCTAGCAACAGGATTTGTATTAATTCGTATTGAAGGTTAAGAAAAAAAATGACAAACCATACAAATAAGTGGTTTGTTTTATTTAGTAAAATAACGGGACTGACGGGGCTCGAACCCGCAACTTCCGCCGTGACAGGGCGGTGCTCTAACCAATTGAACTACAGTCCCTACTACTCCTAACATCATAACAAAAGTAAGGACATTTGTCAACAATGCTTCTAGTATAGGAGAGAGAGGGATTCGAACCCTCGGTACGAAATTCGTACAACAGATTAGCAATCTATCGCTTTAAACCGCTCAGCCATCTCTCCTCTTGTTTGGCTCAGGCGGGATTTGAACCTGCGACCTTGGGCTTATGAATCCCCTGCTCTAACCTCTGAGCTACTGAGCCTAGCACTAAGTATATTGTAGCATATTCGTACGAAAGTGTATCACCTTCTCTATATTAATGTCTGGTTTCTGGCAAAATACAGTTCAATTTATTCGTTTTTTTTTAAGTTCTGTTTTAGGTTTAGTTCTAGCAATATTAAATCCAATATTATTTTTTACAAAGAAAACGAAAAAATCAAGTCTGGTTATAATTCCAATAATAATGATATCTTTTTTTTTGATTTTAGGTTTAATCTTACAATCTATGCTGGGTCTTGATACTTAAGACTTATTATTTATCATGATTAATTTTAATTAGCTATAGATTTCAATATTATGTTCCACTGCTAATTTGTTCTTAGGTAAAATTACAATTTTATTAATACCACTCAATTGAAAGGTTAGTAGTTTGAGCAACGGAGCCTCACATTAGTCCAAGTCTTTGCCGATGACGGATTGATAAGATCTTTTAGAATATTTTATTAATTTTAAGCGATATAGATTTCAATGAAACCTTTCAATGGTTGGGTAAAGTATTAGAATCTATTTTATTTAAAATTTTAGATAATTTAGATAATATTGTCTACGAAGGTTGAAAGGTATTCTAATGGCCTAGTTCGTGTATAGAATAAATTTAAATGGTAAAATTTAAAGTTTATTTAATCAGCTATAGGGATACGACTGATTCAATAATATTTTCAACCTTTTATTCTAGGAGTAAATGTCAGTTATTTGTTTGCTGTAATCTCAACAAGAAGGCTTACCCAAGAAAATGTAATCCTATCTATTTGGGAAAGGATTAAATTATAAAAGCTCAATATATATTTTACTTTATATATCTATTAGCATTGCAGATATCGTGGATATAGTCTTCGTGAATACATATCGAAATATTTTACGTATTCTAGTTGAAAATGCTATAAAAAAACTTCCTTTACGTAAGATCTAAGAAAAAAAGCATCAGATATTGGAGATAAGATAGAAGTATTCGAAGATTCTATCCCTTTTTTAGTAAGTTATTATTCTACTATGGCGTAAGTAGATTTAATGAAGAACTTTAAAATGATATCAAGATATAAAATATGCAACATGACAACTTGTCATTCATATTTGAAACACTATTGCTAAAAATTTATGTATTTTATTGGTCTATATTATTTTAGAAATAATAGGAGACGTTATTAAAAATTAAGTCTTAATAATTTGTTTTTGAATCTAAAGCTTATAGGACTCATTGTCGAAGTATTATATAATAAATAATGACATTTATGATAAGATAGCATACTAGTTACGTCGTATACTTAGATCTTATAAATATTCATTCATCTGCGTCCGAAAAAAAGATATAGTTTAGTATCTACATTATATAAAATATTGATATAAATATTCAAGTGAGTGTTTGCATTAAAAAAGAAGATTATAGGCAAATTAGATAAAATAAGCTCTACTCAATTCTCGTCCTCCCATGGTCTTTGTTATAATATTAATATTAGAGTTATTCAATTATGAGAGAAAAAATATGGTAAAAAGTACTATTCAAGTTTTATTACGTCAGGATATCAATCTATTAGGAAAAAACGGAGATTTAATACAAGTTTCTTATGGTTATGCTAGAAATTATTTGTTTCCTAAACAAATAGCAGTGCCTGCTACGAAGCAAATAATAGCTTTTTCTAATAAACAAAAATTAATACGATTAGAACAGATCGCAAAGGAAAGAGCTATAGCCGAAAATAAAAAAAATGCTTTAGAATTAGTGTCTAAGTTTACCTTAAGAAAAAAAGTAGGCAAAGATAATTTGATTTTTGGAATTGTAACTAATCGAGAAATAGCTGAATTGATTAGTTCTCAAATAGGTGAAACTATCGATAAGAAAAATATTGAAGTTCCAGAAATTAAAACTGTGGGGATTCATTCTGTAGAAGTAAAATTCATGTCAAATATTTCGGCAAATATTAAGCTACAAGTATTACCACTTGCAGAATAAAGTTGTATTTGTAATGTATTTATAGTTTCTATTGCATCTATGGTAAGATTTTTCTCATTATAATATATTTTGTTAAATTAGTAGTATTGAGTAGCTTCAGAGTAAATAGAAGATATCTCAAAAGTAATAACTATTTATGATTAAAAATAAGTTTTATAAATTACTGCATCCAAAAAAGGTTAGAAGCTTCAAGAAGAGAATCTTTTCTATTGGATCATAGAAAATTAAAATTTAATTTTTTATTAGAATAGGTTCTTAGGTGGAAAAGTCAATCTTCAAAAAATAAAGTTCTTCAAATATTAACAGCCTAATATGATTCTATTTTGACTAGATTAAACGATAACTAAGTATGGAGTGGATACAGTTTGTTTAAAACATAATTAATTTAGATCGTATAATATCAAACAATAGATATGAAAACGCTATCAAAATATCCAGGAGTATTTAATGAATATTCTTTAATATCGTTCACTACAATTTGCTTGAGGAAACAGTTATAAATTAGAGGAGATAAATTATAACCATATTTATAAAACTTCAAATTTAGTAATTAAGATATGATATATCGGAATTTGTATCAGGCTTAAGATAACTTTAAGTTTATAGTATAAAAGAGTCTACAATGCATTAGATTAAGATAGATAACAAGTTTAAAATAAGAAGAAGGTAAGGTTCCCGGTATTTCTTAAATCTATCTAGACGAATTATTACACTTGCTACAATTTGGTCTCATAATATAGTGCGATTTGTTCTTAAGTAAAACTAATGTTTAAGAAGGTTCCTTATAACCTTAAAACTAAAAATAGCTTAAGGATTTATAGGATTGAACTTTCTATAAATTAACATATATTCGTTGGTGAAATTCCAACCCTCCTCGGGACGGGAGCAGTGCCGATAGTGCCCGTAACAGCTATCGATTGTAGTTTTGTGGTAACACAATTCATGTTAAAGCCGGGAAGTCACAGTGCCAAAAAGATAAGTTGGAAATTTTCAAGTAGTGCTTGGCAAACTTCTAAGACGAACAAATGCTAAGTTATTTAAAAAGTGTCTAATGAGACTAGTTGTGATCTAACCATCAATTTCATAAATAGGATTCTAAAATCACCCGTATGAGACATTATATTATTAATTACAGTCCTGGGTAGAGAGTAAGCAAATTAATAATAGTCTAAAGAAGTAAGAAGAAATAATTGGAACAAATAAAAACAATATGAAAACTCCTTATTGAAAGAAAATAAGGTAGGCTTCAACTAATCACAAAGCCAAATGAATTAATATGGGTAGGAAGGTGATTAACTTCGCCGAGGGTTTATAGAATATATAAAGCGCAACAAAAGGAGAATTATAAATTAGTAAAAAAATCACAAAGACTTTTCTTTAAGTCTCGAGCAGCTACATTCTTAGCAATTAGACAAGTTACACAACTTAATAGAGGGAAAGTAACAGCTGGAATTGATGGTATATCTAAACTTCAAGAAAGGGAAAGATTTGAACTATTTGAAGATATAAAAAATCTAAAAAAATATAAACATCAACCTTTAAAAAGAGTATATATACCTAAAGCTAATAGGGAAAAACGTCTTTTAGGTATTTCAACAATCAAAGATAGAGTGGTACAATGTCTTATGAAATATTTATTAGAACCTGCATATGCTTCATATGCATCAAGAGGATCTTGGGGGTTTAGACCTGGAAGAGCCTCACAGGATGCTCAGCAAAATATTTTCATAAATCTAGGCCGACGACAAACTAATTATAAAAAACGTATTCTGGAATTAGATATCGAAAAATGTTTTGATAAGATAAATCATGAAAAACTCATGAGTTTAATACACTTGCCAAAACAAATTCATAAAATCTTGCGATCAGTATTAAAAGCATGCGTATTAAAGGAAAAAGCTTGTACAGAAGAAGGAACACCCCAAGGAGGTATTATATCTCCTTTATTATGCAATATTGCATTGAAGATATTTGGAACCAACCAGCGAAATATTTCAGCAATACTTACAGTTATGGTAAACAAATCAGCTATAGTCCAACGGGGTATTCGATATGCAGATGATCTGATCTTCTTTTTAGAAGATCAGGAAGATGCTGTTGCTGTAGAACTTAGAAGGAAAATAGATGAGTTTTTAGCAGAAAGAGGTCTAAATGTCAAAGAGGCAAAAACTCATTTAGTGCTATCCACAGAAGGTTTTGATTTCCTAGGTTGGCGATTTGAAGTTAAAGCAAACCATGCCTTAACTCGCTGGCCATCGAATAAGAATAGAAGAAATCTCAAGGATAATATAAAAACCGTAATGCGAGATTGTCTTTTCAAACTTAACAAGCGATTGAGTAAGGTTAAAGTAATTTATAGAGGTTGGTGGAATTATCACAAATATTGTGACTTATCCAAAATAAACTTATGATCAATAAATGATTGGGTTTACAAATTCGTTAAGAAAGCAAATAGTAAACTTAATAAAAAGGATAAGGCTATTGCAAAGATAAAAAGATTAAATACAATCAAGGATATATTCAATACTCACAGTTATTTTTTATTTGGATATGTTGCTGTAAAAAGTAATAAATCGCCATTTGATAATGACTGGATCTATTGGAGTAAGCGCAAACAAAAACAATATTGGGGCTCCACAGCCAAGATACTAACATAGCAAAAGTTCAAATGTGGTGCCTGTAATTTGAAATTTGTAATTGATGATCACATTAAACTTCATCATAAAGATGGAAACCATCAAAACAATCTAAATAAGAATCTAATGGTTCTTACACAGAGAATGTCATCAATATCAACCTATTCATGGGTTAAAAAAGCGCAAGGCAAAAGCCTAATAAATCAGGGAGCCGTATGAAGTGAAAGTTTCACGTACAGATCTGAAAGAGAGGGAAATCCTATAAGTCCGATAAGTATATTAGATTATGGTTTTTTGATTATATTTAGTTCTATTCTATGTAATAATACACTTGTGCTATAGATAAAATGGATCTCTCGATTCAACCAAGAGTAACCTCCATGAATAGTTTGTTGTAATATAAGTTTATTAATAAGATGAACTTATAAAAAAATATTTTGTATGACAAGCTATAGAAATTAGTGGCTTCTAATATCCTTTATTGGCCATAAAGCTAAAATGGATTATTTTTTAGAGATTTTATTATACAATACTACTGATTGTAGCTCAAGTTTTATAAAATATTCTTTCTAAGACATTTTTGAGCGATATCTATGACTAAAAGATCATATTTATATGCTTTAAATATGATCTTTTAGTCTCCTACACTTTTTAATGCTCATTTTGTTGTCAGTAGAAAAGATGTTGAATAATTTATAATAATATATGGATTATTTATTATTTTAACTTAAATATCAATAATTTTTAGGTAAGTAGCTATTAAAAAACATTGAACAGCAATGCTCGTAATATAGTTAAGTAAAAAGATCAGTTACTCAACTATATTATTCAAACTTATATTAAAAATGCAAAAAAAGTATAATTTATATTCAAATACTTGCAAAAATTTATTTATTTATTTATTTATTTATATTATATTCAAAAATTTATTCCTTCACTTAGGATCTTAGATAAAATATATGGGTAGGTCAACTAAATTATGTTAAAAATTAAGACTAAAAGCAGATATCTAAAAAATACTAACATAATAGATTATAATTTACTCTTAAATAAGTATCTTATTCTTATTTGTCAAATCTATTTTTCGATCTTTAAAAATTTATTCCAATAAAAAGTAAAAAGAACATAATCGTGCTTAAGTTTTTTCCGAAATATGAAATATTGTAGACAACGGCATATAAAATATTGCAAAATTACTACCAGCTATTACATAAAAGTTAAGCTATGATCAATTATAGATAAGAATTATATATTAAAGAAAATACAATTAAAACTTAATTGTGATAAAGATAAATAAGTCATTAGATAAAAGAATAGACTTAAAAAATATTTAAATATTGTATCCAAAAATTTTGGTAGTTTTTTAAGTTTTATTTATAAGATCCTCAAAACTTCAGATCTAATTTTGGTAATTTATAATTTACTCTAAGGATACTGTATTGAAATTAACAATAATAGCTAGAAAAATGTAGCAGTTATTATGAAATCATATTATGAAAAGTCTATTCAAGGTTTGTAAAGTAAAGTACAAAAATTTATTAATGAAACCTTAAGGTATTATTTTGCGATACTTTTTTATATCTATAGATAGTGCGATTTGTTCTTAAGTAAAACTAATGTTGAAGAAAGTTCCTTATAACCTTAAAACTAAAAATAGCTTAAGGATTTATAGGATTGAACTCCCTATAAATTAACTAATATATATTAGTTGGTGGAATTCCAACCCTTCTCGGGACGGGAGCAGTGCCGATAGTGCCCCTAACAGCTATAGATTGTAGTTTTGTGGTAACACAATTCATGTTAAAGCCGGGAAGTCACAGTGCCAAAAAGATAAGTTAGAAATTTTTAAGTAGTGGCTTGGTAAACTTCTAAGACGAACAAATACTAAGTTATTTAAAAAGTGTCTAAAGATACTAGTTGTGATCTAACCATCAATTTCATAAATAGGATTCTAAAATCACCCGTATGAGACATTATCTGATTAATTACAGTCCTGGGTAAAGAATAGGCAAAATAGTAATAGTCTAAAGAAGTAAAAAGGAATAATTGGAACAAATAAAAACAATATGGAAACTCCTTATTGAAAGAAAATAAGGTAAGCTTCAATTCATCATAAAGCCAAATGAATTAATATGGGTAGGAAGGTGATTAACTTCGCCGAAGGTTTATAGAATATCTTGTGCAAAGGAAATACAGTCTTATGCAACCAACTCGTCAGAAATGCGTTGAAGCCTGGAAAACCTTACCTTGGAAGAAATTTCGAAAACAGGTTTTTCGTCTTCAACATAGAATAGATAAAGCGAAACAAAAGGAGAATTATAAATTAGTAAAAAAATGACAAAGACTTTTCTTTAAGTCTCGAGCATCTAAATTTTTAGGAATTAGACAAGTTACACAACTTAATAGAGGGAAAGTAACAGCTGGAATTGATGGTATATCTAAACTTCAAGAAAGGGAAAGATTTGAACTATTTGAAGATATAAAAAATCTAAAAAAATATAAACATCAACCTTTAAAAAGAGTATATATACCTAAAGCTAATGGGAAAAAATGTCCTTTAGGTATTCCAATAATCAAAGATAGAGTGGTACAATGTCTTCTGAAATATTTATTAGAACCTGCATATGAAGCATATGCATCAAAAGGATCTTGGGGGGGGTAGACCTGTAAGAGCCGCACAGAATGCTCAGCAAAATATTTTCATAAATCTAGGCCGACGACAAACTAATTATAAAAAACGTATTCTGGAATTAGATATCGAAAAATGTTTTGATAAGATAAATCATGAAAAACTCATGAGTTTAATACACTTGCCAAAACAAATGCATAAAATCTTGCGATCAGTATTAAAAGTAGGCGTATTAAAGGAAATAGCTCGTGCAGAAGAAGGAACACCCCAAGGAGGTATTATATCTCCTTTATTATGCAATATTGCATTGCATTGAAGATATTTGGAACCAACCAGCGAAATATTTCAGCAATAATTACAATAGAGTCATAGTAAACAAATTAGCTATAGTCCAACGGGGTATTCGATATGCAGATGATCTGATCTTCTTTTTAGAAGATTAGGAAGATGCTGTAGAACTTAGAAGGAAAATAGATGCGTTTTTAGCAGCAAGAGGTCTAAATGTCAAAGAGGCAAAAACTCATTTAGTGCTATCCATAGAAGGTTTTGATTTCCTAAGTTGGCGATTTGAAGTTAAAGCAAACCATGCGTTAACTTCCTGGCCATCGAAGAAGAAGAGAAGAAATCTCAAGGATGATATAAAAACCGTAATGCGAGATTGTCGTTTCAAGCTTAACAAGCGATTGAGTAAGGTTAAAGTAATTGATAGAGGCTGGTGGAATTATCACAAATATTGTGACTTATCCAAAATAAACTTATGGTCAATACATGATTGGGTTTACAAATTCGTTAAGAAAGCAAATAGTGAACTTAATAAAAAGGATAGAGCTATTGCAAAGATAAAAAGATTAAATACAATCAAGGATATATTCAATGCGCACAGTTATTCTTTATTTGGATATGTTGCTGTAAAAAGTAATAAATCGCCATTTGATAATGACTGGATCTATCGGAGTAAGCGCAAACAAAAACAATATTGGGGCCCCACAGCTAAGATACTAACACAGTAAAAGTTCAAATGTGGTGCCTGTAATTTGAAATTTGTAATCGATGATCACATTGAACTTTATCATAAAGATGGAAACCATCAAAACAATTTAAATAAGAATCTAATGGTTCTTCACAGAGAATGTCATTAATATCAACCTATTCATGTGTTAAAAAAGCGCAAGGCAAAAGCCTAATAAATTAGGGAGCCGTATGAAGTGAAAGTTTCACGTACAGATCTGAAAGAGAGGGAAATCCTATAAGTCCGATAAGTATATTAGATTATGGTTTATTGATTATATTTAGTTCTATTCTATGTAATAATATACTTGTGCTATAGATGAAATGGATCTCTCGATTCAACCTAAAAGATAAAGATCTAAAAATTAATTTTATTAAGGATAAAATTGTTATGCAAGTCTCATTTCCTATTAAAGTTACAGCTATACATTCTAGTATATACGTTTACTATTTAATCCTAGAAAATACATAAACGTTTGATCTTAAAATCTCTGTATGCTTAATTTTAGATATTCTACTATTAAATTATTATTGATATTTTCTATAACCATAGAAAATATTTTTTTCTTGAGTGTCTCTAAAAAATAATATAATGATGACAAAGTAATTCTTATAATTAGTTAATAATAGTGGGTATTAATAAAAAAAATTTATACTTTTAAGTTTTGTAATCTTAATTATATTTTCAAACAATATAAGGTTATTATCATCTATAGGTTTGATAAAGATAAAAAATTTATATTTGACTATTTTGCATACAAAATATAATTATGAGATATGAAAGTGTGATTTGTTTTGATTTATAAGATAATGTTATTTGAAAAAATATAGCTTTTTAATCTCAATGATCATACACTTAAATAGAAATGAGCAAAAGACTAAGTGTTTAAGTATTATTCTCGCATATGATAAAGTTATTCTATCGCGTCTATTTTTCGAGTGGATTAGAAAAGCTTTTATATTAGTCTTGCAATGTTTATATTAATATTAATGCTGAATAGTATTTATTTAGAAAAGTCTAAAGCAAAAAAGAATATAAGTAGCTTTAAATGTATTAGCTTATAAATTATTAGTAAAAATCCTAAAAAATTATCGAAGAATACTTATATGAAATTAAAAATAATCTAAAATACGTCCAGATCTTTTTCATAGAGAGAATTACAGTTTAGGTTTAGAGTAGATGAGCTGGATCGAATGTATTACTATATATTACAATAACTGATAAAATAAGTAATAAACATTTAAAACAAAAAAAGAAATTTCTATTTTATGATTAACTCGCACTTTTATCAGTAACCGAGATTAAGTAGATTATTTATACGAAAAAATGTGTATGATAAGTAGTGCTTCATACATTAATGTAAGCCAGGTTTACATAGATATGTCACATAGAAGATCTTATTTAATTTAGGACCTAATTATTTGATAGAGTCAGCTTAACTAAGATATAGTTCCTTTTGCACAAACAATAAAAAAAGGTTGATTTTTTCTATATAATGAAATAAGACAAGCGAGCTACGCCCATAAGAATTTGATGTATATTTATAGTCTAAAGTTTTCTTTTAATCGTTCAGTCATATTAAATATTAAAGGATATAAAAAATAAGTACAGAAATTAGACATAAAATAATGTCTGAATGAAATTACTACTAAGAATTTGTATGTAAAATTAAAAAAAGTAAAAATTCTATAATTTTTTATGCGGTTAGAGCAATAATTGACTGCTTTAAAATAAGAAAAAATGACTAAGAAAATTAAGTTTAAGCTTCTTATAGATATTATATTTAAATCTTATATAGAAAATAGCTTGAAAGACTAATATTCCAATGGAATAATTAAGAAAAAATAATTTATATGATTAATTCAGGGACGAATTAAAAATATCTACATAATATGACATTTTTCTTAAATTGAGGAAAGAAATGAATTATGTAAGAATAATATAAGTTTATTTTTGTTATAGAAAAGATCTATTGTTATTTCTTAGGAGATAATTGCAAAGTTCAATATAATAATAATTTAATGTAAAATAATAGCTTTGCATAATTCATAAAATTAGGCAGGATCTGTAGATTTTCAATGTGATACATTAAAAATCAATAAGAATCTACACAGAATAAATTCACTCAAATTGCCTATACTTTTTATCATAAAAATAATTAAGTTAAAATAGATTACTAAAATTTTAATTTAAAACAAATTTATTGTGAAAAAGTCATTTATAATAATCTTTCATCTACAACTAGCTAAATAATCTATTTAGTATATTATGTATTTCGTTCTATTTGACACAGATTATGTTAGTTTGAATCTTAAGAAGTTACTTATAACAATAATAGTTTGTTGATTGATAATTAAATAATATAGAACGCTAGAAGACAAATCGTACTGATAAGAATATTCGAGATGACAGTTTATAGTTTTGTTGAAAAGTATATTATATTAATATAAATTTATATATATTAAAAAACCTTTAAAACGTAAAATAAAGTAAGCCTGAAAGCTGTATAAAATGAAAATTTTACGTGCAGATTTGATCGAGTGAATAACCTTTGGCACAAAATTATAATATAATTTTATTAACAAGGCTATCCAATTCTAACTATGAGATATTAAAACAATTGACATCAGTAGTTAAAATTTTTCATAATTTACTAATTATGGTGACAAAAGACAGGTTTGATTGAATTTAAATACTCGTTTTAAAATAATAAATGAATTCATATATATTAAAAATTGAAAAACAAAAGTTAAATAAAAAAGTTCCACCTTATAACTTATTGGCAGAAGAGATTATACTAGGAGGAATTTTATTAGATCCAAAAATACTCGCAAAAATATCTCATAAATTAAAACCAGAAGCTTTCGTAAGGATTGGTCTTGAAATTATAGACAAGAAATTTGGGCATTAAAAAATATAAAACAAAGAAAATTATACTTAAGACTAGATTAAATTCATTCATATAAAACTCAAGATTAGAATATTTATTCTTTATAACCGACAGTAAAAATTGTACTTACTATGAATATAGAAATCTAGTAGAAGGTAAATTATTATTATTATTATTATTATTATTATTATTATAGCTAACATACTAATATAAATGTCAATAGAAGAATAACTATTTTATATAATAAAAATTAAATTTAAGAAAGTAAATAAATTTAACTTTTTATGCTACCCAATCATTACTTATGAATTCTATTGTATAATCAATTGTTTTAATACATATTAGATGAATTATTATAATTTATATAAATAAAAGCATTTATTATTTATTATATTTTATTAACTTTATATAAAATCCATTTGATTTTATGAATTAGTAATAATAATATATTAGAATAAAATAGATAGAAATAAAATATCTATAACTAATTTGTATTTTTATTAGTTACCAAAATAAGTGCAATGTGTATTTGATTAAAAGAAAAATACAATACTCTTAGAGTATAAGGTTTCTTAAGCTTAAATCTGCTAATATTTTATTTTTTTAAATAAATTCCAGTAGAGCTAATATTTTATTTTGGCTAGCATTGAAAATAAGTCATTCCAATTATATCAGAGCTAGAACTAATATATAATCTGAAAAAATGCTTGTAATTGAGATAAATTTGCGAATATTAAATATTACTTAATTTGTACGCAAAAAATAGATATTAACACTCAAGTATACACTGACTAGTCAATAGGAAAAAATTTTTTATCAAAATATTGTAATTTTTCAAGTTATTAAAATTAAGATCTAAGCAACATCCATAACTCATCTGGATTTTTATTTGGTTCAGGTAGTTGTAACTTGATAGTAAGTAAAGTATATTAGATGCATAGACATCTATCTAAATTAGGTTAATGAAAAATTAATATCAGCACCAGAAAGACGATTTAATATCCCATTTTTGACTCTAAAGATATAGTGTAGAGTAACCAATTATTTGTGTAATGCAATCGTATAGGAAAGGGCATAATGTTCCTAAAAAGTTTTTAGAAATGAAAGCCTGGTTTATAGTAATAGATTTATAAAAAATTTTGTATTAGATGAAAATAATTCTAAAAAGCTAAAAGTGAAAATAGAAACAATTTTTCATTTGATAAATTTAATAGATTCTGAGAAGTGATAAACCTGAAATAGTATATAAATTTCAGAGATTATTTTTTCATTCAAAAGCAACCATATCAAATAAATTCTTATACCTAAAATGTTCAATCAATTAGTTCTATGTCTATTTAATAAATTCAATGAGAAAAAAGTCGAAACTCATTTGAAAAATATTCATAAAATCAACTTTAGAGGAAGTTGATCTCCTAAATTAAATTTTATCTTCTTATAAATTTTCCTACTTATATGCTTCGCTTATAATATGGCCATAAAGTAGAAAAAAAGATAAGTAGTCATTAGGAGAGACGCAATATTGATAATAATATATGACGTTTTAGCGGAAATCTATTCTATAGGCTTAATGACTACCTCTAAAAGTATAATCGTTGATTTTATAAGTTTAATATTATTTCATGAGCTTTATAGAATAAGATTAATATTTAGTTGATAGTATGTTACCTCTTTATAATTCATAAATATTTTTTATGCCCTAGAATAAGAGACTATTATGATTATTATATATATAATTGTGTAAGAAAAAGTAATTATATAATTGATAAAAAGGCTTAAAATGTGTATTCAATATAAAATAGTTTTTGAAGATACTATTTTATTATAATAACTTTATAAAAAGCTAATAACCAAAAAATAGTAAATACTAATCAAGTAAAAATTTATTTAGTTTAACTACCTGAAGTGATCACTATCTTGGGCAAAATTTTTTAAGCTAAAATGAATCGTACTTTAGAACGTAATTTAATAATAACGATAAAATACTAATCTTAATACAATCGATGACAATATAACAAATATTTTCACCATTAATAAAAAAAGTATAAAAGCTAAAGCAATTAGTACCATAGCCATAATTTTAGCATAGTTAATTTATTTTTATTTACTATTTTAATTTTAATCATGATCGATGGTAAAAAAAATTAGTATTAAAAATGAATTAAAAAATAACAAATATTATATGTTGCTTGAGAGAATGATGCTCTCTTTATGTATGTAGGTAATTACAATAAACCATCAAATTTTTTGTAGTAGCTATTAGATTTATAGGTGTAAACACAAATCTAAAGAAAAGAGATTAAAGGATAATACAAAAATAATATTAAAAGATATTTTGTCAGTAGCAATGAGCACAACAGTATTAAAAAAAGTTATATTTTGTAATAGAAGTTTACCCAAATAGAATTTATTAAAGAGTCTAAAATTTACACAATAAATAAACCTCGGAGCCGTACGAAATTAAAGTCTCATATACGGATATGAAAGAAAGCTTGAACTTATAAAAAATATTCTCACAGAACTTTATTCAATAAGTCACTCTATTCAACTAGAATAATATAAAAAAAATTTTTCTGTCTTCATTCTTCATTGATGAGGAAAAATCCTCAATCTACAATATTTTTCAGCTCACAAATTGATATATAAGTCCATTTTGCAAGCTTATACAGAACAAAATTCGATAAATCTTCTATCTGTACTCACAACTTTGAAATATGGAGAAGTTGTTAATGATATTGGAGGTGTAGAGAAGCTATTCTCTTTAATGAATAAAAGTTATGAAAACTTATATTTTAATGAATATCTTAACTTAATAATAGAGAAGTATATTAGAAGGTTGATTATCAAGCATGGTGCTAAATTAATTTCATTGGGTTACAGCACAACATCATTAAATTCAATATTTTCTATAATAGAAGAAAATATTTATCGCGTTATTCCACAATATAATTCAAAAGATTATTTATCTACTTCACAATTGCTTCTGACGTCTATATCTGATATAGGCCAACAAGTAATAGGCAATAAAATTTCAGGTCGCTCTTCTGGTTTTTCATCTCTAGATGCAATAACTCAAGGATTTCAAGCATCAGATTTAATAATTATAGCAGGTAGACCTTCAATGGGCAAAACAGCATTTGCTATTAATATTGCCTACAATATAGCCAAAAATGAAAGTCGACCAATTATAGTATTTAGTCTAGAGATGTCAAAAGTACAGTTGATATATAGAGTATTATCTCTTGCATCAAATATACCAGCTACTAGATTAAAATCGGGAAGAATCACTCTAGATGATTGGGATAAGTTATTGGGAACAGTATCAAAAGTAGCTCAGTTACCTATTTATTTAGATGATAGTCCAAATTTATCCGTTTCAGCAATTAAAGCAAAAGCAAAAAAGTTTGTAAAACAAGAATTGAAAACAGGAGCAATTATTATTGATTATTTACAGCTAATCTCGTCCGATTCTTTAGAAGAAAGTAGAACTCGTGAATTATCAGTAATTACGAGATCTTTAAAATCTTTGGCTAAAGAGCTTAACCTACCTATTATTGTTCTTTCTCAATTAAGTAGGAATGTTGATAATCGTACAAATAAACGCCCTTTATTATCTGATTTAGTGTGATTTGCTTCGAGAATAAGTTCAGACGGCAATTAAAAAATAATAAAGTTTATTAAGTTTGAATGACCTAGGATACTTTTATTTTAAATCAATCAAAGTATAACTGAGTATTTATAATTTATGTGTAAAAAGCATAACCATTTCCTGTTAGACTAAAAGTTCTATCAAAGCACTTAAGTTGATTTTGAAATTGTTATTTAGTTGTCAATAAAACAATATATAATTTATTAACGCATATTATAATAGTTTACTAGGAAAACCTCAACAAATGTCTAAGAAGTTGATAATTTTAAAAAAAGAAAATAAATACTGTTTGTAATTTATCTAGTTTTTTTGAATCAAATTAAAAGAGTTCAAAGCTAATAGCTAATAGTAGGTAGAATTGATTAAATATATAAACATATTTAGAAACTAAAGTAAACATTATAAATATTTAGAACAAAAATAACCAAGTTGATACATTATATTTAATTAAAAGCTATCATGCAGTCGAATTTATTAGCTATATAATATAATTGTCTGGGAAGATAAGTGACTTGTTTTAAAAGCTTTTATCGATTAAAGCTAGGTTTATAACAATATATTTTTATAAACAAAATCTCTAAGGCCCATTTAATAACTATAAAACTCGTAAATCAAAGTATTTTTAGAATATATATTAGTTTCACTATTATAGATGTCGTATAAAAACGGAGTCAAAAAAATACTATATTGTACACAAAATATATTTGTTTGATCTAAAGCTATTAAATTATTAGAAAGTAATAGCCTTAAAATGAAAAATATATATTATAAAACAAAATATAGATATTGAATTTGAAAAACTACTAATAAAGTCAATAAATAAAAATAAAGAATATAAGTTATAGAAAAATATTTTAATAATAGATAAACCTTTGAGCTGTATAAGATGAAAGTTCCAAGTACTGTTCTAATAGAGAGAGCAAAATAAGTAGTAACGTTATAATATAACTTTATTGAAGAGATTGTTCGATTCTCGTGCAGAGAAAGTGGATGTATAGCAGGCGATTCCATAATACAATTAGCAAATAATAAAATAGATTTTCCTAGTCCTATCTATCAGTTAAGTCGAGATCAACATTTTATAGTTAAAACTATAGATAGAACAAGATTTAATATCGTGGATTCTCTTCAGTATCAGTTTTATAATCACGGCAATAAATATATTTATTTACTTAATATTAATAATAAAAAGCGAATAAATTTAACAGCAAACCATAGATTATTTACTGTGGATGGATGGATTAGATTAGATCATATAACCAAGGGGTATTTAGTTGGAACCTTAGTAGCTGATCAACAATCTTCATTACTACCCACGCTTATTCATTTTAATAAAATTGAGTTTATTAAATTTGAGAATAAGTCGCAAGTATATGACTTAGCAATAACATTGCATAAAAACTTTATAGCAAATGAAATAGTAATTCATAATTCAATTGAACAAGATGCCGATCTTGTTTGTATGCTGTATCGTGATGAATATTATCATCCTCAATCAGAGGATGCCAATAGAATAGAAGTAATAGTTGCTAAGCATAGAAATGGTCCAGTAGGAAACCTTAAGTTATGGTTTAATACTAATATAATGAGCTTTGAAAACGATACGAATTCAGAAGCTATGTAGTTAATTTTTTTATTTTTATTGCCAGGAACCAGATTTGAACTGGTGACACGAGGATTTTCAGTCCACTGCTCTACCGACTGAGCTATCCCGGCTATGTTTCAATTATATCAATAAAAAAGTTTTTTTACAATACTCTATCAATCAAGATGACTTGACGACTGTATAAAATATTGTTATGACTTAAGGCGGATATAGCAAAAAGTTAAAAAATATCCCTATTAATCATTGATATATTTTGTATTATATGCAATAATATATCCTATAGGGTTAAAGCTGGCATAGCTCAATTGGTAGAGCAACTGATTTGTAATCAGTAGGTTAAGGGTTCAAGTCCCCTTGCCAGCTATATTAACAAAATAAACTTTATAAATTTCAGACAGGAAAATTTCGAGTCCGAAGCTTCGGGATTTTCTTGTTTGAAATTTATAAAAATACTATGTAATATTTTTTTTATTTTTTATCATTTAAAGTATAAAAGTTTGAACACTATTATTCTTTTTTTTACAAAAAAAAGAATAATAGATAGATATCTTGTAGAATATATATAAGGGAATTAAGTTCCTAGCCTCAAATGTAACATTTCATTTATCACTTAAGTAAAGGATTTGTTAGTTTTTACTCTTATTATTTTTGCTCTTATTATTAGTACATTCAGATAAATTTATAAAAAGTATTTGATTAATTACTATATTCGCTAATTAAATCCTCAAAATAATATTATTGTTAATATAGAATATTTATAAACAAAATAGTAAGAAAAAAATTCGTGACAAAAATATGGCAAGTAAAAAAAGCCTTAGAAAATGATATTCGATTAGTTTATTATAAAATTGAGTAAGCCTCTTATTATATTATTATGAAAAGAAAAGCAAAATGAATATAAATAAATACATATTTTAAAGCTAATGATAATGAAAGATAGTGTGTTTTGTTTTATTTGTAATTGAAAAACTTTCGAAGCTAAAATTTTTTAATATAGCCTAATATGCATAAATTTCAAAAAAATTCAATCAACTGACTTTTTGTACTAGTTATTGATCTTAAAGTGTTTAAGTATAATGTTAACACATAATATATAATTAGTGTTGCGTATATTTGAGGATAATTTGCTAGGAAAAGTCCTTAAAAAATGTCCAAATTATCTTGAGTCTAAATTTATAAATAATAAAAATTGAATCATCGTTTATAAATTATATAGTTTTCTTAGTTGTATAAATATAGTTTTGATTTGATGATAGACAAAAAGGATTATATATATGAGTCTAGTTTGAACCTAAAGCAATAAATAATAACTATTCTGAACAAAAAAAGTGGTTTTCTTTTATTTTACCTAAAGTAACTTAGAGAATCAAATGGTTATATGAGAAAATTTATTAGGTGAAGAAATTACTTTCCAGACAAAATTTCAGCAATGAAACTAGGTTTACACATTATAAAAAATTAATTATAAGATATAAATCAAATAGTTCGTATGTATTGTATTTTAATGTGTATAAAACTAATCAACTGCATTAAATAGTTATAAAAAACAATATATTTTTTTAATATAAATATATATCTATTGTTTTAAGCCTAACTATAAATATGGTTGATTGCTTAAGAATTCATAAAGTATTAGAGCAACAAGATTTGAGATATAATTTATGAAAATGCTTTTAAATAAAATTATATTAACGATAACTATAAAGCCACTATCTGAGAAAAATTTAGAAATTACACATTGAGATTGAGTATGTTCATTCATGTAATTTTATAAATAAATTAAAAAGTTACAAAAAGTAAGCCTAGGAGTCGTATGAAATGAAAATTTCAAGTACGACTCCAAGAGAAAGAGAGATCTCTTAGATTAAACTATTAGCATGACATCATCAAATAGATCTATCGATTTTCTAACTATACTTAGTTAACTAGATGCAATAATTTTGAATGTTGTTGATATTGAATACTAATTATGCAAGATGCTATCACAATTATCTTAAATCGTTATGATATTACAGGTCGTTATTTAGATAGTCAAGCTGTTCAAAAAATAGATTTATATTTACAGACTGGATTACAAAGAATACAAATTACTGAATTAATTAACAACCAGGCTTCTGCTATCATTAAAGAAGCTTCCAGTCAATTATATGATGAACAACCTGAATTATTAAGACCAGGTGGAAACTCTTATACAACTAGAAGATATTCTGCGTGTTTGAGAGATGTTGAATATTATTTACGATATGCAACATATGCAATAATTGCTGGAGACACTCAAATTTTGGACGAAAGAGTTTTAGATGGTTTAAGAGATACTTATAATTCATTAAATGTGCCAATTGCTCCAACTTTAAGAGTAATTCAATTATTAGCAGAAATTATTATAGAAAAGTTTGGAAATGAAAACTCTCAAACTATAGAGATTATCAAGCAACCATTTGAATATTTAATCAAGACTTTGAGTGAAAAAAATATTTAATGAAAATTTATCAATGACCACGAAGTACTATACTTCGTGGTCTTATTATTAATTGAATAAGTGATAAGAATAAAATTTTATTCGTTCATATTTTTATAAGTTGCAACAGCAGAAGGAGATACACGATTTAAATATCTGAAAATCCAATATTTAAATACAGTATCTAGCATTACAGGAAATGTCGAAATAAAGATAAATATAAAATCTCTACTTTCGGGAAAGCCAAAATGTCGTAGAATTGCTTCAATAATTACTTCCCAACCGTGAGAAGAATGAAATCCTACAAAAATATCGGTACCTAAAATTATTAAAAAAGCTTTAGCAGTATCACTTAATCCATAAATTAACTCATTTAGAAAAGAGTTTAAAATTGAGATTTGACGCTTTCCTCCAACAATAAATGCAATAAATGCTGCTACTGAAAAAGAGTCAGAGAGAATATTTTTAATTGCACTTGCACTTTCACTAGAATATTCTTCTGCTATCTCCAGAGCTTTGTGCTTAATTTGCTTTTCTGTAACTTCACTCGATGTTTCTACTTTAGTTCCTATTAACTGTTCAAAATATAGTTTTTCTTCAAACTGTTCTAATTCTTCAAATGCTCTTTCTTCCTGTGAAGAATTAAGAAAAATGTTAAACTGATTTTTATCCCAGAAATAGTCGACACAGGGTCCAAAAATAAAATTTTTAGATAATTGGTTTATTAATATTGGTCCAGTAATGAGTAAGAGTAAATATTTAATTGAAGTAACTGTTTGATATCTAGATACTTTGAACTCTTCTATAGCCTCTGCCTCAGCATTTGGATCTAACTCTTTTTTAAACCGCTCAAATGTTTTAGTAATTGACCGAGGTATAGGTCCAACCTTTTCTAATGTAGATTTATTGATTTTTTTTAAATTCCAATATTTCATATTCTATTTATAAAAAATTATATATACATCAATTATAAATTGTTTTTACGATATTTATATATTAATATTACATGTTTTTCATAAATCATATGTTTTATACTCTTCAAAATTTTTCACAAAATCTTTTATTTAATCACGAAATATCTAAATGTAATTCAGTAATTCATAGGCAATATGATTCTAAATTAGAATTAAAAAGAACTTTACCAATACAGCTAATAATAGAAGGGATCGACCATGATGACCAAAAGAAATATGTGAGAAAAAAATTTGGACTTATTGAAACTAGTCAATTGGACTATAAAAGTCTACGAAGAATTTTATGTACGATGAGTCAATCTGGCCTCTTTTCAAAAATACAAGTTGAATATGAATATTATAAAAAATATCAGCTTATTAGGTTAAATTTAAAATTAAATCCTATACTCAGTAAAATATACATATATAATAGTGAAAAGATACAAATACCTAAAAAAATATTAAAAGAAATATTTGAAGATCAAGTTGGTTATCCTAAAAATTTGAATAAGATCAATGGTAGTTTAAGTAAAATTATTAATTGGTATAAGGATAGAGGATTTCATTGGGTGTCTCTTCAAATATTTCAGTCTAAGTTATCACCTAAAGAATTAAGCTTACAAATAAATGAGGGAGTAATTGATCAAATACGTATAAATTATCATCCAAAATCTATAGATTTATCTTCCAACTTATTTGTACGGCAATCGTTAATTTTAGAATATTTAGAATTACATAAAGGAAAATTTCTAAATAAATTTGATCTGGAAAGAAATCTTACAAAGTTAAAAAAGTATAATGTTATTGATAATGGATATTACGAAATATCAAGATCACCTAGAAATAAGAAAAATATTGATTTGGTACTTGATATCTATTTGTTTCCTACAAATGCTAATCATATTATGTTAAAGTGCGATTTGTTCTTAAGTTAAAGTGCAATTTGTTCTTAAGTAAAACTAATGTTTAAGAAGTTTCCTGATAACCTTAAAACTAAAAATCGCTTAAGGATTTATAGGATTGAACTCCCTATAAATTAACTAATATATACTCGTTGGTAGAATTTCAACCCTCCTCTGGATAGAAGAAGTGCCGATAGTGCCCTTAACAGCTATAGATTGTAGTTTTGTGGTAACACAATTCATGTTAAAGCCGGGAAGTCACAGTGCCAAAAAGTTAAAAATTTTCAAGTAGTGCTTGGCAAACTTCTAAGACGAACAAATGCTAAGTTATTTAAAAAGTGTCTAATTACACTAGTTGTGATCTAACCATCAATTTCATCAAGTAGGATTCTTAAATCACCCGCATGCGACATTTTCATATTAATTGCAGTCCTGGGTAGAGAGTAGGCAACATAGTAAGAGTCTAAAGAAGTAAGAAAAAATAATTGGAACAAATAAAAACAATATGAAAACTCCTCATTGAAAGAAAATAAGGTAGGCCTCAATTAATCATAAAGCCAAATGAATTAATATGGGTAGGAAGGTGATTAACGTCCCCGAAGGTTTATAGAATATATAAAGCGCAACAAAAGAAGAATTATAAATTAGTAAAAAAATTATAAAGACTTTTCTTTAAGTCTCGAGTAGCTAAATTCTTAGCAATTAGACAAGTTACAGAACTTAATAGAGGGAAAGTAAGAGCTGGAATTGATGGTATATCTAAACTTCAAGAAAGGGAAAAATTTGAACTATTTGAAGATCTAAAAAATTTAAAAAAATATAAACATCAACTTTTAAAAAGAGTATATATAACTAAAACTAATAGGGAAAACCGTCTTTTAAGTATTCTGACAATCAAAGATAGAGTAGTACAATATCTTATGAAATATTTATTAGAACCTGTAGATGAAGCATATGCATCAAAAGGATCTTGTGGGGGAGACCTGGAAAAGCCGCACAGGATGCTCAGCAAAATATTTTTATAAATCTAGGCCGATCACAAACTAATTATAAAAAACGTATTCTGGAATTAGATATCGAAAAATGTTTTGATAAGATAAAGCATGAAAAACTCATGAGTTTAATACACTTGCCAATATAAATGCATAAAATTTTGCGATCAGCATTAAAAGTAGGTATATTAAAGGAAAGAGCTCGTACAGAAGAAGGATATATCTCCTTGATTATGCAATATTGCATTGCATTGAAGATATTTGGAACCAACCAGCGAAATATTTCTGCAATACTTAGAATAGAGTCATAGTAAAAAAATCAGCTATAGTCCAACGGGGTATTCGATATGCAGATGATCTGATTTTCTTTGTAGAAGATCAGGAAGATGCTGTAGAACTTAGAAGGAAAAAAGATGCTTTTTTAGCAGAAAGAGGTCTAAATGTCAAAGGGGCAAAAACTCATTTAGTGCTATTCACAGAAGGTTTTAATTTCCTAGGTTGGCGATTTGCAGTTAAAGCAAATCATGCGTTAATTTGCTGGCCATCGAAGAAGAAGAGAAGAAATCTCAAGGATAATATAAAAACCGTAATGCGAGATTGTCGTTTCAAGCTTAACAAGCGATTGAGTAAGGTTAAATTAATTTATAGAGGTTGTTGGAATTATCACCAATATTGTGACTTATCTACAATAAACTCATGTTCAATAAATGATTGGGTTTACAAATTCGTTAAGAAAGCAAATAGTCAACTTAATAAAAAGGATAGAGCTATTGCAAAGATAAAAAGATTAAATACAATCAAGGATATCTTCAATGCTCACAGTTATTCTTTATTTGGCTATGTTGCTGTAAAAAGTAATAAATCGCTATTTGAGAACGACTGGATCTATTGGATTAAGCGCAAACAAAAACAATATTGGGGCCCCATAGTCAAAATACTAACACAGCAAAAGTTCAAATGCGGTGCCTATAATTTGAAATTTGTAATCGATGATCATATTGAACTTCATCATAAAGATGGAAACCATCAAAACAATCTAAATAAGAATCTAATGGTTATTCACAAAGAGTGTCATCAATATCAACCTATTCATGGGTTAAAAAAGCGCAAGGCAAAAGGCTAATAAATCAGGGAGCCGTATGAAGTGAAAGTTTCACGTACAGATCTGAAAGAGAGGGAAATTCTATAAGTCCGATAAGTATATTAGATTATGGTTTATTGATTATATTTAGTTCTATTTTATGTAACAATATACTTGTAATATAGATGAAATGGATCTCTCGATTCAACCCAGTAATGACTAAAAAAAATTAATTAAACACTCAAGATGCTTTAATGTCAAATAAACAAAAAGTATAATGGATGTTTTGAATTCTTTAATGTGTAATGTTAATTTAATAGTATTTCAGTAAATCTTTTCATAGAATTTTTTATTTACTATAAAATATTACTTCAATTAAGGTTTCCATTTAGACAGAAGCACTATTAATAATTATTCTTACATTTATTTTTAGATATAATTACCATGGAAAATATAAATGTAATAATAATCATATTTAACCTTATGAAGAATAATTCGGCTTTAAATACCTATTCATTATCTCTTTTTCTTAGCAAAATAAGATATTCCTAAGTTAATTGAAGTAATAGCTATTCTATTGGATGTATAAAAAATACGTCTCACCTAAAGTAATAAAGTATAAATATTCAAAACAAAAAGATTCCTTTTGCAATTTTTTATTTAAGTTAAAATAAACTGGTAAGGCGAGTTAACATAAGAAAAATAGAAAGTGTGATTTTGAAGCAAGAGAAGTAACTTTCCATGAAAGCTTGTAGGCATGAAAGTTTGGCTTTAGATCAATATTATTTATTTATTTCATAATGGTTTTAGATCAATAATTTTAATCATCTAGTCTTAAGGCTGCAAGTTTATTTAATAGAAGTAATACCAAGATAGAATTTTATTTATTCAATATGGATACGATAAATAAAATAGCAATAAGTGGATCTATAAATTATTTATATTATTTTAAAATTTGAGAGCTGCTAGTAAAGTAAATTAATAATTAGTTAAGTTTTTTCTATTTTAATATATGTAATATATGTAATAAAAATTATGAGTACGGGAATATTTCAAATAAATGTAGAATAAAAGTTTAAAAATATGTAGACATTTTTAGCTATAAATTATATCTATTTTCATATTAAATTAGTAATATAAAACATTCTGAACAGTCAATACTCCAATAGATTGATCAATGATATTTATTAAGTACAAACTTATATCTATTCGCTACCTTTAATTTTAAAGATATAAAGAAAAGATATCTGAAGTACTCTGAATTAGCTTTATATGGTTAGAAAAAAGACAGGTAGTAAATAAATATAGAAAATATATAATGAATTGATTAATATAAGCAGAGTTCATTTGAAGTTAAATGACAATTAAACTTATGAATCTTTAATGGTTAGGCTGAGAACTAAAATGATAATAAAACCACTAAAAAATATAAGATAATTTACATATATATCTTAAAACATAAATATTCTCTACCTCATAATTTTTAGATTTATTATTCCACATAAATATTCTTGAGTTATTAAGGCTAAAAAAGTAAAAATCTTAATCAACAAAATAGTTATAATGAGTTGACATATTGCCTTAAATTGTATTATATTAACACTGATCTCAAGAATAATATCTGTACGACAAATAGATAGGATTCTCCATAAAATTAAACTATGGAAAGAATTCGAAATAATAATAATTAAGCCAGGGAACCGTATAAAGTGAAATTTTTACATACGGGTCTGAACGTGAGAGTAACTATATAATTAAGATCATAAGATAATTTTATATAATAGCTTACTCGATTCTCGTCCAAATGTTTTATTTGTGAATTTATTATATAAACCTATCTATTTTATTTTTGAAAAGTTGTATATAAGAACATTTTATAATAAAGACTCGTTGTTTCCTTTAGATACAAAAATTATATATCATGATGCGAGATGTTTTCATAAAAGCGTAAATCCTGGAAGAAGCTTATTGAATCTAGAAACAAGCTGGATAAAGTTTGAAAATAAAAATTATTATGAGTTTAAATCTTATAACCAAGATCTTCACAAATTAAAAAAAGTTTCTTTAGAGATGTTATATGGTAAAACAATTGAAAAACTTAATATACAAATTTCTAATCCATTAGAAGTTTTTATTAATTCAAATTTTATGCAACAAAATTTAAAGTTTATTTTTAATACTATAGAAAAATATTGCTTTACTAAGGTGCCCAACACCACAATCAGTAAGCACAAACATGATTATCAGGTGACATCTTTATCACAATTAGGAATAAATATAAACTTTTCTTACGAATTCACTAAAACAGTTCAAATTCTTTATAATTTACTTATAAAGCTTTTACAAAATGGAGAAGTGTATCTTTTATATAATCCATTTATTGATTATTGGAAAAATTATCCTACTGGAAAAGAATTTAATAAGAAACAGTATCAAACCTATAATAAAATATTAACAATAATTGATCAATCTTATTATAAGATTGATGTTAAAGTAAAAAAGAATAGTATAAATAATATTAGTTGGCCACCGAAAGGATCTTACAGTGCGATTTATTTTTATGTAAAAGTTAGGTTTTAGAACAATCTATTTCTTTTATTATAAGTAGCAAAATATGCTTTACTTTCAAAAATATTAAAGCATGACTGAATATGTACATTAGTTAGTAAGAATAAACTAAAACCTTATATAAGTCGAAATATATAAGAAACAGTATTCCAAAGAATTCCGTTACTCAGATCTTTTTGCGGATATTAATAATTGGTGTTGTTACGAATAAAAAAGAAGATATCATAAATATTATAGTTAGATACTTACTAATAAGTTACTAGAGAAAATTCTTAAAAAATGATTGATTTTATTAATATCTAAATTCATAAAAGTTAAAGATATCTGAACCAGTTGTAATTTATCTACATGTTTATAAGATATGAAGAAAGATTGAAGTTAATGGTAAATCACAAAGGATTAGACATATTAATACATGTCATATATAAAGTAATCAATACTAAATATTTGAAAAAATAAATAGATTATGATCTACTGTCTTTCACTTAATTATAGGTAATTAAGTAGATTATTTAAATATTATAATCTTATAGGAAAAGGAGTTACTTCCAGGTAATGCTTCTATTAATTGAAGCTAGGTGAATCAAAAATTGATCTTAGAAAAAAGATACTATATTTCTGTAACAAATTTTTTAAAATATAGTTTTTCACTTTTTATATTAGACAAATTTGAATTAAATAAACTTATAAACCATTAAATTTGTAATCTTTAGAGATTAATGTTTACATCTTAATTAATCCAGTTTTTTGATTGTAGAAATTATTAAATAGAGATCTCAACTGATTTGAATTTCAATTAGTATAATCAATTGAAAGCTTTAATATTTTATTAAGTCATTTTTAAGCTAAACTTAATCATACTTTAAGTCTTAGATCTAGCATTAAAAATTTATTCAATAAAGTTAGAAATAATAATAAAACCATTAAAAATAACACATCTTCGATAAGATAAGATGTTTCAAAGAAATAAATCGATTAATATTTAAATTGAATTATTATGTAAGACTCATGACAAATAAAAAAAGACTTAAAAAAATAAGAGATAATTTTTTAAAGATAATAAAATTTTTGAGTTTTAGCATAAATATAAATATTATTGATTTCTTGATATTAAATGATTACAATTCTAAAATTAAAAAGAAAATTATTGCGATTTATATCATATAGTCAATGAGATTATCCAATTATTAGAACTATATTATTTATATAAATTGTTCTATTGTTTGAATACTAGTATAAAGAATAATAAATAAACCTGAGAGCTTTATGAGATGAAAATCTTACTTATGGATCTGATAGAGAGAGTGATTTTAAGATTGCAAATTATTTTTACAGAATTGGTTACTCGATTTTCTACCTAACGTTAAATTTAACATATTTCTATCCCCAAAAAACTACTTTAAAATATAGTTTAAGATCCAAGAGAAATTTTTCTAATCAGCTTTTAGTAAACGACAAGTTGTATTTAAAGATTAGAGTAAAACCAACTTCATATTATTCCTTATTTTTTGTTGTAAAATTAAATTTAGGTTACACTATTGGCAATTCTAAGTTTATTCCTTATGAACAAAATTTTAAATTATACAAAAATTCAAGTTTAAATGATAATATAGACTGTATCCCAAATTTTTTACATAACTGGATGATGTTGGATTTTGAATATCACTTTTTCATGAGTAAGAGCTATTCCACTTTCTTTTTTATTAATTACTGTAATAAATTTAAAAATAATATACGATTTATGTATTTATACCTTGGGTATTACGATCATTATATCTTGAGATTAGGATTGGCAAAAACTTATTTGGGACTAGGATTTCAAATCAGAACTCCTATTAGACAAATCCCAGTTATTCGGATACAGTATTTATTAAATTCTTATCAGGTTTTATTCGGGATATTAACTAACTATTAACGATATAATAAGACTTATGAAACATTTTGAGCAATTCTTAAAAATGAATGAAGGAAAATGGTTAACACAATCCACAATTTATGATTTAAATACTAACAATAAGATTAGTTTTCAATCACAAATAATCTCAAAAATAGGGTATTCCAACTCTAAGCAAATAGATCTTGAATCTCTTCTTAACTCTGAAGATAACTATTTCACAAATTCAATAAGCGTGGTAAAGAATAATATAAGAGAAACTTCTGTTAATTATTTTTTAAATCCACAATATGATCAAGAAATAAAAGGATATCGAGGAAAATTCATTAGATATAACACCAGTATTGATGTGAAAAATATTTTAGAAGGCTACTTTGTACTACAGGCCGATGGCTCGTTTATATTAAATTCCAAATATAAAGAGCTACAAATTTATGAGAAATATCAGTTTGTCAGTAATAATTTACGTTTGTATATTAACATAACAAAGCAATTTGGTTTTTCAATTATTACAGCATTTAATTCTGACATTAGAATTTAATAGGATTAATATCAAAAACTTTTTTTATTACACATTGAAAGCCAATAGCACTTTACTGATATTATGTTACATTTTTTGTCATCCAAAAACTTTTCTTTTTATTTAGGTTGTGCAACTAACATATATTAGCACTAATTTGGTAAAGAGAGCTCCAATGTTCCAATAATATTATTGGAAATAGTCTTGATTATTTCATAAGATAAAAATTGTAACTTTTTCATATATTGTCATTAGAAGTAAATGAATCCAGCTTATACTTATACTATCTTATATACTATCTTACTGGATTAATAATAGATATTAGATAAAAAATGTTATACTGTACTATTATTTATAGTTTTATAAAGTTGCCAAAACTCTTCAAACTTTCAGTCATTTTATACAATTTAGAAAAATCAAGTAAAATACATTCGTTTTGTTTAATTAAATATAAACAAAGGTTACATCTAAGAGGATTTAGGTGTACATTGGATTTAAGTCTATATGTATGCTGCATACCATCCGTTAAAATTTTTTACAAATGTAAAAGTTTAACCTAAAAAATGATTTATAAGTATAAAAAATCGTTGATACTGTTAAAGTGAATAGAATACAATTTAATTATCAATGATGAATGGACTAAATATTTTTTAGCTTTAATTCTTAACGATTTAGACTATTTGTTTTAATCAGATAAAGTTTAATGATTTGTTAATAAAACTCAATTCTATGATAATTAAGAGTAACATATGTATCTTGAAGATATAGATCTTGTGTAATATAATGAATTATTCTGAGACTATTTGATGAGATAAAGTGCACTAGATAAATTATATAGAAAAAAGGTTAATACATTATAATATATACCTAAAATTTTGCAGTTATAAGACTTCCTATTAAAATATATTTTGACTATACTCAATAGGATACTAGGAATAAGTTACTTAGATAGATTAAATATAGTACTTTTGACTGTTTTATTGTGTGATTAACGTATGAATCATAATCTCAAAAAATGTTTTGTTTATTAATTATAGTGCGATTTGTTCTTAAGTCAAACTAATGTTTTAGAAGGTTCCTGATAACCTTAAAACTAAAAATAGCTTAAGGATTTATAGGATTGAACTCCCTATAAATTAACTAATATATATTCGTTGATGGAATGCCAACCCTCCTCAGGAGGGGAGAAGAGCCGATAGTGTCCATAACAGCTATAGATTGTCGTTTTGTGGTAACACAATTCATGTTAAAGCCGGGAAGTCATAGTGCCAAAAAGATAAGTTAGAAATTTTTAAGTAGTGCTTGGCAACCTTCTAAGACGAACAAATGCTAAGTTATTTAAAAAGTGTCTAAAATAACTAGTTGTGATCTAATCATCAATTTCATAAATAGGATTCTTGAGTCACCCGTATGAGACATTATACTATTAATTACAGTCCTGGGTAGAGAGTTGGCAAATTAGTAATAGTCTAAAGAAGTAAGAGGAAATAATTGAAACAAATAAAAACAATACGAAAACTCCTTATTGAAAGAAAATAAGGTAGGCTTCAATTAATCATAAAGCCAAATGAATTAATATGGGTAGGAAGGTGATTAACTTCGCTGAAGGTTTATAGAATATATTGTACAAAGGAGATAAAGTCTTATGCAACCAACTCGTCAGAAATGTGTTGAAGACTGGAAAACCTTACCTTAGAAGAAATTTCGAAAACAGGTTTTTCGTCTTCAACATAGAATATATAAAGCGCAACAAAAAGAGAATTATAAATTAGTAAAAAAATTACAAGGACTTTTTTTTAAGTCTCGAGTAGCTAAATTCTTAGCAATTATACAAGTTACACAAATTAATAGAGGGCAAGTAACAGCTGGAATTGATGGTATATCTAAACTTCAAAAAAGGGAAAGATTTGAACTATTTGAAGATCTAAAAAATCTAAAAAAATATAAACACCAACTTTTAAAAAGAGTACATATCCCTAAAACTAATGGGAAAAAACGTCCTTTAGGTATTCCAACAATCAAAGATAGAGTGGTACAATGTCTCATAAAATATTTATTAGAACTTGTATATGAAGCATATGCATCAAAAGGATCTTGGGGGGGGTAGACTTGGAAGAGCGGCACAGGATGCTCATCAAAATATTTTCATAAATCTAGGCCGACCACAAACTAATTATAAAAAACGTATTCTGGAATTATATATCGAGAAATGTTTTGATAAGATAAATCATGAAAAACTCATGAGTTTAATACACTTGCCAATACAAATGCATAAAATCTTGCGATCAGCATTAAAAGTAGGTGTATGAAAGGAAAGAGCTCGTACAGAAGAAGGAACACCCCAAGGAGATATTTGGAACTAACCAGCGAAATATTTTAGCAATACTTACAATAGAGTCAGGGTAAAAAAATCAGCTATAGTCCAACGAGGTATTCGCTATTTAGATGATTTGATCTTCTTTTGAGAAGATCAGGAAGATGCTGTAGAACTTAGAAGGAAAAGAGATGCTTTTTTAGCAGAAAGAGGTCGAAATGTCAAAGAGGCAAAAACTCATTTAGTGCTATCCACAGAAGGTTTTGATTTTCTAGGTTGGCGATTTGAAGTTAAAGCAAACTATGCGTTAACTTGCTGGCCATCGAAGAAGAACAGAAGAAATTTCAAGGATAATATAAAAAACGTGATGCGAGATTGTCATTTCAAGCTTAACAAGCGATTCAGTAAGGTTAAAGTAATTTATAGAGGTTGGTGGAATGATTACCAATATTGTGACTTATCCAAAATAAACTTATGGTCAATAAATGATTGGGCTTACAAATTCGTTAAGAAAGCAAATAGTAAACTTAATAAAAAGGATAGAGCTATTGCAAAGATAAAAAGATTAAATAGAATCAAGGATATCTTCAATGCTCACAGTTATTCTTTATTTGGACATGTTGCTGTAAAAAGCAATAAATTGCCATTTGATAATGACTGGATCTACTGGAGTAAGCGCAAACAAAAACAATATTGGGGCCCCACAGCCAATATACTAACACAGCAAAAGTTCAAATGCTGTGCCTGTAATTTGAAATTTATAATCGATGATCATATTGAACTTCATCATAAAGATGGAAACCATCAAAATAATCTAAATAAAAATCTAATGGTCCTTCACAAAGAGTGTCATCAATATCAACCTATTCATGGGTTAAAAAAGCGCAAGGCAAAAGCCTAATAAATCAGGGAGCCGTATGAAGTGAAAGTTTCACGTACAGATCTGAAAGAGAGGGAAATCCTATAAGTCCGATAAGTATATTAGATTATGGTCTCTTGATTATATTTAGTTCTATTCTATGTAATAATATACTTGTAATATAGATGAAATGGATCTCTCGATTCAACCTAATAAATTAGGTATTTTTTTATCTATTCGCATGTAAACAAATTTAAACTATTTAATTTTATATAATCAACATTAAAAAAATATTATAATATATTAAAATAGCTGACTATAAAAAATAGTAAGACATATTACTTAGAGTTTTATAAATAATAAAAACAAGAGCTGTCAAACTTTGAATAAAAAACTCCATATAATTAAATATATGAATTTGTGTTATAAAATTATTCCAATAAAAAAAATTCAAATAACAACAATGCAAGAAAATAGTTGTCTATATTTACTCAGTTGTATGATATCAATAATATGAAAGAACATGTATGTTATACTTATTGATAGAATACTTAAAATATTAACTGAAAATGACATCTATATTGTTAAGTTTGTATTTTTATCGTAATCAATAAAGAAATATAAATTTTTTATTATGGCAAAAAAAATCATAGCGATTGTAAAGTTAGCGCTTTCAGCAGGTAAAGCAACCCCTGCTCCGCCAGTGGGTCCAGCACTTGGACAGCACGGTGCAAATATTGTAATGTTCTGTAAAGAATATAATGCACGTACAGCAGATAAAGCTGGTTTGGTTATACCAGTAGAAATTTCTATATATGAAGATAAAAGTTTTACTTTTATCTTAAAGACTCCACCAGCTTCTGTTCTTCTAGCAAAGGCTTCAAAAGTAGCTAAGGGTTCTGGAGAACCGAATAAAAACATAGTAGGATCTGTAACCCATGAACAGTTAGAAGAAATAGCTCAAACAAAATTACCAGATTTAAATACTAAGGATTTACCTAAAGCAATGAAAATTATTGCTGGAACAGCAAAAAATATGGGAATTGCTGTTTTAGAAAAATAAGCAAAAAATCTACATAAAGGATAATGATATGAAAACAAAATCTCGCAGAATGCAAGAAAACTTAAAAAAAATAACAGATGAATTATATTCACCAGTTGAAGCAATTAAATTACTAAAAAATACAGCCAACGCTAAATTTGTAGAGACAGCTGAAGCCCATATTGTTCTTGGATTAAATCCTAAGTATGCAGATCAACAATTAAGAGCAACAGTAATTTTGCCTCACGGAACGGGAAAAACGGTTCGTGTAGCAGTTATCACAAAAGGCTCAAAAATTGAAGAAGCCCAACAGGCTAATGCAGATATTGTAGGAGTACGAGAATATTCAAATTTATTAATTTAATAAATACTATATTGATATAAAATAAACTAAAAAATTTATTGAATACATTCAATTTATTACATCTTTAAAATTAAACATTAAAATATTGAAGTCTGATGTTATGAATTGAATTCATATAATATTGTTCATAGTTACTTAATGTAATAAAAAAAGAAATTTACAAATATTAAAGAAGTTTAAAATTATACATTTTCAAAAAGTCGAAAAAAGTAAAATTTTATTTTCGATTTGTAAGGTTAGGCTACAAGAAGATTATTAGCCCAAAACACTTTCTGAAGATTTAATTCAAGATATTGCAAATGGTAAATTGGATTTTGATAAACTTATTGCTACTCCGGATGTAATGCCTTTAATTGCAAAATTAGGTAGAGTACTAGGACCTAGAGGGTTGATGCCATCTCCTAAAGCAGGCACTGTAACAACAAACTTGGCGCAGTCTATTAGTGAATTTAAAAAAGGTAAGTTAGAATACAGAGTTGACAAGACAGGAATTGTTCATTTAGGTTTTGGCAAAGTGAATTTTAACTCTGAAGATTTACTGCAAAATTTTGAATCAATACAAGAATCTATTAATAAAAATAGACCCCCGGGTTCTAAAGGAAAATACTGGAAAAGTGTTTACTTATCAAGTACTATGGGGCCATCAATTAATATCGACTTGTCAACTTTAAAAAGCTAAAGTTTTATTATTGAGAATACAAATGAAGTAAACATTTTTATTTATCTCATATTTAATTATTTACTCATTGGTTACTACTTGTTAATTTAATAGAATTTATATTTAGAATCGGAAACGGCTATTAATTAGTATAACAATAATGCCCATCATAGACAAACGATCAGTAATTATTCAAAATATAGATTTTTTATTAATATCACTAGAAGCTTTAAGCATTTATGGAGACAATATATTAGATCAAAGTCAATATAATTGTTCTTGTATAGAAATGCATCGCCTTAGAAATCGGAGTAAAATTAGAATTCATACACATAGTCAAGATGTAGCTTTAATGAATATTTATATAATTGTTAATTATATTTATTGCGCATTAAATAGTTTAGAAATAAAGTGTGATTTGTTGTCAAACTGAAATATTTGGGCTTTACAAGTGCAGATAAAAGTACTTAAGTTGTCCTGAGAGACTCTCATCTATAATAAATAGATACGGAATTTAAAATTTATCTTGTTAACTAGAAAAGAAATTATATTACACTTATTTTGATAGTTAAATTGCTGTTAAAAATCTAAAGTATTCCCATATAGATTATTAAGGAAAATCTGTAAAAAGTGTCTAACTAAGACTTTTAATTTATACTTGTAAAAAAACTCTGAAAATTATAATCATAGATTATACTGTTAGGTTTTGCATTCAATTAGGGCAATTCTTAGTGAATAATAGGTACGATAGACTTGTCATATTAATATATGTGATACCTAATGTAAAAAATAAGAAATATTCAGAACACAAAAATATAAGTTGAGATTTCTAACTCAACTTTAAGTGGCTAATTAATATAATTAATATAATTAATGACCCATTTATTAACGTATATTAGGAAGGGTAGTAACTTTCCCAAAAAGCTTTTAGTAATAGAAGCTAGGTTGGTGGAACTGTATTCTACAAAATAGAGAATGTATTCATGTAGAAAAATTTTAAAAGATTGTTTTCTGTTCTTTAATAGATAATATTTATAATAAAATAAAATAATTTTAAAATCTTAATTTTTCAAGTTATTGGCTATTAGTTTTATATAGAAAAAATAGAAAATTAATATGAAATAGTAAAACTCAGAAAAAGTTCTATATCCGTAATTATTTTATTTATATTCTCTTAAAAAATAAAAAAATATTTATCCTTGACTTAATTAGCTTCTGAATTTTAAAATAGATCATCATAGACTTATAATTGCTAAATTAATACAAACAAAACAGTATTTTTTAACTTTCGTGAAACTATTCTGAACACACATGGTTTCATAAATTTAATAAATATTAAAGTAGGTATAAATTATATAACCTATTTTGCTGCAAGATAGAATCTACTCATCTAGTGATCGAAAATAATCAGGTTATCAATGATAGTTAGCATGCTCTTCTCTATAATTTTATAGAGTACTAAATATTTATTCACTTTAGGCTAAAGCAACCAAAAAGAAAAGTTAATCTAGATCAAAAGATTTGTAATGCAGATGAGATATGGTATTTCTATTGCGTCTAGAAGAAAAGTTTAATCAATTTGGCAAGAATATTAAATAGTCAAAAAAGTGAAGATTAGTGTGTACAATTAACTCTAGACTTTTCTAATCTGTAAGCTTAGTGATAAATTTATAGAAGTTATAAAATAAGTAAGATATCTACTGAATAAAAAATGCTGAAATTCTAGAGTAATCTATAGAAAATAGTAATTTTATTAAATATGATTAATAGTTCGATGATTTAAGCATAGTTTAGTTCGAAGCCACTGGTCATAGAACTTCTAGATATATGATAAATATTAATAAAATAAAGTAAAAGAAAAACTATATTATAATATAGAATTGCAAAGATCAGATGTACAGATAATCAATATAAAGTTTACTTTATTTAAATACGTATTTATAAAAAGTGAAAAAACTTATTATAATTGTGTTTGGATCTATTAGTGTCAATATATATATTATATTGATTACAAATTAAAATAATCAATAAAGTATACTCAACATACCTAGGAGCCATATGAGATGAAAATCTCACTTATAGATCCAATTGAGAGAGCGATCTGAAAAAACTATACAACTATTTTATAAATTGGGTTCCTCGATTCTCTATCAAATCTAATATGGAAACTTATAATTGTCAGTACTTCCGATGAAGATTTAAAGTTATCGACTAATAATCTTATCTTACTTGGTTATAAAAAAAGATTTCAATTCTTTTTTTATAAATATATAGACAAGTATAAAATAAAAGTTTCTTTGTATCAAAAAACAAATTTAATTAATGAATTAGCTATAGTCTGTTTATATATATTATACTTAGGCTCGAAAAATCAAGGTTTTTATTATTTATTATATTCCATTTGCTGTACAAATATTAAAGAGTTAATAAAAGAGTTTGATGCTAATTAATCAAAAGAAAAATATTACTGAGAGGGTCACTTTATTTTTTAATTAAAAAATAAAGTGACCCTCTCAGTAACGTTTTATTAAATATATTTATAGATAGCTTAGCTCAATCCAGAGCAAATGTAATCAAAATATAATCCCATTTCTTTTCCAGCATCTGGACCAACTAAACTGCTAGTTACTTCTTTCATTGCTTGGATAGCTTGAATAGTTGCACCAACAGGTACACCTAAAGAATTATAAGTTTCTTTTAGACCATTTAATACTCTTTCATCTAAAATAGATGGATCTCCAGCTAACATACCATATGTTGCATATCGCTTGAATCGAGAGATCCATTTCATCTATAGTAAAAGTATATTATTACATAGAATAGAACTAAATATAATCAATAGACCATAATCTAATATACTTATAGGACTTATAAGATTTCCCTCTCTTTCAGATCTGTACGTGAAACTTTCACTTCATACGGCTCCCTGATTTATTAGGCTTTTGCCTTGCGCTTTTTTTAACCCATGAATAGGTTGATATTGATGACACTCTCTGTGAAGAACTATTAGATTCTTATTTAGATTGTTTTCATGGTTTCTATCTTTATGATGAAGTTCAATGTGATCACCGATTACAAATTTCAAATTACAGGCACCGCATTTGAACTTTTGCTGTGTTAGTATCTTGGCTCTGAGGCCTGAATATTGTTTTTGTTTGCGCTTACTCCAATAGATCCAGTCATTATCAAATAGCGATTTATTACTTTTTACAGCAACATATTCAAATAAAGAATAACTGTGAGCATTGAAGATATTCTTTATTGTATTCAATTTTTTTATCTTTGCAATAGCTCTATCTGTTTTATTAAGTTTACCATTTGCTTTCTTAACGAATTTGTAAACCCAATCATTTATTGGCCATAAGTTTATTTTGGATAAGTCACAATATTTGTGATAATTCCACCAACCTCTATAAATTACTTTAACCTTACTCAATCGCTTGTTAAGTTTGAAACGACAATCTCGCATTACGGTTTTTATATTATCCTTGAGATTTTTTCTGTTCTTCTTTGATGGCCAGCAAGTTAACGCATGGTTTGCTTTAACTTCAAATCGCCAACCTAGGACATCAAAACCTTCTATGGATAGCACTAAATGAGTTTTTGCTTTTTTGATATTTAGACCTCTTTCTGCTAAAAATGCATCTATTTTCCTTCTCAGTTATACAGCATCTTCCTGATCTTCTAAAAAGAAGATAAGATTATCTGCATATCGAATACCCCGTTGAACTATAGCTGATTTTTTTACTATGACTCTATTGTAAGTATTGCAGAAATATTTCGCTGGTTGGTTCCAAATATCTTCAATGCAATGCAATATTGCAGAATAAAGGAGATATAATACCTCCTTGGGGTGTTCTTTCTTCTATACGAGCTCTTTCCTTTAATACATTTACTTTTAATGCTGATCGCAAAATTTTGTGCATTTGTTTTGGCAAGTGTATTAAACTCATGAGTTTTTCATGATTTATCTTATCAAAACATTTTTTGATATCTAATTTCAGAATACGTTTTTTATAATTAGTTTGTGGTCGGCCTAGATTTATGAAAATATTTTGCTGAGCATCCTGTGCGGCTCTTCCAGATCTAAACCCCCAAGATCCTTTTGATGCATACGCTTAATATACAGGTTCTAATAAATATTTCATAAGACATTGTACCACTCTATCTTTGATTGTCGGAATACCTAGAGAACGTTTTTCTCCATTAGTTTTAGGTATATACACTCTTTTTAAAGGTTGATGTTTATATTTTTTTGGATTTTGTAGATCTTCAAATAGTTCAAATCTTTCCCTTTCTTGAAGTTTAGATATACCATCAATTCCAGCTGTTACTTTCACTCTATTAAGTTGTGTAACTTGTCTAATTGCTAAGAATTTAGCTGCTCGAGACTTAAAGAAAAGTTTTTGTAATTTTTTCACTAATTTATAATTCTTCTTTTGTTGCGCTTTATATATGTTAAAGACGAAAAACCTGTTTTCGAAATTTCTTCCAAGGTAAGGTTTTTTAGTCTTCAACACATTTCTGACGAGTTGGTTGCATAAGACTGTATCTCCTTTGTACAATATATTCTATAAACCTTCGGCGAAGTTAATCACCTGCCTACCCATATTAATTCATTTAGCTTTATGATTAATTGAAGCCTACCTTATTTTCTTTCAATAAGGAGTTTTCATATTGTTTTTATTTGTTCCAATTATTTCTTCTTACTTCTTTAGACTATTACTAGTTTGCCTATTCTTTACCCAGGACTGTAATTAATATTTAAATGTCTCATACGGGTGATTTAAGAATCCTATTTATGAAATTGATGGTTAGATCACAACTAGATTACTTAGACACTTTGAAAATAACTTAGGATTTGTTCGTCTTAGAAGTTTGCCAAGCACTACTTGAAACTTTCCAACTTATCTTTTTGGCACTGTGACTTCCCGTCTTTAACATGAATTGTGTTACCACAAAACGACAATCTATAGCTGTTACGGGCACTGTCGGCACTTCTCCCGTTCCGAGGAGGGTTGGCATTCCAGCAACGAATATATATTAGTTAATTTATAGGGAGTTCAATCCTATAAATCCTTAAGCTATTTTTAGTTTTAAGGTTATCCGGAACCTTCTTAAACATTAGTTTTACTTAAGAACAAATCGCACTTAAATAGTAATCGAGATCTCTGATACATGCAGCATATCTTCGAGTAGTATACATGTTCCCACCAGGACGTGTAATATCAGAATAAAGTAGTGCTTTTGCAACAGCTTCTTTAATAATTGAAGCTGCGTTTGCAGCGATAGTTGCTGCAGCACGTACTCTAAGTTCACCAGTCTTGAAATAACCTTTTAATTTTTCTACAGAACTGTCATCTAGATATTTACCTTGAACGTCTGCTGCATTAATAACAGAAGTAATTGCATCTTGCATAAATCTTAAAGTCCTTTTACTTTGAATATGATGATTAATTTTACTAAGAAATGAAGTTATGATAGATAACTATTGCATTGCTCCTAAAGTATAATCGAAATAGAATCCTGCTTCTGCAGAATCTTCTCCAGATAATAAAGAACAAGCAACAGTTTTCATACAGCGAATTCCTTCAGCTACTCCAGAAATAGGAGTACCTAGAGAATTGTACATTTCTTTTACTCCTACTAAACCAATTTCTTCAATAGGAGTAACATCGCCAGCAACAATTCCATATGTCACTAGACGTAAATAGTAATCTAAATCTCTTAGACAAGTTGCTGTCATTTCTTCTCCATAAGCATTACCGCCTGGAGATACTACGTCAGGGCGTTTTTGAAATAACTGTTGTCCACCTTGTTTTACGATACGCTCACGATTATCAGTTAGAATCTGAGCGATTCGTAAGCGGCGTTGACCAGATAAAACAAAACTTTTAATCCTATCAAGTTCTCCAGGGCTTAGGTTGAGTAGAGAGATCCATTTCATCTATATTACAACTATATTATTGCATAGAATAGAACATAAACCATAATCTAATATACTTATCGGACTTATAGGATTTCCCTCTCTTTCAGATATGTACGTGAAACTTTCATTTCATACGGCTCCTTGATTTATTAGGCTTTTGCCTTGCGCTTTTTTAACCCATGAATAGGTTGATATTGATGACACTCTCTGTGAAGAACCATTAGATTCTTATTTAAATTGTTTTGATGGTTTCCATCTTTATGATGAAGTTCAATATGATCATCGATTACAAATTTCAAATTACAGGCACCGCATTTGAACTTTTGCTCTGTTAGTATCTTCGCTGTGGGGGCCCAATATTGTTTTTGTTTGCGCTTACTACAATAGATCCAGTCATTATCAAATGGCGATTTATTACTTTTTACAGCAACATATCCAAATAAAGAATAACTGTGAGCATTGAAGATATCCTTGATTGTATTTAATCTTTTTATCTTTGCAATAGCTCTATCCTTTTTATTAAGTTTACTATTTGCTTTCTTAACGAATTTGTAAACCTAATCATTTATTAACCATAAGTTTATTTTGGATAAGTCACAATATTTGTGATAATTCCACCAACCTCTATAAATTACTTTAACCTTACTCAATTGCTTGTTAAGCTTGAAAGGACAATCTCGCATTACGGTTTTTATATTATCCTTGAGAGTTCTTCTGTTCTTCTTTGATGGCCAGCAAGTTAACGCATAGTTTGCTTTAACTTCAAATCGCTAACCTAGGAAATCAAAACCTTATGTGGATAGGACTAAATGCGTTTTTGCCTCTTTGACATTTAGATCTCTTTCTGCTAAAAAAGCATCTATTTTTTTTCTAAGTTCTACAGCATCTTCTTAATCTTCTAAAAAGAAGATCAGATCATATGTATATCGAATACCCCGTTGGACTATAGCTGATTTTTTTACTATGACTCTATTGTAAGTATTGCAGAAATATTTCACTGGTTGGTTTCAAATGTCTTGAATGCCATGCAATGCGATATTGCATAATAAAAAAGATATAATACCTCCTTGGGGTGTTCCTTCTTCTGTACGAGTTCTTTCCTTTAAATACATCTACTTGTAATGCTGATCGCAAGATTTTATGCATTTGTATTGGCAAGTGTATTAAACTCATGAGTTTTTCATGATTTATCTTATTAAAACATTTTTCGATATCTAATTCCAGAATACGTTTTTTATAATTAGTTTGTAGTCAGCCTAGATTTATAAAAATATTTTGCTGAGTATTCTGTGCAGCTTTTCCAGGTCTCCCCCCCAAGATCCTTTTGATGCATATGCTTCATATACAGATTCTAATAAATATTTCATAAGACATTGTACCACTCTATCTTTGATTGTCGGAATACCTAAAGAACGTTTTCCCCATTAGTTTTAGGTATATATACTTTTTTTAAAAGTTGATGTTTATATTTTTTTAGATTTTTTAGATCTTTAAATAGTTCAAATCTTTCCTTTTCTTGAAGTTTAGATATACCATCAATTTTAGCTGTTACTTTCCCTCTATTAAGTTGTGTAATTTGTCTAATTGCTAAGAATTCAGCTGCTCGAGACTTAAAGAAAAGTCTTTGTGATTTTTTTACTAATTTATAATTCTTTTTTTGTTGCGCTTTATATTTGAAGACGAAAAACCTGTTTTCGAAATTTCTTCCAAGGTAAGGTTTTCCAGTCTTCAGCACATCTCTGACGAGTTGGTTGCATAAGACTGTATCTCCTTTGTACAATATATTCTATAAACCTTCGGCGAAATTAATCACCTTCCTACCCATATTAATTCATTTGGCTTTATGATAAATTGAAGCCTACCTTATTTTCTTTGAATAAGGAGTTTTAATATTGTTTTTATTTGTTCCAATTATTTCTTCTTACTTCTTTAGACTACTACTATTTTGCCTATTCTTTACCTAGGACTGTAATTAATAATATTATGTCTCATACGGGTGATTTAAGAATCCTATTTATGAAATTGATGGTTAGATCACAATTAGTCCTGTTAGACACTTTTTAAATAACTTAGCATTTGTTTGTCTTAGAAGTTTGCCAAGCACTACTTGAAAATTTCTAACTGATCTTTTTGGCACTGTGACTTCCCGACTTTAACATGAATTGTGTTACCACAAAACTACAATCTATAGCTGTTACGGGCACTATCGGCACTGCTCCCGTCCCGAGGAGGGTTGGAATTCCAGCAACGAATATATATTAGTTGATTTATAGGAAGTTCAATCCTATAAATCCTTAAGCTATTTTTAGTTTTAAGGTTATAAGGAACCTTCTTAAATATTAGTTTTACTTAAGAACAAATCGCACGATATCTAGCTTCAGCGTCTGCGTTGACAATTGGTATAAATAGTATTTATGATTAATACTTTTATTTAAAACCTAAGTTTTTAATAATATAAATTGAGGCTTTTAACTGATTTGAATTATATATGACTTATATTATTATTTTTATTCATAAGTATATAACTTTAGCAAAATATATATGAAATCAATATACTAAAATCTTATATCTTTTTGAATAAGTTAAGAATCGAAAGACCTATTTCGTAAGATTCATTGGTAATCTTATTTGTAAAGTCCTACTCAAGTTTAGATTCGTACATGAAACTTTCATTTCATACGGCTCATAGGTTTACTTTTTTCATCTTAAAAGAATAGATGTATATAATGATCTCCTGACTAAAAATTTTATATTTATACTATTTTTAGCTTTATCTTGTTCTATTCTGTGTAATCGCTAATAAAAATTTTTTTAATTTCTCTTGATGTAATATATGTAATATTTTGTGTAAACCAAGTTTCAATTGATCAAACGCTTTTTTGATAAGAAATTTTCTATCCTAATTAATCGTGCTATGTAGCAATTTATTTTTTTGTTCAGAATGTTTATTTTTCGTTACATTATAAAAGAGATTTCTTAGTATGTTTAATTTGTTTTGCCCACTACTTATTTAGAATTGTCTTACATCCTTTTTAAAAAACCTAGACATTTTCTATAGAGTACTTCAATTTATATTTGTTGATTAATTTTGAAATAATATAACTTGGACACTTCACACAAATTTTGCATAGCAACGTATTAGTAAAGATAAGAAAAGAGGATCATTAAATATTTTTTCTTGAAGCTTATAACTTTTATAAAATTGCTTATTAGTAAAGATATATTGGTTACAATGCTACTAAACTAATAACATAGATTTTTATTTATATGCAAAGAATCTAATTGATTCTTGATATCCTAACACAAACACTCATTTATACTTGAATTTGGTTATTATCAAAGTATGTTAGTCTACTGAAGTCAAGGAAACTATATTTTCATAAAGCCTTAACACTTTTATCTAGAAACAAACCGCACTATAAGAGTTATCTAGTTAATAAACACTTTAAGCATGGCTTAGAATATTTATATCATTTAATTTATTATATTTAACTTATTATTATTAAATTGAGAAATAAAAATGATAAAAAAACTTTTAAACTATAGTTCTAGATACTTACATTTTGTAACAATGCTCATAAATAAAACTCCTCTGATAACCTACTATATATAAGGCTCAAACAATGTGTATTATATATAACTTAATTCAGATTTATTAATCTGATTTCTACGCTATAATAATCTTATCCAGAATTAACAGAAGGTAAGAAATTGTCTTCTGGGAAAATTTAGTGATTTTTTATCTTATTTAATCATTAAGTATGTTGTTTTATTGAATAATAAGATACATAAAATAATGCCTTAACAATACATTATACTATTTTATAGAAATGAAAACTATATTAAAAGTAAAAAAAATAAAAAAGTACTACCTCTAAAAAGTTTACTATGTCGATAGAAGTTAGTTTTATTTTCTAGTTACTTCCTGCAAATATAAATTCAGGAAATTTTGTCTGTGCCCGGCTTAATGAATGTTTTTTGCCTTCTTCTTGCCAATAATTTTTTGAGATTTAAATATAGTAATATATATATTCTCTAGTAACACTTTAATATATCAAATTTAATGATATTAAGAGTATATATAAAAAAGTTAATGTGCATGGAGCGAATGAATAGTTTAGAATGATTCAATTTTGAAGTAAAATATCAGTTTTCTAAGTTTAAATGATTCAAAATATGAATTATAGCAATTTCAGATGTTAGAATCTTTCATTTAAAGTGAATAAAAAATGTGTTTTACAAAATACAAAAATAATATTAAATTTTTATAAATAGCTAAACAAGAAACTCAAATTAAGATGTTATTAGAAAAAAATTCTTTACCTATTGTAATTATTCTAGATTATCTTACAATAACTTCTGTAGTTTTGTTTAATAACTCAACTTTATCTCTTTCAGAAATCCAGGGCTTAGATTCTAATGTTTAAATAGAAACCATTATAATATTGAATCATTTAAATTAACCATAAAAATATAATAGAATATTTATGGCTTTAAAAATATATTATTAATATAACCTTTATGTTACAAACATTAATATAATTATTGTACATTTTATTATTTTTCATTAATTATTAGAACATCATATCCGAAAATAAGTCTATAGTTATTCTAAAACCTCCCATCAGTATAAAAAACAAAAAAATAGTATGCCTATATTATTTAAAAATTGGTAAATATATCTGTATTAATCATTATTTAATTAAAGTACTTTTCAACATTAAAAATTAAAAGAAAGGATTATTGGTAAATTATTGTTTTAACTTTTAGATTTAAGTAGAATAAAAAAATTTTTATAGAGATTTATCTAGATGATATCTTATAAATTAATTTGGAAATAGTTTTTTAGAGTTATTTGATTTGCTGTAATATTTCATTAATAATTAAATAATTAAAAGTATTTAAAATATAGTAAATATAGTTAAAGAGTATTTATAAAAATAATATATGATAATAAATAACTAATTATGAAAAAATTATATTGTAAGAAATATGAAATATTACAAAAAACCTATGAAGAAAAAGGTTTTGCTTCAACTACACTCAACTTTTAATTGTTCCCAAGCATCATTACGAGGCCAGAAAAAATATGATGTTAAAGGACTTGTTCCGTTTCCTACAATCTGATCCACAGCTATCGCAACATTATTCTCTAACCATAAAATCTTTAAAGTAAATTTAAACAAAGGTGTTACTCCTAATAAAAAAATAATATTTAGTTTGTTTTATCGCTTATTGACTGAACTCTTTTTATAAGACCTTGTACTGTAATTGTTGTTTTTGCTCCTTGCTTTAATCTATTTTCTACTCTATTTATATTTAAACGAAGTTCTTTATTATGTGGGTTATAAAAACCAAATTCCTCAATAGCCCTCCCATCTCTTTTACTCATGCTATTCATTAATACAATTCTATAAACAGGATACTTCTTTCGCCCACATCGTTTTAGTCTAATTTTTAACATAAATGTAATCTTTTATAATGGTTAATATATATATATTAAACTTAATAATAAAAATTTTATTATTATTATTGTAATTTGTTTCTCTAATCAAAAAAAGTATACTTATAAGTCTTATAATAAGACTTAAATTTTAGAAAATCTATTAATTTTATAAGATTATGTTTGCCAGCAAAAATAATAATAACATTATATATTATTATTTATTGAGAGGCGAATCTTTTTCTTAGTAAATAATAGAATATTTAACGTGAAGTTATATTTCATTTTTTTATAACAGAGTATAAATTGAACTAGTTATTCAATAATAAACTCTTTGTAAATGTTGATAAATATAGCTTATCTAAATGCCTATTTTCTCTAATCTGCTAAAATTTGGAAAAGTTTTATTAGACTTAAAAATTAAATTTGAATTTTTAAAAATACTAATAAAAATAATAAATAAAGTCTTGTTAATCTTCATCTATAATATATATTATAGATCGGTGCTAATCTTTTAAGATACTTATCATTGACTAGATGTTAGAATAATATTATAACTCTATAGTATAGCAGTTTTTTTAGACAAATATAAGTTTGTTACTATTTTTTAATTAACTAATATTTTCTGCAAAAAGAATTATTATTTTAAAATTATTAATTATAAAAAACAAATTACTTTTAGTGAAAAAGAATCGGTTCGTATTATCAATTAATTATTTAAATTTAGCACTCAGAAAATATTTATTGAAATTAAATAATAATAAAATATTCAAACTTTCTCTCCCGTTATCTTATAAAAAATAATTTATGTTATTATATTATTAGTCCAAAATTATAGCAATCAAAATAATTTTAAGTAAAAAAAAATTTAATCGATAAAATATGAAATATTTTAAATTTTATAGTATAAAAAATATTTGAATATTTTTTAAGGTAAAAATCTCACTTGAAATAATTAGATTAGGAGAATCAATATTATGTCAACACATCTATTAGGAACAAAGATAGGTATGACTCAAGTCTTTAATTCAGATGGTCTAGCAATTCCTGTAACAATTATTAAAACAGGCCCTTGCACTGTTGTGCAATTGAAGAATTTAGAAACAGATGGGTATAACTCAATTCAAATAGGATACCATGAAGTTCCTGCTAAATATATTAGTAAGCCAAACTTAGGTCATTATAAAAAATTTGGGGTAAATACATTTAAGTATTTAAAAGAATTTCGAGTTGATTCTCTAGATGATTTTAATGTTGGACAAGAAATAAATGTTAATGCATTAGAAGTGCGATTTGTTTACAGGTAAAAGTGCGATTTGTTCTTAAGTAAAACTAATGTTTAAGAAGGTTCCTGATAACCTTAAAACTAAAAATAGCTTAAGGATTTATAGGATTGAACTCCCTATAAATTAACTAATATATATTCGTTGGTGGAATTCCAATCCTCCTAGGAACAGGAGAAGAGCCGATAGTGCCCGTAACAGCTATAGATTGTAGTTTTGTGATAATATAATTCATGTTAAAGCCGTGAAGTCACAGTGCCAAAAAGATAAGTTAGAAATTTTCAAGTAGTGCTTGGCAAACCTCTAAGACGAACAAATGCTAAGTTATTTAAAAAGTGTCTAAAGTTACTAATTGTGATCTAACCATCAATTTCATAAATAGGATTCTTAAATCACCCGTATGAGATATTTTTATATTGATTACAGTCCTGGGTAGAGAGTAGGCAAAATAGTAATAGTCTAAAGAAGTAAAAAGAAATAATTGGAACAAATAAAAACAATATGAAAACTCCTTATTGAAAGAAAATAAGGGAAGCTTCAATTAATCATAAAGCCAAATGAATTAATATGGGTAGGAAGGTGATTAACTTCGCCGAAGGTTTATAGAATATATTGTACAAAGGAGATAAAGTCTTATGCAACCAAGTCGTCAGAAATGTGTTGAAGACAGGAAAACCTTATCTTGGAAGAAATTTCGAAAACAGGTTTTTCGTCTTCAACATAGAATATATAAAGCGCAACAAAAGAAGAATTATAAATTAGTAAAAAAATCACAAAGAGTTTTCTTTAAGTCTCGAGCAGCTAAATTTTTAGCAATTAGACAAGTTACACAACTTAATAGAGGGAAAGTAACAGCTGGAATTGATGGTATATCTAAACTTCAAGAAAGGGAAAGATTTGAACTATTTGAAGATCTAAAAAATCTAAAAAAATATAAATATCAACTTTTAAAAAGAGTATATATACCTCAAACTGATGGGAAAAAACGTGCTTTAGGTATTCCGACAATCAAAGATAGAGTGGTACAATGTCTTATGAAATATTTATTAGAACCTGTATAGGAAGCATATGCATCAAAAGGATCTTGGGGGGGGGAAGACCTGGAAGAGCCGCACAGGATGCTCAGCAAAATATTTTCATAAATCTAGGCCGACCACAAACTAATTATAAAAAACGTATTCTGGAATTAGATATCGAAAAATGTTTTGATAAGATAAATCATGAAAAACTCATGAGTTTAATACACTTGCCAATACAAATACATAAAATCTTGCGATCAGCATTAAAAGTAGGTGTATTAAAGGAAAGAGCTCGTATAGAAGAAGGAACATCCCAAGAAGGTATTATATCTCCTTTATTATGTATGATGCAATATTGCATTGAAGATATTTCGAACCAACTAGCGAAATATTTTTGCAATACTTACAATAGAGTCATAGTAAAAACATCAGCTATAGTCCAACGCGGTTTTCGATATGCAGATGATCTGATCTTCTTTTTAGAAGATCAGGAAGATGCTGTAGAACTGAGAAGTAAAATAGATGCTTTTTTAGCAGAAAGAGGTCTAAATGTCAAAGAGGCAAAAATTCATTTAGTGCTACCTACAGAAGGTTTTGATTTCTTAGGTTGACGATTTGAAGTTAAAGCAAATCATGCGTTAACTTGCTGGCCATCGAAGAAGAACAAAAGAAATCTTAAGGATAATATAAAAACCGTAATGCGAGATTGTCGTTTCAAGCGTAACAAGCGATTGAGTAAGGTTAAAGTAATTTATATAGGTTAGTGGAATTAGCACAAATATTGTCACTTATCCAAAATAAACTTATGATCAATAAATGATTGGGTTTACAAATTCGTTAAGAAAGCAAATAGTAAACTTAATAAAAAGGAAAGAGCTATTGCAAAGATAAAAAGATTAAATACAATCAAGGATATCTTCAATGCTCACAGTTATTCTTTATTTGGATATGTTGCTGTAAAAAGTAATAAATCGCCATTTGATAATGGCTGGATTTATTGGAGTAAGCGCAAACAAAAACAATATTGGGCCCCCCGAGCCAAGATACTAATACAGCAAAAGTTCAAATGCGGTGCCTGTAATTTGAAATTTGTAATCGATGATCATATCGAACTTCATCATAAAGATGGAAACCCTCAAAACAATCCAAATAAGAATCTCATGGTTCTTCGCAGAGAGTGTCATCAATATCAACCTATTCATGGGTTAAAAAAGCGCAAGGCAAAAGCCTAATAAATCAGGGAGCCGTATGAAGTGAAAGTTTCACGTACAGATCTGAAAGAAAGGGAAATCCTATAAGTTCGATAAGTATATTAGATTATGGTCTATTGATTATATTTAGTTATATTCTATATAATAATATACTTGTGCTATAGATGAAATGGATCTCTCTATTCAAACTATGGCTTTATAAAAAGCATAGAGTTTTTTCAGCTCTAATAACCTAATGCGCTTTAATCTTAGATAAATTAAAGTATAAATGAGTATTTATGTTATTAAAAAACAAACTAAATTATCGTATTAGCGAAGAATATGTCGATAGTAAATCAAATGTTTCTTTAATTGATATTTAGTGATTATACAAAATAATTTATAATCGTGTAAGTTAAATAGATTCATTAGAAAAGTTAAGGAATAGTGCTAAATACATAATAATGTAAGTTACCAAGAAAAAATCGTAAAAAGTGTTTAAGCATTATGCAACTCAAGTTTCTAAAGACAAGCACATCTAGATTATTGACAGAACCCTCGGAGGCTTTCTGTTTACTAATTTTAAAGTTAATATGAAGTAAATGGTATTAGAATATTAATAGATATCATGCCTAAAAGTAACTAAATAATAAATATTCAGAACAAAAATAACTGGAACATTCTTTATTATACAATTTTAGATTTGTAGATTAGCATCAAATAATTGACTAGTTATATCATAAAATTAAGCAATAAGCAAGGAAGGGAAATAACTTCCTCAAAAGTTTTCAGCAATGGTAGCTAGGCTTATCAAAACATATTGTATACGTACTCGACTTTTTTATCTATCACAATAAAAAAAGATCAGATATCACTTTATATTTGTAAAAATAATAGAATTTTCTAATAATTGCAAGTAGAATAATTTGTTACATTACAAATAGCTAGATTATTAAGATTGCTAAAGTAAAAACATTGCAATAATTCAATTAGAATTGCTATAAGTTAAGCTCTTTTAGTTGATAATTGCTTTTAATTAAACCACTCTATATTAAGTATTAGAATTAGAAAAAGAATAGATAAAAAGCTTAGATAGTAGTTCATCGATAATGTTATGAATATTATTTTAGTCAATATATTGAAAAATATATAAACAAAAATAATTAAGCCTGAGAGCCGTATAAGATGAAAATATTATGTGCGGATCTGAATGAGAGAGAGACTGTATGAGTAATATTATTATATAATTTTGTAAAAAGAGGTTTCTCAATTCTTCCAAAGGTAAATTGGTAAATGTTTCTGGCATTAGTATAGGTAAAGGATTTTCTGGAAATCAAAAAAGGCATAATTTTCGTATAGGACCTATGACACATGGTTCAAAAAATCATCGTGCACCAGGCTCTATTGGAGCAGGAACATATCCTGGAAAGGTTATTAAAGGTAAAAAAATGGCAGGGAGATTGGGAGGAGGCCAGGTAACTATCAAGAAATTACCCATTATCAACATTAATGCGGAACAGAATTTATTAATTATTAAAGGTTCTGTTCCTGGTAAACCAGGAAATTTACTTCAAATTACAGCTATCGGCTAATACTAAATCATGTAAGACTATATATAGTGAATATTCACAATATTTTATTTTTCTCTTGTTTGCACTTCACTGATTGTAATAAATACAGATTGTGAAATAACCATATAATATAGTGCGATTTGTTCTTAAGTAAAACTAATGTTTAAGAAGGTTACTGATAACCTTAAAACTAAAAATAGCTTAAGGATTTATAGGATTGAACTCTCTATAAATTAACTAATATGTATTCGTTGGTGGAATTCCAACCCTCTTCGGGACGGGAGCAGTGCCGATAGTGCCCGTAACAGCTATAGATTGTCGTTTTGTGGTAACACAATTCATGTTCAAGCCGGGAAGTCACAGTGCCAAAAAGATAAGTTAGAAATTTTCAAGTAGTGCTTGGCAAACTTCTAAGACGAACAAATGCTAAGTTATTTAAAAAGTGTCTAATAAGGCTAGTTGTGATCTAACCATCAATTTCATGAATAGGATTCTTAAATCACCCGTATCAGACATTATATTATTAATTACAGTCCTGGGTAGAGAGTAGGCAAAATAGTAATAGTCTAAAGAAGTCAGAAGAAATAATTGGAACAAATAAAAACAATATGAAAACTCCTTATTGAAAGAAAATAAGGTAGGCTTCAATTAATCATAAAGCTAAATGAATTAATATGGGTAAGAAGGTGATTAACTTCGCCGAAGGTTTATAGAATATATTGTAAAAAGGAGATAAAGTTTTATGCAACCAACTCGTCAGAAATGTGTTGAAGACTGAAAAACCTTACCTTAGAAGAAATTTCGAAAACAGGTTTTTCGTCTTGAACATAGAATATATAAAGCGCAAAAAAAATAATTATAAATAAGTAAAAAAATTACAAAGACTTTTCTTTAAGTCTCGAGCAGTTAAATTCTTAGCAATGAGACAAGCTACACAACTTAATAGAGGGAAAGTAACAGCAGGAATTGATGGTATCTCTAAACTTCAAGAAAGAGAAAGATGTGAACTATTTGAAGATCTAAAAAATCTAAAAAAATAGAAACATCAAATTTTAAAAATAGTATATATACTTAAAACTAATGGGGAAAACCGTCTTTTAGGTATTCCTACAATCAAAGATAGAGTGTTACAATGTCTCATGAAATATTTATTATAACCTGTATATGAAGCATATGCATCAAAAGGATCTTGGGGGTTTAAACCTGGAAGAGCCGCAGAGGATGCTTAGCAAAATATTTTCATAAATCAAATCTAGGCCAACTACAAACTAATTATAAAAAACGTATTCTGGAATTAGATATCGAAAAATGTTTTGATAAGATAAATCATGAAAAACTCATGAGTTTAATACACTTGCCAATACAAATACATAAAATCTTGCGATCAGCATTAAAAGTAGGCGTATTAAAGGAAAGAGCCCGTACAGAAGAAGGAACACCTTAAGGAGATATTATATCTCCTTTATTATGCAATATTGCATTTCATGGCATTGAAGATATGTGGAACCAACCAGCGAAATATTTCAGCAATACTTACAATAGAGTCAGAGTAAAAAAATTAGCTATAATCCAACGGGGTATTCGATATGCGAATGATCTGATCTTCTTTTTAGAAGATCAGGAAGATGCTGTAGAACTTAGAAAGAAAAAAGATGCTTTTTTAGCAGCAAGAGGTCTAAATGTGAAAGAGGCAAAAACTCATTTAGTCCTATCCACAGAATGTTTTGATTTCCTAGGTTGGCGATTTGAAGTTAAAGCAAACCATGCGTTAACTTGCTGGCCATCGAAGAAGAACAGAAGAAATCTCAAGGATAATATAAAAACCGTAATGCGAGATTGTCGTTTCAAGCTTAACAAGCGATGGAGTAAGGTTGAAGTAATTTATAGAGGTTGGTGGAATTACCATCAATATTTTGACTTATCCAAAATAAACTTATGGTCAATAAATGATTGGGTTTACAAATTTGTTAAGAAAGCAAATAGTAAACTTAATAAAAAGGATAGAGCTATTGCAAAGATAAAAAGATTAAATACAATCAAGGATATCTTCAATGCTCATAGTTATTCTGTATTTGGATATGTTGCTGTAAAAAGTAATAAATCGCCATTTGATAATGACTGGATCTATTGAAGTAAGGGCAAACAAAAACAATATTGGAGCCCCACAGCCAAGATACTAACACAGCAAAAGTTCAAATGCGGTGCCTGTAATTTGAAATTTGTAATCGATAATCATATTGAACTTCATCATAAAGATGGAAACTATCAAAACAATCTAAATAAGAATCGAATGGTTCTTCACAGAGAATGTGATCAATATCAACCTATTCATGGGTTAAAAAAGCGTAAGGCAAAAGCCTAATAAATCAGGGAGCCGTATGAAGTGAAAGTTTCACGTACAGATCTGAAAGAGAGGGAAATCCTATAAGTTCGATAAGTATATTAGATTATGGTCTATTGATTATATTTAGTTCTATTCTATGTAATAATATACTTGTAATATAGATGAAATGGATCTCTCGATTCAACCTATTTGATTAATCCCATATCATCAAGTTAAGCATTATAGATAATTTGAAATGCTTAAATGTATAATCAATTAAAAAACGCTTTAAATTATAAAAAATATTTTTATAGAATAAATAAAAAATAGTTATTAATGATTCTCGATTATAAAAATTTAATTTTGTGTTAAATTAAGTAATAATTTTATGATAAAATTAATTGAGAAAATCCAATAAAGCAATATTCTAATATTAAATTTAAAATGTTTTGTTCTTGAGAAAAAAACTTATTTTTTGAATTTTACTCAAGTCCAAAAATAATTACATAGAATTATAGAATTTGTATCATAATATAGTGCAATTTGTTCTTAAGTAAAACTAATGTTTAAGAAGGTTCCTGATAACCTCAAAACTAAAAATAACTTAAGGATTTATAGGATTGAACTCCCTATAAATTAACTAATATATATTCGTTCGTGGAATTCCAACCCTCCTCAGGACAGGAGAAGTGTCGATAGTTCCCGTAACAGCAATAGATTGTAGTTTTGTGGTAACACAATTCATGTTAAAGCCGGGAAGTCACAGTGCTAAAAAGATAAATTAGAAATTTTCAAGTAGTGCTTGGCAAACTTCTAAAACGAATAAACGCTAAGTTATTTAAAAAGTGTCTAATAGTACTAGCTGTGATCTAACCATCAATTTCATAAGTAGGATTCTTAAATCACCCGTATGAGACATTTTTATATTATTAATTACAGTCCTGGGTAGAGAGTAGGCAAATTAGTAATAGTCTAAAGAAGTAAGAAGAAATAATTGGAACAAATAAAAATAATATTAACACTCCTTATTGAAAGAAAATAAGGTAGGCTTCAATTAATCATTAAGCCAAATGAATTAATATGTGTAAGAAGGTGATTAACTTCGCCGAAGGTTTATAGAACATATTCTACAAAGGAGATAAAGTCTTATACAACCAACTCGTCAAAAATGTGTTGAAGACTGGAAAACTTTACCTTGGAAGAAATTTCGAAAACAGGCTTTTCGTCTTCAATAGAGAATATATAAAGTGCAACACAAGGAGAATTATAAATTAGTAAAAAAATTACAAAGACTTTTCTTTAAGTCTCGAGCAGCTAAATTCTTAGCAATTAGACAAGTTACACAACTTAATAGAGGGAAAGTAACAGCTGGAATTATTGGTATATCTAAACTTCAAGAAAGGGAAAAATTGGAACTATTTGAAGATCTAAAAAAATATAAACATCAACTTTTAAAAAGAGTCTATATACCTAAAACTAATGGGAAAAAACGTCCTCTAGGTATTTCGCCAATCAAAGATAGAGTGGTATAATATCTTATCAAATATTTATGAGCACCTGTATATGAATCATATGCATCAAAAGGATCTTCGGCAGGTAGACCTGGAAGAGCCGCACAGGATGCGCAGCAAAATATTTTCATAAATCTAGGCTGACCACAAACTAATTATAAAAAACGTATTCTGGAATTAGATATCGAAAAATGTTTTGATAAGATACATCATGAAAAACTTATGAGTTTAATAGACTTGCCAATACAAATACATAAAATCTTGCGATCAGTACTAAAAGTAGGTGTATTAAAGGAAAGAGCTCGTACACAAGAAGGAACACTTCAAGTAGGTATTATATCTCCTTTATTATACAATATTGCATTGAATATATTTGGAACCAACCAGCGAAATATTTGTGCAATACTTACAATAGAGTCAGAGTAAACAAATCAGCTATAGTCCAACGGGGTATTCGATATGCAGATGATCTAATCTTATTTTTAGAAGATTAGAGAAGATTAGGAAGATGCTGTAGAACTTAGAAGGAAAATAGATGCTTTTTTAGCAGAAAGAGGTCTAAATGTCAAAGAGGTAAAAACTCATTTAGTGCTATCCACAGAAGGTTTTGATTTTCTAGGTTGGCGATTTGAAGTTAAAGCAAACCATGCGTTAACTTGCTGGCTATCGAAGGATAACAGAAAAAATTTTAAGGATAATATAAAAATCATAATGCGATATTGTCGTTTCAAGCTTAACCAGCAATTTATAGAGGTTGGTGGAATTATCACCAATATTGTGAGTTATCCAAAATAAACTTATGGTCAATAAATAATTGAGTTTACAAATTCGTTAAGAAAGCAAATAGTAAACTTAATAAAAAGGATAGAGCTATTGCAAAGATAAAAACATTAAATAGAATCAAGGATATCTTGAATGCTCACAGTTATTCTTTATTTCGATATGTTGCTGTAAAAAGTAATAAATCGCTATTTGATAATGACTGGATTTATTGGAGTAAGCGCAAACAAAAACAATATTAGGGCCCCACAGCTAAGATGCTAACACAGCAAAAGTTCAAATGAGGTGCCCGTAATTTAAAATTTGTAATCGATGATCATATTGAACTTCATTATAAAGATGGAAACTATCAAAACAATCTAAATAAGAATCTAATGGTTCTTCACAGAGAGTGATCAATATCAACCTATTTATGGGTTAAAAAAGCGCAAAGCAAAAGCTTAATAAATCAGGGGGCTGTATGAAGTGAAAGTTTCTCGTACAGATCTGAAAGAGAGGGAAATCCTATAGGTCCGATAAGTATATTAGATTATGGTTTATTGATTCTATTTATTTATATTCTGTGTAATAATATACTTGTAATATAGATGAAATGGATCTCTCGATTCAACCAAGCCTTAAACAGAATGGAGTCTAAATCTGATGCGATTGGGATACTTAGACCTAAAATAAATATATCACTTAGTGTATAAATTATACAATCTATATAAGAATTTTCTTGATATTATAAAATGTAAATATATGACAATTACAACAAAAATAGAATATCCTATACACACCTTAGCAGGTGTGTCTAATAGCATATTAACTCTAGATTTAAAAGTAGAAGATAAAAATGCTAACTATATTATTCATAGAGGAGTAATCAAACAATTAGCTTCTAGAAGACAAGGAACCGCATCTGCTAAAACTAGAAGTGAAGTACGAGGCGGAGGACGCAAACCATGGAAGCAAAAAGGATCTGGTAGAGCAAGAGCAGGGTCTAGTAGATCACCTTTATGGAGAGGAGGAGGAGTAACATTTGGGCCTAAGCCAAGATCCTATTTTCAAAAAATGAATAAAAAGGAATGGAGATTAGCATTATTAACTTTATTAAAAAATAAATCTATTACAAGTACACTTGTTGAGGGTTTAGAACAAAGTTTTGAGTCTCCTAAAACAAAGTTATTATTAAAAACTTTATTAGGGCTGAAAATCTCTCATAATAAAAAAATCCTAATTATTTTGTCCAGTTCGAATAGTAACATTTATTTGTCTGCTCGAAATGTAAAAACTTTAAAAGTTATTAGTGCAAATACTTTAAATATTCTTGATATTATCAATGCTGATCATTTAATCATGACAGTAGAAGCTGTGAAAAAAATAAAAGAGGTGTACAATGTTTAATGTGTCTGATAGAGATTTGCTAGATATTATAGTAAGATTTAATTCATTAAATGATTAAGTGAGATGCAAAGCAGATTCTGTAAGCTTGATATATGATATCTATATTTACTAAATGCTTATTTACTAATTTTAATTGTTTATCATATTAGATTAACTTTATGAGATCTGAACTTAATTAATGTGTTGGTCACATTAATGATAGCTCTTCTTTGTTGCGTGAGATCTCAATATTTTATAATGTATATTGTAGTTAGATAATTAACTAAAATAGATTGTCGCCAGTTTTATTTATTAAATATTTTAAAATCACTCAGACTCTGGTAAATATCTAGAGTACTGTATATATTATATATATATCATACATTGTTAGAATTATTATTGAAAAACAAATTAAATATAAATTGATCAAAAATTATATTAGCTTTATATACTAAAAAGTATACTTAAAGTTTTCTACAGAGAGATAAATTCCGAATGGTTCATATCTACTACATATAAATATCCCATAATTACTGATAAGGCAACTAGATTATTAGAAATGAACCAATATAGCTTTTTTGTAAATTTAAAAGCTACAAAAAAAGCAGTGAGATTATATATTTTATTTACTAAAGAGAAAGATATCTAAAAATATTTAGCATTAATCGAAAAATGATAAGCATATGTAAAATTAATTTATTATTTATTTAAATAATAAATAATAAGGTACTTAATGCAGAATTATTGTAAGGTAAATGTTTAATGTAATTACTCAATATTAAAATTAGTTTCTTTATTTTCTTTCAAGCAATAACTTTTCAAAAAAAGATTTACTGCTTTATCAAAAGCTATTTTAATATTAAAAAAAAGCTATTAATCATCAAGGAAGCTATAGAAAAAGCATTTAATGTTAAAGTTACTTCGGTTAATACTTATCGTGCAGTGAGAAAAAAACGTAGAATTAGTCGATTTTCAGGTTATCGATCACAGTATAAGAAGGCAATCGTAACATTATCTCAGGGAGTAAGATTCGTATACAATATTTTATCGCAAGATTAAGAAAATAGATATAACATCAGTAAAGTTTTAACGTTTTCTGCTAAACCGTACTATTAATTAATTTAATATGTAGTTCTAAATTAATAAGATAAAAAATATGGAGTTACCGTGTTATATATATTAAAAATTTCACATGAATGATGACTATTGTATATTTTGTTCAAACAGTAAAAAATAGAATTTGAAAAGCATCTAAAGATATACTTAAAAATTTTAAAGAAGTATATTCATAATAAATATATACTTTTTAATGCGATCTAAAATTTCATTGTAAAAATTAGGATTCAGACGATTCTATTAATCTATTTATTGAAAATTAAATTAATTTAACTATGGCAATTCGTTTATATAAATCATATACTCCTGGTACAAGGAATAGAACTGTATCTACTTTTAGTGAAATTACTAGTAGTATCTCAGAGAAATCTTTAACTTCCCATAATCATTCTCCTAAAGGGCATAATAATAGGGGTGTAATTACTTGTAGGCATAAAGGAGGAGGTCATAAGAAGAGATATAGAGAAATAGATTTTCAAAGAAAAATTAGAGATATTCCTGCTATTGTTAAAGACATACATTATGATCGTGTGACGTGTACCATACGAGTTAAATATTACAAGGTGGATGTAATGAATTCGGCTAGGTTAATTGCAAACCAATAAATTGTATGTTAAAATAAGATGATTTTTCACAATTATAGATAGTAACTCTTTCTATCACATGGTACTAAGAAGTTTTCTGCAATTAGATTATAAGTGATATAACTGACAAAAATATAAGTTTATATATTGTATTCAAGTAAAATTCATGAAGCGTACGCTTATAGATGTTAAATGATAAAATTACTATTGATATTTTAACACTAATAAGATAAATTACTCTGGTCATGGTAAGTTATCTAAAAACTTCCTATACTTAAAAGCTCATGATTTTATAATTTACCAGTATTAAGTCACAATTATGAATAACATATGAAACATCGTGAAACTTTTAGAAATTATTTTAAGAAGAGGGGAGAGATATCCTACGGGACTAAAAGTTATGGATTTTAAAAAGAAGAGAATACTTTAACAATATCAAAGATTATGTATTATCTTCTAAAATATTAAAAGTTATATAAAAAAAGATTATCTGGAATGATATACATATAGCATAAGGAATTGCATTAAAAATAGAAAGGCAGCATTTTTAATAGTTCAATATACAGTTTGCAAATATGTAGTTATTAAGTGATGAAAAAAGGAAAAAAGATGAAATTTTAAAGTTTAATGGAACAACTGGTCTAAGAAGTATAGTTTCTATTTTCCACGCTTGATAAGTATGAAAAAGAAAATTATTGTTATAACGATAAAACTAAGAATACCTCGTACTTTTAAATATTAAATATAAAGAAAGAGTAAAAAGTATAGTTAAATTATTTACTTGGATTTAAGTTTTTGCTCTAATGATAATTTTATAATTATTTTCTATAAGTAAATATCATTGAGTAAATGCTAATCATAAAAGTTATCTTAGTAACAATTAGCCTAGTAGAAGTAAATTTAAATCAATTTTTCTAAGCTAAATTGAAATTAAAGCTTATCGTGAATGTAATGTTTTATATTTATATGAAGTATTTTCTGAGATTAGTTTCTAATTTTATACTTTCGTACTCTAACTTATTTTATATGGAATGCAAAAATTTTTCTAAGATAGAATAAAAAAATATAAGAATAGCTAGGAACTATAAGATTTTATAATTTATAACTTATTTCGGGATACTTTCTTATGTCAAAATTATTTATCAATGTAAAATCCAAAAAATCGATATAAAATTTTTTGATTTTATATAAGTTTTATAAAGTCTATTTATATTATTCCATTCTAACTACGTATTTTATTGACTTTAAGATATATTTTATATAGCAAGAGCCGTATATACTGAAAAGTGTACATTCGGATCTATTAACAGCGTTTCAAGAATTGTTGGAGCTCAAGTTTAACCAAACCGTAATGCTAGAATTGCGTTAGTATATTATAAAACCGGCGTTAAGAAATATATTTTACATCCACGATCGTTACAAGTAGGAAGTACGATTATTGCTGGTGAAAATGTTCCAATAGAATTAGGAAATTCATTACCTTTAGGCAATATTCCTCTAGGTACAGCACTTCATAATATCGAATTAACTCCAGGAAAAGGAGGACAAATAGTTAGAGCTGCTGGAACTTCAGCTCAATTAATTGCAAAAGAAGGCAATTATGCAACATTGAAGTTACCATCTGGAGAAGTAAGAATGATACGTAAACAATGCTACGCAACGATTGGACAAGTAGGTAATATAGACTTTAAGTGTGGCTTATTCTTAGAGAAAAAGTTTCTTTTTAAGCAATAAGAAATTATATATCCTAAGACAATATATATTATTTAAATAATTAATGTATGTATAATTTGATATTTTTGTCAGCAAATTTTTTTAGAAAGATACTAGCTACTAGTATAATAAATCAAAAAATCTATAACTTATTAGAAAAATAATCATTAGTATTTTGGTTATAATAACTTATATAATCTAAATTCAAATAAAATCACCTTACTATGAATAAAAACAAAGTAGTACTGTAAATGTTGAGACATAATATGGTAATAAACAAACCTTAAAGAGTGTTTATAGTCGTAATACATCATCATGCGTAGAATATTAAAGTTTAAAATAATCACTAATAAATATCAATAAAAAAGAGAAACAATTCAATATCTGCTCATTAAATTTAGTATCAAAAAAATTAATTAGCGAGGTAAGTAATTGAGTGGTAAGTTATAAAACTTTGCTAAAAAGCTAAGTGGATACTTAGTTTGGTTTACATCACGTATTTAATATAGTTAATAATTAATTTACTTTCTAAATATGTTAATAAATGGTATAAAATAGCTTCATCAGAAAAAAAGAATATAAATTATAAAAAAGATTGAAAATATTGATAAAAGTAAAATTAATTTTGGTCATATCGCAAATAACAGTTGTGTAAATATTAGTTAATTTTATACACACTTAAAATCTATATAATAAAACTTGATGCATAAAAATTTAAGAATACGTAGAAAAAACTTTTTGCTTACTTTTCTACCATTCTAAACATAATACGTTAGTTTTTAACAAAAATTTTCACAAGTATATATATATTCTAATTTTTTTGAAATTACTGATGACCTTGAGTTTAATTGTATTCATAGCAAGAGAAACTTGAATTTTTTATATTGCATACAGTTAACATTATATTGTCTATTATTTTATACTATTTACATATACTGAAGATTTATAAGCCTTTGAGCTATATAAGATAAAATTTTTATGTATAGTTCAGATCTAGAGTGCATTATAAAAAGTAATTAATAATAATGTTCTATTACAACTAATATTACAATAGGTAAAGCTGGAAGAAATAGATGGCTTGGAATAAAACCAACTGTTAGAGGTGTTGCAATGAATCCGGTTGATCATCCTCATGGCGGGGGAGAAGGACGTTCTCCAATAGGACGAATTTATCCATGTACTCCTTGGGGAAAACATGCTTTGGGTGTTAAAACAAGAAAATCGAAAAAATATAGTAATGCTTATATTATTAGAGCACGTAAGTAATTAAAATAATAAAATAAGGAAAAAAGTAATTATGGGAAGATCTTTAAAAAAAGGACCTTTTATTTCCGTAAAATTATTAAAAAAGATAGAAAAGTTAAATACAGAGAATTCAACACAGGTTTTAAACACAAGATCTAGGTCATCAACTATTCTTCCAATTATGGTAGGGCACACAATAGCTGTACATAATGGAAAGCAACACTTTCCTGTGTTTATATCAGATCAAATGGTAGGACATAAATTAGGTGAATTTGTCCCAACTAGGACTTTTAGAAGTCACGTAAAGAGCGAGTAAGTTTTAGTGTTTTAAAATTTGATATTTTGATTGTTACGGATACGATAAATTAAGTTAAAAAATTAACATTACTTTAATAATATATACATCATTATTTATAAATATCTGAATCAAATTTGCCATAAATTCATAATAAATTAAATCTAAAAGATACAATCTAGCACAGTTATATAAAAATCTAAAGAAATATAATTATTAAAAATATTAAATAATAAATCTATGTTCTCCTTACAAGCAAAGTTTAATGATAACTAAATACCTTACTATCAATAATTATCACAGATATTCATTTTGTCATAAATTAATTTAAAAAATCAAAGTTATAAAAAATTTATGAATATTTTATTTCTCTTGATATATTTTGTTTCAGAGAACATTTGTTATTATTAGATTTATATTTATGCAAAAAACCAAAGTCCAGGCTACCGGAAAATATTTAAGATTGTCGCCATTAAAAGTGCGTCGTGTTTTAGATCAAATTAGAGGTAAGAGTTATCAAGAAGCTACAATGATTTTAAATTTTATGCCCTATAGGCCTTGTAAGCCAATATTGAAAATTATGAAATCTGCAGCATCCAATGCAGAGCATAATGATGGGATGAATAACAGTATATTGACAGTAAAGAGTGCGTATGCTGATGAAGGTCCAACAATGAAAAGGTTTCAACCAAGAGCCCAAGGTAGAGCTTATCCAATTCATAAACCGACTTGTCATATTACAATCGTTTTAGGTTAAGTTTATTATTAATTGTTTGAAATAAAAAAATATGGGACAAAAAATACATCCATCAGGTTTTCGTTTAGGCATTACAGAAGAACATAGGTCTTGTTGGTTTTCTAAAACTAGTAATTATCCTATTTTGTTACAGGAAGATTATCAAATCAGAAATTATATTAGTAAAAAATATGCTCATACAGGAATTTTAAATATCCAAATTTATAGAAAAGTCGATCAAGTAGAAATAGTTCTGGAAACAGCCCGTCCAGGTATTATTGTTGGCAAAAGTGGTGCAGGTATTGACTTATTAAGACAAGGCTTACATGATCTTTTAGGGCCTAATAAAAGAATTCGTATTAATATCATAGAAGTTGCAGTTCCAGATGCAGAAGCAGCATTAGTGGCAGAGTTTATTACTCAACAATTAGAACTACGAGTACCTTTTCGTAGAGTAGTTAGACAGGTTATTCAGAAAGCTAGACGAGTAAATATTAAAGGTATTAAAGTGCAAGTATCTGGTCGCTTAAATGGTGCTGAAATTGCTAGAAGCGAATGGGTAAGAGAAGGTCGAGTACCATTACAAACATTAAGAGCTAACGTTGACTATTCTTATAAAAGAGCATACACTACTTATGGTGTTTTAGGTGTAAAAGTATGGTTATTTAAAGGAGAGTTATTAAAGAAGATTTCTTATCTTGATTCTCAAAATAATTAAAAACCGTGGTAAATTTCTAGTTATTATTTTTATCTTTAGTAACATATTGATAAAATATTATTGGTGTACTATTATTTAAACTTGAAGTTTTGTTTGCAGTAAGCCACTAAAGACTAAAGAAAGATAGTACTAATTTATTTATTTATTAGAAGAACAAACATAAATATATTGAATTTTGGAATTAGATATCTATTAGAGATGAATAAGGAGGAATTAAATTGGGCCGATATAAAAATAATATATAGTTTGAAATTTCGTGTATAGATTAGAAGAATTTATTAATTAATATTATCTTGCTTAATCAAAGATATTTGAAATTGAGAATAGTCTAGCTTATTTTATTTACTATCTCAAAATTATTATTTTCACATAAAATTCTTAAGTTGAAAATGATATAGAGTCCTTACTTTTTGACTAGATTTTTAATTAATAAGAAAGTTCATGTATATGAAGAGTGCAACGTTTATACTTGATTGATTTCTAAATCTTTATAAGAATTAGATACAGTATGATTTATTCTAAGGTGAAGGTGAGATTTGTTCTTAAGTAAAACTAATGTTTAATAAGGTTCCTGACAACCTTAAAACTAAAAATAGCTTAAGGATTTATAGGATTGAACTTTCTATAAATTGACATATATTCGTTGGTGAAATTCCAACCCTCCTCAGGACAGGAGAAGTGCCGATAGTGCCCGTCACAGCTATAGATTGTAGTTTTGTAGTAACACAATTCATGTTAAAGCCGGGAAGTCACAGTGCCAAAAAGATAAGTTAGAAATTTTCAAGTAGTACTTGGCAAACTTCTAGGACAAACAAATGCTAAGTTATTTAAAAAGTGTCTAATTAGACTAGTTGTGATATAACCATCAGTTTTATTAAGTAGGATTCTTAAATCACTCGCATCCGACATTTTCACATTAATTGCAGTCCTGTGTATAGAGTAGACAAAATAGTAATAGTCTAAAGAAGTAAGAAAAAATAATTGGAACAAATAAAAACAATATGAAAACTCCTTATTGAAAGCAAATAAGGTAGGCTTCAATTAATCATAAAGCCAAAGGAATTAATATGGGTAGGAAGGTGATTAACTTCGCCGAAGGTTTATAGAATATATTGTAGAAAGGAGATAAAGTCTTATGCAACCAACTCGTCAGAGATGTGTTGAAGACTGGAAAGCCTTACCTTGGAAAAAATTTCGAAAACAGTTTTTTCGTCTTTAACATAGAATATATAAAGCGCAACAAAAGGAGAATTATAAATTAGTAAAAAAATTACAAAGACTTTGCTTTAAGTCTCGAGCAGCCAAATTCTTAGCAATTAGACAAGTTATACAACTTAATATAGGGAAAGTAACAGCTGGAATTGATGGTATATCTAAACTTCAAGAAAGGGAAAGATTTGAACTATTTGAAGATCTAAAAAATCGAAAAAAATATAAACATCAACTTTTAAAAAGAGTATATATACCTAAAACTAATGGGAAAAAACGTCCTTTAGTTATTCCGACAATCAAAGATAGGCTAGTACAATGTCTTATGAAATATTTATTAGAACCTGCATATGAAGCATATGCATCAAAAGGATCTTGGGGGTTTAGACCTGGAAGAGCCGCACAGGATGCTCAGCAAAATATTTTCATAAATCTAGGCCGACGACAAACTAATTATAAAAAAAGTATTCTAGAATTAGATATTGAAAAATGTTTTGATAAGATAAATCATGAAAAATTCATGAGTTTAATATACTTGCCAATACAAATGCATAAAATTTTGCGATTAGCATTAAAAGTAGGTGTATTAAAGGAAAGAGCTCGTACAGAAGAAGGAACACCCCAAGGAGATATTTCAGCAATACTTACAATAGAGTTAGAGTAAAAAAATCAGCTATAGTCCAACCGGGTATTCGATATGCGGATGATCTGATCTTCTTTTTAGAAGATCAGGAAGATGCTGTAGAACTTAGAAGGAAAATAGATGCTTTTTTAGCAGAAAGAGGTCGAAATGTCAAAGAGGCAAAAACTCATTTAGTCCTCTTCACAGAAAGTTGTGATTTCCTAGGTTGGCGATTTGAAGTTAAAGCAAACTATGCGTTAACTTGCTGGCCATCGAAGAAGAACAGAAGAAATCTCAAGGATAATATAAAAACCGTAATACGAGATTATCGTTTCAATTTTAATAATCGATTGAGTAAGGTAAAAGTAATTTATAGAGTATAGAGGTTGGTGGAATCATCACCAATATTGTGACTTATCCACAATAAACTTATGGTCAATAAATGATTGGGTTTACAAATTCGTTAAGAAAGCAAATAGTAAACTTAATAAAAAGGAAAGAGCTATTGCAAAGATAAAAAGATTAAATACAATCAAGGATATCTTCAATGCTCACAGTTATTCTTTATTTGGATATGTTGCTGTAAAAAGTAATAAATCGCCATTTGTTAATGACTAGATCTATTGGAGTAAGCGCAAATAAAAACAATATTAGGGCCCCACAGACAAGATACTAACACAGCAAAAGTTCAAATGCGGCGCCTGTAATTTGAAATTTGTAATCGATGATCATATTCAACTTCATCATAAAGATGGAAACCCTCAAAACAATCTAAATAAGAATCTAATGGTTCTGGACAGAGAGTGTAATCAATATTAAGCTATTCGTGGGTTAAAAAAGCGCAAGGCAAAAGCCTAATAAATCAGGGAGCCGTATGAAGTGAAAGTTTCACGTACAGATCTGAAAGAGAAGGAAATCCTATAAGTCCGATAAGTATATTAAATTATGGTTTATTGATTATATTTAGTTCTATTCTATGTAATAATATACTTGTAATATAGATGAAATGGATCTCTTGATTCAACCTTAAATACTTTAAAGAAATAAAGTCTTTAGTTTTAATATTTTCAAATACTTGAATTAAAAAAGATTTAAGCTTATCTAACTGTTTATAAAAAAAGAGCTTTCTGTGCAATTAAATTTCATAAATCAAAGCGTAATTAGTATTATCTAATTTAGTCTTGTAATTGAAATTTTGTAGTTAATATTCATTCATATTAAAGCTTATTGCTCATCGTCAAAAAACATAAGAAATGTCGTAGAGTTGCTAGTATATTTTTTAGTAGTTACAAAGACAAATTTATTCAAAGTACATTAAATTCTTTATATTTAAAATCAATAATTAGTAAATATTTAAATATTCTGGTTCACTTGTCTATTTTTTATATTGAATGTAGACAGCAAAAAGTTTATATTGAACAAAGGTGAGAAGAATAGAATATATAAATTATTATATAAAATTCAAAGTAATAAAAAATAAACATTTAGAATAAAAAAATCGATTAATTATCTTCTATTTAAATTCTATTTAAATTACAATAGTTATATTCTTTAATCGAATAGGAAAAAGATTTGCTTCTTTAATAAGCTCCCATTAATGCCATTAATGAAGGTTAGGTTTCCTAAAATATATTTCATAAATACATCGATAACTGTTAATAGCGTTGAATTTTAAAGGCTGAGTTGATAAGCGAAAGTTTGTTGTTCATTCCTAAGCTAAACAATCATCGGCATAATAAGAAAATAATCATCAACTGGTATCTAGTCTCAAACAATTATAATTAGAAGTTGAATTAGTCAATTTGCTTTTTATCAGTGAATTAATTCAACTTAAAAATACGAAGTGGATCATAGTTATTTATAGAATATTTAAATTAGATATTGTAATTAAATTAACTATTAAGAATCATTACTCTAAAGATAAATGTACGAAATATTGAATCCAATAATTAATATAAATTAATTAATATAAATAATGTATAACATTTATATTTTCACAGAAAGTTAGAGTGCTAGAACAGGACAATTATTTTGAGATGCTTTAAATATCTAGATAGAGAAATCCTACTGATATATTAAAAAAAATATCTTAAATAAAAAATTCAAATTTAATTGTTGTAGATTAGATGTTCTCGTTAATTATTATGTAGAATTGTGTTAAATCAAGATTAATTTTCAGGATAATCCGTATTAAAATATAGGACGGATTTGTTGATCATGTTTTTGGAATTTAGTTTTCGATATTTTTAAAATAAGTACCCAGTAAGCCTAAAAGTCGTATGAGGTGCAATTCTCAAGTATGACTTTGACAGTGAGTATGAGCTTGCCATTAAAATTCTCAAAAAATTTGACAAAATAGTTCATTCGATTCTCAAACTAAAACTTTAAGAGAATAGCTCATCTATTTTTATTCAGAGAGCGATATATATATATATAATACACTATTATGTTAAGTCCTAAAAGAACAAAATTTAGAAAGCATCAAAGAGGCAGATTAAAAGGTGTTGCAACAAGAGGTAATAAAATCTCATTTGGTGATTATGGGCTACAGTCATTAGAACCAATTTGGTTAACATCACGACAAATTGAATCTGCTCGTCGTACTATTACAAGATATGTAAAAAGGGGTGGAAAACTATGGATTCGTGTATTTCCAGACAAATCTGTTTCAGCTAGAGCTGCTGAGACAAGAATGGGGGCAGGTAAAGGGGCTCCAGAATACTGGGTTGCAGTGATTAAGCCAGGTCGTATTCTTTTTGAAATTAGTGGCGTACCACAAATTACAGCTCAGAATGCAATGAAAATGGCTTCCTATAAATTACCTGTTAAAACAAAATTTCTAATTAAAGAGGAATAAGTAAGATTTAGTAGTGTAATATACTCTTAGCTATAGATATAATTAATATTCAACCAGTAAGCAATTAATATTTAAAATGATTAAATATAATATTGATATATTTATTTACATTTGATTTTAAGATAATAATTTAAGATAATAAATAGTATAGAGAAATGAGTAATTTTGTACTAAATTTGTAGTATTTATAGAATTAAATAACAAGATAATAATAACTAATTATGTATATGAAAGACTCAAGTATGAAGCTTTAATTAGATAAGATTCTAATATATAATACTAACGTTCGCATTGAATTATAATAAATTGCAAGCACATGAGAATCAATATTGATTATTCTTATTAGTTAATAGCTGGCATAAGTATAAATCTAACATCCAACTATTACAAAGGGAAAGGTATTTTAACCTTTACTTTATTAGATTAATGACCACGTCTAATATACAAGAAATTCGTCAATTAACTGATGAAGAGCTAAAAGATGCGATTTTGCAAGTGACAAAAGATAAATTAGAGTTACGATTTAAAAAAGCAACAAAACAGAGTTTTAAGCCACATTTATTTCAATACAATAGATGTCGCTTAGCACAATTATTAACTGTTCAAAAAGAAGTAAGCAATAAAATATAGGCTCTTATTATATAGTATTTGCTAATTAATTAACTTTTGCATGAATACATTCAATGATATTATACGTTTGATATTCTCTTTATTAATATTGATAATTAAAATAATCAAGTGTCATCCTTTAAATGCTTATTATTATATTCAATGGTTAAATTTATTATAGCTAAAGTTTCGTTATATACGAACTTAGTAGATGTTAAAAAAAATAAAATTCTATTGATACATACTCTTATTACTTATATTTATTACTTATATTTAATCTTATATTTAATCTTATATTTAATGAAATACTAATTCATTAAGATTTTATTTAGGTGCGATTTGTTTTTTAAGCAAAATTATTAAACCTTTAATAACTTAGAAGACTTTAATACTAAGTATATTATAGCCTAATTAAATGTTTAATATACTCCAGCTTAAGGCAACAGGTCAATCTTGCTATTGGCAGGAAAAAAATTAATATTATCTATAAAAATTTTTAATTTATACTTAGATACTTAGTTGTACAATAACAATTATCGTATAGTAAGTAGGTCTTATATCTTAAAATAAGGTTTACTTAATAAGTATACTTTGATCCATTTTATGAAAGTTTGCTAATGACAATCCATATAAAAATGTCTAACTCTTTATTATATTTAATATTTAATCATAATGAAAAAATATGAACGAACTATAAATTACACATGAAATATAAATAACTCAATATTGCCTTGAATTGATAGTAGTCAAAAGGATTAGAGATATAAACATATATTCTACTAAAAGCAACAAGCAACAAACATTTTGAACAAAAAGTAACGATTTCCTATCTCTTAGTTAACTGTGATTGAAAAGAAAAAATCATGAACTAACTATATAGTATATCTTTTAGGAAGTAAATTAAATCCTACAAAAATTTTTCAGCAATGGAATTCTGGTTTATAGAAATATACTTTATAAAAGAGTAATTATTTTATATAGCTAAATTTCAACAGCCATGTTAAAAATCAACTCTTTGTATGTCTAAATTAATCTTAAGAAGTATTTTATATTTAAAGAGAATGTATTAAAATAGATTTATTAGAGTTAAGAAAATTATTAAAAAGACTATAATTTATGAATTTAAAAAAGCCTTAGACTAATTAATAAGAATATACAAATTATAAATATTACGATGATTTTAATAAAGGCTATTTTTATATAATTCATAATGGCAACGATAGACATTTAAAAAGAGTTGTTTAACTAAAAAAATATAATTAAAAAAACTTCTTAATATAAATTAATTTGTAGTTTAACTAGTTGTACGACAAAAAATAAATAAACCTGAGAGCCATATGAGATGAAAGTCTCATATAGGGATCTGATAGTGAGAGTGAACCTAAAATTAATATTATAAATTTTATAGACTAGGTCTCTCGATTCAGCAAACTATATAAATAATATTTTAATTTCTTTTTTGCTTAAAGATAGAAGAAAGTATATTATTATATTCATATTGTAAAACTTTGATCTAGCAAGATAAATCTCTCTTCAATTAAGATTTGTATGTATTATTGTTTACAAATACAATTTTTTAAATAAATACTTAATCACAAGTATTATTATAAATAGACAATCTATTTAAATTCAATCAAATAAACTATGCCATTAAAAGAAAGAATAGGTACTGTTATTGTAAAGAGCCCCTAATTATGTTTATACAATAGATAAAAAGAATAAAATGCACTAGTAGATAAGTAAAAAAACAATTATAATATAATAATTTCATAGAACCTAATCTAAATATTTAATATGCTACTCTACATATCTATCAACTTTAAGTTTTAACTGCAAATATTCTTTTGGGCATTAATCATTCAATTTTATTTATAACTATTATTACTAAATTATAATCTAATTTTATAAAATTTCCTTATGTACTAAATATTATTTATAAGCCAGTTAAAAAGTTGAATAAATTAGTAAGACTTTTGTTCAATTATTTTTAGACAATATTTTATATAAAAAATATTGATTCATACAGTGATAAGATGGACAAAACAATAGTAGTGTTTATTGAAAATAAAGTTTCACATTATAAGTACAGTGCGATTTGTTCTTAAGTAAAACTAATGTTTAAGAAGGTTTCTGATAACCTTAAAACTAAAAATAGCTTAAGAATTTATAGGATTTAACTCCCTATAAATTAACTAATATATATTCGTTGGTGGAATTCCAACCCTCCTCGGGACGGGAGAAGTGCCGATAGTGCCCGTAATAGCTATAGATTGTAGTTTTGTGGTAATACAATTCATATTAAAGTAGGGAAGTTACAGTGCCAAAAAAGATAAGTTAGAAATTTTCAAGTAGTGCTTGGCAAACTTTTAAGACGAGCAAATGCTAAGTTATTTAAAAAGTGTCTAAATAATCTAGTTGTGATCTAACCATCAATTTCATAAATAGGATTCTAAAATCACCCGTATGAGACATTGTACTACTAATTACAGTCCTGGGTAAAGAATAGGTAAACTAGTAATAGTCTAAAGAAGTAAGAAAAAATAATTGGAACAAATAAAAACAATATGAAAACTACTTATTGAAAGAACAGAAGCTAGGCTTCAATTAATCATAAAGCCAAATGAATTAATATGGGTAGGAAGGCGATTAACTTCGCCGAAGGTTTATAGAATATATGGTATAAAGGAGATAAAGTCTTATGCAACCAACTCGTCAAAGATGTGTTGAAAACTGGAAAACCTTATCTTGGAAGAAATTTCGAAAACAGGTTTTTCGTCTTCAACATAGAATATATAAAGCGCAACAAAAGGAGAATTATAAATTAGTAAAAAAATTCCAAAGACTTTCTTTTAAGTCTCGAGCAGCTAAATTCTTAGCAATTAGACAAGTTACACAACTTAATAGAGGGAAAGTAATAGCTGGAATTGATGGTATATCTAAACTTCAAGAACAAGAAAAAGAAAGATTTGAACTATTTGAAGATCTAAAAAATCTAAAAAAATATAAACATCAACCTTTAAAAAGATTACATAGACCTAAAACTAATGGGAAAAACGTCCTCTAGGTATTTCGACAATCAAAGATAGAGTGGTACAATATCTTATGAAATATTTATTAAAACCTGTATATGAAGCATATGCATCAAAAAGATCTTGGGGGGGTAGACCTGGAAGAGCTGCACAGGATGCTCAGCAAAATATTTTCATAAATCTAGGCCGACCACAAATTAATTACAAAAAACGTATTCTGGAATTATATATAGAAAAATGTTGTAATAAGATAAATTATGAAAAACTTATGAGTTTAATACACTTGCGAATACAAATGCATAAAATCTTGCGATCAGCATTAAAAGTAGGTGTATTAAAGGAAACAGCTCGTACAGAAAAAGGAATACCCCAAGGAGGTATGATGTCTCCTTTATTATGCAACATTCCATTGCATGGCATTGAAGATATTTGGAACCCACCAGCGAAATATTTCTGTAATACTTACAATAGAGTTAGAGTAAACAAATCAGCTATAGTCCAATCGCGTATTCGATATGCAGATGATCTGATCTTCTTTTTAGAAGATCAGGAAGATGCTGTAGAACTTAGAAGAAAAAAAGATGCTTTTTTAGCAAAAAGAGGTCTCAATGTCAAAGAGGCAAAAACTCATTTAGTGCTATCCACAGAAGGTTTTAATTTCCTAGGTTGGCGACTTGAAGTTAAATTAAACTATTAGTTAACTTGTTGGCCATCGAAGAAGAACAGAAGAAATCTCAAGGATAATATAAAAACCGTAATGCGAGATTGTCATTTCAAGCTTAACAAGCGATTGAGTAAGGTTAAAGTAATTTATAGAGGTTGGTGGAATTATCACAAATATTGTGACTTATCCAAAATAAACTTATGGTCAATAAATGATAGGGTTTACAAATTCGTTAAGAAAGCAAATAGTAAACTTAATAAAAAGGATAGAGCTATTGCAAAGATAAAAAGATTAAATACAATCAAGGATATCTTCAATGCTCACAGTTATTCTTTATTTGGATAGGTTTCTGTAAAAAGTAATAAATCGCCATTTGATAATGACTGGATCTATTGGAGTAAGCGCAAACAAAAACAATATTGGGGCCCCACATCCAAGATCTTAACACAGCAAAAGTTCAAATGTGATGCCTGTAATTTGAAATTTGTAATCGATGATCACATTGAACTTCATCATAAAGATAGAAACCATGAAAACAATCTAAATAAGAATCTAATGGTTCTTCACAGAGAGTGTCATCAATATCAACCTATTCATGGGTTAAAAAAGCGCAAGGCAAAAGCCTAATAAATCAGGGAGCCGTATGAAGTGAAAGTTTCACGTACAGATCTGAAAGAGAGGGAAATCCTATAAGTCCGATAAGTATATTAGATTATGGTTTATTGATTATATTTAGTTCTATTTTATGTAATAATATACTTGTGCTATAGATGAAATGGATCTCTCTATTCAACCGTAAAATTATGATAAGAACAAAGCGGTACAAAGTACATGATGAAGACAACCGCTGTAGAATAGGAGATAAAGTAAAAATACAAGAAACAAGACCTTTAAGTAAAACAAAAAGGTGGCAAGTCGTAGATATTATTACAAATTAAAAAAATATTATTATTTTTGATAAATTAAATTATGATTCAAAATCAAACATATTTAAATGTTGCTGATAATAGCGGCGCAAAAAAAATTATGTGCATTAGAGTTCTTGGTAGCGGGAATCCATCATACGCTCATATAGGCGATGTTATTATTGGTGTAGTAAAGGACGCTTCTCCTAATATGGTTATAAAAAGATCAGATGTTGTACGCGCTGTTGTAGTGAGAACAAAAAAAACTTTAAGACGTAAAGATGGTATGAGTATTCGATTTGATGATAATGCAGCTGTAATTATCAATCAAGACAATAATCCTAGAGGAACAAGAGTTTTTGGTCCAATAGCCAAAGAATTACGGGATAAAAACTTTCTAAAAATCATCTCTTTAGCTCAGGAGGTAATTTAAATGGTCTCTTTAAAATTAAATAAGCACTCTCATAAATTCCATATTAGAAAAGGAGATATTGTTAAAATTATTTCTGGTAATGATAAAGGTAAAATTGGAGAAGTTATTGAATTAATTAAGCCAAAAGAACAAGTAATTGTTAAGGGCATCAATATAAAGATTAAGCATAAAAAATCTAATAGAGAAGGTGAATTGGGTCAGATAAATCAAATTGAATACCCAATACATAGTTCTAATGTGATGTTATTTGATAAAGAAAATAATATTGCTAGTCGAGTAGGATTTATGATTGATTCTGATGGGACAAAGAAGCGTAAATTGAAAAAACTATTGTAAATATACAGCAAAACTAAAATTATATGAGTGAAAGTTTACAAAAACTATACAAAGAGCAAGTAGCAGAAGATTTAAAATCTCAATTTAACTACAAGAATTGTCATGAAATTCCTAAAGTAATAAAAATTACTATTAATAGAGGTTTAGGAATAGCTTCCCAAAATACAAAAGCATTAGAAAGCTCCGTTAACGAGTTAGCTATTATTTCTGGACAAAAGCCAATTGTTACACGTTCAAAAAATGCCATCGCAGGTTTTAAAATTAGAGATGGAGTACCTGTAGGGATATGTGTAACTTTAAGGAAAGCAAAGATGTACTCTTTTCTACAAAGATTAATTCACTGTGAGATTTGCATTGTTTAAGTAAATTTAGCTTAAATAGCTTAAAATAGACTGAACCAATTGTTCCTATTTAGATAACTGAATACAGATAGTAGCAAGCTACAAAGCATTAATTAAATAAAGAACTAAATGTTTCTTTAGTATCATAATAAGAAAAAATATTGAAGTAACTGATGCGACTATCAGGTTACAAAAATTAAATTTATAGGTTAATAGCGGTGAACGATTGAACAAACGAAGTTAGGTCATTGCATCAATTGGTTAGGTTATAATGATTAAACTAGTATTAACTTAGGTATAAAGCATCTCATAATTATATTTGACGTTTCGATATAAGATTGTAATATAATACATATCGTAATGAGAAGATATATATATTAAAAATTATTGCCTAGTGAGGCAAAACTTACCTGGACATATACTAGATGTAATCTAAAGAATCTAATATAACAACAAGATTAGTATTTGGAACAAATAAAAACGTTATATATACTGATATTTAAGCTATTGAGTTTTATTTATATATTTTACTCATAGCCTTAAGTTATATATTAGCGAATAGGAATAAGCATATCTGCTATAAAGGTTTACAACTTAAATGTTATAATATTTTGTTTTCTATGAATTGTGTAAGAGTAAAATCATGTATAGTATGCCATGCATAATTTTCTCTAAATATAGCTTTAAACTTTTATCAATATTAGAGATCAAATTAATCTCTTAAAGATATAAATTATTTTATAATCTATAGGGTTCTGATAGATCTTCAATATATCAATTAATAGCTTTTTTCTCAAAAATTACGATTTTATCTACTGATTTATAAAAACGTAAATATAAATAGGAGATAATAAGTATAAATAACTGTTGATAAATTCTTAACAATAGTAATACAGGTATAAGATTACATCAATAGATTTTATAACAAACTTATGAATTTGAAAAAACTGCTTTAGTCATAAATATGTTTATAATATCATTTATTTAGTATTAATAGGGGGAATGATATTATTTTTGATGTCTAGTTTACACGCCTTTATTATTTCTCGCCCGATAACGCTGAAAACTCAATAAAGAACAGTAATAATTCATGTTATTAATACTACTCATGTAATAAAATGTTTAAGATTTTAATTTTTAAAGTTTATAGATCTTAAACTTTAAAAAATTAAGTTAACCTTAGAGCCAAATGATGTAAAAGTTTCAAATAGGGTTCGAATTTAGAGATATTCTAAAAAAATAATATGCATGAATATATTGATTTATAGTCTTATAAACTAATTTATATTCACATTTTTTAAAGTATATCGATTATCACTAGCTCTACCGAGAATTAGAGATTTTCGAGGTATTAGTCCAAGAGGATTTGACGGTAATGGCAATTTTAATTTAGGAATAAAAGAGCAGCTAATTTTTCCTGAAATTCAATATAATGAGGTAGAGTCAGAATTGCATAAAATAAATATACAGAGTATAGGTATGATCAAATATCTTATAGTGTAAGTCACATGAATTTAGATTATTATTTTTGAGTTTAATTCTTATACATGCTACCATATAATAAAGTTTGATGTTATTAATAGCTTTTTTGATTTATATTTATGCAATAGTCTATTAAATAATCATTTTTATATTAATCGTACGGACATGGATGTTAGATGCTATTATTAAAGAATATTGACAAATAATAAAAAATTAATTTATCCAGAATTAATAGCTAGATACAATTTCGTATTGTTAGTCTAGTTTTTAATAAAAAAGTTTATTTCTATAAACTTAAATTAACAAAAAATAATGGGGCTAGATATCTCTATTGTTACTACAGCACAAACTGATGCTGAGGCCTTGGCATTATTAAAAGGATTAGGTTTCCCGTTCCAAAAAAAGTCCTAGCATTATAGTTTTATTGAAATTAATTGTTTCTTTAAATAATTATTTTTATTTTACCATAGACAAATTGCACATAAACTTATTAAGCTTATAAGTTTTCATTATCAAAAAATATAAGACCTTGTGTTTAAACTTTACTTGGATGCATGCTATAAGATATATGGAATACTAATTTAATTTAAATATGAAGTAAACTTTTAACTATTTTATTTATATTCATATAATTTATTCTCAAGGGTTGTACAAAATTTATACTTATCTTAATTCTAAAATTTATAATGTCGCTATAGATTACACAAGGTATTATATTATCAAAACTTTGCATAATAAATTTTTAAATTAGTTTTATATTTGACTATAATTGATTCAGTCTAAGATTTTTAACGTAATAAATAAAATAGTAATAGTATCAATTTTATATCAGGTAAAAGATTATGTTTAATGACACTATTTCAGACATGTTAACTAGAATTAGAAACGCTAATTTAGCTAGACATCAAATTGTTCAGATTCCTTCTACAAAAATGACAAGAAGTATGGTAGAGGTTTTAAAACAAGAAGGTTTTATTTTATCATTTGAAGAATTAGAAGATCAGGCTAAAAGATATTTATTTGTGTATTTAAAGTATAAAGGAAAAAAAAGAATTCCTATTATAACTTCACTAAAACGTGTAAGTAAACCAGGTTTGAGAGTATATTGTAACCATAAAGATTTACCGAAAGTTTTAGGTGGCCTAGGTATAGCTATAATCTCAACTTCAAAAGGAATAGTTACAGATCGAACTGCTCGCCATTATGGACTAGGCGGCGAAATTCTATGTTATATTTGGTAAATTAATTATTAAGGTTATATTGTAATGTCTAGAATAGGAAAAGAGAGCATAAAAATTCCCAGTAAGGTAGAAGTTACTATAGATAAACAGTCTATAGAAGTGGTGCGATTTGTTCTTAAGTAAAACTAATATTTAAGAAGGTTCCTGATAACCTTAAAACTAAAAATAGCTTAAGGATTTATAGAATTGAACTCCCTATAAATTAACTAATATATATTCGTTGGCATAATTTTAACCCTCCTCGGAACGGGAGCAGTGCCGATAGTGCCCGTAACAGCTATAGATTATAGTTTTGTGGTAACACAATTCATGTTAAAGCCGGGAAGTCACAGTGCCAAAAAGATAAGTTAGAAATTTTCAAGTAGTGCTTGGCAAACTTCTAAGACGAACAAATGCTAAGTCATTTAAAAAGTGTCTAAATAGACTAGTTGTGATCTAACCATCAATTTCATAAATAGGATTCTAAAATTACTCGTATGAGACATCTCTTCATTAATTACAGTCCTGGGTAAAGAATAGGCAAATTAGTAATAGTCAAAAGAAGTAAGAAGAAATAATTGGAACAAATAAAAACAATATGAAAACTCCTTATTGAAAGAGAATAAGGTAGGCTTCAATTAATCATAAAGCCAAATGAATTAATATGGGGAGGAAGGTGATTGATTTCGCCGAAAGTTTATAGAATATATTGTACAAAAGAGATCAAGTCTTATGCAATCAACTCGTCAGAAATGTGTTGAAGACTAGAAAACTTTACATTGGAAGAAATTTCGAAAACAGGTTTTTCGTCTTCAACATAGAATATATAAAGCGCAACAAAAGAAGAATTATAAATTAGTAAAAAAATTACAAAGACTTTTCTTTCAGTCTCGAACAGCTAAGTTTTTAGCAATTAGACAAATTACACAACTTAATAGAGGGAAACTAATAGCTGGAATTGATGGTATATCTAAATTTTAAGAAAGGGAAAGATTTGAACTATGTGAAGATCTAAAAAACCTAAAAAAATATACATATCAACTTTTAAAAAGAGTATATATACCTAAAACTAATGGAAAAAAAACGTCCTTTAGGTATTCCGATAATCAAAGATAGAGTGATACAATGTCTTATTAAATATTTATTATAACCTGTATATGAAGCATATGCATCAAAAGGATCTTGGGGGGTAGACCTGGAAGATCGGCACAGGATGCTTAGTAAAATATTTTCATAAATCTAGGCCAACCACAAACTAATTATAAAAAACGTATTCTAGGATTAGATATCGAAAAATGTTTTGATAAGATAAATCATGAAAAACTTATGAGTTTAATACACTTGCCAAAACAAATGCATAAAATCTTGCGATCAGCATTAAAAGTAGGTGTATTAAAGGAGAGAACTCGTATAAAAGAAGGAACACCCCAAGGAGGTATTATATCTCCTTTATTATGCAATATTGCATTGCATTGAAGATATTTGGAACGAATCAGCGAAATATTTCTGCAATACTTACAATAGAGTCAGAGTAAAAAAATCATCTATAGTTCAACAGGATATTCGATATGCAGATGATCTGATCTTCTTTTTAGAAGATCAGGAAGATGCTGTAGAACTTAGAAGGAAAAGAGATGCTTTTTTAGCAGAAAGAGGTCTAAATGTGAAAGAGGCCAAAACTCATTTAGTGCTATCCACAGAAGGTTTTGATTTCCTAGGTTGGCGATTTGAAGTTAAAGCAAACCATGCGTTAACTTGCTAGCCATTGAAGAAGAACAGAAGGAATATCAAGGATAATATAAAAACCGTAATGCGGGATTGTCGTTTCAAGCGTAACAAGCGATCGAGTAAGGTTAAAGTAATTTATAGAGGTTGGTGGAATTATTACCAATATTGTGACTTATCCAAAATAAACTTATGGTCAATAAATGATTGGGTTTACAAATTCGTTAAGCAAGCAAATAGTAAAATTAATAAAAAGGATAGAGCTATTGCAAAGATAAAAAGATGAAATACCATCAAGGATATCTTCAATACTCACAGTTATTCTTTAGTTGGATATGTTGCTGTAAAAAGTAATAAATCGCCATTTGATAATGACTGGATCTATTGGAGTAAGCGCAAACAAAAACAATATTGGGGCCCCAAAGCCAATATACTAACACAGCAAAAATTCAAATGCGGTGCCTATAATTTGAAATTTGTAATCGATGATCATATTGAACTTCATCATCAAGATGGAAACTATCAAAACAATCTAAATAAGAATCTAATGGTTCTTCACAGAGAGTGTCATCAATATCAACCTATTCATGGGTAAAAAAAGCGCAAGGCAAAAGCCTAATAAATCAGGGAGCCGTATGAAGTGAAAGTTTCACGTACAGATCTGAAAGAGAGGGAAATCCTATAAGTCCGATAAGTATATTAGATTATGGTTTATTGATTATATTTAGTTCTATTCTATGTAATAATATACTTGTAATAATAGATGAAATGGATCTCTCGATTCAACCAAAGGCCCGAAAGGAACGTTAAAAAGAGAAATTAATCATTATATTGACATAGAAAAAATAGAAAACGAAATTTTTGTTAACAAAGTTGTTTTCAATCAAAAAAGTCAACAATTGCATGGTTTATCAAGAACTCTAATTAATAACATGGTTATAGGAGTTTCAACCGGGTTTCAAAAAAACTTGGAAATAAGAGGTGTTGGTTACCGATCTCAACTAGAAGGAAGTAATTTAATACTAAATGTTGGCTATAGTAATCCTGTAAAAATTGTTCCTCCTAAGGAGCTTGATATCAAAGTAGAAAGTAATACTAAAATCATCGTTTCTGGTTATGATAAGGAAAAAGTAGGTGAAATGGCGGCCTATATTAGAGCTATTCGGCCTCCTGAACCTTATAAAGGGAAAGGTATTAGATATCAAGGAGAAGTTGTAAAGCTAAAAGTAGGTAAAGCAAAAAAAGGTAAATAAAACTTATGACTAAAAGCTACAATAAATCAAAAACAAAGAATAAAAGTAAAAGCATTATAGGTAATAGCGAAAGACCTCGTCTAGTAGTTTTTCGTTCTAATAAACATATTTATGCTCAAATTATAGATGATAGTAAAGGAAGTACTCTAGTATCAGCTTCTACTATGAATGAATCGCTGAAGGATCAATCTAGTAAATCTGCAACATGTGCAGCTGCATCATCCGTAGGGGAAGAGATAGCGAAATTATCTTTATCAAAAGGTATTAGAGTTTGATTTATTATTTTATTAACATAGCATATAGTAAAAAAAGTAATTGTAAGATTTGGTACGATTTGTTCTTAAATGCAATATTAAGTCTTGAAAAAAATGTACTTGCTTCATCTTGAATAGCTTCAGGTGCTACAATATTGATTTAAAGAAAGCATAAGTAAGATTTTATATTTGTGATTAGAAGTAAAGTGTCAGCTTCCAAAGAGTTATATAGCCTTAGAATCTAATTTTAGGAGAGACTTTTACATGTTAATAACACGTTTAATTATAGGCAAGCAAGCATTTATAATTAGTTGTTTTTAATGTATCACAGCATAAGTTACTAGGCAAGATCCATCAAAATTATCCTATATGTATTTTCGGATAACTCATTAAATAATAATTATTTAATTTAAGGACCGTATATCACATGTTTAGTTTTTCCAAATAAAATCAAAAAATTTATAATTTGATAGTGAATAAAAAGGATTAAATAAATGAAGATATGTGCTCGCTAAGGTAATAACAAATAAACATTTATAACGAAAAAAGGATGTACTATCTTTTGCTCAAATAGAATTTAAAAGTAAAGTTAATTAATTTTTTCGATAGTTTCGTCATAGGATGGGCAAGGGTGTCATTGCCCTGAAAAGCTTTTGTATTATTAAGAGCTAGGTTAAAACAAATATTTTTTATAAATAAGCCAATATTAGATCAAATTCATCTTAAAAACTACTTTAATAAGTGTTTATCTTGTTGATAGATCATTTTGCATCTTTAATAGATATGATACCAATAATAAAAAGAATCAACTGATAATAATTAAGCAAAAGCTAAAACTTGTAAAATTGAATATCTATCAGCCATTGAAAAGTAGCTTTACCGAAGTTTAGATTAAAAATATAAGTGATAGTATAAATAATCAACCTTAAATAAAAGTTGATATTTAGGCATCTTTTAATACTTTTAACTTAGAAAAATATTTATCACTAGATTAAATAGCAAAAAAACTTTAATGAATAATTTATTCATCTTATATAATTCTAGAAGATCTAACTAAATAATTATCGGAAATTATGTATAAAGTTTATATTTGAAGAACTTTCTATATATTTAGACAAGTTCAATGCTATTAACAGTCAGCCTTAAATATATTTTTATAACTAATATAGTTTTATTAAATAATATGAACAATTTATACTACAATTTAATATAAAAAATGTTATGATCAATCATGTTTATTCAAACTTTTAAATGGTATATGTATTCTAATAATTATTTTAAAAAGACTTTAGTTTTACATCAAGGTTAAAATATAGGGTAAACTTTTTAAAATGATATATATAAGTAACTCTTAAATTAGATTTCTAGTTATTTTCTATTAGATAAAATATCTTTAAATTGTATTAAAAAGTTACTAGATGCACTTATTTGAACATATAGTAAAAAAAAACATTTGATCCTTCATTAAAATATACTGATACTAAGATATCTATCACGTATCGAATATCACAGATAATATTATAACATCACACAATGGTTAGTATACTTCTACAATTTAGTTATCAAAAGTATGATTCAAAAAACTAACTTAAAATTTGCAAAAGCTTATATAAAATAATGAGTAAACCTGTGAGCCGTATGAAGTAAAAATTTCATTTACGGATCTGAGTGAAAGAATGATCTTATAATATAAGTAATATTATCACATAATTTTCACAATGGATCATTCAATTTTCAGCCTTGTTAGATAAAACTTTATTGAAAGTATAAAATTACAAAATCTTTCAAATAAAATCGTCTAAACTTAAATATAAGCTTGTAACTCTTATATTTCAACCTGATCTTGATGTAATGCAACAGATTTTTTTATAAATCATAGAATTAATGCTTATAGTGTCAATAACAAATTTATAGAATGAGGCTTGTACTGTTTCATGAAACATACTACTTTATGCTTAATTATAATCACGATATGAAATCAATGATTGCTTGATAAGTTCTGTTGATTAAAATAAAGGTATCACCACAGAAACGTTTAATAGCTCATATGATATATCTATTTGAATAAATTATGAAATATTAAAAACTTGCTTGACTAATATTATAGATTCCTAAAGTGTTGTAATAAGCGAAATCTTAAAGAGTAATATCATGATGAATCAATATCAGGAATAAGTGCGATTTGTTCTTAAGTAAAACTAATGTTTAAGAAGGTTCCTGATAACCTTAAAACTAAAAATAGCTTAAGGATTTATAGGATTGAACTCCTTATAAATTAACTAATATATATTCGTTGGTGGAATTCCAACCCTCCTCGGGACGGGAGCAGTGCCTATAGTGCTCGTAACAGCTATAGATTGTAGTTTTGTGGTAGCACAATTCATGTTAAAGCTGGGAAGTCACAGTGCCAAAAAGATAAGTTAGCAATTTTCAAGTAGTGCTTGGCAAACTTTTAAGACGAACAAATGCTAAGTTATTTAAAAGTGCCTAATGATACTAGTTGTGATCTAACCATCAATTTCATAAATAATATTCTAAAATCACCCGTATGAAACATTTATTTATTAATTAAAGTCCTGGGTAAAGAATAGGCAAAATAGTAATAGTCTAAAGAAGTAAGAAGAAATAATTGGAACAAATAAAAACAATATGAATACTCTTTATTGAAAGAAAATAAGTTAGGCTTGAATTAATCATAAAGCCAAATGAATTAATATGGGTAGTAAGGTGATTAACTTCGCCGAAGGTTTATAGAATATATTGTAAAAAGAAGATAAAGTCTTATGCAACCAACTCGTCTTCAACATAGAATATATAAAGCGCAACAAAATAAGGATTATAAATTAGTAAAAAAATTACAAAGACTTTTCTTTAAGTCTCAAGCAGCTAAATTCTTAGCAATTAGACAAATTACACAACTTAATAGAGGGAAAGTAACAGCTGGAATTGACGGTATATCTAAACTCCAAGAAAGGGAAAGCTTTGAACTATTTGAAGATCTAAAAAATCTAAAAAAATATAAACATCAACTTTTAAAAAGAGTTTACATACCTAAAACTAATGGGAAAAAACGTCTTTTAGGTATTCCGACAATCAAAGATAGAGTGGTACAATGTCTTATGAAATATTTATTAGAACCTATATATGAAGCATATATATCAAAAGGATCTTGGGAGTTTAGACCTGGAAGAGTCCCACAGGATGCTCAGCAAAATATTTTCATAAATCTAGGCCGACCACAAACTAATTATAAAAAACGTATTCTGGAATTAGATATCGAAAAATGTTTTGATAAGATAAATCATGAACAACTTATGAGTTTAATACACTTGCCAATACACATGCATAAAATCTTGCGATTAGCATTAAAAGTAGGTGTATTAAATGAAAGAACTCGCACAGAAGAAGTAACACCCTAAGGAGATATTTGGAACCAACCAGCGAAATATTTTAGTAATACTTACAATAGAGTCAAAGTAAAAAAATCAGCTATAGTCCAACGGGGTACTCGATATGCAGATGATCTGATCTTCTTTTTAGAAGATCAGGAAGATGCTGTAGAACTTAGAAGGAAAATAGATGCTTTTTTAGCAGAAAGAGGTCTAAATGTTAAAGAGGCAAAAACTCATTTAGTGCTATCCACAGAAGGTTTTGATTTCCTAGGTTGGCGATTTGAAGTTAAATTAAACCATGCGTTAACTTGCTGGCCATCGAAGAAGAACATAATAAATCTAAAGGAGAATATAAAAACCGTAATGCGAGATTGTCGTTTCAAGCTTAACAAGTGATTGAGTAAGGTTAAAGTAATTTATAGAGGTTGGTGGAATTATCACAAATATTGTGACTTATCCAAAATAAACTTAATAAACTTATGGTCAATAAATGATTGGGTTTACAAATTTGTTAAGAAAGCAAATAGTAAACTTAATAAAAAGGATAGAGCTATTGCAAAGATAAAAAGATTAAATACAATCAAGGATATCTTCAATGCTCACAGTTATTCTTTATTTGGGTATGTTGCTGTAAAAAGTAATAAATCGCCATTTGATAATGACTGGATCTACTGGAGTAAGCGCAAACAAAAACAAGATTGGGGTCCCACAGCCAAGAGACTAACATAGCAAAAGTTCAAATGCGGTGCCTGTAATTTGAAATTTGTAATCTATGATAACATTGAACTTCATCATAAAGATGAAAACCCCGAAAACAATCTAAATAAGAATCGAATGGTTCTTCACAGAGAGTGTCATCAATATCAACCTATTCATGGGTTAAAAAAGCGCAAGGCAAAAGCCTAATAAATCAGGGAGCCGTATGAAGTTAAAGTTTCACGTACAGATCTGAAAGAGAGGGAAATCCTATAAGTCCGATAAGTATATTAAATTATGGTCTATTGATTATATTTAGTTCTATTCTATGTAATAATATACTTGTAATCTAGATGAAATGGATCTCTCGATTCAACCATACTACTAGTCTAATATCCAACTATAAAGTTTGCATCAAGTGAATTGATTAGCTAAATATTTTGATTGATTCGGAAGGGAAGAAAACCATCCCAGGAAGTTAAGTATTTTTACTTATTTAGATTTATTTAGTTTATTTCATATAATCAATAAGTTGCCAAATTATTAATGCACTAAAAAAAATATACATCGCAAAATTTCTAATGAATATCTTGTAATATTTATTATTTTATTATTATCCTCTTTAACATGGAATAGACATCGTGCAGCAAAGAAAAGCTTAAACAGGATAAAATTATTATTCAATTTAATTTACTGAATTACTATTTTTTGATCTAGCTACCTAACTCAGCAAAGCTAACTTTATCAAATGAAGTATTAATACTGAATAAAATTTTATTGCAAATTTTCTTTCTTAATCTTGGTTGTAGGCTATATGATATCCGGCTAAATTACTCAAAACTTAGATCTCATTTTTTTATGACAATTATTAGTTAGTGAAAGAATAAATATCACTAAAAAGATGATCAAATATATTGAGGATTCAAAGAACATTGATTTTTTAGATAAAGATATTGTTCCAATTTCTTATTTTGCCAATAAGTTAGAGATCTTCTTTACCATGCTAAAAATTAAAGGCTAAAAATAAGATCCACGTATATTTTATAATTTAATATTCGATATTTTTAGTAACTCAATCTTTAATATTTTTCAAAAAAATTCTTATTTTAAGAGTTAAAATAAGAAAAAAATTAAAGTGTCCTATGAAATTTTGAGCAAAAAAATATTTATATACATTCGTTGTAATTTATTAATTACTTTTCATTCACACTATATTTTCATAGAATGGAAATATAAATTTGGCTGGTTAAAATCAGTTAAATAATTATAATCTTTATATTTATTATAATAATTTATTCATTAATTAATAAATTATTACGTTATATTATATTTGCTACGAAGAAGTTATGAGCAAATAAACATAAGTAAATCTTAAAGCTGTATAAAATGCAAGTTTTACTTATAGCTTTAAATCAGGGAATATACAATAAAAAGATTAGATAATTCTTTCACTTACTATTATATCAAATTAATAGTTTTCGCGATTTAAATCTGTTTCTATTTTATGAGATATACTCTACTATATCTAAGAATTTGTTGCCATTTCTAATCATTTAATTCATTAACATCTGAAAAAAAGCGACATAAATTATACGTTATTAATAAAAGTGCGATTTGTTCTTAAGTAAAACTAATGTTTAAGAATGTTCCTGATAACCTTAAAACTAAAAATAGCTTAAGGATTTATAGGATTGAACTCCCTGTAAATTAACCAATATATATTCGTTGGTGGAATTCTAACCCCCCCCTCGGGACGGGAGCAGTGCTGATAGTGCCCGTAACAGCTATAGATTGTAGTTTTGTGGTAACACAATTCATGTTAAAGCCGGGAAGTCACAGTGCCAAAAAGATAAGTTAGAAATTTTCAAGTAGTGCTTGGGAAACTTCTAAGACGAAAAAATGCTAAGTTATTTAAAAAGTGTCTAAAGTAACTAGTTGTGATCTAACCATTAATTTCATAAATAGGATTCTTAAATCATCCGTATGAGACATAATATTATTAATTACAGTCCTGGGTAAAGAATAGGCAAAATAGTAATAGTCTAAAGAAGTAAGAAGAAATCATTGGAACAAATAAAAACAATATGAAAACTCCTTATTGAAAGAAAATAAGGTAGGCTTCAATTAATCATAAAGCCAAATGAATTAATATGGGTAGGAAGGTGATTAACTTCGCCGAAGGTTTATAGAATATATTGTACAAAGGAGACAATATCTTATTCAACTAATTCGTCAGAAATGTGTTAAAGACTATAAAACCTTACCTTGGAAGAAATCTCGAAAACAGGTTTTTCGTCTTCAACATAGAATATATAAAGCGCAACAAAAGAAGAATTATAAATTAGTAAAAAAATTACAAAGACTTTTCTTTAAGTCTCGAGCAGCTAAATTCTTAGCAATTAGACAAGTTACACAACTTAATAGATGGAAAGTAACAGCTGGCATTGATGGTATATCTAAACTTCAAGAAAAGGAAAGATTTGAACTATTTGAAGATATAAAAAATCTAAAAAAATATAAACATTAACTTTTAAAAAGAGTACATATATCTAAAACTAATGGGGAAAAACGTCCTCTGGGTATTCCGACAATCAAAGATAGGGTGGTACAATGTCTTATTAAATATTTATTAGAACCTGTATATGAAGTATATGCATCAAAAGGATCTTGGGGGGTAGACCTGGAAGAGCCGCACAGGATGCTCAGTAAAATATTTTCATAAATCTAGGCCGACCACAAACTAATTATACAAAACGTATTCTGGAATTAGATATCGCAACATGTTTTGATAAGATAAATCATGAAACACTCATGAATTTAATACACGTGCCAATACAAATGCATAAAATCTTGCGATCAGCATTAAAAGTAGGTGTATTAAAGGAAAGAACTCGTACAGAAGAAGGAACACCCCAAGGAGGTATTATATCTCCTTTATTATGCAATATTGCATTGCATGGCATTGAAGCTATTTCGAACCAACCAGCGAAATATTTCTGCAATACTTACAATAGAGTCAGAGTAAAAAAATCAGCTATAGTCCAACGGAGTATTCGATATGCAGATGATCTGATCTTCTTTTTAGAAGACCAGGAAGATGCTGTAGAACTTAGAAGGAAAATAGATGCGTTTTTAGCAGCAAGAGGTTTAAATGTCAAAGAGGCAAAAACTCATTTAGTGCTATCCACAGAAGGTTTTGATTTCTTAGGTTGGCGATTTGAAGTTAAAGCAAACAATGCGTTAACTTGCTGGCCATCGAAGAAGAATAGAAGAAACGTCAAGGATAATATAAAAACCGTAATGCGAGATTGTCGTTTTAAGCTTAACAAGCGATTGAGTAAGGTTAAAGTAATTTATAGAGGTTGGTGGAATTATCACAAATATTGTGACTTACCCAAAATAAACTTATGGTTAATAAATGATTGGGTTTACAAATTCGTTAATAAAGCAAATAGTAAACTTAATAAAAAAGAAAGAGCTATTGCAAAGATAAGAAGATTAAATATTAAATACAATCAAGGATATCTTCAATGCTCACAGTTATTCTTTATTTGGATATGTTGCTGTAAAAAGTAATAAATCGCCATTTGATAATGACTGGATCTATTGTAGTAAGCGCAAACAAAAACAATATTGGGGTCCTACAGCTAAGATACTAACACAGCAAAAGTTCAAATGCAGTGCCTGTAATTTGAAATTTGTAATCGATGATCACATTGAACTTTATCATAAAGATGGAAACCATCAAAACAATCTAAATAAGAATCTAATGGTTCTTCACAGAGAGTGTCATCAATATCAAGCTATTCATGGGTTAAAAAAGCGCAAGGCAAAAGTCTAATAAATCAAAGAGCCGTATGAAGTGAAAGTTTCACGCACAGATCTGAAAGAGAGGGAAATCCTATAAGTCCGATAAGTATATTAGATTATGGTTTATTGATTATATTTAGTTCTATTCTATGTAATAATATACTTGTAATATAGATGAAATGGATCTCTCGATTCAACCGAAATAAGTTAGCCATCCTTTGATAAACACATTTCAAATCAGGAATATATCGAAGAATTATAAAAACTACAAATAATCTCTAGAAAAGAAAAATTATATCAGCTAAAGTTTATTATTTAAGAAATTATATATATCACAATAATATTAAAATATTTAGATTCTATTATTATTTACTATAGAATAATTTATTTGCTAGAAAAACTAAATTTGCTATTTATCAAATGTTTATGTTTTATAAGAAAAAAAACGCATTATAAAGTTATTTATTTCAAAAAAAGTGGTATTTGATAGAGGTCAAAATATATATCATGGACGCATCAAATCTTTAGCAGATTCTGCCCGCGATAAAGGTTTAGAGTTTTAGTATAAAATTTTATTAGGAATTAATCGTCAATATTTATGATACAACGTAGGAAGAATTCTAGAAACAAAGAACAAGAAACTAAATTACAAAAAAGAGTAGTTCAAATACGTAGAGTGACAAAAGGTATGATTTTAACGTTTTGATTTTTAAAGTTATGAGGTTGTAATTATATCAAAAATCAAAGTTTAATCCCAAAAACACACTCAATTTTCAGTATGAGAATATTATTATAAATGCAAAATTTCAAAAACAAGCTTATGCTTTAACACGAATATTTAAGCAAGACAAATTAATAAATTAAATATATATTAGAGATTAATATATTAAGTTAAGTGTGATATAAAAAAGCCTCGATAAATAGGCTCACAATAATTAAGAAGCAATCCATTCCATAACAATACACAATAAATCATTAAGCTAGTTAATTATTATTTATTACGCCTAGTTTAAAAAAAACAAATGCATAATCTATCGTAGTTGAGTTTAACTTAGTAAAAGGAGGTAAAAAACTAAGTTTTAGAGCTATTGTAGTGATAGGGAATGAAAGAGGACAAGTAGGAGTAGGAGTAGGAAAAGCCAATGACGTAATAGGTGCTGTAAAAAAAGCAGTGACAAATGGTAGTAAACATTTAACTAATATTCCGTTAACTAAATCAAGTTCTATACCTCATTCTTCTCAAGGTATCGCAGGAGCAGCTTCCGTAATTATGAGACCTTCTGCCCCTGGTTCAGGAGTTATTGCAGGTGGATCAATTAGAACAGTTTTAGAGTTGGCAGGTGTAAAAAATATTTTAGCGAAACAGTTGGGATCAAACAATCCTTTAAACAATGCAAGAGCAGCAGTTAACGCTTTAAATAAACTAAAAACTTTCTCAGAAACAGCAAACAATAGAGGTAGTACATTTTGTGTTTTATGTAAGTATGATCTGAAAACTAGTCTAGTTCAAAGATTATAGTTCATTATTATCCTAATAATAGTTATCTTATTAAGAAAGAAATTCACTTAGATAAGTAGATATGTTACTTTCTCCAATAAAAAAATTTAGCCTTGTGTCATTATCTGAATAAGATATATACGATATTATTATTATTTTAGAATAAATTCTAATTTTTAGATTAGTATAGCGATTGTTAATCAGATTAAAAGTATTTTTCGTATGGTATTTAAAATTTTTACTTAGCCCAAATAAGCTATATTATAACAAAGTAAACTATATAGTTTTGTAAATAGATATCGTATTGATATATATTTTTTCTAAATTCCATGATAATCAAAAATATTAAAAGTAAATATTTTCTCATTTTGTATGATAATAGCATAATTTGGATCGATATGAATTACTCAAAAGCAAAAAGTTAAAAAATTAACTTTCAAAATCAGAGAAAAAGTACATACTAATTTTAAATTTTATGAATAAACTAGAATAAACCAATTATAAAAATAAATAGCTAAGTACACTTGATATTGTACACTTAGTTTCTGTAAGATTAAGCACACGCTTTGTAAAATTCAATGATTTAGTTATTAATTATAGTGCGATTTGTTTTTAAGTAAAACTAATGTTTAAGAAGGTTTCTGATAACCTTAAAACTAAAAATAGCTTAAAGATTTATAGGATTGAATACCTTATAAATTAACTAATATATATTCGTTGTTGGAATTCCAACCCTCCTGGGGACGGGAGCAGTGCCGATAGTGCCCGTAACAGCTATAGATTGTAGTTTTGTAGCAACATAATTCATGTTAAAGCCGGGAAGTCACAGTTCTAAAAAGATAAGTTAGAAATTTTCAAGTAGTGCTTGGCAAACTTCTAAGACGAACAAATGCTAAGTTATTTAAAAAGTGTCTAAAATAACTAGTTGTAATCTAACCATCAATTTCATAAATAGGATTCTTAAATCACCCGTATGAGACATGATACTATTAATTACAGTTCTGGGTAGAGAGTAGGCAAATTAGTAATAGTCTAAATAAGTAAGAAGAAATAATTGGAACAAATAAAAACAATATTAAAACTCCTTATTGAAAGAAAATAAGGTAGACTTCAATTCATCATAAAGCCGAATGAATTAATATGGGTAGGAAGATGATTAACTTCGCCGAAGGTTTATAGAATATATTGTACAAAAGAGATAAAGTCTTATGCAACCAACTCTTCAACATAGAATATATAAAGCGCAACAAAAAGAAAATTATAAATTAGTAAAAAAATGACAAAGACTTTTCTTTAAGTCTCGAGCAGCTAAATTCTTAAAAATTAGACAATTTATACAACTTTATAGAGGGAAAGTAACAGCTGGAATTGATGGTATATCTAAACTTCAAGAAAGGGAAAGATTTGAACTATTTGAAGATCTAAAAAATCTAAAAAAATATAAACATCAACTTTTAAAAAGAGTACATATATCTAAAACCAATGGAAAAAACGTCCTTTAGGTATTCTGACAATCAAAGATAGAGTGGTACAATGTCTTATGAAATATTTATTAGAACTTGTATATGAAGCATATGCATCAAAAGGATCTTGGGGGGAAGACCTGAAAAAGCCGCATAGGATGCTCAGCAAAATATTTTCATAAATCTAGGATGACCACAAACTAATTATAAAAAAACGTATTCTGGAATTATGGAATTAGATATCGAAAAATGTTTTGATAAGATAAATCATGAAAAACTCATTAGTTTAATACACTTGCTAATACAAATGCATAAAATCTTGCGATTAGCATTAGAAGTAGATGTATTAAAGGAAAGAGCTCGTACAGAAGAAGGAACACCCCAAGGAGGTATTATATCTCCTTTATTATGCAATATTGCATTGAAGATATTTGGAACCAACCAGCGAAATATTTTAGCAATACTTACAATAGAGTTACAGTAAAAAAATAAGCTATAGTCCAACGTGGTATTCGATATGTAGATGATCTGATCTTCTTTTTAGAAGATCATGAAGATGCTGTAGAACTTAGAAAGAATATAGATGCTTTTTTACTAGCAAGAGGTCTAAATGTTAAAGATGCAAAAACGCATTTAGTCCTATCCACAGAAGGTTTTGATTTCCTAGGTTGGCGATTTGAAGTTAAAGGAAACCATGCGTTAACTTGCTGGCCATCGAAGAAGAATAGAAGAAATCTCAAGGATAATATAAAAATTGTAATGCGAGATTGTCGTTTCAAGCTTAACAAGCGATTGAGTAAGGTTAAAGTAATTTATAGAGGCTGGTAGAATTATTACCAATATTGTGACTTATCCAAAATAAACTTATAGTCAATAAATGATTGGGTTTACAAATTCGTTAAGAAAGCAAATAGTAAACTTAATAAAAAAGATAGAGCTATTGCAAAGATAAAAAGATTAATTACAATCAAGGATATCTTCAATGCTCACAGTTATTCTTTATTTGGATATGTTGCTGTAAAAAGTAATAAATCGCCATTTGATAATGACTGGATCTATTCGAATAAGCGCAAACAAAAAGAATATTGGGGCCCCACAGCCAAGATACTAACACAGTAAAAGTTCAAATGCGGTGCCTGTAATTTGAAATTTGTAATAGATAGTCATATTGAACTTCATCATAAAGATGGAAACTATCAAAACAATCTAAATAAGAATCTAATGGTCCTTCGCAGAGAGTGTCATCAATATCAACCTATTCATGGGTTAAAAAAGCGCAAGGTAAAAGCCTAATAAATCAGGGAGCCGTATGAAGTGAAAGTTTCACGTACAGATCTGAAAGAGAGGGAAATCCTATAAGTCCGATAAGTATATTAGATTATGGTCTATTGATTATATTTAGTTCTATTCTATGTAATAATATACTTGTAATATAGATGAAATGGATCTCTCGATTCAACCAATACTAAAACTAGAACATTCTAAATAATAGAGAGTATAGTAAAGAATTGAAATTTATATCAAAAAGTTTTACAATATAATTTCCTACGTAAATTATAGTTTACCACAAAAATAATAAGTTATAGTATCCCTTATTTAGCTCAAAATTCCTCAATAGCAATAACTACTACTAATAATTTTTTATAAATCATAATCAAAGTCTTTAATTATTTTAAGAATTAGATATTGCAGTTATAATAAAATGAACAAAAATTACACTAGAGTAAGTGCACTTAATCTTTAGTTTTGTAAAAAAAGAACCAAAAATTGATTTTTAATTCTATTTAACTAAAAAAATAATTTCTACTAAGAATTTATAGTTTATCTTACCGCTGCAAAATCTTTATTCTATTGCCTCGTAGAGAAAATATTTTAATTGTTAGAATAAAATATTTAATATTGTTAAGTCAATCTCAATGAATCAAAAATTACAAGAAAAGTTATTAGTTACTTTAAAATTGCTAGCATTAGCTGTAAGAGTAAGCTCTATCAGTTCAATACTAATAAAATAATCAAAAAATGTCTTATATATCGTAATATTCATGAAAAAATTACCTAACTGTAAGATTTAAAAAACAAACAACGTTTTCCTTTTTAATTTTATGCAATGATGATTTTCTCAAATAGTTATATTATTGTTTCTTTACAACTTAGAAGATATAAGTAGAGACATCGATGAATCCCTTTTAAATACTTATAACTTTACCAGATACATTTGTTGAACTTATATAAGAATTATTTGATTTAGTATTGGTGAAGCTTTTAAGTAATACTTCCACGATATATCTTAAAATATTTATTATCAATTATGAAATATCTCAAAAAAGAATTTAAATATTCTCATTAAGTTTGAATTAATATTTATTTAAAGAATTCATAATACATAAAAAACTTTATTTAAAAAATATTAAATATAAAGTTTTCATATATATTTATGGATTTAATTTTATAGGCAAAGCTACAAATCTATCAATAATATCTAAAAAATAACGAGATAATACAATTCATTAAAATACGTAAACTAATGATAGTTGAGAATTAATACGTAATGAATTATCGCAACTATTGCTGATAGTTTTTTATAGTGTTTATAGCTGAATTGATAATATCCATAAAAATATTATATCTATTTTTAATAAAGTAATAACTCTTTTTAATTTCAGTAACAAAAAACGAAAAGTCTTAAAGAAAAATCTTTACATATTTTCGGATATATACCTAGATTGTAATATGTGATATTGAACTTTATCTACATCCTTCTTGAATAAATTTGACTAATTAGCACTTTTGTATTGCACTATTTTTTAAGATTTAAGTGAAGTAAGATAGTTTATTAATTTACAAAAACTATAAAAAATATTATTCTTAATATTGCCAAAACTAGACTTTTCTATACATTACCTGCAAAAACTTAGATCAGAACTAAGAGTTTGAATTATATTGTAGATTTTAGTTTTAAAGCAAAAAAATTACTAAAGATCTACTTTCTATAACAAGTTTTGTATATTAAGCAATTTATTCTATTAATAGATAGCTATTTGAGACCTTTATAAAACATATATTTTGCATAAAGGTTTTTGAATGAATCAAAAGATTAGTCTTATTTCTTCTGAATTTAATTCTTAGACAGTTAAAAGAAAAGTATATTAGCATGATCATAAATATAAAAAATAGTTATTAAAAAGTTACGCATGAATTAATTGATCTTATGATTATATATTATTATATTATTTAAGTTTGATATCTACAAATAGTGCAATTTGTTCTTAAGTAAAACTAATGTTTAAGAAGGTTCCTGATAATCTTAAAATTAAAAATAGCTTAAGGATTTATAGGATTGAACTCCCTATAAATTAACTAATATATATTCGTTGGTGGAATTTCAACCCTCCTCGGGACGGGAGAAGTGCCGATAGTGCACGTAACAGATATAGAGATATAGATTGTAGTTTTGTGATGACACAATTCATGTTAAAGCTTGGAAGTTACAGTGCCAAAAAGATAAGTTAGAAATTTTCAAGTAGTGCTTGGCAAACTTCTAAGACAAACAAATGCTAAGTTATTTAAAAAGTGTCTAAAGATACTAGTTGTGATCTAACCATCAATTTCATAAATAGGATTCTAAAATCACCCGTATGAGACATTATTTGATTAATTACAGTCCTGGGTAAAGAATAGGCAAAATAGTAATAGTCTAAAAAAGTAAGAAGAAATAATTGGAACAAATAAAAACAAGATGTAAAACTCCTTATTGAAAGAAAATAAGGTAGGCTTCAATTAATCATAAAGCCAAATAAATTAATATGGGTAGGAAAGTGATTAACTTCGCTGACGGTTTATAGAATATATTGTACGAAGGAGATACAGTCTTATGCAACCAATTCGTCAGAAATGTGTTGAAGCCTGGAAAACCTTACCTTGGAAGAAATTTCGAAAACAGGTTCTTCGTCTTCAACATAGAATATATAAAGCGCAACAAAAAGAAAATTATAAATTAGCAAAAAAATGACAAAGACTTTTCTTTAAGTCTCGAGCAGCTAAATTCTTAGCAATTGGACAAGTTACACAACTTAATAGAGGGAAAGTAACAGCTGGAATTGATTGTATATCTAAACTTTAAGAAAGGGAAAGATTTGAACTATTTGAAGATCTAAAAAATCTAAAAAAATATAAACATCAACCTTTAAAAAGAGTATATATACCTAAAACTAATAGGGAAAACCGTCCTTTAGGTATTCCAACAATCAAAGATAGAGTGGTACAATGTCTTATGAAATATTTATTAGAATCTGCATATGAAGCATATGCATTAAAAGGATCTTGGGGTTTAGACCTGGAAGAGCCGCACAGGATGCTCAGCAAAATATTTTCATAAATCTAGGTCGATTACAAACTAATTATAAAAAACGTATTCTTGAATTAGATATCGAAAAATGTTTTGAGAAGAGAAATCATGAAAAACTTATGAGTTTAATACACTTGCGAATACAAATACATAAAATCTTGCGATCAGCATTAAAAGTAGGTGTATTAAAGGAAAGAACTCGTACAGAAGAAGGAACACCCTAAGGAGGTATTATATCTCCTTTATTATGCAATATTGCATTACATTGAAGATATTTCGAACCAACCAGTGAAATATTTCAGCAATACTTACAATGCAATACTTAGAATAGAGTCAGAGTAAACAAATCAGCTATAGTCCAACGGGGTATTCGATATGTAGATGATCTGATCTTCTTTTTAGAAGATCAGGAAGATGCTATAGAACTTAGAGGGAAAATAGATTCTTTTTTAGCAGCAAGAGGTTTAAATGTCAAAGAGGCAAAAACTCATTTAGTGCTATCCACATAAGGTTTTGATTTCCTAGGTTGGCGATTTGAAGTTAAAGCAAACCATGAGTTAAATTGCTAGCCATCGAAGAGGAAAAAAAGAAATCTCAAGGATAATATAAAAACCGTAATATGAGATTGTGGTTTCAAGCTTAACAAGCGATTGAGTGAGGTTAAAGTAATTTATACAGGTTGGTGGAATTATCACAAATATTGTGACTTATCCAAAATAAATTTATGGTCAATAAATGATTGGGTTTACAAATTCGTTAAGAAAGCAAATAGTAAACTTAATAAAAAGGATAGAGCTATTGCAAAGATAAAAAGATTAAATACAATCAAGGATATCTTCAATGCTCATAGTTATTCTGTATTTGGATATGTTGCTGTAAAAAGTAATAAATCGCCATTTGATAATGCCTGGATCTATTGGAGTAAGCGCAAACAAAAACAATATTGGGGCCCCACAGCCAATATACTAACACAGCAAAAGTTCAAATGCGGTGCCTGTAATTTGAAATTTGTAATCGAGGATCATACTGAATTTCATCATAAAGATGGAAACTATCAAAACAATCTAAATAAGAATCTAATGGTTCTTCACAGAGAGTGTCATCAATATAAACCTATTCATGGGTTAAAAAAGCGCAAGGCAAAAGCCTAATAAATCAGGGAGCCGTATGAAGTGAAAGTTTCACGTACAGATCTGAAAGAGAGGGAAATCCTATAAGTCCGATAAGTATATTAAATTATGGTTTATTGATTATATTTAGTTCTATTCTATGTAATAATATACTTGTGCTATAGATGAAATGGATCTCTCGATTCAACCTAATTAATAACTTCTCATATAAATACAATTTAATTCTCGCTTAAAAAACAAATAATAAAAACCAGAAATAATATAATGATAGAAGATCATTAACAGCATCTTGTCTAATTTTAAAGTTAGTTGATAATGGGCAAACAAACAAATAAGCTAACAAAAAATTAAGTTATATTTATAGTGTAGTGTAAATCTTAATTTACAATAAGAGATAATGTAAGAGTTGCAATAGATTATAACGTAAAAAAAAATGATAAGCTTTTATAAATATAAAAAAGTAAAATTATCTGATACTTTAAATCACGTTCACACAATAAGAATAAGTATTCTTAAATAATAAAAAATTCTTTGAAACTGCAATCAAACTTCCAAAAGAGTCGTTGAATTTTTTCTACATTTGTTCTCGTTCTATAAGAAAAACTTATGTTCTCAATCTTAAAAGTACCTCAGTAAAAAAGTAGTTAAATATTTGTTTGAATAATATCATTCTTTTTACAATTTGAAATAAGAAAAATTAAAATCGCCTTAAAATCTTTTAAGATTATTTTACGGTGAGAGAAACACTAGAATATATATATATATATTCTAATTAATATATCATTTTTGAGTATTCATCTTAGATAGACTAGGGATCTTTATTCCTATTCCAGGTATTGATCATAATACTTTTTATAACAATGTGCAACAGAATTCTTTTGTGAATTTCTTAAACATCTTTTCTGGAGGAGGTTTTTCAACAATAGGAGTTTGTGCCCTAGGAATAGTTCCTTACATAAATTCTTCAATTTTCATGCAATTTGGAGTAAAAATTTTTCCCTATTTAGAAAAATTACAAGAAGAAGAAGGAGAATCAGGTCGTCAAAAAATTACTCAATTAACAAGGTATTTAACCTTTGTCTGGGCACTAATACAAAGCGTGGCAATCACTTTTTGGATTAGACCCTATGTTTTTAATTGGAATTTTTCTTTTATTCTTGATACCATACTTGCTTTAACTGCAGGATCTTTAATAATACTATGGATATCTGATTTAATAACAAAAGATGGCATTGGGAATGGGGTATCGCTATTGATATTTCAAAATATAGTAGCTGGTATTCCAAAAACTATAGAACAATCTATTGCAGGACAATCATTTGTTATTTTAGCGGTTAAAGCAGTATTAATTATTGTTTTATTCTCACTAATAATTTTAATGGCTATTTTTATTCAAGAAGGTACTAGAGTGCGCTTTGTTTTTAGGCTAATCATATAGCTAAAAATTTTTGTTTCAGTGCAAATAGTCCAATATACTTTTATTTTTAATGAAATTAAAACATTATATATTATTTAGTTTAGGGTGTATCGAATAGATTCAAATTTTATAAATTTATTATGAATATTAATAAGTACCCTAATAAGTTTTATAATTAGGATTATTTATTGATATTTACCAGTACTTAAATTATGAAGTCAAGTAAAAAAGTATTGTGGAATATTTGTTTTGAATAGATTGCCCAATAGTGTACTAGGAAAAACCTATATAAAGAGTCCAACCCTTTTGATACCCAAACTTATATCAAATAAGAATTAATAAACTATTTATAATTTATCTTTTTTATAGAATTGATATGTAACTAAAGTGCGATTTGTTCTTAAGTAAAACTAATGTTTAAGAAGGCTCCTGATAACCTTAAAACTAAAAATAGCTTAAGGATTTATAGGATTGAACTCTCTATAAATTAACTAATATATATTCCTTGGTGGAATTCCAACCTTCCTCGGGACACGAGCAGTACCGATAGTGCCTCTAACAGCTATAGGTTGTAGTTTTGTGGTAATACAATTCATGTTAAAGCCGGGAAATCACAGTGCCAAAAAGATAAGTTAGAAATTTCTAAGTAGTGCTTGGCAAACTTCTAAGACGAACAAATGCTAAGTTATTTAAAAAAGTGTCTAAACATACTAGTTGTGATCTAACCATCAATTTCATAAGTAGAATTCTTAAATTACCCGTATGAGACATTTTAGAATTAATTATAGTCTTGGGTAGATAGTAGGCAAATTAGTAATAGTCTAAAGAAGTAAGAAGAAATAATTGGAACAAATAAAAACAATATAAAAACTCCTTATTGAAAGAAAATAAGGTAGGCTTCAATTCATCATAAAGCCAAATAAATTAATATGGGTAGGAAGGTGATTAACTTCGCCGAAGGTTTATAGGAAGATATTGTATAAAGGAGATAAAGTCTTATTCAACCAACTCGCCAGAGATGCGTTGAAGACTGGAAAACCTTACCTTGTAAGAAATTTCAAAAACAGGTTTTTCGTCTTCAAGATAGAATATATAAAGCGTAACAAAAAGAGAATTATAAATTAGTAAAAAAATTACAAAGACTTTTCTTTAAGTCTCGAGCAGCTAAATTCTTAGCAATTAGACAAGTTATACAACTTAATAGAGGGAAAGTAACAGCTGGAATTGATGGTATATCTAAACTTTAAGAAAGGGAAAGATTTGAACTATTTGAAGATCTAAAAAATCTAAAAAAATATAAACATCAACTTTTAAAAAGAGTATATATACCTAAAACTAATGGGAAAAAACGTCCTTTAGGTATTCCGACAATCAAAGATAGAGTGGTACAGTGGTACAATGTCTTATGAAATATTTATTAGAACCTGTATATGAAGCATATGCATCAAAAGGATATTGGGGGGGAGACCTGGAAGAACAGCATAGTATGCTCAGCAAACTATTTTCATAAATCTAGGCCGACCACAAACTAATTATAACAAACGTATTCTGGAATTAGGTATCGAAAAATGTTTTAATAAGATAAATCATGAAAAACTCATGAGTTTAATATACTTGCTAATATAAATGCATAAAATCTTGCGATTAGCATTAAAAGTAGGTGTATTAAAGGAAAGAGCTCGTACAGAAGAAGGAGCACCCCAAGGAGGTATGACATCTCCTTTATTATGAAATATTGCATTGCATGACATTGAAGATATTTGGAACCAACCAGCGAAATAATTTCTGCAATACTTATAATAGAGTCAGAGTAAACAAATCAGCTATAGTCCAACGGTGTATTCGATATGCAGATGATCTGATCTTCTGTTTAGAAGATCAGGAAGATGATGTAGAACTTAGAAAGAAAATAGATGCTTGTTTAGCAGCAAGAGGTCTAAATGTCAAAGAGGCAAAACTCATTTAGTCCTATCCAGAGAAGGTTTTGATTTCCTAGGTTGGCGATTTGAAGTTAAAGCAAAACATGCGTTAACTTGCTGGCCATTGAAGAAAAATAGAAGAAATCTCAAGGATAATATAAAAACCGTAATGCGAGATTGTCGTTTCAAGCTTAACAAGCTATTGAGTAAGGTTAAAGTAATTTATAGAGGTTGGTGGAATTATCACCAATATTGTGACTTATCCAAAATAAACTTATGGTCAATAAATAATTGGGTTTACAAATTCGTTAAGAAAGGAAATAGTAAACTTAATAAAAAGGAAAGAGCTATTGCAAAGATAAAAAGATTAAATACAATGAAGGATATCTTCAATTCGCACAGTTATTCTTTATTTGGATATGTTGCTGTAAAAAGTAATAAATCGTCATTTGATAATGACTGGATCTATTGGAGTAAGCGCAAACAAAAACAATATTGGGGCCCCACAGCCAAGATACTAACATAGCAAAAGTTCAAATGCGGTGCCTGTAATTTGAAATTTATAATCTATGATCATATTGAACTTCATCATAAAGATGGAAACCATCAAAATAATCTAAATAAGAATCTCATGTTTCTTCACAGAGAGTGTCATCAATATCAACCTATTCATGGGTAAAAAAATCGCAAGGCAAAAGCGTAATAAATCAGGGATCCGTATGAAGTGAAAGTTTCACGTACAGATCTGAAAGAAAGGGAAATCCTATAAGTCCGATAAGTATATTAAATTATAGTTTATTGATTATATTTAGTTATATTCTATTTAATAATATACTTGTAATATAGATGAAATGGATCTCTCGATTCAACCATGATAGTGGTCAAATAGGATTACGTATTTTAATATAGTGCGATTTGTTCTTAAGTAAAACTAATGTTTAAGAAGGTTTCTGATAACCTTAAAACTAAAAATAGCTTAAGAATTTATAAGATTGAACTCCCTATAAATTAACTAATATATATTCGTTGGTGGAATTCCAACCCTCCTGTCGACAGGAAAAGTGCCGATAGTGCCCGTAACAGCTATAGATTGTAGTTTTGTGGTAACACAATTCATGTTAAAGTCGGGAAGTCACAGTGCCAAAAAGATAAATTAGAAATTTTCAAGTAGTGCTTGGCAAACTTCTAAGACGAACAAATGCTAAGTTATTTCAAAAGTGTCTAAAAATACTAGTTGTGATCTAACCATCAATTTCATGAATAGGATTCTAAAATCACCCGTATGAGACATTTTACTATTAATTATTAATTACAGTCTTGGGTAGAGAGTAGGCAAAATAGTAATAGTCTAAAGCAGTAGGAAGAAATAATTGGAACAAATAAAAACAATATGAAAACTCCTTATTGAAAGAAAATAAGGTAGGCTTCAATTAATTATAAAGCCAAATGAATTAATATGGTTAGGAAGGTGATTAACTTCGCCGAAGGTTTATAGAATATATTGTACAAAGGAGATAAAGTCTTATGCAACTAATTCGTCTTCCACATAGAATATATAAAGCGCAACAAAAGAAGAATTATAAATTAGTAAAAAAATTACAAAGACTTTTCTTTAAGTCTCGAGCAGCTAAATTCTCAGCAATTAGACAAGTTACACAACTTAATAGAAGTAAAGTAACTGCTGGAATTGCTGGTATATCTAAACTTCAAGAAAGGGAAAGATTTGAACTATTTGAAGGTCTAAAAAATCTAAAAAAATCTAAACATCAACTTTTAAAAAGAGTACATATACCTAAAACTAATGGGAAAAAACGTCCTTTAGGTATTCCGAAAATCAAATATAGAGTGTTACAATGTCTTATGAAATATTTATTAGAACTTGTATATGAAGTATATGCATCAAAAGGATCTTGGGGGGTAGACCTGGAAGAGCGGCACAGGATGCTCAGCAAAATATTTTTATAAATCTAGGCCGACCACAAACTAATTATAAAAAAACTATTCTGGAATTAGATATCGAAAAATGTTTTGATAAGATAAATTATGAAAAACTCATGAGTTTAATACACTTACCAATACAAATGCATAAAATCTTGTGATCAGCATTAAAAGTAGGTGTATTAAAGGAAAGAGCTCGTACAGAAGAAGGAACATCCTAAGGATGTATTATATCTCCTTTATTATGCAATATTGCATTGCATTGAAGATATTTGGAACCAACCAGCGAAATATTTCTGCAATACTTACAATAGAGTCATAGTAAAAAAATAAGCTATAGTCCAACAAGGTATTCCATATGCAAATGATCTAATCTTTTTTTTAGAAGATCAGGAAGATGCTGTAGAACTTAGAAGGAAAATAGATGCTTTTTTAGCAAAAAGAGGTCTAAATGTCAAAGAAGCAAAAAGTCATTTAGTGCTATCCACAGAAGGCTTTGATTTCCTAGGTTGGCGATTTGAAGTTAAAGCAAACCATGAGTTAACTTGCTGGTTATCGAAGAAGAAAAGAAGAAATTTCAAGGATAATATAAAAACCGTAATGCGAGATTGTCGTTTCAAGCTTAACAAGCAATTGAGTAAGGTTAAAGTAATTTATAGAGGTTGGTGGAATTATCACAAATATTGTGACTTATCCAAAATAAACTTATGGTCAATAAATGATTGGGGTTACAAATTCGTTAAGAAAGCAAATAGTAAACTTAATAAAAAGGATAGAGCTATTGCAAAGATAAAAAGATTAAATACAATCAAGGATATCTTCAATGCTTACAGTTACTCTTCATTTGGATATGTTGCTGTAAAAATTAATAAATCGCCATTTGATAATGACTGGATCTATTGGAGTGAGCGCAAACAGAAACAATATTGGGGCCCCATAGCTAAGATACTAACACAGCAAAAGTTCAAATGTGGTGCCTGTAATTTGAAATTTGTAATCGATGATCATATTGAACTTCATCATAAAGATGGAAAGCATCAAAACAATCTAAATAAGAATCTAATGGTCCTTCACAGAGAGTGTCATCAATATCAACCTATTCATGGGTTAAAAAAGCGCAAGGCAAAGGCCTAATAAATCAGGGAGCCGTATGAAGTGAAAGTTTCATGTACAGATCTGAAAGAGAGGGAAATCCTATAAGTCCGATAAGTATATTAGATTATGGTCTATTGATTATATTTAGTTCTATTCTATGTAATAATATACTTGTAATATAGATGAAATGGATCTCTCGATTCAACCTACATTACCTTAAGTAACAGAATACTAAATATTATTAACAAAAAGAAATGAGTTTATAATGGTCATTTGATTTGAATAGATCAAATAGAGTTAAACAACTTAAGTCTACTATAATTCAGATAGGAATGGAAGTAATTTTCCAAAAAAGCTTTCATAAATGCAAGTTTAACTGCTAAAACTATATTTTTTTAAGAAAAACGGTTAACTTTTAAAGAATTTGATTCTGTTGTACTTGATATGAAAAAGTTCCTAAATATTAGAGGGCTTTTAGATCTTTTGTTATTTTCGACATATGCTGTAAAATACAAACTTGAAACTAATACTGCAGACAATTTAAAGAGACTACTTCGAAGATTTATCGTAAAACTTTTTTTACTGTCATATAAGTTGCGTAACTGAATACTATCAGCAAATTTTATTTATTAATAGTATAACTCAGTTTAGCGAGAAACCTAGGTTGAAAAATTTTTAGGTACTTGAGTTTCTTCAGAAAATATAAATACTTTTCCGTTGAGTATGCAATACTTAAATTGTAATAGTTCAAAATTAGTGACTAGATCTAAATGTATATGTTATGCATTATGTTTGACTATTCTCTATATATTAATTATATATATTATATATATATTAATGATAGAAATAATTAATACAGAAATCTATAATCTGTGCATTAGTTATGTTAGCAATATGAAATTAATTTATAATTTAAAAGATATTATAAGTAAGTTTAGTAGCTATATGAAATGAAAGTCTCATCTATGGTTGTCATTGAGAGAGAGACACATGAATAAGACTATCAAATAAGTTTGAAAATTTGGTCACTCAACTCTATCAGAATTAAAATAGTATCTATCAAACAATTAGGGTTGTCAGAAAACATTAGCGAAAGTAGTTATTTACCACTGAAATTAAATAATGGTAATGTAATGCCAATTGTTTTTGCATCTGCTCTAATGGCAATTCCCCCGTATTTTCTTAAATTTATTAATAATACTGGTTTCATTAACCTGATTAATGAGATACGTCAACCTTTATATATAATCTCTTATGGAATATTAATAGTCTTCTTTAGTTATTTTTATATTTTACTAAATTTAAATCCTAATGATATTTCTAAAAATTTAAAAAAAATGGGAGTTAGTGTATGACTTGTACTAAGATAAAATATGATAATATAATTAATAAACTTATATTGTTTAAACTTTATTAAACTTAAAGATATGAAAGATAATTTTAATGTTAAAGTTTTACTAGCTTTATATTATTTGAAAATTTGAATTTATTTTGCTTAATATCGAGATAAGTTCATTATCCTTTGTCATAAAAAAAGAAAAAAAGATAAAAAACAGTATATAAAATATCTTATATTAAAAAAAATGCAATAAAATAAAGTCTTTAGCCTAATTTATGTTTATTAAATTTTATTTGAGTAAACAAATCGAACAGAGATAACTTGATGATTTGTAAATATCAAATTAAGTTAATAAAAAAAGATAAAGCTTATTTTATAGTAAATTTTTATCTATTTTAAATATTGTAGGGGTTAGACCAGGAAAAATTACAGTTCAATATTTAGTAAGATAAAGTTTTTATCTTTTTTTATTCTATAACTACTTCTTAACATAAAGAATATATGATTAGGAACTTGCATTTAAATTCAAAAAAAGAAAAAAATATTATAAATATAAAAAACAAAGTGCTTTTTATGATAAGAGCGAATGATTTTTGCGCTTATTAATCGAATATAATTATTTTATTTCATATTATTACTGAATTTTAATATATCTTATGATTTTTAAGCTGACTGAAGTTAAAATAGATTTTATATTCAGTTTTGACTAGGTAAAAATAAATTAACCTATTTTATAAGACCTTAAATAAATTGACTTTTATTGGAGCTATATTACTATTCTTCTTAGCTATTATTCCTTATATTACTGGTTCTGTAACTAAAATAAATATGTTAAAAGGCTTAGGAGTAACTTCGTTAATGATTTTAGTAGGAGTTTCTATTGATTTTGCTAAGCAAATTCAAACATACCTTATCTCTCAAAAATATGATGAAATGACCAAGTAGACATATGGATATGATGATGTTGAAAACTCGAGATCTATTGACATCTTAGATGTTTTTAGTATTATTCAAATTCAATAAAAAAAGTTAGGCTTATATTATTTATTTTAATCATTATAATATTAAAAAACTAGAACTTAAATTATAGTCTCTAGTTTTTTATTATCAAATAAATAGATACGTACAGATAGTTAAAAAAGTTATAGTTGTATTATACATTGGTAGAATTTATAAATAACTTAATGAAGCTACTATATAGAATAGAATAATTATTTCCTTATAGTATCTTTATATTCTCAAATTTTTTTAATAACTATATTTATTAATATTCCATTAACTTGATTATTCATACAAAGTTGTAAGAACATAAGATCATATCAAATATATCGTTGAAAAAAACTTCATAATAATTCGTTATTATGAAATATCTTAAATTGAATTTTTTAAACAAACATGAAAGTTCGTCCATCTGTAAAAAAAATGTGTCCAAAATGTAAAGTTATAAAGAGAAAAAGACGAGTGATGGTAATTTGTGAAAACCCTAAACACAAACAAGGTCAAGGTTAGTTTTATTAAATATAAAATAAGGATAATAGCATAGTGGTTAGAATCGTAGGCGTAGCATTACCAAGAGATAAAAGAATAGAAGTAGCCCTAACATATGTATATGGAATAGGTTTAAGTAGATCTAAAGAAATTTTGCAAAAAAGCAATTTAGATCCTAATATTCGATGTAAAGATTTACAAGATGATCAGGTTGTTGTTTTAAGAGAAATCTTGGCTAAAGATTATCAATTGGAAGGAGACTTGAAGCGTTTAGAATCAATGAATATAAAACGTCTTATAGATATTGTAAGATTTTATATCATACCCAGATATTATCTTAATTAATGATATTAATTATTAGTTGTAATATCATCAATTAAGAGAAACTATCTATTTATTAATTGTTCTAGATTGAACAGAATGATAGATAGACTGAATTTTATTAATATCGCTATTTTGATGTTTGGATTTATCTATAAATCATTAATACAAAAAGTTCCTAATAAATAAAAAAATTAAAACGAATAGAATTAATAATCAATCTATTAAATCAGTTATGAGATTAAAGAATATATTTTTTAGAATCAATAGCAAAAGATGGAGTTAATTTATAAATAAAATCATATTGAGATCTTTTAATACTCGTACAGAAAAATAAGTTGATTAGAATATTATTTATAAGATTATAATTTTAATATTTTTAAAGAAAGAAAATATATTTCCATTTCTATTAACTCATTTAGAGGAAAAAGACATCGATTAGGCCTTCCGCTTCGAGGTCAAAGAACAAGAACAAATGCTAGAACTAGAAGAGGCTTGAAACGTACAGTTGCTGGTAAGAAAAAAGCTCCTAAGAAATAAAGCCAATATTTTGAAATAAGATATAAAAAATAATACATATGGTAAGACAAATTAAAAAATCAGGTCCCAAAAAAACTAAAAAAAACGTTATTAGTGGTAGAAACATTAACTTTAATTCAATCTAATTTATCAATTTAAAGGTTTGTAAAAATCTATAATCTATCATAGCAATAATTGAAATAATTTCATACACAAAACTCATGAAAAAATCCTTTATATGATTAGAATTATCTTAATTTAAAATACTGAACATAAAAAATAATTTATTAAAAGTTGTTTGACATTCTACCTTATTATCTAAATATATATGTATAAAGATAATCGTCATTATATTTATTTTCAGAGTTCTTATCTAACAAGCTAAGTACAGTTGTTTTGTTTGCCTCAGTTTATAAGAGAGTTTTTTATAATTAAATTCTACTCTAATTAGCCCATATAAAAGCAACATTTAATAATACAATTATTACAATTACAGATTTAAAAGGAGAAACGTTGTCTTGGGCATCTGCAGGAGTTACTGGTTTTAAGGGTGCTAAGAAAGGAACTCCATTTGCTGCGCAAACAGCAGCAGAAAAAGCTGCAAAACAAGCTATGGATCATGGTATGCAACAAACAGAAGTCTTTTTATCTGGACCAGGTGCTGGTAGAGAAACAGCTATTAGGTCTTTACAGGCTACAGGCTTGGAGATTACTTTAATTAAAGATATTACTCCAGTACCTCATAATGGGTGTAGGCCACCTAAAAAACGAAGAGTATAATCAAATAAATTTTTTTCCTTCATGCAATAAAATGTTAGATCATATTTTTATTAAACTAAGGACAAGACTATATGACTTATTTTCATATAGAGTGTATCGGTAAATTTTATTCATAAAAATATTGATGATAATTAAGTTTGTTATGTATTCTTCAAGTTCTTATATTCTTTCTCGATACAGCTCCAAATTATATTGCTAGTTAATTTATAATTTTGGATATTAAGTTACAAAAAGTATTGCCATTATAAATGAATCATATTCTAAATTTACCTTGTAATTTTCATGAATGAATTTCTTTAAACTAATAGTGCGATTTGTTCTTAAGTAAAACTAATGTTTAAGAAGGTTCCTGCTAACCTTAAAACTAAAAATAGCTTAAGGATTTATAGGATTCAACTCCCTATAAATTAACTAATATATATTCGTTATTGGAATTCGAACCCTTCTCGGGACGGGAGCAGTGCCGATAGTGCCCGTAACAGCTATAGATTGTAGTTTTGTGTTAACACAATTTACGTTAAAGCCGGGAAGTCACAGTGCCAAAAAGATAAGTTAGAAATTTTCAAGTAGTGCTTGGCAAACTTCTAAGATGAACAAATGCTAAGTTATTTAAAAAGTGTCTAATTAAGCTAGTTGTGATCTAACCATCAATTTCATAAATAGGATTCTTAGATCACCTGTAGGAGACATTATTAGATTAATTATAGTCCTGGGTAGAGAGTAGGCAAAATAATAATAGTCTAAAGAAGTAAAAAGAAATAATTGGAACAAATAAAAACAATATGAAAACTCCTTATTGAAAGAAAAGAAGGTAGGCTTCAATTAATCATAAAGCTAAATGAATTAATATGGGTAGGAAGGTGATTAACTTCGCCGAAGGTTTATAGAATATATTGTACAAAGGAGATAAAGTCTTATGCAACCAACTCGTCAGAAATGTGTTGAAGACAGGAAAACCTTACCTTGGAAGAAATTTCGAAAACAGGTTTTTCGTCTTCAACATAGAATATATAAAGCGCAACAAAAGGAGAATTATAAATTAGTAAAAAAATGACAAAGACTTTTCTTTAAGTCTCTAGCAGCTAAATTTTTAGCAATTAGACAAGTTACACAACTTAATAGAGGGAAAGTAACAGCTGGAATTGATGGTATATCTAAACTTCAAAAAAGAGAAAAATTTGAACTATTTGAAGATCTAAAAAATCTAAAAAAATATAAACATCAACTTTTAAAAAGAGTACATATACCTAAAACTAATGGGAAAAAATGTCCTTTAGGTATTCCGACAATCAAAGCTAGAGTGGTACAATGTCTTATGAAATAGTTATTAGAACCTCTATATGAAGCATATGCATCAAAAGGATCTTGGGGGGGTAGACCTGGAAGAGCCGCACAGGATGCTCAGCAAAATAGTTTCATAAATCTAGGCAGACGACAAACTAATTATAAAAAACGAATTCTGGAATTAGATATCGAAAAATGTTTTGATAAGATAAATCATGAAAAACTCATGAGTTTAATACACTTGCCAAAACAAATGCATAAAATCTTGCCATAAGCATTAAAAGTAGGTGTATTAAAGGAAAAAGCTCGTATAGAAGAAGGAAGACCCCAAGATTATATCTCCTTGATTATGCAATATTGCATTGCATTGAAGATATTTCGAACCAACCAGCGAAATATTTCAGCAATACTCGCAATAGAATCATAGTAAAAAAATCATCTATAGTCCAACGGGGTATTCGATATGCAGATGATCTGATCTTCTTTTCAGAAGATCAGGAAGATGCTGTAGAACTCAGAAGGAAAATAGATACTTTTTTAGCAGCAAGAGGTCTAAATGTCAAAGAGGCAAAACTCATTTAGTCGTATCCACAGAAGGTTTTGATTTCCTAGGTTGGCGATTTGAAGTTAAAGCAAACCATGCGTTAACTTGCTGGCCATCAAACAAGAACAGAAGAAATCTCAAGGATAATATAAAAACCGTAATGCGAGATTGTCGTTTCAAGCTTAACAAGCGATTGAGTAAGGTTAGAGTAATTTCTAGAGGTTAATGGAATTATCACCAATATTGTGACTTATCCAAAATAAACTTATGGTCAATAAATGATTGGATTTACAAATTCGTTAAGAAAGCAAATATTAAACTTAATAAAAAGGATAGAGTTATTGCAAAGATAAAAAGATTACATACAATCAAGGATATCTTCAATGCTCACAGTTATTCTTTATTTGGATATGTTGCTGTAAAAAGTAATACATCGCCATTTGATAATGACTGGATCTATTGGAGTAAGCGCAAACAAAAACAATATTGGGGCCCCACAGCTAAGATACTAACACAGTAAAAGTTTAAATGCGGTGCCTGTAATTTGAAATTTGTAATCGATGATCAAATTGAACTTCATCATAAAGATGGAAACCATCAAAACAATCTAAATAAGAATCTAATGGTCCTTCACAGAGAGTGTCATCAAGATCAACCTATTCATGGGTTAAAAAAGCGCAAGGCAAAAGCCTAATAAATCAGGGAGCCGTATGAAGTGAAAGTTTCACGTACAGATCTGAAAGAGAGGGAAATCCTATAAGTCCGATAAGTATATTAGATTATGGTCTATTGATTATATTTAGTTCTATTCTATGTAATAATATACTTGCAATATAGATGCAATGGATCTCTCGATTCAACCTATCTTAAATTTATTTTATTCTTTAGTTTAAATTTGATATGATAAACCTATTATTTTTTCTTAATTTCTTAACTTATAATATTCTTTTGAAAAAATAATCTATCTATAAAAAAATAATTAATAAAGTTTATAAAAAAATTTTTTCATTCTTAAAAGCATAAGATGTTGCATATTAATTAAACAAACTTTATAAAGAATTAATTAGTTTTCAATTATATAGATCTTATCTTTTTTCAATACTTATTATAAGTTAATTTTTTTTATGTAAAGTAAAAAACTTTTTAATATTCGAAGAATATAAGCATTATAAAAATTTTTTTATGTAAAGTTTATACAGTATCAAGTTTTAATTCTTTAATTCTTGAATGCAGTAAAGTATTAAGATTTGAGTTATAATTTAATTAAAATTTGTATTCATAAAGATTTATCTTCTATTTATTTACTTCTAAGTTTATTTCATAATATCATTGTAATAAATTTGTAATTAAGATAACTTTCATGGAGTACAATTTATTATTCAATCGAGTCTTTGTTTATTAAAAAGTGATCTCTATAATCTAATTATTTATACAAATTATGATTATTTCCAAAATGGAAATAGTGTTATAAAAACTTCATTATTAAAAAAATAGAATATCTAGAAGAAGTAGTCTCACAACTAACAACGATATAATCTCTAATAATATTTTTCATATAATTTTCATATAATAAGGAAGCAAAGCTTAATTAAATATTTTTGTCATTCAAATACTTTGTTTCTAATATTAATGATATTTCTTGAATATCGATTTTAATGAGATTGATGGTACTAATATTAAGATACAATTAGTATTATATATATTTTTTTATTAATCATGAAAATTTGACTATAATAAAAAAAACTCTATTTTATGTTGCTCATATATATATTCGATATAGTCTTTCAGCTTTAAAATCAATTATAACTACTATGCTTTGTATAAATATTACAATGTGAATCCTATAGCGTTATCAAGCATAAAACCTTAAAATAACCGAAAAGCAAAATATCTAATCAATTTTTTTAACAAATGTAAAATAATTTTATGAATTACTAATGTTACATTGTAACTTTCAAGACTTATAGAATATTTTTCTAAGTATGTTTTATCTAAATAGTATAAATACTAACTTATTCTCTAAGATAGAAGGACCTAGAGAACAGTATGCTAAGTTCATGATAGAATCATTAAATCATGGCCAAGGTATTACAGTAGCAAATGCATTAAGACGTACATTACTAACGGATCTAAAAGGAACTGCCATCGTTGCTGTCCGCATTGCAGGTATTGACCATGAATTTTCTACTATTCCTGGCGTAAGAGAAGATGTTTTAGAAATATTACTAAATTTAAAGCAAATTGTTTTGAAAAGTAAATCAACAGAAGCTCAAATAGGTAAAGTGAAAATTCAAGGCCCAGGTATTGTTACAGCAGGTTCTTTTGAATTATCTTCAGCAGTGCAAGTCATCGATCCAAGCCAATATATTGCGACCATTTGTAATAGTACTATCTTTGAAATTGAATTCAGGATAGAACAAGGACAAGGTTATCGTATTGTTGAGAAGGGTGTTGATAATATTTCTATAGATTTTCTTCAAATTGATGCTATTTTTATGCCAATAAAAAAAGTTAACTATGAAGTTGAAGAAATCAGGTATGATACAAATACTATCAAAGATAAAGTTTTTTTAGAAGTATGGACTAATGGTAGCTTATCTCCAGATAAAGCTATTAGTCAGGGGGCTGAAATTTTGACACAGTTATTTGATCCTTTAAGACATCTAGACTTTGAGTCAATAAATAACCATACTCAGAAAGAAGATAAAAAAATGAATCAAGTACCTATAGAAGAGTTACAGTTGTCTGTTAGAGCTTATAACTGTTTAAAAAGAGCACAAATTCATTCTATTGCAGATTTACTTGAGTATTCTCAAGAGGAGCTACTAGAAATACGTAACTTTGGACAAAAATCTGCAGATGAAGTGATAGAAGCGCTACAGAATAGTCTGGGTATTGATTTAACTAAAGTCAAAATAAATAAGTAGTGCCTGTAATTTAATTATATGTGTTTAGTTTTATTATGTTTAATAGATAATAAAACTAGGCACATATCACTTTTGTCTTTGACTCGTTTGTTGGTACATGCACTTAAAACATCTACTTCTAATGATTTTAAACTCAGCAAAAAAGTAATTATTATTTAAAATTTTATGATTTAATAAAAATAGAAGATCATGAGTCGTAAAATTGTTAAAATATTCTTAAAGTAATTAAGATTTTATCTGGATTACATATTCTTAATAATACTATTTGTTTTAAAAATTTTATGGAATAGTAAAACTGTAAAATTACGAACACTTAGTATCGGTCTTGATTTTAGCTATAAAAAATTTTTTATGAAATAGATAAAAGGATAAAAGAATGTACTAAATTTATATTTTATGTTACTATTTCTGTAGTTATAAAATGAATAATATATTCTAAAATACAACATGGAGAATTTTATGGATAGAACTTATATTCCATCTACAATAAAAACAAAGGCAAATCCAGAAAAATGGTACTGTATAGATGCAAAAGGGAAAACTTTGGGTAGATTATCTACACAAGTTGCAAATATTTTAAGAGGAAAAAATAAAAAAACTTATACTCCTTTCCTAGATACAGGAGATTATGTTATCATTATTAATTCTAATGAAATTGAAGTAACAGGTAAAAAAGAATTACAAAAAGAAGTATGTTTATGTGTTTATTAAGTATTTAAACTATTCAATTTGCGTTATAATTTTTGTAGAAATTATATTTATTAGTTTTTTACTTAATCAAAAAAGAAATAATTAAATAATATTTTAAGATATTATGATCATTTCAAAATTTTATTAGTCATGAGACTAAAGTTTTTCCTGATCTAGAAGAAACGTAAATATTTTTAGTGGACTAGTTTTCATTGTCTAAGAACAAAATATATAATAAAAGAATTAATTTATTTTTTTGAGCTGTTTAATCAATATTCTTTTTGTTCAATAATTAATTTAATACTTATATCAATAAAATTTTTATATGCTAGAACAAGAGATATTACTAGATTAATCTAGATTATTTTAATTTTAGAATATAAATTGAGGATATTTATTTATCAATTTATATTAAATAACAATAATTTTACATTCTTATTTTCTTATAATTTTATCAAAATCCGTTAAACTCGTAAATAAATATGCCTCACCGTTTCAATTAGACCTGACTGTATTGCAATTAGTTACTGTCAAAAGTTATATTTATTAGTTTTTTATACAATGATTTTAGATGGTTATGTTAATATTACTTAAAACTATAAAATGGACAGAAAAGCTTAAAATCATTAGAATTGTTTATTGGGTTAGAAATAAAGAACATTTAATCATTAATGTATCTTAAAATACTTATCTCATTCTGGTTATTTGGGAGGATTAAAGAGAGAAACTTTTCAAAAATTAAAAATTCGGAAGTCAAGCAGGATTATTGAAAAATCAGTTAAAGGAATGTTGCCTAAGGGGCCTTTAGGTAGAAAACTTTTTACAAAACTGAAAGTTTATGAAAGTAATAATCATCCTCATTCTGCACAAAAACCAGAGATTATCTAAAAATATCACAAGTAAAATCAAAATATGGATAACACGAAAATTAATTACTATGGTACAGGACGAAGAAAAAGTGCAACAGCTAGAGTTTATTTAGTTTCTGGTTCTGGAAATTTAAGCATTAACGGGCGAGAAGGGTTAGAATATTTACAGTTCAATGTAAATTATGTAAAATTAGTAAAAGAACCTTTGCAATTATTAGGATTAGAAGGTGAATATAATATAATGGTTAATGTTATAGGAGGAGGCTGTATTATTCGTAATAATAAAGAAACACGAAGTTAACTGGCTTATAATTTATTAAAATATATAATATGAATTATTTATTCAAACCTTATGATTTAAAGATAAAAATGATATAAACACGAGTAAATAAAATATAAATAAGCATCTAAGTTGGTTTAGAAACCATTATTTTATCTATATTATTAAATTATAGAACGAATATTAAAAGATTAAAATTATTAATATATTATTATTATTGTTTTATCTTAAGGATATAGTGCGATTTGTTCTTAAGTAAAACTAATGTTTAAGAAGGTTCCTGATAACCTTAAAACTAAAAATAACTTAAGAATTTACAGGATTGAACTCCCTATAAATTAACTAATATATATTCGTTGTTGGAATTCTAACCCTCCTCGGGACAGGAGCCGTGCCGATAGTGCCTGTAACAGCTATAGATTGTAGTTTTGTGGTCACACAATTTATGTTAAAGCTAGGAAGTCACAGTGCCAAAAAGATAAGTTAGAAATTTTCAAGTAGTGCTTGGCAAACTTCTAAGACGAACAAATGCTAAGTTATTTAAAAAGTGTCTAATTAAGCTAGTTATGATATAACCATCAATTTCATAAATAGGATTCTTAAATCACCCGTATGAGACACTATATTATTAATTACAGTCCTGGGTAGAGAGTAGGCAAAATAGTAATAGTCTAAAGAAGCAAGAAGAAATAATTGTAACAAATAAAAACAATATGAAAACTCTTTATTGAAAGAAAATAAAGTAGGCTTCAATTAATCATAAAGCCAAATGAATTAATATTGGTAGGAAGGTGATTAACTTCGCCGAAGGTTTATAGAATATATTCTACGAAGGAGATAAAGTCTTATGCAACCAACTGGTCAGAAATGTGTTGAAGACTGGAAAACTTTACCTTGGAAGAAATTTCGAAAATAGGTTTTTCGTCTTCAACATAGAATATATTAAGCGCAACAAAAAGAGAATTATCAATTAGTAAAAAAATTACAAAGACTTTTCTTTAAGTCTCGAGCAGCTAAATTTTTAGCAATTAGACAAGTTACACAACTTAATAGAGGGAAAGTAACAGCTAGAATTGATGGTATATCTAAACTTCAAGAAAAAGAAAGATTTGAACTATTTGAAGATCTAAAAAATCTAAAAAAATATAAACATCAACTTGTAAAAAGAGTACATATACCTAAAACTAATGGGAAAAAACGTCTTTTAGGTATTCTGACAATCAAAGATAGAGTGGTACCATGTCTTATGAAATATTTATTAGAACCTGTATATGAAGCATATGTATCAAAAGGATTTTGGGGGTTTAGACCTGGAAAAGCCGCACAGGATACTCCGCAAAATATTTTCATAAATTTAGGCCGACCACAAACTAATTATAAAAAACGTATTCTAGAATTAGATATTGCAAAATGTTTTGATAAGATAAATCATGAAAAACTCATGAGTTTAATATATTGGCCAATACAAATGCATAAAATCTTGCGATCATTATTAAAAGTAGGTGTATTAAAGGAAAGAGCTCGTACAGAAGAAGGAACACCCCAAGGAGGTCTTATATTTCCTTTATTATGCAATATTGCATTGCATTGAAGATATTTGGAACCAACCAGCGAAATATTTCAGCAATACTTATAATTAATAGAGTTATAGTAAAAAAATTAGCTACAGTCCAACGGGGTATTCGATATGCAGATGATCTGATCTTCTGTTTAGAAGATCAGGAAGATGCTGTAGAACTTAGAAGGAAAATAGATACTTTTTTAGCAGAAAGAGTTCTAAATGTCAAAGAAGCAAAAACTCATTTAGTCCTATCCACAGAAAGTGTTAATTTCCTAGGTTGGCGATTTGAAGTTAAAGCAAACCATACGTTAACTTGCTGGCCATCGAAGAAGAACAAAAGAAATCTCAAGGATAATATAAAAACCGTAATGCGAGATTGTCGTTTCAAGCTTAACAAGCGATTGAGTAAGGTTAAAGTAATTTATATAAGTTGGCGGAATTATCACCAATATTGTGACTTATCCAAAATAAACTTATGATCAATAAATGATTGGGTTTATAAATTCGTTCAGAAAGCAAATAGTAAACTTAAAAAAAAGGATAGAGCTATTGCAAAGATAAAAAGATTAAATACAATCAAGGACATCTTCAATGCTCACAGTTATTCTTTATTTGGATATGTTGCTGTAAAAAGTAATAAATCGTCATTTGATAATGACTGGATCTATTGGAGTAAGCGCAAACAAAAACAATATTGGGGCCCCACAGCCAAGATACTAACACGGCGAAAGTTCAAATGCGTTGCCTGTTAAAATTTGTAATCGATGATCATATTGAACTTCATCATAAAGATGGCAACCATTAAAACAATCTAAATAAGAATCTAATGGTTCTTCACAGAGAGTGTCATTAATATCAACCTATTCATGGGTTAAAAAAGCGCAAGGCAAAAGCCTAATAAATCAGGGAGCTGTATGAAGTGAAAGTTTCACGTACAGATCTGAAAGAGAGGGAAATTCTATAAGTCCGATAAGTATATGAAATTACGGTTTATTGATTATATTTAGTTTTATTCTATGTAATAATATACTTGTAACATAGATGAAATAGATCTCTCTATTCAACCGATTTTTAATCATAATAAATATACTTAGATATGTAAAAAATTTACAATGAAAGTAGCGTAAATTTATAAAAATTTTCTCAAAACTAAAAAAACCGTATAAAAAGAAGTTTCATCATACGAATTGACATGAAATGTATAATATTATATATGTACTATTTCTATTTAACTGGTCAGGCCAGTGCTATACAACTAGGTGTAGCTAGAGCATTATGCCAAATGAATTTAAGTAATCGGCCTGTATTAAAGTCTTCAGGTCAATTAACTAGAGATGCAAGAGTAAAAGAAAGCAAGAAGTATGGCCTACGAAAGGCTAGAAAAGCCCCTCAATACTCAAAACGATAATTCTAATATATTTTTATTAATCTTAACATATTTAAATCATGCCAAAATCAAGTAAGATTTTTACTTTTTTTTGACAAAAGCAAAAATATTTTTTGTATTCGCCATTATTCTCTTCTTTGATACCATATCTATAAGAATTAATTAAACTAATCAATAAATTAACCATTAAAAAAAATACTAGTTATATCTATACGATTTATTTGCTAGAAGTAAAAAAATAATATCTCTTAACAAAGAAAAATTCTTTATAAAATTAATTTTTATCTGACCTTTATCAAAGAATCTATATATTCGGCTATTTATTTAAATATTGTCGATTGTCAAAAAAAATAACACTTATTAAAAAAGTAAATTGATTTCTAACATTCATCCAAAGTGGTAGTGAGATGATTTTAGTGTAAAAAAAATTTTAAATATAATTCTAAGGTTCGATTTGTTCTTAAGTAAAACTAATGTTTAAGAAGGTTCATGATAACCTTAAAACTAAAAATAGCTTAAGGATTTATAGGATTAAACTCCCTATAAATTAACTAATATATATTCGTTGGTGGAATTCCAACCTTCCTTGGGACAGGAGCAGTGTCGATAGTGCACGTAACAGCTATAGATTGTAGTTTTGTGTTAACACAATTTATGTTAAAGCCGGGAAGTAACAGTGCTAAAAAGATAAGTAATTGTCAAGTAGTGCTTGGGAAACTTCTAAGACGAACAAATGCTAAGTTATTTAAAAAGTGTCTAATTATTGTGATATAACTATTAATTTCATAAGTAGGATTCTTAAATCACCCGTATGAGACATCTTAGAATTAATTACAGTTTTGGGTAGAGAGTAGGCAAAATAGTAATAGTCTAAAGAAGTAAGAAGAAATAATTGGAACAAATAAAAACAATATGAAAATTCCTTATTGAAAGAAAATAAGGTAAGCTTCAATTAATCATAAAGCCAAATGAATTAATATGGGTAGAAAGGTGATTAACTTCACTGAAGGTTTATAGAATATATAAAGCGCGACAAAAAGAGAATTATAAATTAGTAAAAAAATTACAAAGACTTTTCTTTAAGTCTCGAGTAGCTAAATTCTTAGCAATTAGACAAGTTACATAACTTAATAGAGGGAAAGTAACAGCTGGAATAGATGGTATATCTAAACTTCAAGAAGGGGAAAGATTTGAACTATTTGAAGATCTAAAAAATATAAACATCAACTTTTAAAAAGATCATATATACCTAAAACTAATGGAAAAAACGTCCTTTAAGTATTCAGAAAATCAAAGATAGAGTGGTACAATGTCTGATGAAATATTTATTAGAACCTGTAGATGAAGCATATGCATTAAAAGGATCTTGGGGGTTTAGACCTGGAAGAGCAGCATAGAATGCTCAGCGAAATATTTTCATAAATCTAGGCTAGGCCGACCATAAACTAATTATAAAAAACGTATTCTGGAATTAGATATTCAAAATGTTTTGATAAGATAAATCATGAAAAACTCATGAGTTTAATACACTTGTCAATACACATCCATAAAATCTTGCGATCAGCATTAAAAGTAGGTGTATTAAAGGAAAGAGCTCTTACAGAAGAAGGAATACCCCAAGCAGGTATTATATCTCCTTTACTATGCAATATTACATTGCATGACATTGAAGATATTTGGAACCCACCAGCGAAATATTTCAGCAATACTTACAATAGAGTCAGAGTAAACAAATCAGCTATAGTCCAACGGGATATTCGATATGTAGATGATCTGATCTTCTTTTTAGAAGATCAGGAAGATGCTGTAGAACTTAGAAGGAAAATAGATGCTTTTTTAGTAGCAAGAGGTGTAAATACCAAAGAGGCAAAAACTCATTTAGTCCTATTCACAGAAGGTTTTGATTTTCTAGGTTGGCGATTTGAAGTTAAAGCAAACCATGCTTTAACTTGCTGGCTATCTAAGAAGAACAGAAGAAATCTCAAGGGCAATATAAAAACCGTAATGCGAGATTGTCGTTTCAAGCTTAACAAGCGATTGAGTAAGGTTAAAGTAATTCATAGAGGTTGGTGGAATTATCACCAATATTGTGACTTATCCAAAATAAACTTATGGTCTATAAATGATCGGGGTTACAAATTCGTTAAGAAAGCAAATAGTAAACTTAATAAAAAGTATAGAGCTATTGCAAAGATAAAAAGATTAAATACAATCAAGGATATCTTCAATGCTCACAGTTATTCTTTATTTGGATATGTTGCTGTCAAAAGTAATGAATCGCCATTTGATAATGACTGGATCTATTGGAGTAAGCGCAAACAAAAACAATATTGGGGCTCCACAGCCAAGATACGAACACAGCAAAAGTTCAAATGCGGTGCCTGTAATTTGAAATTTGTAGTCGATGATCAAATTGAACTTCATCATAAAGATGGAAACTATCAAAACAATCTAAATAAGAATCTAATAGTTCTTCACAGAGAGTGTTATCAATATCAACCTATTCATGGGTTAAAAAAGCGCAAGGCAAAAGCCTAATAAATCAGGGAGCCGTATAAAGCGAAAGTTTCACGTACAGATCTGAAAGAGAGAGGCATCCTATAAGTCCGATAAGTATATTCGATTATGGTTTATTGATTATATTTAGTTATATTTTATGTAATAATATACTTGTAATATAGATGAAATAGATCTCTCGATTCAACCAGTTCTAAAACTGTTCTAAGTTATATTTATAACAATAAGCCATCAAAAAATAGGAGAGAATTTTAAGTTATCTTTGCGATACATATACAGATGTAACTAGAGTTAAATAGATATTTTACTATATGTGTAGTTATAAGAAGCTGGATCATAAACATTAGATAAATTAATTATTTATCTATAATAGTTGTGCTTTTGATATTGATAATAGACTAAAATTTATATAAAGATCTTAATTTTTTGTTAGATAGATTAATTTTGTGATGTGTAAGCTTTCTATATTAAATATAACGCTTAAAAACTTGTACTCTTCTTATACAACACGTCTAATATGAACTCTATCAGTTTAGGTGTTTTATTAGCAAAGATGTATTTAAGTTCAAGATATTATTTATAGAGTATTTTCATCAATTATAGAGTTATTTATATTATAAATTTGTATAGTCTACTAAGCCTATCTACAAGTTCAAAAGAATGTCTAGTTATTTATCAGGTTAAGAATAAGACATATTCATATTAATGATACGTGTAAAAGATAGATTCTAGTTGTTCTATAAGAGTCAAGTTCAACAGTTTTTGTTTTCTATTCAAAATCAAGGCTATCACAATACTTATTAAAATTATATTTAACACAAAATTTTATAGAATTATAAGCAAATGTCTTTTACTGTACTTTATTGATATTGTTTCATTTATAAGTATTTTTAAAAACAAAGAATAAGTAAGAGATGTGGTATTTTCATTGGGTTCAACTGATATTATGTAAATTATTTTTATGCTATTTACATGACAAAGAAAATTATTATTTATTTTTAGCATTGTCAGAGAATTTGGGAGAGATATATTTTTTAATATTATTTGCAATATGTTCATATCATAGAACATTACAATAATATAAGAGACCTGATTTTCTCAATGAATGTGTTATGATAAAATATCCATATAATAATATAGCCTTCAATTCATTATTAAATCCAAACGCGTAGTATTTTAAATATCTTATGCTAAGTGTTAAAAAAGAATTTTACAACTAAAAGCTTAATAATTAAAATATCTTAATACAAAACAACTTGATATTTACTTCCTTAAATTGAATCGGTCATTTGTTTGTAAATAAGCAGTAATTGCTTGAAACGAATAAAATTAATAGTTAAGTAGACTATTCAGGAAAATATAATTAGTTATCTGTATTTTTTGAGATATAAGATATATTTTTAAGAATATCTTTATGTAAAAGTTTGAACTTGTTGTAATAAGCAAACCGAAAATAGATCATATTTGTAGATTATACGAAATATTAATAAGATTTTTTTTATAAATATAGTGCGATTTGTTCTTCAGTAAAACTAATGTTTAAGAAGGTTCCTGATAACCTTAAAACTAAAAATAGCTTAAGGATTTATAGGATTAAACTTCCTATAAATTAACTAATATATATTCGTTGGTGGAATTCCAACCTTCCTCGGGACGGGAGAAGTACCGATAGTGCCCGTAACAGCTATAGATTGTAGTTTTGTGGTAACACAATTTATGTTAAAGCTGGGAAGTCACAGTGCCAAAAAGATAAGTTAAAAATTTTCAAATAGTGCTTGGCAAACTTCTAAGACGAACAAATGCTAAGTTATTTAAAAAGTGTCTAAATCAACTAGTTGTGATCTAACCATCAATTTCATAAATAGGATTCTAAAATCACCCGTATGAGACATGATATTATTAATTACAGTCCTGGGTAGATAGTAGGCAAATTAGTAATAGTCTAAAAAAGTAAGAAGAAATAATTGGAACAAATCAAAACAATATAAAAACTCCTTATTGAAAGAAAATAAGGTAGGCTTCAATTCATCATAAAGCCAAAGAAATTAATATGAGTAGGAAGGTGATTAACTTCGCCGAAGATTTATAGAATATGATTTATAGAATATATTGTACAAAGGAGAGAAAGTCTTATCTAACTAACTCGTCTTCAACATAGAATATATAAAGCGCAACAAAAGGAGAATTATAAATTAGTAAAAAAATTACAAAGACTTTTCTTTAAGTCTCGAGCAGCTAAATTCTTAGCAATTAGACAAGTTACACAACTTAATAGAGGGAAAGTAACAGCTGGAATTGATGGTATATCTAAACTTCAAGAAAAGGAAAGATTTTAACTATTTGAAGATCTAAAAAATCTAAAAAAATATAAGCATCAACTTTTAAAAAGAGTACATATACCTAAAACTAATGGGGAAAAACGTCCTTTAGGTATTCCGACAATCAAAGATAGAGTGGTACAATGTTTTATGAAATATTTATTAGAACCTATATATGAAGCATATGCATCAAAAGGATCTTGGGGGGGGAGACTTGGAAGAGCCGCACAGGATGCTCAGCAAAATATTTTCATAAATCTATGCCAATCACAAACTAATTATAACAAACGTATTCTGGAATTAAATGTTTTGATAATATAAATCATGAAAAATTCATAAGTTGAATACACTTGCCAATACAAATGCATAAAATCTTGCGATCAGCATTAAAAGTAGGTGTATTAAAGAAAAGAGCTCGTGCAGAAGAAGGAACACCCCAAGCAGGTATTAGATCTCCTTTATTATGCAATATTGCATTGCATGGCATTGAAGATATTTGGAACCAACTAGCGAAATATTTCAGCAATACTCACAATAGAATCATAGTAAAAAAATCAGTTATAGTCCAACGGGGTATTGGCTATGCAGATGATCTGATCTTTTTTTTAGAAGATTAGGAAGATGCTGTAGAACTTAGAAGGAAAATAGATGCTTTTTTAGCAGAAAGAGGTCTAAATGTCAAAGAGGCAAAAACTCATTTAGTATTATCCACAGAAGGTTTTGATTTCTTAGGTTGGCGATTTGAAGTTAAAGCAAACTATGGGTTAACTTGCTGGCCATCGAAGAAGAACAGAAGAAATCTCAAGGATAATATAAAAACCGTAATGTGAGATTGTCGTTTTAAGCTTAACAAACGATTGAGTAAGGTTAAAGTAATTTATAGAGGTTAGTGGAATTATCACCAATATTGTGACTTATCCAAAATAAACTTATGGTCAATAAATGATTGGGTTTAGAAATTCGTTAAGAAAGCAAATAGTAAACTTAATAAAAAGAATAGAGCTATTGCAAAGATAAAAAGATTAAATACAATCAAGGATATCTTCAATGCTCATATTTATTCTTTATTTGGATATGTTGCTGTAAATAGTAATACATCGCCATTTGATAATGATTGGATCTATTGGAGTAAGCGCAAACAAAAATAATATTGGGGCCCCACAGCCAAGATACTAACACAGCAAAAGTTTAAATGCGGTGCCTGTAATTTGAAATTTGTAATCGATGATTATTTTATCATAAAGATGGAAACGATCACAACAATCTAAATCAGAATCTAATGGTTCTTGACATAGAGTGTCATCAATATCAACCTATTAATGGGTTAAAAAAGCGCAAGGCAAAAGCCTAATAAATCAGGGAGCCGTATGAAGTGAAAGTTTCACGTACAGATCTGAAAGAGAGGGAAATCCTATAAGTTCTATAAGTATATTAGATTATGGTCTATTGATTATATTTAGTTCTAATCTATATACTTGTAATATAGATGAAATGGATCTCTCGATTCAACCAATAATAATTACAACTTAATTATATTCTTTTTCAAATATAAGTTTAGTCTCGTCTGATTAATTCACAAAATAGAAGATTTAGATCATGATTTTTATACTACGTTGATTCTATTTATATCTTTACTCAAATATGTTTTACTCGACTAAAAGTACAAATAAAAGCCGATATTTCGCATATTTGCTAGTACTAGTAGAAATACTATATCTTTATTTTAAGCAAATACGATTGATTTTAACTGATTTTTTTCTTACAAGAAATAAAGTCTATTAATATAATCAATGTTGTTGATAAAACTTTGTCAAAATAAATTGATATTTATATCTAATTTTATTATCGATTATACGAAAGTGAGCATTACAGCTATAAATAGCTATTTAATGTTCTTTAACAGAAGAATAAGTATATATCCATTGAATAAAGTATCATACCACGAGATAGATGTTAAATTCAAAGTAAAGTATAAAGATATCGTAATTATCAATATTTCTCTTTCTAAAAATTATTTTAGTCATACATATAACTTATAGAATAGTTACAAAAGTTTATTTAATTATGAAAAAATGACTAACATATACTATAGTTATCATGATTATTGTTTAGCAAAGTTTACAAAATAGTTAACACTCCAAGAATTACAGCTAAGGTGATGCAAAATTTATTCTTCTAGTTATCAAAAGTTTATTGTGACGGACAATTAGTAATGACGTACGACTTTAGACCTTCACTGATTGGAATAAATATACTAATCACATTGAAAAAAGTTACTTAGTTAGGTTTATAATTATAATATAATGGGCACTTTTTACATGATAGTTGTGTAAAAATAATAATCACATTATTTTTTGGATAGATGATTCAATCAGATATCCATTAGATATTTGTTGTTAAGATATAGTGCGATTTGTTATTAAGTAAAACTAATGTTTAAGAAGGTTCCTGATAACCTTAAAACTAAAAATAGCTTAAGGATTTATAGAATTGAACTTCCTATAAATTAACTAATATATATTCGTTGGTGGGATTCCAATCCTCCTAGCAGTGCCGATAGTGCACGTAACAGATATAGAGATATAGATTGTCGTTTTGTGGTAACACAATTCATATTAAAGTCGGGAAATCACAGTGCCAAAAAGATAAGTTAGAAATTTTCAAGTAGTGCTTGGCAAACTTCTAAGACGAACAAATGCTAAGTTACTTAAAAAGTGTCTAATTACACTAGTTGTAACCTAACCATCAATTTCATAAATAGGATTCTAAAATCACTCGTATGAAACATTATATCATTAATTACAGTCCTGGGTAGAGAGTAGGCAAAATAGTAATAGTCTAAAGAAGTAAGAAGAAATAATTGGAACAAATAAAAACAATATGAAAACTCCTTATTGACAGAAAATAAGGTAGGCTTCAATTAATCATAAAGCCAAATAAATTAATATGGTTAGGAAGGTGATTAACTTCGCCGAAATTTTATAGAATATATTGTACAAAGGAGATAAGATCTTATGCAACCAATTCGTCAGAAATGTGTTGAAGACTGAAAAACCTTACCTTGGAAGCAATTTCGAAAACAGGTTTTTCGTCTTCAACATAGAATATATAAAGCGTAACAAAAGAAGAATTATAAATTAGTAAAAAAATTACAAAGACTTTTTTTCAAGTTTCGAGCAGCTAAATTCTTAGGAATTAGACAAGTTACACAACTTAATAGAGGGAAAGTAACAGCTGGAATTGATGGTATATCTAAACTTCAAGAAAGGGAAGGATTTGAACTATTTGAAGATATAAAAAATCTAAAAAAATATAAACATCAACTTTTAAAAAGAGTATATATACCTAAAACTAATGGGAAAAAACGTCCTCTAGGTATTCCGACAATCAAAGATAGAGTGGTACAATATCTTATGAAATATTTATTAGAACCTGTATATAAAGCATATGCATCAAAAGGATCTTGGGGTTTAGACCTGGAAGAGCTGCACAGAATGCTCAGCAAAATATTTTCATAAATCTAGGCTAACCACAAACTAATTATAAAAAACGTATTCTGGAATTAGATATCGAAAAATGTTTTAATAAGATAAATCATGAAAAACTCATGAGTTTAATACAATTGCCAAAACAAATGCATAAAATTTTCTGATCAGTATTAAAAGTAGGTGTATTAAAGCAAAGAGCTCGTACAGAAGAAGGAATACCCCAAGGAGGTATTATATCTCCTTTATTATGCAATATTGCATTGCATTGAAGATATTTGGAACCAACCAGCGAAATATTTCAGCAATACTTGCAATAGAGTGAGAGGAAACAAATCAGCTATAGTCCAAAGGTGTATTAGATATGCAGATGATCTGATCTTCTTTTTAGAAGATCAGGAAGATGCTGTAGAACTTAGAACGAAAATAGATGCGTTTTTAGCAGCAAGAGGTCTAAATGCCAAAGAGGCAAAAACTCATTTAGTGCTATCCACAGAAGGTTTTGATTTCCTAGGTTGGCGATTTGAAGTTAAAGCAAACCATGCGTTAACTTGCTGGCCATCGAAGAAAAACAGAAGAAATCTCAAGGATAATATAAAAACTGTAATGCAAGATTGTCGTTTCAAGCTTAACAAGCGATTGAGTAAGGTTAAAGTAATTTAATTTATAGATGTTGGTAGAATTATCACAAATATTGTGACTTATCCAAAATAAACTTATGGTCAATAAATGATTGGGTTGACAAATTCGTTAAGAAAGCAAATAGTAAATTTAATAAAAAGGATAGAGCTATTGCAAATATAAAAAGATTAAATACAATCAAGGATATCTTAAATGCTCACAGTTATTCTTTATTTGGATATGTTGCTATAAAAAGTAATAAATCGCCATTTGATAATGACTGGATCTATTGGAGTAAGCGCAAACAAAAACAATATTGGGGCCCCACAGCCAAGATACTAACACAGAAAAAGTTCAAATGTGGTGCCTGTAATTTGAAATTTGTAATCGATAATCACATTGAACTTCATCATAAAGATGGAAACCATTAAAACAATTTAAATAAGAATCTAATGGTCCTTCACAGAGAGTGTCATCAATATCAACCTATTCATGGGTTAAAAAAGCGCAAGGCAAAAGCCTAATAAATCATGGAGCGGTATGAAGTGAAAGTTTTACGTATAGATCTGAAAGAGAGGGAAATCCTATAAGTCCGATAAGTATATTAGATTATGGTTTATTGATTATATTTAGTTCTATTCTATATTATATTTAGTTCTATTCTATGTAATAATATACTTGTAATATAGATGAAATGGATCTCTCGATTCAACCTAAGATATAGATGGTAGTATCAATATTAAATAATGCATTTTAGCTAATTCTTGCCAGGTCATCTTGAGCGCAAAGTTAATCCCATTTACTAAGTTTTTTAGCTAAAAGTTTTTGTAAAATAAAGTGATTGTGTTTAAAGTCAGCTATTATTATTTATTACGACTTATAAATTTTAGTTTACTTAAAATTTTTTTTTGACATATAATATATCGTTGAAGTAGAAGTTATTGTAAAACTTAATTGCATAAGTCTGATAAATAAAAAGTGTCAAATCTTTATGGAAAAATTAAATTAGTGATAATAAGTTATTTTTTTCAAACAACTTATATGTAAGATAAGTATCAGTGAAGAAATAATGAATACAATTTTAAAAATGGTATAAGTGCGCTTTGTGCTTAGTTGAAATATAAAGCTATATTAGTTAGAAAAAGTATTAATACAAAAATAATCTAATATACTTAAATATCCAATAGATAAAATTATAACTGAGTATTTGTGTTAGATTAAAAAGTTTTCAATATTATAGTATCTAACTTATATTATAACTGTAGCAGTTAATACCAATGAATCAAGCACAGGATAAGTCACAAGATTGCAAGGCTTAATCTAATGTGTTACTATAGAAAATTAAAAAAGCGCCTAAGTTTTTTTCTATCCAAATTTATAAAAAAGATTTGGTAGCTATTCATAATTTGTCTAAGCTTCTTTATAAAAATTTAGATATTTATCAATAAAGGATAGGCGAAATAAATAAAATGTGCAAGCACACATTATTTTTAATGTAACAAATAACAAATATTTAGAACAAATCGCAAATAATTACTATAGATACTTAAACTTAAAATATATAATTTAGAGTTAGTAATATAGTTATACGTATTATTTTGTTATGAAAGCGAATAACTTTTCTTAAAGCTTTCAATAATGGCAGTTAGGCTTGTCTAGATATGATTACATATAAAGAAAGATTCTCTGTACCAATTCACACAAAAAATTTATATTAAAATAAAAGACCTAAAGCTTTTACAAAAAAGTTTAAGAATTATTCTATTCAAGAGGTGCGATTTGTTTTTAAGTAAAACTAATGTTTAAGAAGGTTCCTGATAACCTTAAAACTAAAAATAGCTTAAAGATTTATAGGATTGAACTCCCTATAAATTAACTAATATATATTAGTTGGTGGAATTCCAACTCTCCTCGGGACGGGAGCAGTGCCGATAGTGCACGTAATAGCTATAGATTGTAGTTTTGTGGTAACACAATTCATGTTAAAGCCGGGAAGTCACAGTGCCCAAAAAGATAAGTTAGAAATTTTCAAGTAGTGCTTGGCAAACTTCTAAGACGAACAAATGCTAAGTTATTTAAAAAGTGTCTAAATAGACTAGTTATGATCTAACCATCAATTTCATAAATAGGATTCTAAAATCACCCGTATGAGACATCTCTTGATTAATTACAGTCCTGGGTAAAGAATAGGCAAATTAGTAATAGTCTAAAGAAGTAAGAAGAAATAATTAGAACAAATAAAAACAATATGAAAACTCCTTATTGAAAGAAAATAAGGTAGGCTTCAATTAATCATAAAGCCAAATGAATTAATATGTGTAGGAAGGTGATTAACTTCGCCGAAGGTCTATAGAATATATAAAGCGCAACAAAAGAAGAATTATAAATTAGTAAAAAAATTACAAAGACTTTTCTTTAAGTCTCAAGCAGCTAAATTCTTAGCAATTAGACAAATTACAGAACTTAATAGATGGAAAGTAACAGCTGGAATTGATGGTATATCTAAACTTCAAGAAAGGGAAAAATTTGAACTATTTGAAAATCTAAAAAATCTAAAAAAATATAAACATCAACTTTAAAAAAGAGTATATATACCTAAAATTAATGGAAAAAATCGTCCTTTAGGTATTCCGACAATCAAAGATAGAGTGGTACAATATCTTATGAAATATTTATTAGAACCTGTATATGAAGCATACGCATGAAAAGGATCTTGGGAGTATACCTGGAAGAGCCGCACAGGATGCTCAGCAAAATATTTTCATAAATCTAGACCGACTACAAACTAATTATAAAAAACGTATTCTAGAATTAGATATCGAAAAATGTTTTGATAAGATAAATCATGAAAAACTCATGAGTTTAATACACTTGCCAAAACAAATGCATAAAATCTTGCGATAAGCATTAAAAGTAGGTGTATTAAAGGAAAGAACTCGTACAGAAGAAGGAACACCCCAAGGATATATTTGGAACCAACCAGCGAAATATTTCTGCAATACTTAGAATAGAGTCGTAGTAAAAAAATCAGCTATAGTCCAACGGGGTGTTCGATATGCAGATGATCTGATCTTCTTTTTAGAAGATCAGGAAGATGCTGTAGAACTTAGAAGGAAAATAGATGCTTTTTTAGCAGAAAGAGGTCTAAATGTCAAAGAGGCCAAAACTCATTGAGTGCTCTTTACAGAAGGTTTTGATTTCCTAGCTTGGCGATTTGAAGTTAAAGTAAACCATGCGTTAACTTGCTGGCCATCGAAGAAGAAAAGAAGAAATTTCAAGGATAATATAAAAACCGTAATGTGAGATTGTCGTTTCAAGCTTAACAAGCGATTGAGTAAGGTTAAAGTAATTTATAGAGGTTGGTGGAATTACCACAAATATTGTGACTTATCCAAAATAAACTTATGGTTAATAAATGATTAGGTTTACAAATTCGTTAAGAAAGCAAATAGTAAACTTAATAAAAAGGATAGAGCTATTGCAAAGATAAAAAGATTAAATACAATCAAGGATATCTTCAATACTCACAGTTATTCTTTATTTGGATATGTTACTGTAAAAAGTAATAAATCGCCATTTGATAATGACTGGATCTATTGGAGTAAGCACAAACAAAAAGAATATTGGGGCCCCACAGCCAAGATACTAACACAGCAAAAGTTCAAATGCTGTGCCTGTAATTTGAAATTTGTAATCGATGATCATATTGAACTTCATCATAAAGATGGAAGCTATCAAAACAATCTAAATAAGAATCTAATGGTTCTTCACAGAGAGTGTCATCAATATCAACCTATTCATGGGTTAAAAAAGCGCAAGGCAAAAGCCTAATAAATCAGGGAGCCGTATGAAGTAAAAGTTTCACGTACAGATCTGAAAGAGAGGGAAATCCTATAAGTCCGATAAGTATATTAGATTATGGTTTATTGATTATATTTAGTTATATTCTATTTAATAATATACTTGTGCTATAGATGAAATGGATCTCTCGATTCAACCATAACTAACCTAAAAATTAAAGATTTGACAAATCGAGTTTGATTTACGAATCTAAGTATTTATCGACTATGGTATATTTGCACTTAGAGGTCTGTTAGAATCTTTTATTAGTAATAAAATAATTGCAATTAAAAATCTATAATGCGTACGAACGGTATGAATCTTTATTTTAAATTTTAGATAACATTCGGAAAATGAGTCTTACCTAGAAATAGGAAAATATCTATGGAATAATTAAGGAAAATTGATAATAGTAATCTAATTTGTTTCTGTTGTCAACCTGATTAGGAAAGCTCTAAGTTTGACTCATCCGGATGTTATAACAAAAAATGATTCTACGAAATGGGTACGATGTGAAAATTTTCACAATTAGATTGACAATATCCTATCGAATGTTATACTTAACCTTTTATCTTAGATGCATATGTTGAGCATTTAAATTTTAGATTGAGTAAAATTCAAACCAAAAGCTGGGCTCTGGTTAGGCAGTAAAAATATTATAAAATATGTCTTGATATGTTTCTCACTCCAAAGATCTATTATTACTATATATAGTCTAGATTATTAAAGATAAAAAACTTTTTTTACTTGGTTTGAAAACACTATAAAAAATTTATTTTACTAAATAGTCAGGAAACAAAAATTGTAAATTTTCAAGGAAAAAAATCATATTCATTTTACAGTGAATGATCAATAGATAATAAAACAGGTTGATGTAATGAATAAGTTCAACATGATATAAATATCTAGAATATAAAGACTGAAAATATGCTTAGAAATGAAGGCTATTTATACTATGAGTTCAAGGACTTATAAAGAGATGAACAAACTTAATTTAAGATTAAACTGGTGTCATACTCTTGAAAAAAAGAAAAACAAGCAACATGAATTTTATTCCTATATATCAAATTCTATACCTAATAATTATCTATAATTGGATCATACTGACAAAAAGAAGAATAGTTAAGAAAATTTAAAACTTGTTGATTAAGAATAGTATCCATGAATATACTCAAGTTTAAAGTGTGCAGAGAAAATAAGCCAGCAAGTCTGTGAGCTATATAAAACTAAAGCTATATATATAGTCCTAAATGAGAGGGTTCTTTACTAATATAATCTTATTTAATTGATTACCCGATTCTATTTACATTAAAAGTCTTCTTTATTTTATAGACGATAAAGCTACATAGTAGAATTTTATTTTCTGTAGTTTGGTAGAAAAATATCTATTAGAGATTATTATTTTATATTGTTGGATCTACTAAGCCAGAATTACATATAGATTTATGGTCTGGGAATCATCCATTTTATACTGGTTCACAACGTATTATTGATACAGAAGGTAGAGTAGGTGCGATTTTTATTTAGAAAATATTATCAAAGCTTGAAAAGATTATAGTTTCTAGTAAGTTTATAGAGCCGAAAATACTTTAGTCTTAAATAAATTAAAGTATATCTGACCGTTTCTGTTAACATCTATGTAGATTTACAGTTGAAGGTATTGCAGTTTTTGTTACGAGTTAATGAAGTCATATGTAGATTTAGTGTAAATACTAATTAATTATTAAACGAGTAAGTCATATAAATAAGAGAAAAATGTAATCAAATCCACTATGAATACATTTGCCAATAGGTTACGAAGAAAAATATGTACAAAACGTCAAATTGCCCATGCTTTTTAATGACAACTCTGCTCTATAATGTGTTTAGGTTTTCTACTTGGCCTATTATTATTAAAATTTGAACAAAGATAAATTTAGATTGAGTAAATTACATTAACTATATTGACGCAAGTCAACTTTTAAGTAACATAGCAAGGTGCGATTTGTTCTTAAGTAAAACTAATGTTTAAGAAAGTTCCTGATAACCTTAAAACTAAAAATAGCTTAAGGATTGATAGGATTGAACTTCCTGTAAATTAACTAATATATATTCGTTGGTGGAATTCCAACCTTCCTCGGGACAGGAGAAGAGCCGATAGTGCCCGTAACAGCTATAGATTCTAGTTTTGTGGTAACACAATTCATGTTAAAGCCGGGAAGTTACAGTGCCAAAAAGATAAGTTAGAAATTTTCAAGTAGTGCTTGGTAAACTTCTAAGATGAACCAATGCTAAGTTATTTAAAAAGTGTCTAATGTTACTAGTTGTGATCTAATCATCAATTTCATAAATAGGATTCTTAAATCACCCGTATGAGACATTTTGCTATTAATTACAGTCCTGGGTAGAGAGTAGGCAAATTAGTAATAGTCTAAAGAATCTAAAGAAGTAATAAGAAATAATTGGAACAAATAAAAACAATATGAAAACTCCTTATCGACAGAAAATAAGGTAGGCTTCAATTTATCATAAAGCCAAATGAATTAATATGGGTAGGAAGGTGATTAATTTCGCCGAAGGTTTATAGAATATATTGTACAAAGGAGATACAGTCTTATGCAACCAACTCGTCAGAAATGCGTTGAAGCCTGGAAAACCTTACCTTGGAAGAAATTTCGAAAACAGGTTTTTCGTCTTCAACATAGAATATATAAAGCGCAACAAAAAGAGAATTATAAATTAGTAAAAAATTACAAAGACTTTTCTTTAAGTCTCGAGCAGCTGCTAAATTCCTAGCAATTAGACAAGTTACACAACTTAATAGAGGTAAAGTAACAGCTAGAATTGATCGTATATTTAAACTTCAAGAAAGGGAAAGATTTGAACTATTTGAAGATATAAAAAAACTAAAAAAATATAAACGTCAACCTTTAAAAAGAGTATATATACCTAAAACTAATGGGAAAAAACGTCTTTTAGGTATTCCAATAATCAAAGATAGAGTGGTACAATGTCTTCTAAAATATTTATTAGAACCTGCATATGAAGCATATGCATCAAAAGGATCTTGGGGGGAGACCTGTAAAAGCCGCACAGGATGCTGAGTAAAATATTTTCATAAATCTAGGCCGACGACAAACTAATTATAAAAAACTTATTCTGGAATTAGATATCGAAAAAAGTTTTGATAAGATAAATCATGAAAAACTGATGAGTTTAATACACTTGCTAAAACAAATGCATAAAATCTTGCGGTCAGTATTAAAAGTAGGTGTATTAAACGAAAGAGCTCGTACAGAAGAAAGAACACCCAAGGAGGTATTATATCTCCTTTATTATGCAATATTGCATTGTATTGAAGATATTTGGAACCACCCAGCGAAATATTTCAGCAATATTTACAATAGAGTTATAGTAAACAAATCAGCTATAGTTCAACGGGGTATTCGATATGCAGATGATCTGATCTTCTTTTTAGAAGATCAGGAAGATGCTGTAGAACTTAGAAGGAAAATAGATACGTTTTTAGCAGAAAGAGGTCTAAATGTCAAAGAGGCAAAAACTCATTTAGTGCTATCCACAGAAGGTTTTGATTTCCTAGGTTGGCGATTTGAAGTTAAAGCAAACCATGCGTTAACTTGCTGGCCATCGAAGAAAAATAGAAGAAATCTCAAGGATAATATAAAAACTGTAATGCGAGATTGTCGTTTCAAGCTTAACAAGCGATTGAGTAAGGTTAAAGTAATTTATAGAGGTTGGTGGAATTATCACAAATATTGTGACTTATTCAAAATAAACTTATGGTCAATAAATGATTGAGTTTATAAATTCGTTAAGAAAGCAAATAGTAAACTTAATAAAAAGGAAAGAGCTATTGCAAAGATAAAAAGATTAAATACAATCAAGGATATATTCAATGCCCACAGTTATTCTTTATTTGGATATGTTGCTATAAAAAGTAATAAATCGCCATTTGATAATGACTGGATCTACTGTAGTAAACGCAAACAAAAACAATATTGGGGCCCCACAGCCAAGATATTAACACAGCAAAAGTTCAAATGTGGTGCCTGTAATTTGAAATTTGTAATCGATGATCACATTGAACTGCATCATAAAGATGGAAACCATCAAAACAATCTAAATAAGAATCTAATGGTTCTTTACAGAGAATGTCATCAATATCAACCTATTCATGGGTTAAAAAAGCGCAAGGCAAAAGCCTAATAAATCAGGGAATCGTATGAAGTGAAAGTTTCACGTACAGATCTGAAAGAGAGGGAAATCCTATAAGTCCGATAAGTATATTAGATTATGGTTTATTCATTATATTTAGTTCTATTCTATCTAATAATATACTTGTGCTATAGATGAAATGGATCTCTCGATTCAACCAGACATTCAGAATAAAAATAAGTATATTGTTATTTCATACCTGACTGTAAGTAAGAGTAAATTAACTAGTCGTATGATGCAATTTATTTGGGAAAAGAAATCATTTTCTAGAAAATTTTTTAGCAATGAATATTCAGTTTATTAAAATATATTTGATATATTATCGATCATGTCTAACGGTCAATCAAGAATATTAATTAATCTAATGAGCTGTATGAGATGAAAGTTTTATTTACAGCTTCAAACTGATAGGGAGACTGTATAAGGAAATTTATTTAATTAGTCACTCAAATCGATCAGCGTTTCATGAGAAAATATAATTTTACTAAATCTGAATCTGAATAGTATAAATAAAATCTAAGAACAAATTTAAAATTACTAAGCATAAGAACTTGTGTTATCTTTTTATTTAGTGTACTGTTAATTATATTCTTTATTAAGAAGTGTTTTCACGGTTAAAACATAAAAAATACACATCTATTATTAGAGATGTAAAGTAATCATATTTAAGATACACTTTATTAAATAAAAAATATGTATATAAAAATTTTAGAGTATTAATATGCCAACAATTCAACAGTTAGTTCGATGTGAACGTGAAAAAATCAATAAAAAAAATAAATCTCCTGCTTTGAAATCCTGTCCTCAGCGAAGGGGTGTATGTACTAGAGTTTACACAACAACACCAAAAAAGCCGAACTCTGCACTACGGAAGGTTGCACGAGTAAGATTAACTTCTGGATTTGAAGTAACAGCTTATATTCCAGGTATTGGACACAATATTCAAGAACACTCTGTTATATTAATTAGAGGAGGAAGAGTAAAGGATCTTCCTGGTGTTCGTTATCATGTTATCAGAGGCACTTTAGATGCTGCTGGTGTGAAAGATAGAAAGCAAAGTAGATCTAAATATGGGGCCAAAAAAGTAAAAAAGTAATTTAATTTATCTATTAAAAAAACATATGTCTCGGAGAAATACATCACAAAAACGCATTATTGTTCCTGATCCTATCTATAAAAGTCGATTAGTTAGCATTCTAATTGTTCGTTTATTAAAAAACGGAAAAAAAGCTCTAGCTCAACGTATTATTTATAATACTTTAGAAATAATACAAGAAAGAACCTCTAGCGATCCCTTAAATTTGCTTGAAAAAGCAGTAAGGAATGTCACTCCTTTAGTTGAAGTAAAAGCTAGAAGAGTAGGTGGTTCTACTTATCAAGTTCCAATTGAAGTGAAGGCATATAGAGGTACCAATTTAGCATTAAGATGGATTGCTAGGTATGCTAAAGAACGTTCTGGTAAAAATATGGCTTTAAAATTAGCTAACGAGTTAATTGACGCATCTAATGAAAGTGGTAGTTCTAGTAAGATTTGACTCTTAAATTTGTAAATGAAAAATTATAGTATAAATTACAAGAATAAAATATAGAATTAGCAATATCCATAAGAAACATATAAATTCAATACTTTATATCATTTTTAATTTATTTTAAGCCACGAATATGTTATGAATAAAAAATTAATTTCATAGAATATAGTTAATTTATTAGATAATATAATTTTATACGTGACTTAAACTTTACATTTAGTTAAAATGCAATTTTTTATGATAGAAAATATGAAATTTTAAAAGTATTAACTAAGTTTATAAAAGTAGCTCTTCAGTTAAGTACTTATGGATTAATATTATCAAAAGCTTTCAATTTAAAAGCATTATAGATTTATATTCTTCATAATGTTTACAGGGAAACAAGTAATTTGACTTTATTCTAAATAAGAAAAAGAGAAGAGACGCATAGAATGGCAGAAGCCAATAAAGCATTTGCTCACTATAGATACTAAATCAAATTATTAATTATAATAATTTGCGCCAAAAGCAATTGATTAAAAATTTTTGTGAAGGAAAAAATATGGCTCGTGCAAAATTTGAACGTAAAAAAACTCATGTAAACATTGGAACTATTGGTCATGTTGATCATGGTAAAGTGAGTATAATCTCTGCATTACATGGCCCTATTATTTTTTTTAATAATATTAAGTTATTATAAAATTATCATAACAAATAAAGTTTAAGCTCGTAAGCTTAAAGTGTAGATATGATGCGATCGTTGATTATCGGGAAGAACCAACGTTTTTTAAAAAATACTCTCATATAGTGTAAATTGTTATTAGGTGTAATAGAGAATAGAATAATCTAAAATAATATAATTTATGACTCTTAAATAGCCTAATCTTCTTGATTTTGAAACCTTAAACCTAAAGAAGAACTGAGTATTTGTTTTAATTTGATAATTTTGCAGTCATCTTAATTTTTAAATGATCGTATAATTGCTAATAATTTTCGAATTGTTTATGCAATTCAAATTTAATATAAACTATTAAAGTTTCTCTATTTTAAGAGAGAAAACAGCACATTAATAGCTCTAAGTATATTTTATAATAGTTTACCAAAAACAATATAGTAAGTGTCCAATAGTATTGATATCTAAATTCGGTGAGATTCGTTTTTTAGGTGAGTAAAATCCAGATCAAAATAATTAACTTATGGAGATTCCTAAATATTGACCTGCTAAGTATATTACTGAAAAATAGACTTCAGTTTAACACTTAAAAGTTTAATATCATGTTAGTAACAGTAATAAGTGCCTAAAATATGATTTAAATAATATCTTGAAGCTCTAGATAAATAATATCAGAGTTATACGTTAGAAATTTATTTTTAATTCTTGTCAGGTTGCTATATTTATATTCAATAAAAACATTAAAAGATAAAATATGATGTGTCGATTCTATAGATTTGACTTAATAATTGTACATTTTTTTATATTGAATTGTAAAAGATAATCAGAACAGAAATAGTCGATGAAATTATTTGAATTTTAAAAACAATGGAAAAATATTTAGTAGAAACGAATAAAAACCAACGGGTTCAATTTCTTATTTTGTAAAAATAGCTTAGCAGTTAGTGAATCATGCGAACTATATTTATGCGGTAGTATACAATGAACATGTTGAAAGAAGGTTAGTAATTATGCCGAAAAGTCTGTAATAGAAAATGGGGTTATATAATATCTTAAATAAAAAGAAAATAAAAATTGAAGCAAACTAGTTAAGAACGAGTACTAATGATCGTAAAAATTTTCTTTGAAAAAATTTTAAAAAGAATTATTTCATATCTAGTAAAAATATATCATGCTCAAAATAAAAAAATAGAAAAAAGTTTTATATTAAATCATGCCATGAAGATGTCGAAATCCATTGGATTAAAATGAGCTAGGTAGTGAAAATATTGCCCTGTGAGCTATATAAGGTGAAAGTTTTACGTATTAGTTCTGACGGAAAGATAATCTCTATAAATCAAAAAAATAAGAATGCTTATCTCTTCTTGTATGAAAATGTTCATTCTAACTTTCTTATAATTTATGATGAAATAATTATTATCTATTTTCCACTCGAAAGAAAAAATTTACAAATCATGTATAGCTTTTATCGCTTGTGTATCGTGTTTAATGTCACTATAACTTGATTATGGACAAAAAAATGAGATCTGTCATTGAATCTCTTAACGTAGGTAACAAAAAAATACTCAGAAAAAAAGTAAATTTACTATCTGTCTCTTAATTTTTAAGTAGTCAGATACTTAAATATGCAATTTGTTAGGAAAAGGACTAATTCTCTTAAAAAATTCTTATCAATGGAATAATGGCTTATAAAAATATCTTTTATTTTATAAATTAGTAAACAGTATGTTTAAATACTTTAAAGTAGCAGTGCTAATAATGAGAAGCCTCTCTTGCTTATAAACTCTCAACATTTTGTATATATTAAATCTATAGAATAAAGATGACTTTTAAAATTCAAGAAAAATAAGTTATCCAATTAAATAATGTCAAAAAACTAATAATTACGATAAATATCGTAATTATCAAGTAAATTTATCTGTATGTCAATAAGCTTTACGCAATATGACGTTATTCAATAATAGTTATTAAAAAATATAAAAGATTAACGTAATAGACAAAATAATATTTTATCTGAATTTTTATAAAGCAAAATTTAAAACAGATCTTTTTATAATAATTAAATTGATTTATATCGATATGCATCAAAAGCTAGTTATAGTTTTGAGTGAAAAATACTAAAGCTCAAAAGAAATAACTGTAAAAATTCAAAAGTTTTTTATCAATTATATTATCAATATACAATCATTACTCTGTCTAAAAAAAGTATAATACAATTTATCATTAAGCCTATAAGCTGTATAAGGTGTAAGTCTTATCTACAGATTTGATTGAGGAGGGAACTTTATAATTAAGATTAGAAATCATTTGATAAAATAAGTGCCTCGATCTCAGCCTATGTTTTACTATAGCATGAGCCAAACAGTACTTTCATCAGTTCTATTATTAAGTAATAAAGGTCTCACGAAAACTTACTATTTGATATTTTTATTATTAATTAGTAATGCAAAAAATATTTCACAGAGTTTATATTCTCTAATGTGAGAAGAACCTATTTTCCTATAGGTTATAAGTTTCAAGTTTAAGAAAATCAAATATTTGACATACAAATAATTAATAGTAATTAAATTGGCAAATAAACTTTTAAGAATCTTTAATTAGCTGTGCATACTGCCAAGTAAATATACATCTAACTAACTGACTATTACTCTTACTCTAAAAGTATCAGTCAAGTTTTATACCACTTTAACAGCAGCAATTTCGGCTACGTTATCTTTATTATCTGGTGGAAAAGCGAAAAAATTTGACGAAATTGATTCTGCTCCAGAAGAAGTAAGACTATCATGAAGACATTAATAACTATTTCATTACAAATTGAATATTGATTTCAAAGTATATCATGTGTTTATTAAAATAGATTAAAGTAATTTCTTCAATAAAATTATTTTATTCAATGTAAAAAGTAATTAAAATAATAATATTTATTGATACGAATATATATTAATTAGTGTCTAGATTAGTATCACTTAAGTATTAACTCGCAAAATCCTCGTTTTGATACATAATTATCTTAAAATTAGCAAGTAATTAATATTAAAGAAATATGCTGCAAAAAGTGATTCTATGAATACAAAAAATTAAATTAGAACGATAAAACATTAATAATTTTATTTATAGTTCTACACAAAAAGATAAAAAATCAATTTAAATAAAGCTAGAGGTATCACTATCAATACAGCTCACGTTGAATACGAGACTGAGCAAAGACACTATGCTCACGTTGATTGTCCTGGTCATGCTGATATATGAACTTTAAAATTTTATCATCACAACCTATTGCTATGTTATAAATTCTAAAAAAATTATAAGTTATCTGTTATCGTGCGATTTGTTCTTAAGCAAAACTAATGTTTAAGAAAGTTCCTTATAACCTTAAAACTAAAAATAGCTTAAGGATTTATAGGATTGAACTCCCTATAAATTAACTAATATATATTCGTTGGTGGAATTCCAACCCTCCTCGGGACGGGAGAAGTGCCGATAGTGCCCGTAACAGCTATAGATTGTCGTTTTGTGGTAACACAATTGATGTTAAAGCCGGGAAGTGACAGTGCCAAAAAGATAAGTTAGAAATTTTCAAGTAGTGCTTGGCAAACTTCTAAGACGAACAAATGCTAAGTTATTTAAAAAGTGTCTAAATATACTAGTTCTGATCTAACCATCAATTTCATAAATAGGATTCTAAAATCACCCGTATGAGACATGATAAGATTAATTACAGTCCTGGGTAAAGAATAGGCAAAATAGTAATAGTCTAAAGAAGTAAGAAGAAATAATTGGAACAAATAAAAACAATATGAAAATTCCTTATTGACAGAAAATGAAAATAAGGTAGGCTTCAACTAATCATAAAGCCAAATGAATTAATATGGGTAGGAAGGTGATTAACTTTGCCGAAGGTTTATAGAATATATTGTACAAAGGAGATACAGTTTTATGCAACCAACTCGTCAGAAATGTGTTGAAGCCTGGAAAACCTTACCTTGGAAGAAATTTCGAAAATAGGTTTTTCGTCTTCAACATAGAATATATAAAGCGCAACAAAAGGAGAATTATAAATTAGTAAAAAAATTACAAAGACTTTTCTTTAAGTCTCGAGTAGCTAAATTCTTAGCAATTAGACAAGTTACACAACTTAATAGAGGGAAAGTAACAGCAGGAATTGATGGTATATCTAAACTTCAAGAAAGGGAAAGATTTGAACTATTTGAAGAGATAAAAAATCTAAAAAAATATAAATATCAACCTTTAAAAAAAGTATATATACCTAAAACTAATGGGAAAAAACGTCCTTTAGGTATTCCAACAATCAAAGATAGAGTGGTACAATGTCTTCTGCAATATTTATTCGAACCTGCATATGAAGCATATGTATCAAAAGGATCTTGGGGATTTAGACCTGGAAGAGCCGCACAGGATGCTCATCAAAACATTTTCATAAATCTAGGCCGACGACAAACTAATTATAAAAAACGTATTCTGGAATTAGATATCGAAAAATGTTTTGATAAGATAAATCATGAAAAACTCATGAGTTTAATACACTTGCCAAAACAAATGCATAAAATCTTGCGATTAGTATTAAAAGTAGGTGTATTAAAGGAAAGAGCTCGTACAGAAGAAGGAACACCCCAAGGAAGTATTATATCTCCTTTATTATGCAATATTGCATGGTATTGAAGATATTTGGAACCAACCAGCGAAATATTTCTGCAATACTTACAATAGAGTAAGAGTAAACAAATCAGCTATAGTCCAACGGGGTATTCGATATGCAGATGATCTGATCTTCTTTTTAGAAAATCAGGAAGATGCTGTAGAACTTAGAAGGAAAATAGATGCTTTTTTAGCAGCAAGAGGTCTAAATGTTAAAGAGGAAAAAACTCATTTAGTGCTATCCACAGAAGGTTTTGATTTCCTAGGTTGGCAATTTGAAGTTAAAGCAAACCATGCGTTAACTTGCTGGCCATCGAAGAAGAATAGAAGAAATCTCAAGGATAATATAAAAATCGTAATGCGAGATTGTCGTTTCAAGCTTAACAAGCGATTGAGTAAGGTTAAATTAATTTATAGAGGTTGGTGGAATTATCACAAATATTGTGACTTATTCAAAATAAACTTATGGTCAATAAATGATTGGGTTTACAAATTCGTTAAGAAAGCAAATAGTAAACTTAATAAAAAGGATAGAGCTATTACAAAGATAAAAAGATTAAATACAATCAAGGATATATTCAATGCTCACAGTTATTCTTTATTTGGATATGTTGCTGTAAAAAGTAATAAATCGCCGTTTGATAATGACTGAATCTACTGGAGTAAGCGCAAACAAAAACAATATTGGGGCCCCACAGCCAAGATACTAACACAGCAAAAGTTCAAATGTGGTGCCTGTAATTTGAAATTTGTAATCGATGATCACATTGAACTTCATCATAAAGATGTAAACCATCAAAATAATCTAAATAAGAATCTAATGGTTCTCACAGAGAATGTCATCAATATCAACCTATTCATGGGTTAAAAAAGCGCAAGGCAAAAGCCTAATAAATCAGGGAGCCGTATGAAGTGAAAGTTTCACGTACAGATCTGAAAGAGAGGGAAATCTTATAAGTCGGATAAGTATATTAGATTATGGTTTATTGATTATATTTAGTTTTATTCTATGTAATAATATACTTGTGCTATAGATGAAATGGATCTCTCGATTCAACCTAGAATATCAGTTTTCAATATAAAAATAAGAATCAATATAAAAATAAGAAATTGAAGATTTAAGTGAAAAACATTAAGTAAATATAGTATCCTAGTTAGTTAATATAATTAGTCTAAGTCTAAAATAGAATCTTAGAGACTATAGAATGTAACCGTTATTATTGCAAACTTTTAATATAATAGTTAAATTAATTTTTTCGCATAGAATAAGTAAATTGTAATAGTGCGATTTGTTCTTAAATAAAATTAATGTTTAAGAAGGTTCCTGATAACCTTAAAACTAAAAATAGCTTAAGGATTTATAGGATTGAACTCCCTATAAATTAACTAATATATATTCGTTGGTGAAATTCCAACCCTCTTGGGGATAGGAAAAGTGCCGATAGTGCCCGTAACAGCTATAGATTGTAGTTTTGTGGTAACACAATTCATGTTAAAGCCGAGAAGTCATAGTGCCAAAAAGAAAAGTTAGAAATTTTCAAGTAGTGCTTGGCAAACTTCTAAGACGAACAAATGCTAAGTTATTAAAAAAGAGTCTAAATTTACTAGTTGTGATCTAACCATCAATTTCATAAATAGAATTCTTAAATCACCCGTATGAGACATTATAATATTAATTACAATCCTGGGTAGAGAGTAGGCAAATTAGTAATAGTCTAAAGAAGTAATAAGAAATAATTGGAACAAATAAAAACAATATGAAAACTCCTTATTGAAAGAAAATAAGGTAGGCTTCAATTAATTGTAAATAATTATAAAGCCAAATGAATTCATATGGGTAGGAAGGTGATTAACTTCGCTGAAGGTTTATAAAATATATTGTAAAAAGGAGATAAAGTCTTATGCAACCAATTCATCAGAAATGTTTTGAAGACTGGAAAACCTTACCTTGGAAAAAATTTCGAAAACAGGTTTTTCGTCTTCAACATAGAATATATAAAGCACAATAAAAGGAGAATTATAAATTAGTAAAAACATTACAAAGACTTTTCTTTAAGTCTCAAGCAGCTAAATTCTTAGCAATTAGCCAAGTTAGACAACTTAATAGAGGAAAAGTAATAGCTGGAATTGATGGTATATCTAAACTTCAAGAAAGGGAAAGATTGGAACTATTTGAAGACCTAAAAAATCGAAAAAAATATAAACATCAATTTTTAAAAAGAGTACATATACCTAAAACTAATGCAAAAACGTCTTTTAGGTATTCCGACAATCAAAGATAGAATGGTACAATGTCTTATGAAATATTTATTAGAACTTGTATATTAAGCATATGCATTAAAAGAATCTTGGGGGGGGGTTAGACCTGGAAGAGCCGTACAGGATGCTCAGCAAAATATTTTCATAAATCTAGGCCAACTACAAATTAATTATAAAAAACGTATTCTGGAATTAGATATCGAAAAATGTTTTGATAAGATAAATCATGAAAAATTCATAAGTTTAATACACTTGCCAAAACAAATGCATAAAATCTTGCGAGCAGCATTAAAAGTAGGTGTATTAAAGGAAAGAACTCGTACAGTAGAAGGAAGACCCCAAAGAGGTATTATATCTCCTTTATTATGCAATATTGCATTGCATTGAAGATATTTGAAACCAACCAGCGAAATATTTCAGCAATACTTACAATAGAGTCATAGTAAAAAAATCAGCTATAGTCCAACGGGGTATTCGATATGTAGATGATCTAATCTTCTTTTTAAAGGATGAGGAAAATGCTGTAGAACTTAGAAAGAAAATAGATGTTTTTTTAGCAGCAAGAGGTCTAAATGTCAAAGAGGCAAAAACTCATTTAGTGCTATCTTCAGAAGGTTTCGATTTCTTAGGTTGGCGATTTGAAGTTAAAGCAAACTATGCGTTAACTTGCTGGCCATCGAAGAAAAACAGAAGAAATCTCAAGGATAATATAAAAACCGTAATGCGAGATTGTTGTTTCAAGCTTAACAAGCGATTTAGTAAGGTTAAAGTAATTTATAGAGGTTGATGGAATTATCACAAATATTGTGACTTATCCAAAATAAAGTTATGGTCAATAAATGATTGAGTTTACAAATTCTTTAAGAAAGCAAATATTAAACTTAATAAAAAGGATTGAGCTATTGCAAAGATAAAAAGATTAAATACAATCAAGGATATCTTCAATGCTCACAGTTATTCTTTATTGGGATATGTTGCTGTAAAAAGTAATAAATCGCCATTTAATAATGACTGGATCTATTGGAGTAAGCGCAAACAAAAACAATATTGGGGCCCCACAGCCAAGATACTAACACAGCAAAAGTTCAAATGCGGTGCCTATAATTTGAAATTTGTAATCGATAATCACATTGAACTTCATCATAAAGATGGAAACTATCAAAACCATCTAAATAAGAATCTAATAGTTCTTCAAAGAGAGTGTCATCAATATCAACCTACTCATGGGTTAAAAAAGCGCAAGGCAAAAGCCTAATAAATCAGGGAGCCGTATGAAGTGAAAGTTTCACGTACAGATCTGAAAGAGAGGGAAATCCTATAAGTCCGATAAGTATCTTAGATTATGGTTTATTGATTATATTTAGTTCTATTCTATGTAATAATATACTTCTAATATAGATAAAATGGATCTCTCGATTCAACCAATCCTAAACTAATTTAAATTTAATACTTAGCTTTTACCAGAAGATATGTAATGAGGTCTATTTTAGTTTATTTAATTCATAAAAATTTATAAAATACTACATCCATTTAGATGAAAGTACTCTATAATTTATGCTATTAATAATTTATTACAAATTTAGAAAAATAAAGATATATCTTACATTATTTTTAATTAATATTGAGCTATTGTTCATATAAACTAAACTATAAAATTTAAGAGTCAGCCTGAAAAAAAAGTTTAAAAAATAGAAAAAAAGATAAAATTATTAGTTTCACATTAAAGAAAGAATTTAAGAAAGCTTATATATGTAGTATAAGTGTGATTTGTGCTCAGCCGACAATATCTATATTATATATATTGTGACTTAATATTTATTAAAAGTGCGATTTGTTTTAAGTAAAACTAATGTTTAAGAAGGTTCATGATAATCTTAAAACTAAAAATAGCTTAAGGATTTATAGGATTGAACTTACTATAAATTCACTAATATATATTCGTTGGTAGAATTCCAACCCTCCTCGGGACGGGAGAAGTGCCGATAGTGTCCGTAACAGCTATAGATTGTAGTTTTGTGGTAACACAATTCATGTTAAAGCTGGGAAGTTACAGTGCCAAAAAGATAAGTTAGAAATTTTCAAGTAATGTTTGGCAAACTTCTAAGACGAACAAATACTAAGTTATTTAAAAGTGTCTAAAAATACTAGTTGTAGTCTAACCATCAATTTCATAAGTAGGATTATTAAATCACCCGTATGAGACATTTTTAAATTAATTACAGTCCTGGGTAGAGAGTAGGCAAATTAGTAATAGTCTAAAGAAGTAAAAAGAAATAATTGGAACAAATAATAACAATATGAAAACTCCTTATTGAAAGAAAATAAGGTAGGCTTCAATTAATCATAAAGCCAAATGAATTAATATGGGCGGGAAGGTGATTAACTTCGCGGAAGGTTTATAGAATATATTGTAAAAAAGAGATAAAGTCTTATGCAACCAACTCGTCAGAAATGTGTTGAAGACTGGAAAACTTTACCTTAGAAGAAATTTCGAAAACAGGTTTTTCGTCTTCAAAATAAAATATATAAAGCGCAAAAAAAAAGAATTAGAAATTAGTAAAAAAACTACAAAGACTTTTCTTTAAGTCTCAAGCAGCTAAATTCTTAGCAATTAGACAAGTTACACAAATTAATAGAGGGAAAGTAACAGCTGGAATTGATGGTATATTTAAACTTCAAGAAAGGGAAAGATTTGAACTATTTGAAGATCTAAAAAATCTAAAAAAATATAAACATCAACTTTTAAAAAGAGTATATATACCTAAAACTAATGGGAAAAAACGTCCTTTAGGTATTCCGACAATCAAAGATAGAGTGGTACAATGTCTTATGAAATATTTATTAGAACCTGTATATGAAGCATATGCATCAAAAGGATCTTGGGGGGGTTAGAGCTGGAAGAGCCGCATAGGATGCTGAGCAAAATATTTTCATAAATCTAGGCCGACCACAAACTAATTATGAAAAACGTATTCTGGAATTAGACATTTAAAAATGTTTTGATAAGCTAAATCATGAAAAACTCATGAGTTTAATACACTTGCCAATACAAATGCATAAAATCTTGCGATCAGCATTAAAAGTAGGTGTCTTAAAGGAAAGAGCTCGTATAGAAGAAGGAATACTCCATGGAGGTATTATATCTCCTTTATTATGCAATATTGTATTGCATGACATTGAAGATATTTGGAACCAACCAGCGAAATATTTCAGCAATACTTACAATAGAGTCAGAGTAAAAAAATCAGCTATAGTTCAACGGGGTATTCGATATTCAGATGATCTGATCTTTTTTTCAAAAGATCAGGAAGATGCTGTAGAACCTAGAAGGAAAAAAGATGCTTTTTTCGCATAAAGAAATCTAAATGTTAAAGAGGCAAAAACTTATTTAGTCCTGTCCACAAAAAGTGTTGATTTCCTAGGTTGGCGATTTAAAGTTAAAGCAAACCATGTGTTAACTTGCTGGCCATCGAAGAAGAATAGAAGAAATGTCAAGGAGAATATAAAAACCGTAATGCGAGATTGTCGTTTCAAGCTTAACAAGCGATTGAGTAAGGTTAAAGTAATTTATAGAGGTTGGTGGAATTATCACCAATATTGTGACTTATCCAAAATAAACTTATGGTCAATAAATGATTGGGTTTACAAATTCGTTAAGAAAGCAAATAGTAAACTTAATAAAAAGGAAAGAGTTATTGCAAAGATAAAAAGATTAAACATAATCAAGGACATCTTCAATGCTCACAGTTATTCTTTATTTAGATATGTTGCTGTAAAAAGTAATAAATCGCTATTTGATAATGACTGGATCCATTGGACTAAGCGTAAACAAAAACAATATTGTGGCCCCACAGCCAAGATACTAACACAGCAAAAGTTTAAATGCGGTGCCTATAATTTGAAATTTGTAATTGATGATTATATTGAACTTCATCATAAAGATGGAAACCCTCAAAACAATCTAAATAAGAATCTAATGGTTCTTCACAGAGAGTGTCATCAATATCAACCTATTCATGGGTTAAAAAAGCGCAAGGCAAAAGCCTAATAAATCAGGGAGCCGTATGAAGTGAAAGTTTCACGTACAGATCTGAAAGAGAGGGGAATCCTATAAGTCCGATAAGTATATTAGATTATGGTTTATTGATTATATTTAGTTTTATTCTATTTAATAATATACTTGTAATATAGATGAAATGGATCTCTCGATTCAACCAGATAATCTTATTTATAAGTAACTTGTATAGTTTACCAATAGAAGGTTTTATCATTAATATGTTGTAAAATTTCTATTAAAATCAATAATTAATAGTAAAAAAACAATTTTATGAAAAGGTAAGGACTAATAATTATCATCTTGTGTTATCATGATTAGTGTAATCTCAATTACTAAAAAAGAAGCCAAATATAAATTAAAATAGATTTAGTCTTTCTGTTAAATTAAGGATAAAAAAACGAATCAAAATTATTTTATACAAATTTAGATATTATGAAAATATTATAAAAGTTGGTATTTTCTATTCTCAAATAACAATGAATGAGTATTAAAAAAACGATCCAATTTACACTTGTCGAGTCTTCATTTGAATTCCAAGTATATTTATGGGCTGTATGGAGTTAGGTTAGTAAATTTGCCGAATAATGAGTATTAATACTCATCATGGTTTATGAAAAAAAGTTAAAGTTATTAATTATAGTCTTTTTATATTTATATAGAATTAAGACATGACTATTTGTAATTCAATAAATTTAGTATTAAATCAAGCCAGATAAACCTTTGCACTGTATAAGATGAAACTCTTCTATCCATTTCTGAATTAGCGAAAATTATTATGAATACTAAAATATTTAATTATAGATTAAGATGCTTTACTAAGCTTTTCTTTTAAATCCATGATTATAGTAAACTAAATTTTCTACTACAACTAAATGCTATAAAAAATAATAAATTTTAAAATCAGCTAGCATTTCTAATTAATTAGTATTTAAAATTTTCGTATAGAATCTGTCGTTTATTTTGCCCTATAAATTATAGAATAATATTCGTAATAATTATGTTCTGGGCAGAATAGATTAATTCGTCATCCTTAGGTAAGTAAATTTATCTAGTTAGCATTTTATATTATTTATGAATTTTAGGTTTTAGATAGTTCTCTATTCTAAAGAACAACTTGAAAAGTAGGATAATAATATGACTTGATAAAATTGCCTCATAATTTTGAACTCTATGAGTAATAAAATTAAGAATAAAGTATATTATATTTATAATGGAGTAAGTTTTATTGATTGGCGAGAAAATTCCACTTAGCTATAACTATATTGATTATTATATCTTACTAGTTATGTCTTGTTCAATTGTTAAATTATGTTTTGATTTTCAAACTAATATAATAAATTATGACGTTTATTATCTAAATTCAAATTTATAATATAAAGATAGTTTAATGAATATTTTATATCCGACATATAAATGATTGCATGAGATTTTGAATAATCTTTAATTACAAGTTGTTTTAACTACAGTAAAAAAACAATTCAGTAAAATTAATAGAAATTAAAAGCTAATAAATTAAATAGCCAACAAAAAATCATTTTTATAGTTGGTTAAAGTAAGGTTTTAGCTATTAATATTTCGATTTTATATTAACATTTATTGATTTAAAATACTTTTTAAAATATCAAGATCAATTTTATCAAATTCTACTTATAAAATTTAGCGTCTTTTTACTCATAAAATTTCTAGTAATTTTGTATAGAAATAGGTTTATAATTCTGATTATAATTGTCTTGAAAAAAGAATTATTTAGCATATATAATAAGATTTTTTATATGTTTTATATTTAAGCTTATTTGTGAATATTAAAGTTATTTTATATAGCTACAAATCCTATATCTCATGCGCATCTATAGTTACTATAAATACTGTATTTTAACTAATAAAATAGAGTGACAGTAATAATATGACAAGGAATTTGGATCCATTTCTTTAAATATTATTAAAGTACCCCATATATTTTAACATTGAAGTCGTATAAAGCAATCAATTTAGATATCGATTTTTTAAGAGATTTATTTACAATAATTAACTTTAACCAAACAAAATGAAGCCTTATTCTTAACATTTTAGTTTTATTATGTAAAAAACATGATTACAGGAGCAGCACAGATGGATGGTGCGATACTAGTTGTTTCTGCGGCAGATGGCCCAATGCCACAAACAAGAGAACATATTCTACTAGCTAAACAAGTTGGAGTTCCAACTCTAGTAGTTTTCTTAAATAAAGAAGATCAAGTAGATGATGTAGAACTTTTAGAACTAGTAGAACTGGAAGTAAGAGAACTATTATCTAATTATGGTGCGATTTGTTCTTAAGTAAAACTAATGTTTAAAAAGGTTCCTGATAACTTTAAAACTAAAAATAGCTTAAGGATTTATAGGAATTAACCTCTTATAAATTAACTAATATATATTCGTTGGTGGAATTCCAACCCTCCTCGGAACAGGAGAAGTGATGATATTGCCCGTAACAGCTATAGATTGTAGTTTTGTAGTAACACAATTCATGTTAAAGCCGGGAAGTCACAGTGCCAAAAAGAAAAGTTAGAAATTTTCAAGTAGTGCTTGGCAAACTTCTAAGACGAACAAATGCTAAGTTATTTAAAAAGTGTCTAAAGATACTAGTTGTGATCTAACCATCAATTTTACAAGTAGGACTCTTAAATAACCTGTATGAGACATCATAATATTAATTACAGTCCTGGGTAGGGAGTAGGCAAATTAGTAATAGTCTAAAGAAGTAATAAGAAATAATTGGAACAAATAAAAAGAATATAAAAACTCCTTATTGAAAGAAAATAAGGTAGGCTTCAATTAATCATAAAGCCAAATGAATTAATATGGGTAGGAGGGTGATTAACTTCGCCGAAGGTTTATAGAATATATTGTACAAAGAAGATAAAGTCTTATACAACCAACTCGTCAGAGATGTGTTGAAGACTGGAAAACCTTACCTTGGAAGAAATTTAGAAAAAAGGTTTTTCATCTTCAACATAGTATATAAAGCGCAACAAAAAAAGAATTATAAATTAGTAAAAAAATTACAAAGACTTTTGTTGAAGTCTCGCGCAGCTAAATTCTTAGCAATTAGACAAGTTACACAACTTAATAGAGTGAAAGTAACAGCTGGAATTGATGGTATATCTAAACTGCAAGAAAGGGAAAGATTTAAACTATTTGAAAATCTAAAAAATCTAAAAAAATATAAACATCAACTTTTAAAAAGAGTACATATACGCAAAACTAATGGGAAAAACGTTCTTTAGGTATTCCTACAATTAAAGATAGAGTGGTACAATGTCTTATGAAATATTTATTAGAACCTGTATATGAAGCATATGCATCAAAAGGATCTTTGGGGGTTAGACCTGGAAGAGCCGCACAAGATGCTCAGCAAAATATTTTCATAAATCTAGGCCGACCACAAACTAATTATAAAAAACGTATGTTGGAATTAGATATCGAAAAATGTTTTGATAAGATAAATCATGAAAAACTCATGGGTTTAAGACACTTGCCAATACAAATGCATAAAATCTTGCGATCAGCATTAAAAGTAGGTGTATTAAAGGAAAGAGCTTGTACAGAAGAAGTAACACCTTAAGGAGGTATTATATCTCCTTCATTATGCAATATTGCATTGCATTGAAGATATTTCGAACTAACTAGCGAAATATTTTTGCAATACTTACAATAGAGTTAGAGTAAAAAAAATCAGCTATAGTCCAACGGGTTATTCGATATGCAGATGATCTGATCTTCTTTTTAGAAGATCAGGAAGATGCTGGAGAACCTAAAAAGAAAATAGATGCTTTTTTAGCAAAAAGAGGTCTAAATGTCAAAGAGGCAAAAACTCATTTAGTCCTATCCACAGAAGGTTTTGATTTCCTAGGTTGGCGATTTGAAGTTAAGGCAAACCATGTGTTAACTTGCTGGCCATCAAAGAAGAATAGAAGAAATCTCAAGAATAATATAAAAACTGTAATGCGAGATTGTCGCTTTAAGCTTAATAAGCGATGGAGTAAGGTTAAAGTAATTGATAGAGGTTGGTGGAATTATCACCAATATTGTGACTTATCCAAAATAAACTTATGGTCAATAAATGATTGGGTTTACAAATTCGTTAAGAAAGCAAATAGTAAACTTAATAAAAAGGAAAGAGCTATTGCAAAGATAAAAAGATCAAATACAATCAAGGATATCTTCAATACTCACAGTTGTTCTTTATTTGGATATATTGCTGTAAAAAGTAATAAATCGCCATTTGAGAATGACTGGATCTATTGGAGTAAGCGCAAAGAAAAACAATATTGGGGCCCCACAGCCAAAATACTAACACAGCAAAAGTTAAAATGCGTTGCCTGTAATTTGAAATTTGTAATCGAGGATTATATTGAACTTTATCATAAAGATGGAAACTATCAAAACAATCTAAATAAGAATCTAATGGTCCTTCACAGAGAGTGTCATCAATATGAACCTATTCATGGGTTAAAAAAGCGCAAGGCAAAAGCCTAATAAATCAGGGAGCCGTATGAAGTAAAAGTTTCACGTAGAGATCTGAAAGAGAGGGAAATCCTATAAGTCCGATAAGTATATGAGATTATGGCCTATTGATTATATTTAGTTCTATTCTATGTAATAATATACTTGTAATATAGATGAAATGGATCTCTCGATTCAACCATTTTCCTGGAGACGATATTCCTATCGTTGCAGGTTCTGCACTACTAGCTTTGGAAGCTGTTATAGCAAACTCACAATTAAAAAGAGGCGAAGATAAGTGGGTAGATAAAATTTTTGCTTTGATGGATGCAGTAGATACTTTCATTCCAACACCAGAGAGAGATGTTGATAAAACTTTTCTAATGGCAGTAGAAGATGTATTTTCTATTACAGGTCGTGGAACAGTAGCAACAGGTAGAATAGAAAGAGGGATTGTTAAAGTAGGAGAAACTATTGAAATTGTTGGAGTAAAAAATACTCAAACAACGACAATTACAGGTTTAGAAATGTTCCAAAAAACATTAGAAGAAGGAATGGCGGGAGACAATATCGGCATCCTTTTAAGAGGTGTGCAAAAAGAAAATATTGAAAGAGGCATGGTATTAGCTAAACCAGGCACGATTACTCCACACACAGAGTTCGAAGCAGAAGTATATATTTTAAATAAAGATGAAGGGGGACGACATACGCCCTTCTTCTCTGGATACCGACCTCAGTTTTATGTAAGAACAACTGATGTGACTGGTACTATTACTCAATTTACTGCTGATGATGGAACAAAAGTAGAGATGGTAATGCCAGGCGATAGAATCAAGATGACTGCTGCACTGCTAAATCCAATTGCTATCGAACAAGGAATGAGATTCGCAATTCGTGAAGGTGGTCGTACTATTGGAGCAGGTGTTGTTTCAAAAATTTTAAAATAAATTCTATATTGTAGGATAACATAAATAAAATATATCCTCTATAATATTTTTGTATATATTATATATACTTTTTAAGTAAATGGCTATTGATAATAATCAAAAAATTCGTATAAAATTACAATCTTATGATTCTAATTTAATTACAGATTCTTGTAATAAAATAATAGAAACAATCCATCAAACACAGGCGATTTCAGTTGGTCCAATACCACTACCAACAAAAAGAAAACGTTATTGTGTATTAAGATCTCCTCACGTAGACAAGGACTCTCGAGAACATTTTGAGGTTCGCTATTATAAGAGAGTTATCGATATACATCAATCTACGTCCCAAACGATAGATGCTTTAATTCAGCTTAATCTTCCATCAGGAGTAGATATCGAAGTTAAACTAACATAAAAAACTTCTAAAAACTAGTTCATGATTGTCTAGATACAACAAATTCATTTTAATATATTGTAACTTTCTACAATATATTAAAATGAATTTGCTTAATAGGTTTATGCTTATCTTTAGCTTAAAATAATCATAAAATTAAACTGTAAGTTTCGTAAAAAAGAATTTCTTGTTTAAACCGAATTTTGTATACAATGTTTCATAGTCTCTCAACTAACATTTCCTATTGAACAGATAAAATAGATACAGTAGTTATCAGACTAAAAGGTTGTTTTGTATTAAAAATATTGTTGTAGCTAGATCGGATAATGATTATATGATATTATTTCTCAAAATTCTAAGTGTTGATTTTATCTTCAAGTTTTTTATAATGTCAACTAAAACTATATCTATTCCCTTATGTTGACTGCTTTTTACTTCATAAATCTGAGATTGGTATTTTACTCAATCTCTGGGTTAATAAAAATATCTTTGTCTTCGAATAGTGCTTTTACCTATAAATATTTGTTATTCTCTTTATCTTTTTATCTTTTTTACATTGAGGTCTTTTTTTCTTGTTTTTCGTCCACAATTTAACTCATCAGCTTTCACTGATTGATTGGTTCGAATATCAATATATTATGCATTCACTTGTCTATAGATTCATTATTATAACGTGCCTGTTTGATGACTTATAGAGTTCTAAGTCGCTGAATTCTATGAAAAGGTTTATAGATTGCAAAAGTATCGTTTGCATGAGATTTAGATATATTCTTTTTAATTCCGAATGATTTCGTAATATATCCAAATATGGGTTCTACATTAGATATTAATGGCTTTATAATTGTAGTTAACTTCCATCTTACGACAGCCAGAACGTTAGTATCTTTAAAAGATTTTATGTTAGGTTTCTTTTTTTGCCATTAATCTAATAGTTTCCCTGGTTTATAATTATTATTGGTGTGATATTTTGTACATAATGTAATAGATTTGTAATATTTTCTCTTTTATATTATTTTTACAAGTTAGATTTTGATAGGGATGATTGTCTCGATGCAAAATGCATTCTCAAAGATTTTTGAAATCTTTATTTTGACTTTGTTGATCTTATTTATTTTCAATATTAGGCTTGTTAACTTTTTGAATATCAAAATTAGCTACCTTAACATGAATTTTTGTAATAGGAAAAAACTTTTAATTTTTTTAATAATCCGACAATGTCAATCTAGCTTGTATTGAATGTAAGTTACTCACTAACTTTTTTTCTATTTTGAAATCGTAGTTTACCATAAAAGCATCTTTGTCTTTTGATTTTACAATACATTAATAGGTATTGTAAAATCAAAAGACATCTTTTTAAGTAATTTCGCTTCACCAGAAAAAAATTCTTTTTTAGGTGAAACTAGACTCAATCATATATTGAAATAACCAGTATCAACTCCTAACACTGAAGTTATAGCCTCTATTTTGATAATTTAGCTAAAAACTAAATTATTTTAATGTTTTTATTCTAGCTAATTTTTTTCAATAATTTTCCTGCCATAGATGGATGAGTTAGCATTAAAGCTTCCCCATCCAGGTTGAGAAGATAAGCTATCTTGGCGATTAGATTATATTTTCTTTAACAAAACAATATAATCTTTCAGAGTAAAGCTCTAAACTAGGCTTACTTCGCTAATGTTATATAAAGTTGCATGATTATCAGACTTCTCTTACCCTTCAAAACTGTTTAATGATAATATGTAGAACTCAGAACTAATTACGTATTCTAAGATATCTATAAATTCTCATATAACGTAGCTAGTTACTAGTTAAGCTTAATCAGTTCGCCGAAGCCGCTAATGTTTAGGCTATTGGGTAATTGACTTAATATAATAACTAAAGCATTAATCAAGGCTCAGAACTAATTATTTCTAGTTCATTGCATTATTCAAATTAGTTTTAATATGAGAAATTTTCTTTGTTTTAAAATTGATTGCTAACAATCTATATGTTAATATAGTCTATAGCAATTATTTATTTTTTATATAATATATAGGAGTAATTATTTTCATGTCTCGTTATATAGGACCCAAATTAAGAGTTATTCGTCGTTTAGGCAATTTGCCAGGTTTATGTAGAAAAGTATCTCGTAGAGCCTATCCACCAGGACAACATGGGAGACAAAACGAGCAAAGATCAAGAAAACAGTCAGAATATGCTATCCGTTTAGAAGAAAAGCAAAAATTGAGATTTAACTACGGCTTAAGTGAAAAGCAGTTGTTGAGATATGTTTATATTGCTAAAAAAACTAAAGGTTCTAGCGGTCTTGTTTTACTACAGCTACTAGAAATGAGGTTGGATAATATTATTTTTCGTTTAGGCATGGCACCCACAATACCAGCTGCAAGACAATTAGTCAATCATGGGCACATTTGTGTAAATGATCGAGTAGTATCAATTGGCAGTTTTCAGTGCAAACCAGGTGATATCATATCAGTGAAACCGAAGGCAAGCTCTAAGCTACTAGTAGAAAAGTACCTTGACTTTCCGGGTTTAGCAAATATACCTAGTCATTTAGAGTTCAATAAATCAGATTTAATGGGCAAAGTAAATAGTGTAATTGAAAGAAGGTGGATTGCACTACCATTAAATGAGTTGTTAGTTGTAGAATTCTATTCTAGAAAATAATAACTTATTTTAGTTAGGGCTATGAGTTGTAGTTAAAGACCATAGTATCCTTTTCATCCAAATTTTTATAAATAAGGCATTCGTTTTTAATTTGTTGTACAAGGCTTCCACAGATGTATTAACATTATGACTTGAGTTAAATCTATCACAAAACATATATGAGTCATGATTTGTTATAATTGTAAAATCTGTTGGAGCCTTGCTTGATTCTGACTCACAATCAATAATAAAGTTTTCAAAATTATAGACAATTAAGGGAGGACTTTTGGGTAATTTCATTGTAGGATTATTCTCTAAAAACTTCTGCCATCCTTTATAAGCAGAATCTCTGGAAGTATAAACAATAATAGATTCTGAACTTTTAACTTTAAAGGTTTGATTATAAGCTTGTAAAATAGACTCACTACTTTTTTTGTTTAACCATTTAGGTTTGACCATGTATATTGGCTGGCCTTGAAAAAAGTCTTTACCATGAATTTGTTTTGCATGAAATTGAATGTTTTTTTCATATTTATAAGTTTTTAAAAGTTTTACAATTTCCTCTAAGTCAGGAATAAACTTAAATTGTATTTTGGGAAGAGATGTTCTATTTAAAATATAAGCATGATGAATGCTTACCGGCGTTGTTTTTACTTCTAATTCTTTAGCATTATAGGGGTAACGTGAAAAGACTGTATTTTCAAATTCTAGAGCATCATTAGGGTTAAAAAAGAAGAAACCTAATGATACTGGATAAATATCTTTGCGTGATAAAAAATTATCTACGTATGTATCATACATATAAGATCTCCAATTTTTCTTGCAATCATGGCTAGACTTTCCAAGTACAATTTCATGAAAACCATTTTGAATAGCAAAAACGGGAAAAGTTTTAAGATTATTAATGATATTAATCTGTTTTTCATTAGGAAAAAAAGAATTCTTACTAGTGCTACTAACTTGAGCTTTGTGGTCAGGTAAAGGTAAGTTTATGCCTTTTTTCCATTGATATTTTATAGATCTTTGTTGTCCGTAGTTACTATCATTAGCCGCAGTTGTACAACTTATTTTATTGAAATAGCAGTCTTTTGCTATTTTAAACCTATCATGTAATAAAACCGAAGGGTTATTTTCTTTATTCGCTGGAGAAATAATAATTGTTTGTTCAAACCACTCTTTCCAAAAGTCCTGTAATGTTTTTGGTGCAATTTTACTTGGAACTGGTGATGGAGGCCAGATATCTTGTGCTGAATTAATTTTGATCATATTTTAAGTGTTAATAATATTTTAAGTGTTAATAATCAATTAGTATATTATATAAAAAGTTGAATGAGACTATTGTTAAATAATAATGAAAGTCATCAAAGTCTTCTTATTCTTCAAGCAATAAATTGCAATGTTTAACTTATAATTTTAAGATAATATTTGTTTTATAAATATAAAAAATGTACTCTTACCGTTATTAAGAAAAGTTGGTGTCAGATAACTAGGTCATAAATTGATGTGTATGATATCAGGATGATAAAACCTTGAAGCTTTAAACTTGAGGATGAGTTCTTTAGCCTTAGTTTTAAATATTATCTTATATCGTTTTTAAATCAAGAGGACCAATAGGATACAAACATACCTCTCTACTCCTAGGTTTTGCCCTTCATAAATGTAGCCTTAAATACAGATCATACTTTTTCATTCTCTATATTTTATATGTTAAGATTATTGTGAGCTTCTTGACTAAATCAACGAGCTCTATGGCATAGCGACGGAATAACTCACTAAAAAAGGAGATATTTATAATAATAGATATTTATAATAATACATGGAATAATATTATATTATATAATGTAATGCTCTGCCAAATATATCAGGTTATTTTTTTTAGAAACCGATTTACAATTAATCAAAATGAAATATAAATCTGTACTTTGAAAACCCTTCAATCTAAAAATTTTAGTTTATCGAAATATCTTTGGCTTCTTCTTATTTGCACTTTTGTTTCAATTACGTCTTTGACAATTTTACTTATTAGCTTTTAATTTTTTACTAGTTGTAATATTAATATATTTCGCATCATAAAATTTCCCCTCAGTTATTATAACAAATCTCTGGAATTATTAAATGATGCTCCATTGTTTTCGGATTCCCCAAAACCGGATAATTTACAAAAGTATTATGTGTGATTTTACTATACTTTATTTAATGTGAAATAATTTAGCAAGATACCATGAAGTAATTTCTACCTTTTTCATTAAATGATGTAGAATTTTTCTTTATTTTTGGCAAATCATTGATTTTAAGATGATATTTTTAAATGATTCAAGATTTATTCTTTTATTCTAGCAATCCTGTAAAAAAGTACCTAGCTTATAATCAGTATTCGTATTATCTGGATTACATAATCTTATGAAACTATTCGTATCTCCTTTTACTTTTATTACTTTGGAAAATAATATAATGAATACTGAGAACTCGCTCTTTATTCATACTTTTACACTTGGGATTTTAATCTCAATGATTCTTTTTATAAATGATAGAGAGATATATCTTCGCAAAAATTTTATAAATCTTTCTATTTGTTATATTAATATTTTTGTTTAATAATATAGATATTCTTGATTTTTCGAATATGAAAATTTGTAATTCCTAGATTAACTTTAAAAATCAAAAACTTTCAATAACTTGAAAATTTGAATCTAGTCTATGTTGGATTAAGTTTGCTAACCAACTCTGAAAAAGCTAGATTTTTAAATCGAAGAGCTCGATAACATAAATTGTATCTTTTATTGTTTGATAAATTCTACTGTCTTTAAGTATTCAAAATATATTTTTTAATATACTAATTTCCTAATTAAATACTTTCTTCTTGTTTGACCCTATTGCTTGACATTACATCAAGGTAAAGATTTTAATGATAAGCACTCACTTCTGAAATAACAAGATCCGCTTCGTATTTCGTTAGATATGGTAATTGAATAGTACAAAGTTTGAAAGTTTTTACTTGAGCTTTATTTTGTTGAATTATTTGTCTTGTCACAGTTATATAATTTTGTATAAGGGATTTTTCATTCATATAAATAATATTAATAAATTAGCTTGCCATAATCTATATCCTTTCAGCTTTATATATATTTGTTCCTATTTTTATATTAAGTTTTCACTTCGGTAATATTATCTTAGGTTTTGAATGTCTCACACAAGTTTTAATATTCATTAGAGATATTGAATTCTAACCTCTAAGGCTTAGAATTGGTGAAGCATCCCGAATCCCGAAAGTATCTATAAAGTCTCATATAACATAGCCTCTAAAGACTTAGGCTAATTAATTAGTATTGATTACTCAAGACTCTAACTTTTAGCTTATAGGGGGTATTGACACTCCGCTTCAATAAAATAACTGAATTTAATAAGAAGTTTTTTATACTTAATATTATATCTTATTTTTATAGTTTTTTCTGCCATAAAGAATTAAATAATTTAATCGAGCCAGATGATTTTAATAAATCATTATAATAAAAAAAACAAATTTTGTTAAATGAGTATTCTAAATGAAGTATATTTTGTTTTGAGTTACATGATTAAAATCTTAAAAACAAAATATTTTTAAAGTTTTAATGGATTATAATATAAATCAACATTCATTGTATTAAGTACAAAGGAGGCAAATAATTTCTCGGAGCAAGTATAATAGAGATGAATATTGAAGCTGAAGTATTTATAGTAAATAAAAGTGGACTAAAATAGTAATTTTATAAACGTATTGTATTCAAACCTAAAAACTTTACCATTAACTATTATGTATATTAAAACTTTTAAAAAGTAAAAAATCACAACAAATTAAACTAAAATACATTTTTAATAAGATAATAAAAATATTGTTTTAATCATAAAGTTTATGAGTTAATAAAAAAAGAAAGAGCAAAACTAAACAATATTTTTGATAATATAATTTAAAAAAGATTATCTTTCAAATAAGCTGCTCATCACTTAAACACTAAAAGTAACGCTAAAATGATACATTTTTTTTATTTTTTGATATTTGTAAGTATTATAGATACAGATTGATAGTATATTTTTTTAAAACTTTTATTTATGAATTTAAAATATCAGCAGTTAAATCAACATACAGGAGCATTTGCACTACTAGATAGTCTTGTAAGACATCAAGTTAAGCATATTTTCGGATATCCTGGAGGAGCAATATTGCCGATTTATGATGAATTATATTCTTGGGAAGAAAAAAAGTTAATCCAACATATTTTAGTTCGTCACGAGCAGGCAGCAGCACATGCTGCAGATGCATATGCCAGAGCAACAGGAGTAAGCATTCGCATTAATGAAAAAATATTTCATTTTTTTACTTATAACAGTGGTAAAATAATTTTTTTTTCTTTAGCCTAAAGACTTTTTTATTATATTTGTAATATAATATAGTTATATTTCCTGTCCATTTAATATACAAAACCTTGTTTGAAACATGGATAAGTACGAATAAAGATGTAATTTCAAGTTATATTACTAAATTTAAACAGTTTTCTTAATTATATTAAATATGTTTTTTTCATTCGAAATAAATTAAATTGAAAAATTCTAGTTGTAAAATGATTACTTTACTAGATTAAAAATGTAAAAAGCATAAAAATAAGATTTGCTGTTTAACTTATTAATGTTGGAGTATGCTTTGCAACTTCAGGTCCAGGTGCAACTAACCTAGTCTCAGGTATAGCAACAGCCCAAATGGATTCTGTTCCAATAGTAGCGATTACTGGTCAAGTGGGTCGTGCATTTATTGGAACAGATGCGTTCCAAGAAATTGACAGTAAGATATAAACCTTGTAATACGTAATCAGTATAAATAAAAATATAAAAATTTTTCGCTTTATAAAAGTTTTCAATTATTAATAGAAGTGCGATTTGTTCTCAAGTAAAACTAATGTTTAAGAAGGTTCTTGATAACCTTAAAATTAAAAATAGCTTAAGGATTTATAGGATTGAACTCCCTATAAATTAACTAATATATATTCGTTGGTGGAATTCCAACCCTCCTCGGGACGGGAGAAGTGCCGATAGTGCCCGTAACAGCTATAGATTGTAGTTTTGTGGTAAGACAATTGATGTTAAAGCCGGGAAGTCACAGTGCCAAAAAGATAAGTTAGAAATTTTCAAGTAGTGCTTGGCAAACTTCTAAGATGAACAAATGCTAAGTTATTTAAAAAGAGTCTAAAATAACTAGTTGTGATCTAACCATCAATTTCATAAATAGGATTCTAAAATTACCCGTGTGAGACATTTCTATATTAATTACAGTCCTGGGTAAAGAATAGGCAAACTAGTAATAGTCTAAAGAAGTAAGAAGAAATCATTGGAACAAATAAAAACAATGTGAAAACTCCTTATTGAAAAAAAATAAGGTAGGCTTCAATTAATCATAAAGCCAAATGAATTAATATGGTTAGGAAGGTAATTAACTTCGCCGAAGGTTTATAGAATATATTGTAAAAAGGAGATAAAGTCTTATGCAACCAACTCGTCAGAAATGTATTGAAGACTGGAAAACCTTACCTTGGAAGAAATTTCGAAAACAGGTTTTTCGTCTTCAACATAGAATATATAAAGCGCAATAAAAGGAGAATTACAAATTAGTAAAAAAATTACAAAGACTTTTCTTTAAGTCTCGAGCAGCTAAATTCTTAGCAATTAGACAAGTTACACAACTTAATAGAGGGAAAGTAACAGCTGGAATTGATGGTATATCTAAACTTCAAGAAAGGGAAAGATTTGAACTATTTGAAGATCTAAAAAATCTAAAAAAATATAAACATCAAACTTTAAAAAGAGTACATATAGCTAAAACTAATGGAGAAAAATGTCCTCTAGGTATTCCGACAATCAAAGATAGGGTGGTACAATATCTTATGAAATATTTATTAGAACTTGTATATGAAGCAAATGCATCAAAAGGATCTTAGGGGTTTAGACTTGGAAGAGCCGCACAGGATGCTCAGCAAAATATTTTCATAAATCTAGGCCGACTACAAACTAATTATAAAAAACGTATTCCGTAATTAGATATCGAAAAATGTTTTGATAAGATAAATCATGAAAAACTCATGAGTTTAATACACTTGCCAAAACAAATGCATAAAATCTTGCGATCAGCATTAAAAGTAGGTGTCTTAAAGGAAAGAGCTCGTACAGAAAAAGGAAGACCCCAAGGAGGTATTATATCTTCTTTATTATGCAACATTGCATTGCATGGCATTGAAGATATTTGGAACCAACCATCGAAATATTTCAGCACTACTTACAATAGAGTCAGAGTAAACAAATCAGCTATAGTCCAACGGGGTATTCGATATGCAGATGATCTGATCTTCTTTTTAGAAGATCAGGAAGATGCTGTAGAACTTAGAAGGAAAAGAGATGCTTTTTTAGCAGAAAGAGGTCTAAATGTCAAAGAGGCAAAAACTCATTTAGTGCTATCCACAGAAGGTTTTGATTTCCTAGGTTAGCGATTTGAAGTTAAAGCAAACCATGCGTTAACTCGCTGGCCATCGAAGAAGAACAGAAAAAATCTCAAGGATAATATAAAAACCGTAATGCGAGATTGTCGTTTCAAGCTTAACAAGCAATTGAGTACGGTTAAAGTAATTTATAGAGGTTGGTGTAATTATCACTAATATTATGACTTATCCAAAATAAACTTATGGTCAATAAATGATTTGGTTTATAAATTCGTTAAGAAAGCAAATAGTAAACTTAATAAAAAGGAAAGAGTTATTGCAAAGATAAAAAGATTAAATATAATCAAGGATATATTCAATGCTCACAGTTATTCTTTATTTGGATATGTTACTGTAAAAAGTAATAAATCGCCATTTGATAATGACTAGATCTATTGGAGTAAGCGCAAACAAAAACAATATTGGGGCCCCACAGCGAAGATACTAACACAGCGAAAGTTCAAATGTGGTGCCTGTAATTTGAAATTTGTAATCGATAATCACATTGAACTTCATCATAAAGATGGAAACCATAAAAACAATCTAAATAAGAATCCAATGGTTTTTCACAGAGAGTGTCATCAATATGAAGCTATTCATGGGTTAAAAAAACGCAAGACAAAAGCCTAATAAATCAGGGAGCCGTATGAAGTGAAAGTTTCACGTACAGATCTGAAAGAGAGGGAAATCCTATAAGTCCGATAAGTATATTAGATGATGGTTTATGGATTATATTTAGTTCTATTCTATGTAATAATATACTTGTGCTATAGATGAAATGGATCTCTCGATTCAACCGTAAAAGAAGGAAAAACTAAGTAAAAAAAACATTTCATATAAAGATATAAATAATAGAATTATATTAATAATTTTTTTAGTAACAGTATTTAAACTCCACATCAAAAAAGAGTAAAGATATTTCTGTGATCCTATATATTCACCAAATTATTAATAGCTATTGTTTGCCTAATTTATGATATTTTAAGAAAAGCTTATAGAATTTTAGAGGCAAAAAAATTTTTTATAAAATTAAATAATAGCAAATAAAAAATTGAGTATTCGATCCAGTCTTATATGCAAAACAACAAGTAATTGTTATATTTTGTATAAGTTAAAGGTTATGAAACTTATATTTCTTTCCTATTATAATTTTTTGGTATTACTTTACCAATTGTTAAGCATTCTTATGTCGTTCGAAATCCTAAAGATATATCTAGGATAGTTGCCGAAGCGTTTTTTATAGCTAAAGAAGGAAGGCCCGGACCTGTATTAATAGATATTCCCAAAGATGTAGGGTTAGAACTTTTTGATTACAATCCGATCAATGTCGGGAATATAACTTTACCAGGATACCAATTGGCTGTGTCTACTAGTGAGAAACAAATTCGAGCGGCTGCAAATTTAATTCAACATTCAAATCAACCAATTTTATATGTTGGTGGGGGTGCAATAATTTCTAATGCATATCAACAAGTAAAGTGTGATTCGTTGATAAGAATTAGTTAAGTAAGGACTATATTCTAAAAAATATAAAGTAAATATAATTTAGCAATAGAAATTAATTACTATTAACTTAAGAGTGTGCTGATGCTATCTATTGATGAAGTTCAGCCTTTTATCTGTATGAGAACTAAAGGCTAGTAGGTAATGAGTATAATAACTTATAAATGATGTATTTGGACTTGAAAAGTAATAGCATAAATCTATACATTAAGAATTAGTTAGTAGTATTTCAATTAGATTATTTGAGTTGAATTTTATATAAAGCATCAAAGTTGAAATTACCAAGCCTTAATGTCATTTCTTAGGATTAATTATCATATATTTGTTTCTAATCTTTTTTATTATAAATTGAGATAATTCTTGAATAATTAGATGATGCATTGAATCAGCTTTAAGATAAAAACATAATAGTTAGGATCAACGAATAAAAACTTATTAAATAATATTACATGGTTTAATATGAATAGGTAGGTAAGTTATTGGATCTAAAACCTTCCAAATTTATGGAGGCCTGGTTTACATAATCTATTTTGAAAAAAAACTATAGTTGAAGTCACTAAGTTTAAAAATGTCTAGACAAAAATCTTGTGGTTTTCTTCGAAAAAGCTTCTACTAAATTTTCGATCTGATAAGTTTTCGGGATTTAGACAATTAATTCAAATAGATAGAGAATAAGTTGCTTAGAAATTGATTCCTAGTCTTTCAGAAATAAAACTTATATAGTTGTTGTAAGATTTCATAAGCATTTTTAAGATAAGATTCTTGAAATTACAAAAGAAATTCTCTTATAAAACCTAGTAATAAAAAATATTAAGGATTCAAAAAAGATCTGCACTAATTTTGAATATTATTCAATACGTTAAAAAATAGGATTTTTGTAATAGATATTATAGAAAACTTTAATAAAATAAAGAATAAGAAACTATTTAACGACTATGTCTATAAAGTTTTATTATATATTACGATAAAAAGTAATAAATTACATTATTATAATGCGAAATATAGAGAAAATAGACAAGATAATTTAGATCAAGAATCTCAAAAGAACAAGTTTCAGTAATAAAAATATTGATTGAATTTTGCTGAATCTCAAAAGTAGAAAGGATAAGAATAAAAATTATAAGAAAAAATATGGAAGTGTAGATATGTTATATCCTTAACGTATGCTATTAATGGCATAAAATAGAGTAGAGTCTTGACCTAATGTATACCTGTGAGCCGTATAAGGTGAAAGCCTTTTGTACGAGAGTTCTAACTGAGAGAGAATCTCTATGAGTTAAAAGTGCGATTTGTTCTTAAGAAAAACTAATGTTTAAGAAGGTTGCTGATAACCTTAAAACTAAAAATAGCTTAAGGATTTATAGGATTGAACTCCCTATAAATTAACTAATATATATTCGTTGGTGGAATTTCAACCCTCCTCGGGACAGGAGAAGTGGCGATAGTGCTCGTAACAGCTATGGATTGTAGTTTTATGCTCACACAATTCATGTTAAAGCCAGGAAGTCACAGTTCCAAAAAGATAAGTTAGAAATTTTCAAGTAGTGCTTGGCAAACTTCTAAGACGAACAAATGCTAAGTTATTTAAAAAGTGTCTAATCATACTAGTTTTGATCTAACCATCAATTTCATAAGTAGGATTCTTAAATCACCCGTATGAGACATTTTTAAATTAATTACAGTCCTGGGTAGAGAGTAGGCAAATTAGTAATAGTCTAAAGAAGTAATAAGAAATAATTGGAACAAATAAAAACAATATGAAAACTCCTTATTGACAGAAAATAAGGTAGGCTTCAATTCATCATAAAGCCAAATGAATTAATATGGGTAGGAATGTGATTAACTTCGCCGAAGGTTTATAGAATATATTGTACAAAGGAGATAAAGTCTTATGCAACCAATTCGTCAGAAGATGTATTGAAGACAGAAAAGCCTTACCTTGGAAGGAATTTCGAAAACAGGTTTTTCGTCTTCAACATAGAATATATAAAGCGCAATAAAAGGAGAATTATAAATTAGTAAAAAAATTACAAAGACTTTTCTTTAAGTCTCGAGCATCTAAATTCTTAGCAATTAGACAAGTTACACAACTTAATAGAGGGAAAGTAAGAGCTAGAATTGATGGTATATCTAAACTTCAATAAAAGGAAAGATTTGAACTATTTGAAGATATAAAAAATCTAAAAAAATATAAACATCAACTTTTAAAAAGAGTATATATACCTAAAACTAATGGAAAAAACGTCCTTTAGGTATTTCGACAATCAAAGATAGAGTGGTACAATGTTTTATGAAATATTTATTAAAACCTGTATATGAAGCATATGCATCAAAAGGATCTTGGGGAGTTAGATCTGGAAGAGCCGCACAGGATGCTCAGCAAAATATTTTCATAAATCTAGGCGGACTACAAACTAATTATAAAAAACATATTCTGGAATTAGATATCGACAAATGTTTTGATAAGATAAATCATGAAACACTCATGAGTTTAATACACTTGCCAATACAAATGCATAAAATCTTGCGATCAGCATTAAAATTAGGTGTATTAAAAGAAAGATCTCGTAAAGCAGAAAGACTACCCCAAGGAGGTATTATATCTCTTTGATTATGTAATATTGCATTGCATTGAAGATATTTGGAACCAACCAGCGAAATATTTCTGCAATACTTACAATAGAGTTATAGTAAACAAATCAGCTATAGTTCAATGGGGCATTCGATATCCAGATGATCTGATCTTCTTCTTAGAAGATCAGGAAGATGCTGTAAAACTTAGAAGTAAAATAGATGCTTTTTTAGCAGCAAGAGGTCTAAATGTCAAAGATGCAAAAACTCATTTAGTGCTATCCACAGAAGGCTTTGATTTTCTAGGTTGGCGATTTGAAGTTGAAGCAAACCATGCGTTAACTTGCTGGCCATCGAAGAAGAACAGAAGAAATCTCAAGGATAATATAAAAACCGTAATGAGAGATTGTCGCTTTAAGCTTAATAAGCGATGGAGTAAGGTTAAAGTAATTTAGAGAGGTTGGTGGGATTATCACCAATATTGTGACTTATCTAAAATAAACTTATGGTCAATAAATGATTGGGTTTACAAATCCATTAATAAAGCAAATAGTAAACTTAATAAAAAGGATAGAGCTATTGAAAAGATAAAACGATGAAATGCAATCAAGGATATCTTCAATGCTCACAGTTATTCTTTATTTGGATATGCTGCTGTAAAAAGTAATAAATCGCCATTTGCTAATGATTGGATCTATTGGAGTAAGCGCAAACAAAAACAATATTGGGGCCCCACAGCCAAGATACTAATACAGCAAAGTTCAAATGCGGTGCCTATCATTTGAAATTTGTAACCGATGATCATATTGAACTTCATCATAAAGATGGAAACTATCAAAACAATCTAAACAAGAATCTAATGGTCCTTCAAAGAGAGTTTCATCAATATCAACCTATTCATGGGTTAAAAAAGCGCAAGGCAAAAGCCTAATAAATCAGGGAGCCGTATGAAGTGAAAGTTTCACGTACAGATCTGAAAGAGAGGGAAATCCTATAAGTTGGATAAGTATATTAGATTATGGTCTATTGATTATATTTAGTTCTATTCTATGTAATAATATACTTGTACTATAGATGAAATGGATCTCTCGATTCAACCAAAAGAAAAAAAGTTAAGTTATTTTTAATTAATACTATTTAAGTGGACTTATTTATCTTCTAAACTGAAATTATGATTCTCGATTCTCTACCAGAATTAGTTGAATTTTGTAAAATACCTATTACAACAACTCTGATGGGCAAAGGAATCATAGATGAAAATCATCCTTTAGCATTAGGAATGTTAGGTATGCATGGAACGGCTTATGCAAATTTTGCAATTAGTGAATGTGATCTTCTAATTACTTTAGGAGCTAGATTTGATGATCGTGTAACTGGAAAATTAGATGAATTTGCCTGTAATGCCCAGGTTATTCATGTTGATATTGATCCAGCAGAAATAGGTAAAAATAGAGTTCCACAAGTAGCCATTGTCGGTGACGTATCACAAGTCCTAGAAAAACTAATAAAGTTTATTAGATTAGATGGACACAATATATTAGATCAAAATACATCATGGCTGTAAGTCCTTTCAAATTTTAAGAATATTGGCTAAATGTACTATAGAAAAAAAGCCCAGTTTATTCTAATATGATTGTTTTCGTCCTGTAGATTTTTTAGTAAAAGAAAATTTATACAGGCTAATATTAATTATTATGTCTAGATAAATAGGTCTCCAAACATTAAAATAATTCAAAAGAAGTTATAAATTTATGATTTCTTCGTTATATCATAGATACAATTTAATCAACAATATTTTTATAGAAAGTAAATGATTTTCAGATAAAATAACTTTAAATATATTTAGAAATATATAATTTAGAACAAAAAGAATCTGTATTTAATTGATATAGATATTTATAATTAACTCTCCAATCAGTCTGCATCAGTTTTATTTATAAACATTGCTGTACAATATAAAAATTTTTTATACAGCATTAAGTAAAAAATATTTTCATTATAAGTATTTTATTATAATAGAAAGACTCGATTATTGGAAAAAGTACGATTTGTTCTTAAGTAAAACTAATGTTTAAGAAGGTTCCTAATAACCTTAAAACTCAAAATAGCTTAAGGATTTATAGGATTGAACTTCCTATAAATTAACTAATATATATTCGTTGGTGGAATTCCAACCCTACTCTGGACGGGAGCATTGCCGATAGTGCCCGTAATAGCTATAGATTGTAGTTTTGTAGTAACACAATTCATGTTAAAGCCGGGAAGTCAAAGTGTCAAAAAAAATAAGTTAAAAATTTTCAAGTAGTGCTTGGCAAACTTCTAAGACGAACTAATGCTAAGTTATTTAAAAAGTGTCTAAAATAACTAGTTATGATCTAACCATCAATTTGATAAATAGGATTCTAAAATCACCCGTATAAGACAGTTTTTCATTAATTACAGTCCTGGGTAGAGACTAGGCAAATTAGTAATAGTCTAAAGAAGTAAGAAGAAATAATTGGAACAAATAAAAACAATATGAACACTCCTTATTGAAAGAAAATAAGGTAGGCTTCAATTAATCATAAAGCCAAATGAATTAATATGGGTAGGAGGCTGATTAACTTCGCCGAAGGTTTATACAATACATTGTACAAAGGAGATAAAGTCTTATGCAACCAACTCGTCAGAAATGTGTTGAAGACTGGAAAACCTTATCTTGGAAGAAATTTCGAAAACAGGTTTTTCGTCTTCAACATAGAATATATAAAGCGCAATAAAAGAAGAATTATAAATTATTAAAAAAATTACAAAGACTTTTGTTTAAGTCTCGAGCAGCTAAATTCTTAGCAATTAGACAAGTTAAACAACTTAATAGAGGGAAAGTAATAGCTGGAATTTATGGTATATCTAAACTTCAAGAAAGGGAAAGATTTGAACTATTTGAAGATCTAAAAAATCTAAAAAAATATAAACTTTTAAAAAGAGTACATATACCTAAAACTAATGGGGAAAAACGTCGTTTAGGTATTCCGACAATCAAAGATAGAGTGGTACAATGTCTTATGAAATATTTATTAGAACCTGTATATGAAGCATATGCATCAAAAGGATCTTGGGGAGTTAGATCTGGAAGAGCCGCACAGGATGCTCAGCAAAATATTTTCATAAATCTAGGCCGACGACAAACTAATTATAAAAAACGTATTCTAGAATTAGGTATCGAAAAAAGTTTTGATAAGATAAATCATGAAAAACTTATGAGTTTAATACACTGGCCAATACAAATGCATAAAATCTTGCGATCAGCATTAAAAGTAGTTGTATTAAAGGAAAGAGCTCGTACAGAAGAAGGAACACCCCAAGGAGGTATTGTATCTCCTTGATTATGTAATATTGCATTTTATGGTATTGAAAATATTTAGAACCAACCAGCGAAATATTTCTGCAATACTTACAATAGAGTCATAGTAAAAAAATCAGCTATAGTCCGATGGGGCATTCGATATGCAGATGATCTGATCTGATCTTCTTCTTAGAAGATCAGGAAGATGCTGTAAAACTTAGAAGTAAAATAGATGCTTTTTTAGCAGCAAGAGGTCTAAATGTCAAAGATGCAAAAACTCATTTAGTGCTATTCACAGAAGGCTTTGATTTTCTAGGTAGGCGATTTGAAGTTGAAGCAAACCATGCGTTAACTTGCTGGCCATCGAAGAAGAACAGAAGAAATCTCAAGGATAATATAAAAACCGTAATGCGAGATTGTCGCTTTACGCTTAATAAGCGATGGAGTAAGGTTAAAGTAATTTAGAGAGGTTGGTGGGATTATCACCAATATTGTGATTTATCTAAAATAAACTTATGGTCAATAAATGATTGGGTTTACAAATCCATTAATAAAGCAAATAGTAAACTTAATAAAAAGGATAGAGCTATTGAAAAGATAAAAAGATTAAATGCAATCAAGGATGTCTTCAATGCTCACAGTTATTCTTTATTTGGATATGCTGCTGTAAAAAGTAATAAATCGCCATTTGCTAATGATTGGATCTATTGGAGTAAGCGCAAACAAAAAGAATATTGGGGCCCCACAGCCAAGATACTAATACAGCAAAGTTCAAATGCGGTGCCTATCATTTGAAATTTGTAACCGATGATCATATTGAACTTCATCATAAAGATGGAAACCATCAAAACAATCTAAACAAGAATCTAATGGTCCTTCAAAGAGAGTTTCATCAATATCAACCTATTCATGGGTTAGAAAAGCGCAAGGCAAAAGCCTAATAAATCAGGGAGCCGTATGAAGTGAAAGTTTCACGTACAGATCTGAAAGAGAGGGAAATCCTATAAGTTGGATAAGTATATTAGATTATGGTCTATGGATTATACTTAGTTCTATTCTATGTAATAATATACTTGTACTATAGATGAAATGGATCTCTCGATTCAACCAAGTTACCCCTTAATTATTCCTAAAAATCAAGGAAAGTTATCTCCTCAAGAGGTTATTGCTGAAATCAGCAGACAGTCTCCAGATGCATACTACACTACTGATGTGGGTCAGCATCAAATGTGGTCTGCTCAGTTCATTAAAACTCGTCCACGTAGATGGATTTCTAGTTCTGGGCTAGGGACCATGGGGTATGGTTTGCCGGCAGCAATCGGTGTAAAAGTAGCATATACTGATTCAGATGTTATTTGTATTAGTGGAGATTCTAGTTTCCAGATGAATTTGCAAGAATTAGCAACAATCGCTCAGTATCAATTGAATATTAAGATTATTATTATTAATAACTCTTGGCAAGGAATGGTAAGGCAATGGCAACAAGCATTTTATGGTGGAAGATATTCCCATTCTAATATGAAGAAAGGATCCCCAGACTTTTGTAAATTAGCTTTAGCTTTTGGAATAAGAAGCGTAAGAATAACAAATAATACGAATTTAATTGATTCAATATCAAAGATCTTAAATTATAATGGCCCAATGCTTATTGATGTAGAAGTTGTAGAAAATGAAAACTGTTACCCAATGGTTGCTCCAGGAAAAAGTAATGATCAAATGTTAGGTATTGTTAATACAAATACAAAACCTGAAAATAAGTATATTGAGGAAGAAGAGTTTATAAGTAATTAGGTTACATAACTAAGTATAATTCAAATTCTTTATATACTATCTCTCATAGTGTATAAAGAATTTGAATTATGGTCGCACTTACACTAATAATGATACTCATCACTAGAACTAAAACAATATGGTGTCTGTGCAAAATATTTTTATTAACAATAATTTATTAACAATAAGAAATATATTTCTTATTGTTAATAATTTCAATAATCCACAAATAAGCAAGTAACTTTAACTAACTTCTTGAATCGAATATATGTAAGTAAAAGTTTTTATGTAGAGAATGTTGTATTAATCACATCCAACACAATGATTTAGAGATAAATATTAATATATATTATAGTTGTATTAATATGTACAAACGAACTTACGTTATAATTGACTCCATTAAGCCTTTATTTTCAATAATACGCAATCCTTTTATTTAGTAATAAAACATTAAAACCTGTCTCGATCTATTTTCGAAATACTGCGAAGAATTTACTTAAATCATAAATTTAATATAATAAATACTTAAAGATATGTTTAGTAATATAAAATAGTAAAATCAATACGGTTACATTATTGAAAATAAAGCATTCCCTCCACTTTCGTGATTTAGATATTTTCTCTTATTATGGTTTAATTGAATAATAAGATTAATTATAATTATGTAAATAATTCATTGAAAAATATACAATAATATAAAATATAATGTAATAAAAAAACAATGGAGTCAAACTTAATATATAAGAATTATATTTATTATGCTTCTATGAATCAATTATTTTCCCTATATAGAATAAATAGTTAGATATATTTTTATGACAGATTTACCATTTACTCTTGATCAACTTAGAATTCTAAAAGCTATTGCTTTAGAAGGTAGTTTTAAAAAAGCAGCAAATAGCCTTTATATATCACAACCAGCTGTTAGCTTACAAATTCAAAATTTAGAAAGACAGCTTAATACACCCTTATTTGATAGAGGTAGTCGTAAATCTCAGTTAACAGAAGCTGGCAAATTATTATTAAGATATGGTATCAGAATACTAGCTCTTTGTGAAGAAACATGTAGGGCATTAGAAGATGTAGTAAGACCTTTAAATATAAATATAAATATAAATAAAAAAAATTGTATTATTCTAAAGTTTACTATTTATCCCATTTTGTTCATCAAGAGATTATATTTTTCAATTTGATGTTCTAAAACTTGAGTTATCAAGCATTTAATTAAACGAATACTGTTTAAGATCTACTGTTTCTTAAAAAATATTACATACATGCTTTTTTATCTTAATTTTATAATAATAGATTATAATTGATTCTAATTATTAGAAACTAGAATTCATTGACAGTTAGTTTTTTAGTTAGAAATGAAAGATCTACTCTAAAAGTTATTTCGATTTTATCACAGACGTTACAGGGAGGAAAATTAATTGTGGGGGCTAGTCAAACAACAGGTACATATTTAATGCCTAGACTGATTGGATTATTTCGCCAAAGATATCCACAAGTTACCGTACAATTACAAGTTCATTCAACACGACGCATCTCTTGGAGTGTAGCCAACGGTCAAGTTGATATCGCTGTAATAGGAGGTGAGGTTCCATCAGAATTGCAAGAAATTTTACAGATTACTTCTTATGCAGAAGATGAACTTGCATTGATCGTTCCTAAATCCCATCCATTTTCTAAAATAGAAAAAATCAAAAAAGAAGACCTATATAGATTAAGATTTATTGCATTGGACACGCAGTCTACCATAAGAAAAGTTATAGATAAAGTTTTAAATCAACACGGTATGTATGATTCGCAATAAAGCTAATAATTCCAAAAATAAATTTATTCTGTTCATGGTGATAAAAAATAAATATGCAAGCAATTGTGCTCGTATTATCGTGAAATAATTACCATCTATTATATATATTTACTTCATAAGACAATTTTTTATAAAAATTTCTAAATTTTCTTACCTCAACTTAGATACTTATTGATAAGAATAAGAAATCTAATAGGTTTAGAGGTTTTATGAATTTAAATTATCTTGTATAGTAAGCATTAATTTTATAAAGTATAAATACATCAGTAAAATTATTACACGAATGTAAGTTAGTATTGATCTATATATTTGAATATAATATTATTGCAATTGCAGCTTTTTTTCTATAAAGAATTGGATAATATAACAATCAGTCTCTATTGTTATATATAGCAAATAGCAATAAATTAATGTATAATTAATAAATTTGATGGAAAGTTAAGCTATATAAATTTAAACTTTTTTGTATGGTTTTTGGAGAGAAGTGTTAATTCTATTTAACATTAATTTTCGTAATGATAGTACTCGGTTTGCAATAGAAATGGAATTAAATTCAATAGAAGGTGAGATATAAAAAGTTATATATAATGGATAGTATAATTTTCTTCCTTAATAAACATTATAAAGATACAATCTTTCTATTCTCAAAAATATAGGTTATAAATTTAACTTTTTAGTTATTATAAATGTATTCTTTAATAATAAAAGTATCCTCAAAAAATTTTTTATGAGATTCATCTTATATAGATATCACTTTTTAATTATTGATTTTTTTATAATATTTTTTTATAATAATAGCCTAATGATAAAAATAGAAAAATGGTAAACATTAGTTTATTATGAATAATTTTTATATTAATTCTTTTATAACAACAATGCTTTTTTTATGATATTGATAAGTCTTGGATGTTATTTAATATAAATTTAGTTAGTAAAAATTATAATTAAAAAAAGATCTTTTATCACAATTTCCTAATAAATTGCAAGAAGATGAAATAGTAAAAAAATATATAGTTAGTAATTTTTTTAAATAAAAAAGCTTAAGACTTTATTGATATCTGTTTGTATATTCTTAAATATTGAGTATTTTTACTTATATTATGCTAAAAAGTAAAAAATTTACTATTTTTATCATAGCTTGAGGATATGTATTCTGTACAATTCATTCCATCAAAATCAATTAAAAATGCAGTTCAATCAGGTCTTGGCGCAGCTTTTGTGTCTGTTTCAGCAATTGCTAAAGAATTAGAGTTAGGAATTTTACATTGGTCAAGGATAGAAGATGTGACAATTAAGAGAATGTTATCTATAAGTGCGGGGGTATTTTTTGAAAAAATTTAAATGAATATAATTGTTGAATTATAAAGAGCCTAGGATATTTTCATTTTAAATATTTCAAAGTATAAATGATAGTTTATTCTTATTGATATAAACATTCTAGAGCTTTTTAATATTTGTAGTTCTATAGGTAGTTTTCGAAGTATTTACATGCTTGAGAGACGGTAAAAATAAGTATTTAATTGTAATGCTAAACAAGGAGTTTTATATTAAGCCTAGAACAATCAGTGTTGAAAAGTCCAATCTTTAAAAAGTGCCCAATAGCAAAGCTCTGTATACTTTTCAAAAATATAAAGAAGAATGATCATCTATGATTTGTTAATATTTTCTTGTAGGAATTAAAATAGATTAAAGTTGATAGCGGGTATGATAGATTGAAGATATAATTTAATGATACTTCGCAATTAAGACGCAAACAAATAAATATTAAAAACCCAAAAAATAGTTAAGATTTCTTAATTAAATTTAAAAAGATAGATTCGAGTAAATAGATTCACACTATTGCTTGAATTTAGTCTCTTTAATTGTGAGAGAGAGTGGCTAATTCCCATAATAGCTTTTAGCAATATAAGCAAGGTTCACAGAAATATAATGTCTTCAGAGAATATGTTCTATTTCATTATCGACAATAGAAACAATATTAAAGGTTATGTAAATTTGTAAAACTTTTAATTTGAAAAGCTTATTTTTCACATAAAGTATAGCATGCAAGAAATTGAAAGCGACAAGCGAATATAGAAGGCTTAAAGATTGTTTCTATATTATAAAGCCTACAAGTTATTGGGTATTAGTTAGTTTTGTTATGGAATGAATTTATGCTAACAAATATTAATAGTAAACATTTCTCTCTTATGTACAAAAAATAGTTACAAAAAAAATAATAGATACTATATTTCTCTGAAGTCATAAAAAAAGTTCAAATACTTAGAAACTCTTTATATATGTTTATAAGGATAAAGTTGCTTTTAAATGGTTCGAAAATTATGAAATAAATGTAATAGTAGTTTTAGACTTTAAGGATATTTATAAAAATTGTATTCACAGTATGAACATACGCTAGATTGATTTTTTACTTGAGTAAAGCTACGGAAAATTAATCTAAAAAAATATTAAATTTACAAGATTTATTTTCTTCAACTAAAGTTAATTTGTGATATCTAATTGATAAGACTTATCTCTTCATATACAAAATTTTAATTTCAAATTGTATTATGAAAAAAGTATCCTAAAGTATGGCATATCAAATTATTAAAGAGAGAAACTAAAAATCTATTTATTTGTTTATTTATAAAAAACGAAGATTGCTTTATTACTCTTTAGCAAATTTAAGTCTTTTTGGGTTGTACTGCCAAAGTAATAAGATTATCACATTTTAAATGGGATTCTTACCTATAATATAAAATGTAATGTCGAATGTTTATATTAATCAGAACAGAATACATGCAGGTAAACCTAAATATAATATCTATGATCAAGAATAACGCATATAATTAAGCAAAATCTACCTACTATAAAAAAAGTTAGATAGACAACAATAAGTAAACCTTTGAGCTGTATGAAGTGTGATAATCATGTACAGATCTAAAAGAAAGAGTAACATTATTAAAAAGATTTCAAAAAAATTTATGGAAGAAGTTACTCGATTTTAATTAGTAAATCCTAATCGATATAAATCTAAAGCTGCCGATACTTTTAATCGAGAAATTTTAAATTTGTTTGTGTCTCCCATTAAGCAGTATTCATAAAAATAGGCTAGGAAATATTGCTATTTTCCAAATATTTTTAATGCTAATATATATGATATAATGATGTAAATCCTATTTCTGATGTCTTTTTAATGAATAATCAATTAGGCCTAGAATTAGATCAGTTGAAGCATTAAGATATGATATTTTATTTACTTACTTATAGAATCTATTGATTAAATTATTCTTAGAAATAGTTATCCAAAGAATCAAATAAATTGTGTTTTAGTATATTCCCAATATTGAGTGTAGTTCAAAAATTAATAAGTTTAGTTATATAGTTATATTAATTAAGGATAATTATGAGTAAGCGTAAGGGATAAATTCAATATATGGACTAAGTGCGATTTGTTCTTAAGTAAAACTAATGTTTAAGAAAGTTCCTTATAACCTTAAAACTAAAAATAGCTTAAGGATTTATAGGATTGAACTCTTTATAAATTAACTAATATATATTCGTTGGTGGAATTCCAACCCTCCTCGGGACGGGAGAAGTGCCGATAGTGCCCGTAACAGCTATAGATTGTAGTTTTGTGGTAACACAATTCATATTAAAGCCGGGAAGTCACAGTGCCAAAAAGAAAAGTTAGAAATTTTCAAGTAGTGCTTGGCAAACTTCTAAGACGAACAAATGCTAAGTTATTTAAAAAGTGTCTAAATATACTAGTTCTGATCTAACTATCAATTTCATAAATAGGATTCTTAAATCACCTGCATGCGACATTTGGACATTAATTGCAGTCCTGGGTAGAGAGTAGGCAAAATAGTAATAGTCTAAAGAAGTAAGAAGAAATAATTGGAACAAATAAAAACAATATGAAAACTCCTTATTGAAAGAAAATAAGTTAGGCTTCAACTAATTATAAAGCCAAATAAATTAATATGGGTAGGAAGGTGATTAACTTCGCTAAGGGTTTATAGAATATATTGTACAAAGGAGATACAGTCTTATGCAACCAACTCCTCAGAAATACGTTGAAGCCTGGAAAACCTTACCTTGGAAGAAATTTCGAAAACAGGTTTTTCGTCTTCAACATAGAATATATAAAGCGCAACAAAAGGAGAATTATAAATTAGTAAAAAAATCACAAAGAGTTTTCTTTAAGTCTCGAGCATCTAAATTCTTAGCAATTAGACAAGTTACACAACTTGATAGAGGTAAAGTAACAGCTCGAATTGATGGTATATCTAAACTTCAAGAAAGGGAAAGATTTGAACTATTTGAAGATCTAAAAAATCTAAAAAAATATAAACATCAACTTTTAAAAAGAGTATATATACCTAAAACTAATGGGAAAAACTGTTCTTTAGGTATTCCGACAATCAAAGATAGAGTGGTACAATGTCTTATGAAATATTTATTAGAACCTGTATATGAAGCATATGCATCAAAAGAATCTCGGGGGTTTAGACCTGGAAGAGCTACATAGGATGCTCAGCAAAATATTTTCATAAATCTAAACCGACCACAAACTAATTATAAAAAAAGTATTCTGGAATTAGATATTGCAAAATGTTTTGATAGGATAAATCATGAAAAGCTCATGAGTTTAATATACTTGCCAATACAAATGCATAAAATCTTGCGATGAGCATTAAAAGTAGGTGTATTAAAGGAAAGAGCTCGTACAGAAGAAAGAACACCCCAAGGAGGTATTATATATCCTTTATTATGCAATATTGCATTGCATGCTATTGAAGATATTTGGAACCAACCAGCGAAATATTTCAGCAATACTTACAATAGAGTCAGAGTAAAAAAATCAGCTATAGTCCAACGGGGTATTCGATATGTAGATGATTTGATCTTCTTTTTAGAAGATCAGGAAGATGCTGTAGAACTGAGAAGGAAAATAGATGCTTTTTTAGTAGAAAGAGGTCTAAATGTCAAAGAGGCAAAAACGCATTTAGTTCTATTCACAGAAGGTTTTGATTTTCTAGGTTGGCGATTTGAAGTTAAAGCAAGTCATGCGTTAACTTGATGGCCATTGAAGAAGAATAGAAGAAATCTCAAGGATAATATAAAAATAGTAATGCAAGATTGTCGTTTCAAGCTTAACAAGCGATTGAGTAAGGTTAAAGTAATTTATAGAGGTTGGTGGAATTATCACCAATATTGTGACTTATCCAAAATAAACTTATGGTCAATAAATGATTGGGTTTACAAATTCGTTAAGAAAGCAAATAGTAAACTTAATAAAAAGGATAGAGCTATTGCAAAGATAAAAAGATTAAATATAATCAATGATATCTGCAATGCTCACATTTATTCTTTATTTGGATATGTTGCTGTCAAAAGTAATAAATCGCCATTTGATAATGAATATATCTATTGGAATAAGCGCAAACAAAAACAATATTGGGGCCCTACAGCCAAGATACTAACACAGCAAAAGTTCAAATGCGGTGCCTGTAACTTGAAATTTGTAATCGATGATTATATTGAACTTAATCACAAAGAGTGTCATCAATATCAACCTATTCATGGGTTAAAAAAGCGCAAGGCAAAAGCCTAATAAATCAGGGAGTCGTATGAAGTGAAAGTTTCACTTACAGATCTGAAAGAGAGGGAAATCCTATAAGTCCGATAAGTATATTAGATTATGGTTTATTGATTATATTTAGTTCTATTCTATGTGATAATATACTTATGCTATAGATGAAATGGATCTCTCTATTCAACCAAATTGCACTATAAAAACAATCTTATATCGACTTAGAATTATTACCAATCTCATTTTCTAGTTTTTTTTAAGTAAGAAATATTAGTTATCTTCTGCTAGTAATAAAAAATTTTAATTTAGATCCTATTTTTTATTTATATTTTATAATACATTATACTAAAAATGATGGTGAATATTTTCTTCAGTCTTTGCAATGTCACTTAAGACTATATTATGTTAATATTTAACTTATAGTTTCTAATGAAAGTAAGTGTGAAATTATATAATTCACTACGATTTCTATTAAATTTTATATCAAGATGATGCACGTAAAGCTCTTGAAAAAGGTATGGATGTATTAGCTGAAGCTGTGTCAATTACTTTGGGACCTAAAGGTCGTAATGTAGTGCTAGAACGTAAAAGAGGAGCTCCACAAATAGTTAATGATGGGGTTACAATAGCAAAAGAAGTTTTAGTATGATGTGAAAGTGCGATTTATTCTTAAGTAAAACTAATGTTTAAGAAGGTTCCTTATAACCTTGAAACTAAAAATAGCTTAAGGATTTATAGGATTGAACTCCCTATAAATTAACTAATATATATTCGTTGGTGGAATTCTAACCCTCATCGGGACAGGAGAAGCGCCGATAGTGCTCGTAACAGCTATAAATTGTAGTTTTGTGGTAACACAATTCATGTTAAAGCTGGGAAGTCACAGTGCCCAAAAAGATAAGTTAGAAATTTTCAAGTAGTGCTTGGCAAACTTCTAAGATGAACAAATGCTAAGTTATTTAAAAAGTGTCTAATCATACTAGTTGTGATCTAACCATTAATTTCATAAGTAGGATTCTTAAATCACCCGTATGAGACATCTTTACATTAATTATAGTCCTGGGCAGAGAGTAGGCAAAATAGTAATAGTCTAAAGAAGTAAGAATAAATAATTGGAATGAACAAAAACAATATGAAAACTCCTTATTGAAAGAAAATAAGGTAGGCTTCAATTAATCATAAAGCCAAATGAATTAATATGGGTAGGAAGGTGATTAACTTCGCCGAAGGTTTATAAAATATATTGTACAAAGGAGATAAAGTCTTATGCGACCAACTCGTCAGAGATGTGTTGAAGACTAGAAAACCTTACCTTGGAAGAAATTTCGAAAACAGGTTTTTCGTCTTCAACATAGAATATATAAAGCGCAACAAAAGGAGAATTATAAATTAGTAAAAAAATTACAAAGACTTCTCCTTAAGTCTCGAGTAGCTAAATTTTTAGCCATTAGACAAGTTACACAACTTAATAGAGAGAAAGTAACAGCTATAATTGATGGTATATCTAAACTTCAAGAAAGAGAAAGATTTGAACTATTTGAAGATCCAAAAAGTCTAAATATCAATTTTTAAAAAGAGTATATATACCTAAAAATAATGAAAAAAAAGGTCTTTTAGGTATTCTGACAATCAAAGATAGAGTCGTGCAATGTCTTATGAAATATTTATTAGAACCTGTATATGAAGCATATGCATCAAAATAATCTGGGGGGTAGACCTGGAAGAGCCGCACAGGATGCTCAGCAAAATATTTTCATAAATCTAGGCCGACCACAAACTAATTATAAAAAACTTATTATAGAATTAGATATCGAAAAATGTTTTGATAAGATAAATCATGAAAAACTTATGAGTTTGATACACTTGCCAATACAAATGCATAAAATCTTGCGATCAGCATTAAAAGTAGGTGTATTAAAGGAAAGAACTCGTACAGAAGAAGGAACACCCCAAGGAGGTATTATATCTCCTTGATTATGGAATATTGCATTACATTGAAGATATTTGGAATTAACTAGCGAAATATTTCAGCAATACTTACAATAGAGTCAGAGTAAAAAAATCAGCTATAGTCCAACGGGGTATTTGATATGCAGATGATCTGATCTTCTTTTTATAAGATCAGGAAGATACTGTAGAACTGAGAAGGAAAATAGATGCGTTTTTAGCAGCAAGAGGTCTCAATGTCAAAGAGGCAAAAATTCATTTAGTTCTATCCACAGAAAGTTTTAATTTCCTAGGTTGGCGATTTGAAGTTAAAGCAACCATGCGTTAACTTGCTGGCCATCCAAGAAGAACAGAAGAAATCTCAGGGATAATATAAAAACCATAATGTTAGATTGTCGTTTCCAGCTTAACAAGTGATTGAGTAAGGTTAAAGTAATTTATAGAGGTTGGTGGAATTATCACTAATATTGTGACTTATTCAAAATAAACTTATGGTCAATAAATGTTTGGGTTTACAAATTCGTTAAGAAAGCAAATAGTCAACTTAATAAAAAGGATAGAGCTATTGCAAAGATAAAAAGATTAAATACAATCAAGGATATCTTCAATGCTCACAGTTATTTTTTATTTAGATATGTTGCTATAAAAAGTAATAAATCGCCATTTAATAATGACTGGATCTATTGGAGTAAGCGCAAACAAAGACAATATTAGGTTCCCACAGCCAAGATCCTAACACAGCAAAAGTTCAAATGCGGTGCCTGTAATTTGAAATTTGTAATCAATGATCATATTGAACTTCATCATAAAGATGGAAACCATCAAAACAATCTAAATAAGAATCTAATGGTTCTTCACAGAAAGTGTCATCAATATCAAGCTATTCATGGGTTAAAAAAGCGCAAGGCAAAAGCCTAATAAATCAGGGAGCCGTATGAAGTGAAAGTTTCACGTACAGATCTGAAAGAGAGGGAAATCCTATAAGTCCAATAAGTCTATTAGATTATGGTTTATTAATCATATTTAGTTCTATTCTATGTAATAATATACTTGTAATATAGATGAAATGGATCTCTCGATTCAACCAAGAAAAAATTTTCAAATTATTAATATTCTTAAAAAGATCTTAAAACAACATTCTAGTTAAATATACGATACATCAAAACTCTAGCTTTTTTTTCACAAAATCGAAAAGAACATTTATTTTTAAGAATATATATTTTTTTCATTTTATTGATAATAAAAATACAAAAATATATTCTAATACAAGAGATCAAAAGAATAACTATTTATTCTTAATGCTAAGCCTATTAAGCTATTAATCATATGATAGGTTTTGTGAAACATATTTACGAATTATATGATTTATTATTGGTTTTATGTTAATTGAATAAATAATATTGTTATTAGTGCACCTATGGTGTAGTTGCTAAATGCTGGCTTTCATTTTTGTTTATAAATTTCTTTTAGATAGCTAAATTTATTTATATTTTATTATTCATATTAAAAGTTGTCAGTAAATAATACACACGAAAATAATTAGAATCAATTTTAAGGTTATTTTTTTATTCTAATTATTAAAAAAATACTTAGTGACATTTATGTATCTTAAATCTTTTTATTTATTTACTTTACTTTACTTGCTATAGTTGCTGATTATCATATTCTAACTAACTAATAATTTACTGTTTATTAGCAATAAACATTAATAATAAGCTGAATAGTACTTAAATTCTTATTTCAGTTTTTCGACAGCCTGATATAATCAATTTTTCATATCATATTGCAAATATTAAATTAAAAAATCACCTTGCCAATACAGGAATTGCACTAATTCAACAAGCTGCATCTAAAACAAATGATATTGCTGGTGATGGCACTACAACAGCCACAGTACTAGCTCATGCTATGCTAAAACAGGGAATGAAAAAGCAAGAGATAGTTTAAAAACACTATAAAATAGCATGATTCGTAATTATTTCGGATAACAAGCTTTAATCTCTATTAATAGTGCAATTTGTTCTTAAGTAAAACTAATGTTTAAGAATGTTCCTGATAACCTTAAAACTAAAAATAGCTTAAGGATTTATAGGATTGAACTCCCTATAAATTAACTAATATATATTCGTTGGTGGAATTCTAACCCTCCTATTAATAGGAGAAGTGCCGATAGTGCCCGTAATAGCTATAGATTTTAGTTTTGTGGTAACACAATTCATGTTAAAGCCGGGAAGTCACAGTGCCAAAAAAATAAGTTAGAAATTTTCAAGTAGTGCTTGGCAAACTTCTAAGACGAACAAATGCTAAGTTATTTAAAAAGTGTCTAAAGAGACTACTTGTGATCTCACCATCAATTTCATAAGCAGGATTCTTAAATCATCCGTATGAGACATTATAAAATTAATTACAGTCCTGGGTAAAGAATAGGCAAACTAGTAATAGTCTAAATCTAAAGAAGTAAGAAGAAATAATTGGAACAAATAAAAAACAATATTAAAACTCCTTATTCAAAGAAAATAAGATAGGCTTCAATTAATCATAAAGCCAAATGAATTAATATGGGTAGAAAGTTGATTAACTTCGCCGAAGGTTTATAGAATATATTATAAAAAGTAGATAAAGTCTTATGCAACCAACTCGTCAGAAATGTATTGAAGACTGGAAAACCTTACCTTGGAAGAAATTTTGAAAACAGGTTTTTCGTCTTCAACATAGAATATGTAAAGTGCAACAAAAGGAGAATTATAAATTAGTAAAAAAATTACAAAGACTTTTCTTCAAGTCTCGAGCAGCTAAATTCTTAGCAATTAGACAAGTTACACAACTTAATAGAGGGAAAGTAATAGCTGAAATTGATGGTATATCTAAACTTCAAGAAAGGGAAAGATTTGAACTATTTGAAGATCTAAAAAATCTAAAAAAATATAAACATCAACTTTAAAAAAAGAGTACATATACCTAAAACTAATAGGAAAAAAACGTCCTTTAGGTATTCCGACAATCAAAGATAGAATGGTACAATGTCTTATGAAATATTTATTAGAATCTGTATATGAAGCATATGCATCAAAATGATCTTTGGTGTTTAGACCCGGAAGAGTCGCACAGGATGCTCAGCAAAATATTTTCATAAATCTAGGCCCACCACAAACTAATTATAAAACACGTATTCTGGAATTAGATATCGAAAAATGTTTTGATAAGATAAATCATGAAAAACTCATGAGTTTAATACACTTGCCAAAACAAATGTATAAAATCTTGCGATCAGTATTAAAAGTAGGTGTATTAAAGAAAAGAGCTTGTACAGAAGAAGGAACACCCCAAGAAGGTCTTATATCTCCTTTATTATGCAATATTGCATTGCATTGAATATATTTGGAACCAATCAGCGAAATATTTCTGCAATACTTACAATAGAGTCAGAGAAACTAAAAATAAGCTATAGTCCAACGAAGTATTCGATATGCAGATGATCTGATCATCTTTTTAGAAGATCAGGAAGATGCTGTAGAACTTAGAAGGAAAAGAGATGCTTTTTTAGCAGCAAGAGGTCGAAATGTCAACGAGGCAAAAACTCATTTAGTCCCATTCACAGAAGGTTTTTATTTCCTAGGTTGGCGATTTGAAGTTAAAGCAAACCATGCGTTAACTTGCTGGCCATCGAAGAAGAACAGAAGGAATCTCAAGGATAATATAAAAACCGTAATGTGAGATTGTCATTTCGAGCCTAACAAGTGATTGAGTAAGCTTAAAGTAATTTATAGAGGTTGGTGGAATTATCACCAATATTGTGACTTATCCAAAATAAACTTATGGTCAATAAATGATTGAGTTTACAAATTCGTTAAGAAATCAAATAGTAAACTTAATAAAAAGGATAGAGCTATTACAAAGATAAAAAGATTAAATACAATCAAGGATATTTTCAATACTCACAGTTATTCTTTATTTGGATATGTTGCTATAAAAAGTAATAAATCGCCATTTGATAATGACTGGATCTATTGGAATAAGCGCAAACAAAAACAATATTGGGGCCCTACAGCCAAGATACTAAGACAGCAACAGTTCAAATGCGGTGTCTATAATTTGAAGTTTGTAATCGATGATCATATTGAACTTCATCATAAAGATGGAAATCATCAAAACAATCTAAATAAGAATCTAATGGTCCTTCACAGAGAGTGTCATCAATATCAACCTATTTATGGGTTAAAAAAGCGCAAGGCAAAAGCCTAATAAATCAGGGAGCCGTATGAAGTGAAAGTTTCACGTACAGATCTGAAAGAGAGGGAAATCCTATAATTCCAATAAGTATATTAGATTATGGTTTATTGATTATATTTAGTTCTATTCTATGTAATAATATACTCGTAAGATAGATGAAATGGATCTCTCGATTCAACCTTAATGCATAAAATTTCAAATAGTTAGAATTATTACTAATGATATTGAAGAGATTATAAGTTTAACAGAACAAAAGTAAAAATAAACACTATCTAATCTATTTAAATGAAATCCAGGTTATCTAGATGTTGGATTTGTATCTATTACGTACTAAGAAGTTTTCTTCTATCACAATAATTTAATATATTTTAACTTATTAATAAAAATAGAAATATAATATAGATTATATCTTTTTGTTAACTTAGGATTGGTTAATTATAATTAGCCTATATCTCTGATATGTAGCATCTGGTTCTAATCCAATGTCAATAAAGAAAGGAATAGAAAAAGCGACACAATTTGTGGTGCATAAAATAGTAGAATTATCGCGACCTGTTGAAGATAGCATTGCAATAACACAAGTTGCTTCAATTTCTGCAGGTAATGATATAGGATGATTTATATTAATCATAGTATTTGATAGTAGAATAATAAATATGTCTCTAAGGTTAAATTATACTATCGGATTTATTTTCTCAGTAGTTTTATATTTTTATTTTATAGTCAAATTATAACTTACAGCTTAGAGTTTTTAATTTAAATAAAAAATCATACATAATTATTATTTATGATTAATGATTATTCCTGTTATAGTCATATATTTTTAAATTTATTCGATTTATTTATTTCTCTAAATTTCTTTAATCTTTTTTGACCCTTTTTAGATTCAGAGTATTCGAATATTAAATTAGCTATAATTATTATTCGATATATATGTAGTTATTGAAGGATTTTTGAGTTTTAATACGAAAAAGACCATCTAATGTGGGAAAAATGATAGCAACAGCGATTGAAAAAGTTGGTCGCGAAGGTGTAATTTCTTTAGAGGAAGGTAAATCAATTAATACAGAATTAGAAATTACTCAAGGAATGCAATTTGATAGAGGGTTTATTTCTCCTTATTTTATTACTGATACAGTTAGAATGGAAGCAGTTTTAGAAAAGCCCTATATTTTATTGACAGATAAAAAAATCACATTAGTACAACAAGAACTGATTCCTATATTAGAACAAGTTACTAAAACAGGAAGACCACTATTAATAATAGCGGATGATGTTGAAAAGGAAGCATTAGCAACAATTGTTGTCAATAAATTAAGAGGTCTTTTAAATGTAGTTGCAGTAAAAGCTCCAGGATTTGGAGATAGACGGAAAGCTTTATTAGAAGATATTGCGATCCTTACTAAAGGACAGGTTATCAGTGAAGATGTAGGCTTAAGTTTTAATCAAATTACCTTAGATATGTTAGGGGAAGCTCGTAAAGTTACAGTAGCAAAAGACTCTACTACAATTATTGCTCAGGATAATGAAGTAGATAAACAAGCTAGATGTGAACAGCTTAGAAAACAACTTGAGATAGCTGATTCTGTATACGAAAAGGATAAGCTTCAGGAAAGATTGGCTAAATTATCAGGAGGTGTCGCTGTAATCAAAGTAGGTGCAGTAACAGAAACAGAAATGAAAGAAAAAAAACTACGTTTAGAAGATGCCATCAATGCTACAAAAGCAGCAATAGAAGAAGGAATAATTGCAGGAGGTGGATCCACTTATGTTCATATAGCGAGTGATTTAAAACAGTGGGCTAGAGAAAACCTTACAGAAGATGAATTAATAGGGGCAACAATCGTCGAGAAATCCTTATATGCACCATTAACAAGAATTGCGAAAAATGCAGGACAAAATGGGGCTAGCATAGTAGAAAAAGTGAAAAAAAGTCCATCAAATATTGGATACGATGCTACTACAGGAGAGTTAGTGGACATGTATCGTGCGATTTGTTATTAAGTAAAACTAATGTTTAAGAAGGTTCCTGATAACCTTAAAACTAAAAATAGCTTAAGGATTTATAGGATTGAACTTCCTATAAATTAACTAATATATATTTGTTGGTGTAATGCCAACCCTCCTCGTGACGGGAGCAGTGCCGATAGTGCCCGTAACAGCTATAGATTGTAGTTTTGTGGTAACACAATTCATGTTAAAGCCTGGAAGTCACAGTGCCAAAAAGATAAGTTAGAAATTTTCAAGTAGTGCTTGGCAAACTTCTAAGACGAACAAATGCTAAGTTATTTAAAAAGTGTCTAAATCTACTAGTTGTGATCTAACTATCAATTTTATAAATAGGATTCTAAAATCACCCGTATAAGACATGATACAATTAATTACAGTCCTGGGTAAAGAATAGGCAAATTAGTAATAGTCTAAAGAAGTAAGAAGAAATAATTGGAACAAATAAAAACAATATGAAAACTCCTTGTTGAAAGAAAATAAGGTAGGCTTCAATTAATCATAAAGCTAAATGAATTAATATGGCTAGAAAGGTGATTAACTTCGCCGAAGGTTTATAGAATATATTGTAAAAAGGAGATAAAGTTTGATGCAACCAACTCGTCTTCAACATAGAATATATAAAGCGCAACAAAAGAAGAATTATAAATTAGTAAAAAAATTCCAAAGACTTTTCTTTAAGTCTTGAGCAGCTAAATTCTTGGCAATTAGACAAATTACACAACTTAATAGAGAGAAAGTAACAGCTGGAATTGATGGTATATCTAAACTTTAAGAAAGGGAAAGATTTGAACTATTTGAAGATCTAAAAAATCTAAAAGAATATAAACATCAACTTTTAAAAAGCGAATATATGCCTAAAATTAATGGGTAAAAACGTCCTCTAGGTATTCCGACAATCAAAGATCGAGCAGCACAATGTCTTATGAATTATTTATTAGAAGAAGCATACGCATTAAAAGGATCTTGGGGGTTTAGACCTGGAAGAGCCGCACAGGATGCTCAGCAAAATATTTTCATAAATCTAGGCCGACGACAAACTAATTATAAAAAAACGTATTCTGGAATTAGATATCGAAAAATGTTTTGATCAGATAAATCATGAAAAACTCATGAGTTTAATACACTTGCCAAAACAAATGCATAAAATCTTGCGATCAGCATTAAAAGTAGGTGTATTAAAGGAAAGAGCTCGTGCAGAAGAAGTAACACTCCAAGGAGGTATTATATCTCCTTTATTATGCAATATTGCATTGCATTGAAGATATTTGGAACCAACCAGCGAAATATTTCAGCAATACTTGCAATAGAGTGAGAGTAAACAAATCAGCTATAGTCCAAAGGTGTATTAGATATGCAGATGATCTGATCTTCTTTTTAGAAGATCAGGAAGAAGATGTAGAACTTAGAAGGAAAATATATGCTTTTTTAGCAGAAAGAGGTTTAAATGTCAAAGAGGCAAAACTCATTTAGTGCTATCCAGAGAAGGTTTTGATTTCCTAGGTTGGCGATTTGAAGTTAAAGCAAACTATGTGTTAACTTGCTGTTCATCGAAGAAAAACAGAAGAAATCTCAAGGATAATATAAAAACCGTAATGCGAGATTGTCGTTTCAAGCTTAACAAGCGATTCCGTAAGATTAAAGTAATTTATAGAGGTTGGTGAAATTATCACCAATATTGTGACTTATCCAAAATAAACTTATGGTTAATAAATGATTGGGTTTACAAATTAGTTAAGAAAGCAAATAGTAAACTGAATAAAAAGGATAAAGCTATTGCAAAGATAAAAAGATTAAATACAATCAAGGATATCTTCAATGCTCACAGTTATTCTTTATTTGGGTATGTGGCTGTAAAAAGTAATAAATCGCCATTTGATAATGACTGGATCTATTGGAGTAAGCGCAAACAAAAACAATATTGGGGCCCCAGAGCCAAGATACTAATACAGCAAAAGTTCAAATGTGGTGCCTGTAATTTGAAATTTGTAATCGATGACCACATTTAACTTTATCATAAAGATGGAAACTATCAAAACAATCTAAATAAGAATCTAATGGTTCTTCATAGAGAGTGTCATCAATATCAACCTATTCATGGGTTAAAAAAGCGCATGGCAAAAGCCTAATAAATCAGGGAGCCGTATGAAGTGAAAGTTTCACGTACAGATCTGAAAGAGAGGGAAATCCTATAAGTTCGATAAGTATATTAGATTATGGTTTATTGATTATATTTAGTTCTATTCTATGTAATAATATACTTGTGCTATAGATGAAATGGATCTCTCGATTCAACCGAGCAGGAATCATTGATCCAGCGAAGGTTACTCGTTCAGCATTACAAAATGCAGCATCAATAGCTAGTATGGTTTTAACAACTGAATGTATTGTAGTAGATCAAGTAAGGTTAAAATAATAAAATATTAATTTAAAAAGTTAATAGGCTTTAGATTAATATAAAAATACTTTGCACGTATTTATTAGTATTAACAATATTATAGTGATTCTGTTAATCTAAAAAAATATTGAATTTGCGGCAAATCTAACCTAAAACTTAATAATAAATATGAATTATTATAATTTGTAAACATAATTAATAAGGCATTAAATTTATATATTAACTAAATTATTCAATCAAGCTTGTTAAATTTTATGAATGTTATATATTAGTTTTTATATAAATAATATAGTTAAATTCCTTATAATGTATCAAAAGTTTTAAATAATAGTCGAACCATCAAAATTTTATTTACTTATGGATTAAATAGGAAAGTTTTATTTTATGTTAAGAAAATTCTACCATGAAGCAAATCTATTTTCGCAAAGCAATAATAATAATTAAAATACAATTTTTTTCAATAGTTCTATTGCAACTTAATTAAAAAATTTAGTGACCAATTTTTGATTTTAAAGAAAATTGGTCACTAAATTTTTTGTTAAGAGTTGATTTTATAAAAATATTATTATAATATTAATAACAGGAGAGGTGGCCGAGTGGTTGAAGGCGCAGCATTGGAAATGCTGTTCAGATTTTTGTTTGACGAGGGTTCGAATCCCTCTCTCTCTTTTTTTAAGACTTAGTCTTTAGTATAGCAGAGTTAATTCCATTTTTCTTGAGAATCTTGTGTGCAATAATTGACTTTTGCATATTGTTACATCGTAAAATTGGATATTTATCCGTAACGAGATTTTTAATTAAGATAATTTTTTTATTAATATCCATTAATGGTATATGATGACATAAGAGGTTATCTTCTTGATTATAATCTTCATAATTTCTGACATCAATGATTAAGTACACTCGTTTATAAATACGAGTGAAAAATTTTAATTCATCTAGAGAAAATAATCGATAACCATCTTGTTCTAATTGAGAAGTATATGGGCTGAATGATTGGATATAATTAATTTTTTTTGCAGATAGGTTTCTCAGCCTGATTTCCGTTAGAGTCGAGAGATTAATTGCATAAAACAGTCTTTGCTTTTGCTTATTAGTTCACCCGCTTAGTGAGATCTGGACTGGAGAATTTTATCTCGTACAGCTCCTAGGCTTGATGATGTATTTTACTATACATTTTAAATTTAAGAAAAAAAATAATAATATTATAGATAAAAAACTTTTGAACTCTTTCTTATATCTAGCATTATCATCTATAGGCTATTATAGAATACAATTACTAGCCATCAAATTGCATTTAACACTATTAATTAAGTTAATCCACCGGAGCTATTTTCGCTGAGATTAAATATATTTTATCTCAATAACAAAAAAAGAACGGCTCTTTGCCTTTGAATATATCAAAATTTACTTAAGTATTTTATTTTATTCTTTGATTAATCTTCCCATCATATTTAAAATTTGAGTTAGGAATAGCTTCCAACTAGACTTTACCTAAAGAATATAATTAGTGTTAATTTTATTGCTTATATATTCTTAGCATAACTCTATTTTTATTTATAATTTAAAACTTTGCTTGAATATATCAAATATTATTTTTTCTTTCATTCTTTACTATGGAAAAAATTTATTGCAGCTACTTTTCATTCGATTTCTTGTTTTAAGTTAATATCATAGCTAGATAGCGAAAGTGATTGTTTCAAGAGAAAGTGAAAATATTTAATTAAGCATTTGACTTAAGATTAGATCTTTTTATTTTTGATAAAATATACGAATATCTGATATTGTGCTGATGTTAGAAGGTCTGGATTGTTCAATTATTTGATACAGCGCTCTTTTTTTATTATGTATTTTAAATATTAAAATCACTATGCTTAGATGCTTATATAAAAGAGAGTGATTTACCAGAGTAAATAATTTGACAATTATAAATCCCTAATTCAATATCTATAAAGTGTTTTATCAGTTCGCAATATTCACTTGATTTTGTTTCATATATACTATATTAAAAATAAAATATAATTATTTAAGTTTACTTTATTGAAATTTTTTGTATGCTTATTTAGAGCTTTTCAAAGTTAATGATAGATAACATTTATGGCGCCTATGTTATCAAATTTATTTTTCTAAGCCAAGCTTTCATTACTGAAAGTTTTTCGAGAAGTAACTCTCCTTCCTAACTGAATTAGATCATAATGATAGCTTTATCATTTATCATTATAGTCTGTTTATTTCAACTGAAAATATTACAACTCATTTCTTTTTGTTCAGAATGTTTACATTTATATTACATTAGGTGCGATATAGTATTATATCTCTAATTCTACTTATAACTATCAATATAAGGCCTCTTTATTTTTATAGAAATAAGCTCATTTAGATAACCTTAATAAGTTATAGATAGTCCCTAGATTCATATTTATTAAAATTTTAGATATATGTATATTTATTTAATTTTACGAATTTTCCTTTGTAAAATATTGGAATGTTATCACGACAACTCCCCCCTCGTTATATCTATCTTATTGCGGGTGCTGTAGTAATTACTCCTAAAAAAAATTATTATTAATGTAAACATTCAGTTATACTTTAATCTATTTAAGATTAAACTATTTTAAGATGGCTCTAGCTATAAATATTCAGCTTTTGTAAAATCCAAATATTCATCTTAAAAACAAAAATGACCTAAATTCCATACTTAAAGCATTATACATTAAAATTCGTCCACTTAATGTGTTTCCTAGACCTAAGATAATTTTTATTTTATAGATAGAAATCTTAATAGATGTCTCTAGAAATATTCTTTACATAATTTCTAGCTTTAATAAATAATTAAAAAATTCTAATAAGATGAAAATACGAGATTGTATTATACAAAGAGCAGTATAGTGGGAGAGCTCATGACTAAATATAAAATAGTATACAGGTTATTCTTCAAACGAATATCAAAAAAATGAGTATAAAAATCAATCAAAGAAATTTTTCCACGACTTAATGCTTTTTATAGCTCATATATAAAACAAATTAAGATATGTTGAAAAAAAGTTTTTTCAATAAATTTTTTACAAGCAATGAATAATTTACAGGTGTAAATAAGTAGTTCATAAGTAATAATTGAACTAAAAGGTTGATGGCGAGTAAAATATATAATAGTTAGCAAGATATTAATTTTCCTAAAATATATGCTTCTAAAACTTTCAGGTAAATTTAATAAATAATCTTGATAAAAATCTTATTGTATAAAATAATATTAGAAACCTTACAATTACTTCTGTTGCTTGTATGGTGCCTATAATATTAGGTAAAACTCCAATAACACCTAATATTTTACAATCTGTATCTCGTACTATATCATTAGTTCTAATAGTTTGTATATCTCTATATGTTGGTCCACCTTGATAATTCAAAACACTTATTTGGCCTTCAAATTTAAAAATTGCACCATGTACCAAAGGCTTATTTAATATTAAAATAGTTTCATCGATTAAAAATCTTGTATTAAAATTATCTGTACAATCTACAACAATATCGTAGTCTTTGATAATACTAAGAGCATTTAAAGTTGTAAGTTTTTTAGGATAAACTAGAATTTTACAATTAGGATTAAGTAAAAGAAGGTGATTTTTAGCGGAAAAAGCTTTATTTAGACCTAAATACTCCACATTATGTATAATTTGTCTTTGTAAATTAGAAATATCTACGTAATCAGGTAGAATAGAGTAAACAATTCCATAAATCCATAAAATAGTATAGGATTTTTAATTTCAAGTTTACCCTCTCACTTAAAGTCGTACGTGAGATTTTCACCGCATACGGCCTAGAAGTTTGTTTATTTATGTTCAAGATGCTTTTTTTACTTCTAAATTTTTATATTTGAATAAAGAATTTATTATTTTCTGAATATATACTATGTTTTTCATTTTTTGATAGCTTTTTATTAAGCTTTATTCTGAGGCAATTTTTTTGGAATATGTATGAGTTCGATTCTCAATTGATCAATCCATAAATTTTACTTATGCTATAAAAAGTTTATCAAATTGTAAAAGTATGATAGCTATTAGATTTCGTACTGTCAGGTTTGATTCCAAACAATTCGTTAATATAATCAAAAGTAACTTCTATTTAAAAGTGTTCGACTCTCTATTGATTTTTTGAGATTTCTAACATTACATATTTCTCCAATTAACAAAACATTCATCAAAATTTGGTTGAGAGAGATATGGCCTTGATTTTAAACTATAAAGATAGTTTTGACAACTATGCTTTTATTCCTAAAAGTTTTTTTAGAGAAGTTATTCACTACCCTAGTAGATACTATAGTTATTCAATTTATTCTTTTTATAAATTGCGTTTGAAAAGTGACATATAGTAATTTCTTTTTTTATTGTTCAGAATGTTTATGATTTTATTGCTTTAGTTATGATTTATATTGATAGTTCTAACCCAATTTGTCTACTATTAACTAAGATCTATATAAATTGTGTTGACAAAAGCTTATATACTTTGTAAATGGTTCTAGGATTTTTATTTTTTACGTATTGGATCAGAAGTAAAATGCGACACTTTTTAAGGATTCACCTTGTCAACTCATTAGGATAGATATATTTGTTGTGGGCCTCTTTTCTCGCAACTTCTTGGTATGAGTACCAGTTAGCATAATTACTATTTTTACATTTTAATATTGTTTAGGCTAATAGAAATGCTTCATGTGCTACATATTCACTAAACTAAACATTCAGATATACTTTAATTTTTTCAATATCAAAGTAGTTTGTTACTATTTAAGTCAAAAAAGAATACTTTTTAAGCTTAAGATTTTTTATCCAAGAACAATCATACTTGTCTATAATACCAATATTACCAACACCTACTGCAGCTAAATTCATTAATAAGGAAGATGCTAAGCCACCAGCACCTATGCATATAACTCTAGATTCTTTGAGTCTTTTCTGTCCTTCAACTTTAACTTCTGGTAATATAAGTTGTCTAGAATATCTTTTATAATCTAAAAAACTAAACGGGGTACCTTCTACTACAGGATTTAGCATAAATTAGTTGAAATATTAGTGTATAATTAAATATTTATAAAAAAATAAAACTTATGTGAGAATAAAGTTTTTTATAAAGTTAGTTGTTAGGGCTATCTTTTTACAGCTCGATATCTTTATGTCTCTAATAGTACTTATGTCAATTCATTTGTAGAAATTTTACTAAACACATTATACTATTTTTTATAATACTCAGACAAGAAAATCCTGAAGCTAGAGTTGTGAGGTTTTCTTATTCAGCTTTTGTTTTGAATATAATAATATTTCTTTATTTATTATATATTGTGAGGTTTTTAATCTACGAAGATACTTTCTTCTTGTTTTATATTACATGCAACCTAAGATTTAGATAACTAGTATTCATCCATCAAATGAAAATTGAGTATATAATTTGATGTGAGATTATCCCTAAATTACAAAAGGTTTGAAAGTTTTTACTTCATTTGCCTTTCACCGAATCATTTTTCACGACATCTAGGTGGGGTTGCCTAAAATCTAGCCTAATAAGGTTAATTATGTAAATTCAATTGAGTAGGGGCTTATAATATATTTTCTTTAATCTTTCCACATATTTTTTACTATTTGTAGGTTAAGCTTATCTGCCGAACAACATTCCCAGTTTGAAATAGACTAAAATACTTATTTACCCAATTAAAAAGTTTAATGGTAAGCTGTAGAACCTAAGATTAGTGAGTCATTCTAAGACAGATATGAATTTCGATATAATATGGCCTGAAAAAGCTACGGGTAATCTAAAGAGTTAAATATTTCGACTCTGGATCTTTAGGCTAGTGTGTTATTGATAAAGAATAAAATTAATTTTTTATTACATTTCACAATTAATTAGAATTTTTAACTGATAATAATAAAGTATAATTATATTTAAAAAATTTTGTAATAGACGCGTACCTCTTGTTCTTATATTAATATTAACCATTAATTAAATAAAATTTTAGATATGCTTAAGGAGATTCTAAATGAATGCAAATAACATTGAAACGTGCTTAGAATATACAGATAGTAAAAAATTAGATTCAGATACATTGAAAATACTATATAAAGATATGGTATTGGGACGAAATTTTGAAGATTTATGTGCAAAAATGTATTATAGAGGCAAGATGTTTGGCTTCGTACATTTATATAACGGTCAAGAAGCAGTCTCATCTGGTGTTGTAAAAGCATTGAACCATTCAGATTATGTGTGTAGTACATATCGAGATCATGTGCATGCTTTAAGTAAAGGTGTCCCAGCTAAAGAAGTCATGGCTGAATTATTTGGAAAAGAGACAGGCTGCTGTAAAGGACGAGGAGGTTCCATGCATATCTTTTCTGCTCCACATAATTTTTTAGGAGGATTTGCGTTTATTGGAGAAGGTATTCCTGTTGCAGTAGGAGCTGCTTTTCAAAGTTTATATTCGAAAAAAGTTTTAAAAGAAGCAGGAGAAATGAAAGTTTCTGTAGCTTTTTTTGGTGATGGAACAACAAATAATGGACAATTTTTTGAGTCTTTAAATATGGCTGTATTATGGAAATTACCAGTTATTTTTGTAGTAGAAAACAATCAATGGGCAATAGGCATGGCCCATCATAGGTCTTCTTCTGTTCCAGAAATATATAAGAAAGCATCTGCATTTGGCCTACCATCGATTGAAGTAGATGGAATGGATGTTTTAGCAGTACATAATGTTGCTAAAGAAGCAGTAGCTAGGGCAAGATCAGGAGAGGGGCCGACACTTATTGAAGCTTTAACATATAGGTTTAGAGGACATTCTTTAGCAGATCCTGATGAATTAAGATCTTCACAAGAAAAGAGATTTTGGATTGTTAGAGATCCAATCCAAAGGTTAAAAAAACATATATTAGACAATAATATCTACAGTATTGATCAAATAGAAGCTATAGACCAAGAAGTTAAACAAGAACTTGATGAGGCTATAGATTTTGCAATAAATAGTCCAGAGCCTAATGTTGCAGATTTATATAAATACTTATTTGTCTAAAAAAATTTACAAATTAAAAAAAAGAGAGTTCGCTTGTGGTATTTTTTGTATTATTTTCAATTGACATAATATAAATGATTCTAACAACGTCATGTATATATTCTTGATCTTAATTAAATTTTTTTAACTTAATTTATAATAAAATCATATTTAAAACACTTATTTGGTTAAATTTATTACAAGATGCTCATTGTATTTATGTACGTATATTTGAGCAAAAGATTATCCCATTGAAAAAGTGAAAACCGCTTATAAAGTAAAATATATTAAAGTAGTGATATCATATAAATAAAAAGATTAAAAGCCAAGTATTTTTAATTATATTTGCTTAGTTTAAAAAAGAAGAATCAAAAAAAATCTATCTTTATAACAATAGAAATTTATGGTTAAAATGTTTTTATTCGATGCTTTAAGGGCTGCAACAGAAGAAGAAATGATGAGAGATTCTAAAGTTTTTGTTTTGGGAGAAGATGTCGGGCATTATGGAGGATCATATAAAGTAACAAAAGATTTACATGCAAAATATGGAGATTTACGAGTTTTAGATACTCCCATTGCCGAGAATAGTTTTACAGGTTTAGCTATAGGTGCTGCAATGACAGGTCTGCGCCCAATAGTGGAAGGAATGAATATGAGTTTTTTATTATTAGCATTTAATCAAATTTCTAATAATGCAGGAATGTTACGCTATACTTCTGGTGGGAATTTCATCGTGCCAGTTGTTATTAGAGGACCAGGTGGCGTTGGTAGACAATTGGGAGCAGAACATTCACAAAGATTAGAAGCTTATTTCCAGGCAATTCCTGGATTAAAAATAGTTGCATGTTCAACACCATATAATGCCAAAGGTCTATTAAAATCAGCTATTCGTGATAATAATCCCGTTGTATTTTTTGAGCATGTTTTATTATATAATTTACAAGAAGATATTCCTAGTGAAGAATATTTATTACCATTAGATAAGGCAGAGCTAGTTAGAAAAGGATCAGATATTACAATTCTAACTTATTCTAGAATGCGTCATCACGTTTTACAAGCTCTAGATGTTCTTGTTAAAGAAGGATATGATCCAGAAGTTATTGACCTAATATCATTAAAGCCTATAGATATGTTGACAATCTCCCAGTCTATCAAAAAAACGCATAAAGTTATTATAGTAGAAGAATGCATGAAGACAGGCGGGATTGGTGCTGAAATCATTGCAAAAATTAATGATAATATATTTGATGAATTGGATCACGAAGTTGTTAGGTTATCTTCTCAAGATATTCCTACACCTTATAATGGGAAGTTAGAGCAAGCAACAGTAATACATCCTTATCAAATAGTAGAAGCTGTAAAAGGTATATTGAATAAAAAGTAAGGTAATACTGAGTAAAAATTATAATTTAATAATATTTTCTTTTTAATGAAATAGATGTGTAAAACTATATTTTTATTATCATACGTACATGAAAAATTTTTACTAAATTTGAAAAGTGTCTTCAACTTATGAATAAACATAGAATAAGTGTGATTTGTCATTGAGTGAAATAAAAAATTTTAAAGATCTTAAGATGCTTTTTCCTCGAATAGATTAAAGTATAACTAAGTCTTTGGATGATAAAGTAGAAAGTAAAATTACTTTATTTATATACGTAAACAACATTAATAACATTTGGATTCGTTTGAGTATTGGTTTCTAATGACTGAGATTAAATTGGTACTTAATATAACTGAGTGACACTTAAAAATATAAGGTCGAATTAATCAATTAGCTTATAGATTATCGTTAATTCGATAATAAGGAAAACCTATTAAAGGCGTTTCAATCACTTTATATCTAAACTTAAAAGAAATAAAAATTATTAGTACAATATATTTGATTTTTTATTCAAATTAAAATAATTCTAATTAAATAATGAGTTAATACATATTGGATATATAAATATATTACACAGCTTAATTTAAGCCGCAATAGATATTCGGAATAAAAAGGAAGCTAATTGCTATCTTCTATGTAACTCTTATGAGTTAACCTATATGGCATTTAATCGCTATTCTGGATCTTGGGTTATTCGTTTAGGAAAGTAAATGATTTTTACGAAAAACTTTTAGTGATAAAAGTCTAGTTTATAAAAATAGAATTTAAAAATTAGGTGTGTTCTTATTTTTATGAGTTATAGACATTATCGATATAAAAAAATGAAGAATATTAAAATTTAAAGTATATTTAATAAAAAGCAATATTCTATTTGACGCGTCTTTATAACTGATAGAAGAGTATTTTCGGATAATAATTATATATATATCAGTATAATTATTTATTAATACGGACCAATAGTATGCTGAATATTTAATAGTTTAAAGTCAATGTTCGTTATCTGTATCTCGTTATTAACAATTATATAGAATTATATCATTAGATCTTAGATAGTAATGATAATAGCATAAAAACCTAAAATAATGCACAAATGATATTGCTACTTTTACTTGAGACGTTTGAGACGTAGTTCACAATGAATTATAAGGTAAGCTAGAGAGCTGTATGAAGTAAAATCTTCATGTACACATATTAATTAAAGGTGTATCTCATGTTCAAAATTTTAATACAATTTGATCAACGAGTTTCCTCTATTATACTAAAAAAGTAAAAATAAAAGTAAAATGAATTATTATATTAGGTAGTTTATACTCAGTTTTTACTTTTTATATCATGAAAATTGTATAGCATAATTTATAAATAATATTAACTCATACATGATAGTATCAAGTTCTGTAAACAATTCACGCCCTTTCCTCCAAAAAAACTTTGCTACAGTTATTAAAGAAATAAGATTGCTCATATTTTATTTAAAGTTATCCAGAATTTTATATATCCTTAATTCTTGCAAACTTCATTTGATATAAATACTATGAAGGCAAATACGCGATTTTATTTTTATAAATTTTAAAAGATTTTATATCAACTCATAATTATAAGCTAAAAAAATTAAATTTAATAAAATGTGAAATAAATATTATTCCATTTTCTATAATGATTAATTTTGAATTACCTGAGTCAACACAAAAAATATATTGCCCTATAAGATCTTAATTTAATATAATAGTGTGATTTGTTCTTAGTTAATCTATTTAAGCCTTTATAGAAGCCACTTCTTGAATTGAAAAAGACTTAAGATCCTTTGATTTTAAATATATTGAAGTATAACTAAATATTTCTGCGATTTAAGCATAAAGTCAATAAAGTTCTTTTATAAATAAAAGAGAATTCAGCTGTTCGAAATATTATTGTATCATATAGGTAATATTTCATACTAAATAATGCTCAATCTATAAATTGATATGTAGCAAAAAAAGATAGTCTATAATAGATATCATTAATTTTTGAATTTATCTTATCCAAGGTTACAATAAAATCTTTCAAAAGTATCCAATTAAATTGATATTTAAGCTGATAAAAAGTAAGGGTACGATAAGTATGCTCAACATGTGGAGATTTTGGTTATGAAATTGAGATATTTCAACAGGAATGGCTACAAAATAAGATTAGATATATAAGTAGATATCGAACTTTAGGTAATAAAAAGCAAATATTTGGAACAAAAAACGATTGTTATATGAATACATTAATTTTGATAAAAAAGGAAATGAATGAATTAGTCATATCGCAATTTATTAGTAAAGAGATTAGCTTCTTTAAAAAGCTTCTAGTAAATTAAGTTAGGTTTACAAAACTATATTAGAGAAATAAGACCAGGTTTTAATATAAGTTATATAAAAAAATTTGTAGTAAAAAATCAAATGCTTTTACATAAAAAATCAGGGTCTTTATCTTAATTATATAATATATAAAATCAAGACAACGGTTAATCCCAAGCAAAAAAATTACTTTGAAGATATTAAGTATTCAAGTAACCTATCATTAAATAAGTTACTCAACTTAATCTAAACAAAATAAATTAACACTACAACGTTGAATTCTTGTCAAATTCTACATTTTTATTAAAATATAAAAGCGTATTTTCTAAAGAATGAATACATAAGTATAAAAAATAATTTTTTTAATAGTAACTCAAAATTTTAGTCAAATGCATTTTGTCATTGCAATAAACATATTAAGGGATATGTCAAATTTTGACTTTATTATAATCTTGAATAGTAGTATAAAGATAACAATTATAAAAACATCATTATTGTGTGAAGTATCATATCTTGGGAACGGAATCTACTTTACCGTTTAATATATTTACTAGTAATAAATGAGTAAGCCTGGAAGCCGTATAAGATGAGATTTATATATACGGCTTCAATTGAGAGAGTAAATTAAAAAATAAAATGATAATCTAGTTTTATAAAATATCTTACTCCATTCTTTCTATTCTAGTATAGAATATACCATTTTCTGCAAACACTGCATTGATCTATCATTCGATGAAAAATAAGCTCAATATAATTTATATTATTCCTTTTCTTTAATATTAGCGATTAGCAAAATCTACTAGACATATGATTATAATTTTCAAAATGGAGATATCGTTGCTGGAACAATTTTTAACATAGAAGTCTATGGTGCTTTAGTAGATGTTGGTGCTTCTATAGTGGCCTATGTATGACTAATACTTTTTTTAATATAGAATTATTACTTTATTTCTTATAGTTATAGAATTCAATAGACTTAAATTGTTGTGATATTTTTCTTTATCATTTGTAATTACTAATCTATAGATGAATCATCAAAAATTTAAAGGAAGATTTTAGTAATATAAAAAATAAAAAAATATTGTTGGTGTAAAATTTAATATATTTGATCGATAGTTCATAGGTAGTTATTTAATTTCATTATTTATTATAAAGTCAAGAGCCAAAAAATAAATTAATAAAAATCTTCCTTTATTCACTATTTAAGTTAAAAGTTTATATTTAGAATATTACAGATTAATTTATATTGATGTAGACCATTTTTATCTTTTTTAGCTTCAACTATAGAGTTGAATTTTGTAATTTAGTTCAATTCTAATCTATCTAACAAAGCTTATTATATTTTTTAATTTATACTTAGTTTGTAAAAGAAGTATAAATTGAAATATTAAATTTTCAATACTATCTAAAATTGCCAATAAATGAAATACCATCTCCTTCTTCCAATAATTTAGCTTCTTTAAAGATTAATGAAACAAGAGAGTTTCTTGTTTTAAATACAAATAAAAATACAAAACAAGTTATACTTTCGATTCGAGGATTAGAATATATTAGAGCGTGGAAGAGAATTAAACAGATGCAAGAAGAGTAAAATTCAAGTACTACAATCGTATTAAAAGTAATTTATTGAAGTTGAGTTTACTATTATCTCTATGATTTTTATACAAAATATTAGTTGATTGTCAATCTTTTCTTCTAAATAAAAAAACTTTATATTTATCGTTCACAATAATTTAAAATTATTATTAAAACTGTTAGTATAAAATATTTTCATAATAGTCTATTAAAAATTCAGGTTATTATTTTGTTTAAATTATTGACTCTTTTTCATTTATATTTTTTTGAGGCTAAGAGTATATTAATTAAGATATTCAACGCAAAAGCAACTTTGAATTTATATTTTTCGAGTAGTTAAAAAAAAGATATGTTATCCTTCAATATTATTATATAAATGCAATAATTCAAGTATCTGTAATATCTTCAACAAAAGGAGGCGTAAGATATAGAAATTAAATATACTTAGCAGTTCTATAAGTAGTGCAAAAAATTAATTTTATATGTGTAATTTTAACTCTTTGTGTATAAAATTAATTTAAAAGTTTATGTTAACTATAGATTACATATTAAATTTATATAATATTATACAAAAAATAACTTGATTATTTTTTTATAAAGAGTCTGTTTATTATCTGCAGTTGATTCTTGATCTCAAATATAAAAATTAATTCGAAAAACTTCGTAGGAATCATTATTAATAAGAGTACAAGCTTTTTATGAAAATTTTTGTAAAAAAGGCTTTTGATAAAATATTTACACTACAATAACAAGTAATTTAATTTTAGTCATACTAGCAAATTTAGAAGGTCTAAAAGGTTTTATTCCTCGTTCACATATCATAAATAAAACTCTTGAACAGACAAGTTATCCATTATATTTACAAGTTAAGTGTTTGGATGTAGATGAAAAAAACAATAGTTTAGTTCTTAGTCATCGATGTGCAGTTTTAGAGCAAGATCAAACTCAGTTTCATGTGGGCCAAATTGTAACTGGCATTATTGAAGAGATACAAGATTATGGTGTTTTTGTAGACCTTGGTCATATGAAAGGTTTATTGCATATTTCTGAAATATCAAATAGCTATATTCCTAATCTATATAAAGTATTTAAAATAGGCGATAAAATTAATGTGACAATAAGGTAAGAAAAATTAATAATTTAAGAAATTATTAAAAAATTAAATATTATTTTAGAATCTAATTTTATCTTATTAGAAAAAAAAATTGCATATACTCGTTCATTATTTTTTTGAATGCAATAATTAAATTAATATTTTTTTAAAATTAATAGCTTAAAGAGAAATACCTCTAACGCTCTTTTATCATGCATTTTTTTATCTTTAGATAAAAGAAGATAGTATCGATAGCTTTTATTATTACTATTAGCTGAAAAAAATTGAAAATAAATATTAGAAGCTAGTAGCATAGAAATATGCATTTATAGATTTAGATGTAATATGTTTTGAATTTTTTTAAAATATAGATTTTCGTCATAAGAAATAATTTTTTTGTCTTTTAATTTGAATATTTACATCACAGCCAGTAATATTATTAAATAATATAAATATGCGTGGATTATATTGAATATTGTATTTATAAGTAATATGTAAGAATAATTTTATGCAGGTGAATAAGAAGTATATTTTTAGCTAAAAGTTTTGTCGCACTCAATCAAAAATTTAAAAATGTTCCATTGTGTTATTATGAAATTATTACTTGTTTTAAACAAGTTGTATTGTGGCAAAATTTATATATACTGATTCTTATATGTCAACAATTTTAAGTACAAACCTTTTTATTGATAAATTTTGCAAAATCTGCATTTGAAATACCTATTAGGCTAAATATTCAATTCAATACATTTAGTTCTAAGTAATAAATAAGGAATCGATTATTATTTTATTAACGGTAAAAAAAAATTTAAATTTAATATCATTAATTTTATAAATTAATGACTTAAACTTTGGTTATAATTAAATCTTATCCAATTTAGTACGTTCTTTAACGAAGAATCTTTGACATATAAAGAAAGTTATTATGATAAATTATACTCGTAAGTTTCAGCTGACAAAAATAATTAGGAATTAATGTTGTCGCTAGATAAATATAATAGTAATTAACTATAATTGAATTTATATTTTTAATTATTAAAAATAAGTCTAGTTTGATAAAATCTAGTCTATAATAACCTGCACGTAGATATCATGTATGCTTTTGATAATTTTTAAGTAGATTATTATGCTTAATATTTATTTCTTTTGAAGAAATAGTTATTATAATCAGTTAATTGATTATTTTTAATTGAGATGTTATTGCAAGCTATTATTTCTTTAAAACTTAATGATAGTTGTAAAAGTTAGAATTCATATATTCATAAAAAACCTCTTCTTCTCAAAAAAGTTTAGTATTTATTTAAACCTTAAAGTAGCTAAAATAGAATAAATATTATGATAAGTAAATTTTAATAATATACTTATTTACCCATCTATTAAATATGAACAATCTAAGATCCATAATATTTGTAAAAAAACTGTATATTATATCTAATAATACTTATGGCTCAATAAGAAAGATTACGGGAGTAATCATTTCTATCTAGAGGTAGAATTTCATTATCTATTAAACAAATGAATATTCAAAACAAAGATACACTAAATAATAATGAAAATTCTTAATTCAATTAATTAAAGGTAGACTACAAGCTTTAATATGTCTTCAAGAATTCAGTTTTTATAGGACTATCATTGTTAAAAAATATTTTATCATATAGAATATTTAAAAGAATCATATTTTTGAAATATCAATTTGAGAAATATTTTTAGTAAACTGAAACTTAACTTGTTTTGTTAGACTTTTCATATTTATAAGGTAAGGCAATAGTGAAATAGTTCAATAAATTGAGTGTGGATAAGAAAAACTATAAAACTAGTAATAAAGTCACCATTTGAAATTCTTACTAAAGCTATTTATTTCACAAAAACAATTTTTAATTAATTCCCAAACCACTTTTGAAAAATTAATCGTAAAACTTTGTTCAGACGCATACGATTATATTAATTCAGAAGTGGTTTTATTCTCTTTAGAGTTGGTCCATTACTCTCTAATCTAAAGTTTAGGTGTTTGTAACAATAGGACTAATTGGTTCGTTAAAGTCTTCATTTATTATGTTCTTTAAGAATACATACATAACTTAGAATATTCCACTAGTTCTAAGCTTTAAGTATTAGTATGACATCTCCTTGAAATGTAGTAGTATTGCAATCTTATTTAGTATTAGCTAAGTCAACCTCTTTTAGAGTTGTATTTTAACCTAACACATTATATTTTATATTTTTATGTTAAAGTAGATATAATTTAGTAGCGAGAATATTTTCTATCGCAAAACTAATTCGAAAGAATTTTATACAAACTGATATCTTTACAGTAAGAAAATTAATATGGCTAGAGTCATCGTACTGAACCCATTTACTCTTAACTTAGAACATCAAGCTAGAGTCTATACGCCAACTTTGATTTCAGTCAGTGAATGCTATTTATTTAAATATATAATTAGGTGTTGTCTCAATTACAAAGCTGATGAATATAGAGTAAAATTAGAAGCCATTAATTAGCCTGTTTGAAACCACTTTTTAACACTAAAAAAAGCGAACAAGGCTCTTTATTGCCTGCAATTTAACGTTATTTGGATTTACATTATTAAGTCATTGAAAAAATTAAAAATCCCTATGCTCAAGTTATAGGGGTTAAATAAGGATATAAGTCTAATTTTTGGAATCTTTGGAAATATATTTTATATAAAAGATAGGCATAATCATAGATGTGAATATTTAAATCGTAAAAATAAAGAAAAACAACTGCAAATTTACGATATCTTGTTCTTAAGCAATGAAGATTCATATTTACCCCATAATCTCATCACATTATGCGCAAAATTTTATACTATTTATACTAACGATAATCACAAGCCTAGTAAAGACTAAGTCAATCGCAAAAAACTATTAAAAAATAAAGATTTTATTATTAAATCGGAGATTTAGCAAAATGCCAATATAGAATGTATAGAGTAAGAAGTGATTAAAATAATATTTTATATCTAGCTTTAGAAAAATGCAATCCTCTATTAGCTAAAAGAATAGAAGTCTATTCATTTTTATTTGAAAAAGTATTAAATTATGTAACACTACCATAACTGACATTAAAAATACTTATTATTAGCTCATATCACGTTTGTTATCAAATTTCGTAAACGATTAATAATTTAATTAGGTGATGATACAAAAAACGCATTATAGGAAATATTCAATACAAAAAATTCAAATAATAGAAATACAATTATACTAAGACCATTTTCATATTTTAATAACCTATCCCTCGACAAGAGCTTTAGTTGACATTGTAAAAAACTTGAAGATGACATCAACATTTATAATTTGGAGAACTCATAATAATCACATCTATTAATATAATATGATAACAACATTTTTAGAAAAAAACTTGTGATCTGATGGATATTTGCTCTATCTCATGGAGATTGTTAAATTATAAAATATTAAACACTATACACAAAATTATTGTTAAACAATTTATCCCAAAACCTAAAGCTTGGAAGTTTTCTTGTTCAGATTTTATAAATTGTCCGAGTATTATAAAAATTTAAAGTTTTATCTATATTTTAGTTCACCGATCAAATATGATTTGCTATACTTTTATATATAAAGTCTTAACATTACAACTTCAAAATTTTATTATAAGAATTATAACTTTATGTCAATTACTGGCTAACTTAAAGGTTAGAGGCTTATAAACACAAATTCGCTTGATTGGCTTAAATTTGCATTGGCTACATTATACAAAATTTATCAGTACCTTAGAATTCTTCACTAATTTTAGCTTCTAAAGTATACGATTAAACATTTTTATTTCGTGAAAAAATATTCTTATTTATTGTAGACATTAGATAATATTCGGAAAACAAGCGTATCCTAGAAATAGGAAAATATCTTTCTTCGATTAACAGACATCTTGATGTTTCGTAGAATTAAAAACCAAAGATTATGTTATTATAAACAACGATTTAAGAATAGAAAAAGGTTAGTAAAGACCTTCGATCCAAGATAAATTAGATTTTCATTATCAAATTACTAAAAAATTTTTTTACTTTTTTGCCAATTACAACAGTTAAAATTTAAGTTACTAGTTTTGGTCTTTGAAAACACAAAAATCTCGCTATTCAAGCTATAGAGTACCAGCAGTATAAGAAAATAAGTCAAAAGGGTGAAGATAAAAGTAATATATGAATATATTATCAAATCATTTTAGATTTAAAGAAATATCTCCCAGTCTCATTCAAATTATACTTTTATGATATGTCAGCTTTTTGAAAGATTGAAATAATTAAAAAGTTAAAGCATCTGAGCTAAATGATAGGAGAAGAACAAAAAATAAAACAATTGATAGTGATAACCTAAAAATATACCAAGAGCAAAAAAACTAAAAGGATAACGATATGAAAAACAGCTTTTATGTAATGTCCAACCATAAAAAAATTCTAACTATAGAAATCGAAGTAGATCAATATAGTCTTTATTTTTTAATAAGCTATCCTATAAGAATAGCTGTAGCTGATACGGCAAAAAGATTTAATATGAAGTCAATACATAGAATCTGGAGAACTAAAGTTAACGAAACATATGTAAAACAACATTTTTGGAAAGAAAAAATAATTTCATCGGACAGATATTTTATCTCCTCTCTCTATAGAGAAGATTAGCTTACAAACGATTAAATATTATATAAAAAATCAGTGTTGAAAAATTCATCCTCAAATCTAAAGTTTCGAGGTTTTCTTCTTCGGATTTTATAAATCAAAAGGTAAGTATTAAATTAACAATATTAAATATTAATTAATCTAATAAATCATTTTTAAGTTTTTTATATTTAAAATTTCTTTTATTATTGAAACTAATATTATTTAAATTATAATGAGCTATCTTAAGATATTTTTCTACTTGAATATATTATTATCTGTAAATCTCATATTGAAAAAAACTAATCATTTGTATTAAGAGGAAACTCTCGTGGCAAATAAAAAGTCTGCAATTAAACGTGTAACAATCAGTGAAAGAAATCGTTTAAGAAATAAGTCTTATAAGTCAGTTGTGAAAACATTAATTAAAAAATCACTTGTTTTAATTAATCAAAAAGACTCACAAGACATGGAAAAAATCAATCAGGTAGTATCTATGGCTTATAGCAAAATTGATAAAGCAGTGAAAGTAGGTGCTTTAAAATTAAATCAGGGTTCTCGTAAAAAATCAATGTTGATTAAAGCTCTCAAAACATCGAATGCTGCTACATAATTTTTCAAAGATATTTTATTTTGATTATACTTTTATCTCTTTTTAGTATAAGACGTGTTGTTTTTTAATTTTTTTATATTAATCAAGGCAACACGAATAATCAAAAATAAGTAATAAATATATCATTAAGTTTAGCAATGGCTCTATCTTTGTTAATACTTTTACAATAAATTCTATATTTAGAATTAGACTGCTTAATTATAGTAGTTTTATGTAAGTTTTGATTTTTAAACTTTTTTAATTTATACATACGGAATAATACTATATAATTATTATTAACTAATCATTTTTCTAAATTTAACTATTAATATTCTATCTTGTTTTATATAATATATATAATAGATTAGTATTTATACTAATCTATAATTTTTAGTTTAAACTGTTATAATTGAATTAACTAAAATTAACGATAAAAAAATGATTAGTTAATATTAAATATAATATCGTTAATATTTAGTGAAGTAAAAATAAGAGATAATAAATGTTATATTTAGTATTAAACATAAAATTTATACTAAGCAAGCATAGCTTCTGATAAAAATTCGCTAAACTTATTTATGATTTTAGCTACTGATATAAATTAAGACAAAAGAAAGTTAAAAATATTCAACTTTTTGTTTTTACTAAATGAATCTTTGTCTATGATAGAATAAAAACTTTTTTGTATTTTCAATATTAGAATATTGTTTACGTATTCTAAAAAAAAGCATTAAAAATTTAGCATTTTACTTATTGTTAAGAATAGTTACCTAAATATTAATTATATGCTTCATGCAGGTAAACTAAACCAAGTTTTTTAGGAGATTTATGAATCATTCACTGGATAAAGCATCAATTTTCTTATTGCCAGATTTAGTAGCAATTCAACGAGAAAGTTTTCGATGGTTTTTAGAAGAAGGACTATGCGAAGTTTTAGAATGTTTGCCTCATGTTATTGATCCGAAAGGTTGGACTTATATTCCTAATAGATTATTTTATTAAAAAAGATATCAATAATCTATGAGTTGAAATACGATTAATACTTTTCTTATATTAAAAATAAAACAAGTATTCTTTTGCATATATTTATTTTAATTGATATTCTACTCAAAAAACATCTCTCTTAATCCAAATTTTTATGCCGGTTTTTCTAATAACCTACAGTAACAAGCTTACGACTGTTATTTACGATGCAACTCAAAAGTCATTATTTATAAACTTCAAATTAGTTTTTCATTAGATTAAACATGCTTGGTTAAAATTTTGATATACAATTTAATAGCAGTTATATGAGATAAGCGTTTCCAATATAATTTGTTAAAGATTAAAAAATAAATTTTTATTGAATTTTAAAATTTTTTATTAAATCATTTAACAGGAAAATTAGGTGCGATTGATTTTTAGGTCAAAGATAATGCTAAAAAAGGAGATAGCTTTTTTATCCTAAATAGCTTGCTTTTCAACGCGTAAAAATATAGGTGTTTTATTTGGATAAGAATGAAGCTACTGGAATCTATTTAAAAAGATTCTCATAATAGATATCGTTATTATAACAAGACTAGATGTATTTTCAATTAGTAGATTATAATGTCTTTCCGTATCGTTGCCCAGGTAAAATCTGAAAAAAGTGTCCAATCCTACTTTCATTGAAAGCTATGCAAAACGTAGGTAAATAAACTATCTATAACGTTTTTGGGTTATCTAAATTAAGCTGATCCCAGTTGATGGTAGATAAACTAGATTAGATAGATGAGTACATATCATACCTAGGGTAACGTCATAATAAACATGCATAATCAAAATAAATTAGAGGAAGTGCAATATTTAGATGATACATGCTTTAATTCAAGAATGAAAAGGAATCACTGCCCAAAAGCTTTTATCAATAAAATTCTGGCTTACGAAAAAATTTCTTTTTTCATATAATAACTTTCATAAGATTATTTCTTTCTAAATCAAATAGAAAGACAAGATTTACTCAGTATATTTATCAAGAAAAAAGAGTTGTCCTTTTTCAAATATTGCATATACTAAGTTTGTCATCTATTAGATTGGTAATTTAGTGTTAGGTTTATAATATAAAATTGATAAGAATAATTTTCTATTTACTATAAGCATTAAAAAGATAATTGGTTTATTTTAAACTTTGTCCAATAGGATATGATAATGTAAATTATGATATTATTTGAAAAAATCTTAATACTTTCCTTAGTGTAAATTTATTTAATTCATATTTCATATCTTGTCATATATTTGAAAAGAATAGCAGAAACAAATAAATATTTATAAAAATATGCTAAGTACATAACCAAAAAAATTTCTTTTGTTGGTTGCAATAAAACAAAGAAAGCAAATATATCACATAAGTCAAATATCATTTAATTAAGATTATTTGAATGCTCTTACTTGTCATGAGCGTGCTTTGAAGTTTACTGGCGTCATGTTTTTTCATATACACTGTATCAAAAACGTAAATTTCAGAAATATATATTAACCATATATTGATGCAGACTTAGATTATATAAAGCTGAGTAAAACCACCAGTTTTATTACAAATATAAAAATGTTAATGTCATTTCTATTAAATTTAATATTGTATTTAAAAATTTATTAAAGCATATTACATAATAACTGTACGAACATAAAAAAATTCCATATTAATTTATTTTCTTTGCAAAACTTATTTATGGTTAACAAAAGAAAATAAAGTAAGCCTAAGAGCTGTATGAGACAGAAGTCTCAAGTACAGATTTGAATGAGAGAGCGACCTATTTTTTTGTCGTTAGGTAGAAAATCTAACTTGATCCAATTGGCCACTCAACTCAAAAAATTACAGTTTTTTGGTAACGAATATAAAGTAAAATTTCCAAGATATAGTATTCGTGAAGTAAAAAGAAGAGATAGAACTTATAATGTACAAGTAAGATATTAGAAAAAAGATAAAAGAACTGATAAAATAACGTGTTGTCACAGTACAAAGCTTTTCATTTTTATAATCTATCAAGCTACTAATTAAAAATTTATTGGGAAATTAGATAAAACTCATAAATCAGTTTGCATGAAATCAAGCAATTTTGTATTAATTAATAAGATCAATAGATTTTATATATAATGTATATGATTTTTCTTTTTAAGTTTAACTTTTTTATATAAAAAACTATTGTTCATAAAATTCTTGAGATAAGAACTATGTAAATTAATAAATTTACGCTGTAGTTTTATAAAGTAGTTCACTTTTAAATTAGAGGTTAACGATACTATTAATTTATGTTCCGGCTAAATTAACTAGTAAAGAATTAAATTCTATAAGTTCCAACAGTCCTAAAGAAACATTATCTCAATATTCTAGTTTTTCTGATTATCAATATAATTGGAAAAATCATAAAAAATACAAAAAAAGATCTGTATTCATTGGTGATTTACCAATTATGACAAATAGAGGGACTTTCATCATTTCTGGAATTGAAAGAGTAATAGTAAATCAAATTATTAGAAGTCCTGGAATTTACTATAAACAAGAAATTAACAAAGTAAGATTAAAGCAATTTAAAAGTATGAAAAAGATAGAGTTATAAATATTTTCATCTTAAGTTTTTTTGAGAGTTATTCTGTTTAAGAATATAGTGCGATTTGTTCTTAAGTCAAACTAATATTTAAGAAGGTTCCTGATAACCTTAAAAACAAAAATAACTTAAGGATTTCTAGGATTGAACTCCCTATAAATTAACTAATATATATTCGTTGGTGGAATTCCAATTCTCCTGGGGACGGGAGAAGTGCCGATAGTGAACTATAACAGCTATAGATTGTAGTTTTGTGGTAAGACAATTCATGTTAAAGCCGGGAAGTCACAGTGCTAAAAAGATAAGTTAGAAATTTTCAAGTAGTGCTTGGCAAACTTCTAAGACAAACAAATGCTAAGTTATTTAAAAAGTGTCTAAAGAGACTCCTTGTGATCTAACCATCAATTTCATAAGTAGGATTCTTAAATAACCCCTATGAGACATTATAATATTAATTACAGTCCTGGGTAGAGAGTAGGCAAATTAGTAATAGTTTAAAGAAGTAAGAAAAAATAATTGGAACAAATAAAAACAATATGAAAACTCCTTATTGAAAAAAATAAGGTAGGCTTCAATTAATCATAAAGCCAAATGCATTAATATGGGTAGGAAAGTGATTAACTTTGCGAAAGATTTATAGAATATATTGTACAAAAGAGATAAAGTTTTATGCAACCAACTCGTCAGAAATGTGTTGAAGACTGGAAAACCTTACCTTGGAAGAAATTTCGAAAACAGGTTTTTCGTCTTCAACATAGAATATATAAAGCGCAACAAAAAGAGAATTATAAATTAGTAAAAAAATTACAAAGACTTTTCTTTAAGTCTCGAGCAGCTAAATTCTTAGCAATTATACAAGTTACATAACTTAATAGAGGGAAAGTAACAGCTAGAATTGATGGTATATCTACACTTCAAGAAAGGGAAAGATTTGAACTATTTAAAGACCTAAACAATATAAACATCAACTTTTAAAAATAGTACATATACCTAAAACTAATGGAAAAAAATGTCCTTTAGGTATTCCGACAATCAAAGATAGAGTGGTACAATTTCTTATGAAATATTTATTAGAACCTGTATAGGAAGCATATGCATCAAAAGGATCTTGGGGGGTAGACTTGGAACTTGGAAGAGCCGCATAGGATGCTGAGCAAAATATTTTCATAAATCTATGTCGACCACAAATTAATTATAAAAAAAAGCATTCTGGAATTAGATATCGAAAAATGTTTTGATAAGATAAATCATGAAAAACTCATGAGTTTAATACACTTGCCAAAACAAATGCATAAAATCTTGCGCTCAGCATTAAAAGAAGGTGTATTAAATGAAAGAGCTCTTATAGAAGAAGGAACACCCCAAGGAGATATTATATCTTCTTTATTATGCACTATTGCATTGCATTGAAGATATTTGGAACCAACCAGCGAAATATTTGTGTAATACTTACAAAAGAGTCATAGTAAAAAAATCAGCTATAGTCCAACGGGGTATTCGATATGCAGATGATCTGATCTTATTTTTAGAAGATCAGGAAGATGCTGTAAAACTTATGGTCAATAAATGATTGGGTTTACAAGTTCGTTAAGAAAGCAAATAGTAAACTTAATAAAAAGGATAGAGCTATTGCAAAGATAAAAAGATTAAATAAAATCAAGTATATATTCAATGCTCACAGTGATTCTTTATTTAGATATGTTGCTGTAAAAAGTAATAAATCGTCATTTGATAATGACTGGATCTAATGGAGTAAGCGCAAACAAAAACAATATTGGGGCCCCGTAGCCAAGATACTAACACAGTAAAAGTTCAAATGCGGTGCCTGTAATTTGAAATCTGTAATCAATGATCATATTGAACTTTATCATAAAGATGGAAACGATCAAAACAATCTTAATAAGAATCTAATGGTTCTTCACAAAGAATGTCATCAATATCAACCTATTCATGGGTTAAAAAAGCGCAAGGCAAAAGCCTAATAAATCAGTGAGCTGTATGAAGTGAAAGTTTCACGTAGAGATCTGAAAGAGAGGGAAATCCCATAAGTCCGATAAGTATATTAGATTATGGTCTATTGATTATATTTAGTTCTATTCTATATAATAATATACTTCTAATATAGATGAAATGGATCTCTCGATTCAACCAATTAACTCCATCACTAGTATTCCGTTTTACTGCTTTCGAGAGTTATCTATGATTAGATATAAATAATATGAAAAGATATTCTAATGAAATATTTTTGTAAAATAAATTGAGCTAAAGTATATCTTATGTATATAAGATATTTTATTATTTGAGATTTATGCAACTATTTAACATATAAATGGAGAAAAATTTAATATTATCAAGCAATGGATTCAAAATTAATTATCAATATCAGTGACATTATTGCTCTTAAAAACTTAGTACAAGTATTCTCTAGGTTAATTACAATTTTATTACCTAGAGAAAAAGAAAAAAATTTATCAATAATATTTTTATTAAAAAATAGTAAACAAACTTATAGTGCTAGTTTGATATCTAATAGAGGATCCTGGATAAAATTTGAAATTGATTCAAAATCACAAGTTTGGATTAGAATTGATAAGGTTCATAAAATCAATGCGTATGTTTTCTTAAGAGCAATTGGATTAAGTGTTCAAGATATTCAAAAAGGAATTAGTAAGTATGCATTTTTATTGAATGCATCTGAATTATATGCTAAAAAAGAATTAAAAAAAGAAATAGGAAAAACCTCTTTAGAAGACATGTCTAACGAAGAAGCACTTTTAATAGTACATGGTAAGCTTCGCCCCAATGAACCAGCTAGTGAGTATTTCATCTAAAGAATTCATCTATACAATTCCTCATAATAATTACTATAGAATAGAATATTTCATAATCAACTTCTATCTTAGATATAAGCACTTCGAAGCTATAAATTAAAAGTTTTAATGGGTATATAAAATTTAATATCAAGCTTAAAAGTAAAAATGAACCTCTAGTCATGAAAAAGATATAATTATATATAAAAGCATCGATTAATTATAGGAAAGCTAAATTATAACTTATATTGTAATGAAGATTTGCTCCAATGAAATATCAAAAATTTGAAAGAAAAGAAATGTACGAGCGCTATAAAAATTGCATGATTTGAGATTTTAAGTAGATTTTTTGATTCAATAATATTTCATAAAATAATAAAAGTAGAATTTATATATTTCAAAAAAAGAGGATTTCTAACTGAGGAACCTAATCAGAGCCGAATTATTTTTCATTAGAATAAAATTCATTGATAGTTATTTTAGAAAAATTCTAGTAGCATTCTTAAATGTAGTCTAACTTGAGTTAAAGCGATACTATCAGTCATAATAATGTTTAGTTTCATCTAGTCATATTTATCTTATAAATATGAACTAATACATTAATTTATTTATAGTGTATAAACAAAGAGTTAAACTTTCTTAGTGAACTCTATTGTTTTCATTAACAATAGTTAAACAATTATTATATACGTATACTATACTAATAACGATTATTTTTATATTCATAGGAGATTTTTCAGGCAAATAGAGCCATATTTTTATTATCAATAGTAATTAAGTTTAATCTTTAAAAATTCTATAAAATCAATTATTCAAAAATATTGTGTAGACAAAATAATACGACAAAAAAAGTAATATTTACTTAGAATATTTAATATATTGTGTTCTTCTCATTATATTTTCTTAAAAAGACCATCCAATTAATTTATAAGCTAGATATTAAAAATTTAATATATTTTTAAGTTGATATAAAAGTTTTACTCTCAGTAGAATAATTTATATTAGATTCTTTGATCCTAAACGTTATGATTTAGGTCATGTTGGACGATACAAGTTAAATAAAAAATTAAATCTAAATATATCCAACAATTTCAGAGTACTATGTCCTCAAGATATTGTAGCTGCGTTAGATTACCTAATCAATTTAAGAGAACAAAACTATGGAGTTTTAGATGATATTGATCATTTAGGGAATCGTAGAATTCGTTCAGTAGGAGAACTCTTACAAAATCAAGTTCGAATAGGAATAAATAGATTAGAAAAAATAATTAGAGAACGGATGATGATTTGTGATTTAGAATCATTAAGCTTATCTAATTTAGTAAATCCAAAGCCTTTAATTTCAGCTGTAAGAGAATTTTTTGGTTCTAGTCAATTATCCCAGTTTATGGACCAAACCAACCCCTTGGCCGAATTAACTCATAAGCGCAGAATTAGTGCTCTAGGACCAGGTGGTTTAAATAGAGATAGAGCAGGATTTGCAGTGAGAGATATTCACCCCAGCCATTATGGTCGAATATGTCCTATTGAGACTCCCGAAGGACCTAATGCAGGATTAATTGGTTCTTTGACAACTTATGCTAAAGTAAATTCATATGGGTTTATAGAGACTCCTTTCTATAGAGTACTGGACGGCAAAATATATAAATCATCTCCTGTGTATCTTACATCAGATGCAGAAGATAACTTTAAAGTTGCTCCGGGAGACATTCCAGTTAGTGCAGATGGTCATATCCTAGGAGACTTAATTCCAGTTCGTTATCATCAAGAATTTATTGTAACTTTACCTAAAGAGGTTGACTATATTGCAGTCTCTCCAGTTCAAGTAATTTCTATAGCGACATCTTTAATTCCTTTTATAGAACACGATGATGCCAATAGGGCATTGATGGGATCTAATATGCAAAGACAAGCTGTTCCATTACTATATCCAGAACGTCCTATTGTTGGTACAGGATTAGAATCTAAAACAGCAAGAGATTCCGGAATGGTGGTAATTAGCCGTACTAATGGCAAAGTTAAATATGTTTCTGCGAATAAGATAGTTATTCAAGATAGCAATAAAACTATAATACATTATCGCCTAAAAAAATACTATCGTTCAAATCAAGACACCTGTATAAATCAAAAACCTATTGTCTGGCCAGGAGAATTAGTGTCTGTAGGGCAAGCAATTGCTGATGGCGCTTCCACTGATGCTGGAGAAATTGCTTTAGGCCAAAATGTTTTTATTGCATATATGCCTTGGGAAGGATATAACTATGAAGATGCCTTTCTAATTAGTGATCGTCTAATCTATGAAGATCTTTATACATCCGTACACATCGAAAAATACGAAACAGAAGCACGTCAAACTAAGTTAGGACCAGAAGAAATAACTAGGGATATTCCTAATGTGAGTGAATTAGCTACAAGTCATCTAGATAATAATGGAATTATTACAATAGGTTCATGGATAGAAGCTGGAGATATTTTAGTAGGAAAAATTACTCCAAAAGGTGAATCGGATCAATTACCAGAAGAAAAATTACTAAGAGCGATTTTCGGAGAAAAAGCCAGAGATGTAAAGGATACCTCATTAAGATTACCAAATGCAGCTAAAGGAAGAGTAGTTAGCATTAGGGTTTTTACTCGCCAAAGAGGTGATAAGCTACCTCCAGGTACAAATGCTATAATTCGAGTACATGTTGCCCAAAAAAGGAAAATACAAGTAGGTGACAAAATGGCAGGCAGACATGGTAATAAAGGAATTATTTCTAGAATATTACCGAGACAAGATATGCCTTATCTATCAGATGGTACTCCAGTGGATATTGTTTTAAATCCTTTGGGTGTACCTTCTCGAATGAATGTTGGTCAGGTTTTTGAATGTTTATTAGGGTTTGCTGGTACATATTTAGATAAAAGATTTAAAATCATTCCATTTGATGAAATGTACGGACCAGAAGCTTCGAGAACTCTAATTAATCAAAAGTTAGGTGAAGCACAAGAAAAAAACGAGTGTAACTGGATTTTCAATACAAAACACCCTGGAAAAATGCTGGTATTTGACGGACGTACCGGCGAGGTTTTTGACAATCCTGTAACTGTAGGAAAATCTTATATGCTCAAATTAGTGCATTTAGTAGATGATAAAATTCATGCTAGATCAACAGGACCTTATTCTTTAGTAACACAACAACCACTGGGAGGCCGTGCACAGCATGGCGGTCAGAGACTAGGAGAAATGGAAGTTTGGGCTTTAGAAGCTTTTGGAGCAGCTTATACTTTGCAAGAATTATTAACTGTTAAGTCAGATGATATGCAAGGTAGAAATGAAGCTCTCAATGCTATTGTGAAAGGAAAACCTATTCCTAAGCCTGGAACACCAGAATCGTTTAAAGTCTTGATGAGAGAATTACAGTCATTAGGTCTAGATATTGCAGCCTATCGGTTAGAATTATTAGAAAACGGTAAAACAAAAGGCATTGAAGTTGATTTAATGTCTAGTGGAAATCACATATCAGGCATTCCTAATAGGCCTACATATGAATCAATTACAAATAAGGACGTCGAAAAATTTATTTACCCTATAACTGATAATTTAGGTGCGATTTGTTTTTAGGTAAAAGTGCGATTTGTTCTTAAGTAAAACTAATGTTTAAGAAGGTTCCTGATAACCTTGAAACTAAAAATAGCTTAAGGATTTATAGGATTGAACTCCCTATAAATTAATTAATATATATTCGTTGGTGGAATTCCAATCCTCCTCGGGACGGGAGAAGTGCCGATAGTGCCCGTAATAGCTATAGATTGTAGTTTTATGGTAACACAATTCATATTAAAGCCGGGAAGTCACAGTGCTAAAAAGATAAGTTAGAAATTTTTAACTAGTGCTTGGCAAACTTCTAAGACGAACAAATGCTAAGTTATTTAAAAAGTGTTTCATGAAACTAGTTGTGATCTAACCATCAATTTCATAAGTAGAACTATTCAATCACCCGCATGCGACATATTTACATTAATTGCAGTTCTGGGTAGAGAGTCGGCAAAATAGTAATAGTTTAAAGAAGTAAGAAGAAATAATTAGAACAAATAAAAACAATATGAAAACTCCTTATTGAAAAAAATAAGCTAGGCTTCAATTAATCATAAAGCCAAATGAATTAATATGGGTAGGAAGGTGATTAACTTCGCTGAAGGTTTCTAGAATATATTGTACAAAGGAGAGAAAGTCTTATCTAACTAACTCGTCTTCAACATAGAATATATAAAGCGCAACAAAAGGAGAATTATAAATTAGTAAAAAAATTACAAAGACTTTTGTTTAAGTCTCGAGCAGCTAAATTCTTAGCAATTAGACAAGTTACACAACTTAATAGAGGGAAAGTAAGAGCTGGAATTGATGATATACCTAAACTTCAAGAAAGGGAAAGATTTGAACTATTTCAAGATCTAAAAAATCTAAAAAAATATAAACATGAACTTTTAAAAAGAGTATATATACTTAAAACTAATGGGAAAAAACGTCCTTTAGGTATTCCGACAATTAAAGATAGAGTGCTAAAATGTCTTATGAAATATTTATTAGAACCTGTATATGAAGCATATGCATTAAAAGGATTTTTTGGGGGGGTAGACCTGGAAGATCTGCATAAGATGCTCAGCAAAATATTTTCATAAATCTAGGCCGACCACAAACTAATTAAAAAAAACGTATTCTGAAATTAGATATCAAAAAATGTTTTGATAAGATAAATCATGAAAAACTCATGAGTTTAAGACACTTGCCAAAACAAATGCATAAAATCTTGCGATTAGCATTAAAAGAAGGGGTATTAAAGGAAAGAGCTCGTACAGAAGAAGGCCCCCCAGGAGGTATTATACCTCCTTTATTATGCAATATGAAGATATTTGGAACCAACCAGCGAAATATTTCAGCAATACTTATAATAGAGTCATTGTAAAAAAATCAGCTATAGTCCAACGGGGTATTCGATATGCAGATGATCTGATCTTCTTTTTAGAAGATGAGGAAGATGCTGTAGAACTGAGAAGGAAAATAGATGCTTTTTTAGTAGAAAGAGGTCTAAATGTCAAAGAGGCAAAAACGCATTTAGTCTTATTCACAGAAGGTTTTGATTTCCTAGGTTGGCGATTTGAAGTTACATCAAACCACGCGTTAACTCGCTGGCCATCGAAGAAGAACAGCAGAAATCTCAAGGATAATATAAAAACCGTAATGCGAGATTGTCGTTTCAAGCTTAACAAGCAATTGAGTAAGGTTAAAGTAATTTATAGAGGTTGGTGAAATTATCACAAATATTGTGACTTATTCAAAATAAACTTATGGTCCATAAATGATTGGGTTTACAAATTCGTTAAGAAAGCAAATAGTAAACTTAATAAAAAGAATAGAGCTATTACAAAGATAAAAAGATTAAAGACAATCAAGGATATCTTCAATGCTCACAGTTATTCTTTATTTGGATATGTTGCTGTAAAAAGTAATAAATCGCCATTTGATAGTGACTGGATCTATTGGAGTAAGCTCAAACAAAAATAATATTGGGGCCTCACAGCCAAGATACTAACACAGCAAAAGTTCAAATGCGTTGCTTGTAATTTAAAATTTGTAATCGATGATCATATTGAACTTCATCATAAAGATGGAAACCATCAAAACAATCTAAATAAGAATCTAATGGTTTTTCACAGAGAGTGTCATTGATATCAACCTATTCATGGGTTAAAAAAGCGCAAGGCAAAAGCCTAATAAATCAGTGAGCCGTATGAAGTGAAAGTTTCACGTACAGATCTGAAAGAGAGGGAAATCCTATAAGTCCGATAGTATATTAGATTATGGTTTATTGATTATATTTAGTTATATTCTATGTAATAATATACTTGTAATATAGATGAAATGGATCTCTCGATTCAACCTGTAATACTTTTTAAGAAACCTTTTCTTAAGCAAAAAAAGTTTGAAAATATTTTAATCTTGAATATATTTAAAAATAAATGAATGACAATAAAGTAGGCGCTATTTTTATTTTATAAGATATTATAATTAAGAGATTAAAAATATGTACTAATTAAGTTAGTAGTGGGAAAGGTAGGAAAATCAAATAAAAAAAGTAGCAAGTGTTGTTACTAAGTAAAATCGATTAAAACGCTTAATTATGCTTACATTTAAACCTGTAAATAATAAGTACTGCTGAATCATCTCAAAAATATTTAGGCTATCTAAATACGCCAATTACCGTAAAAAGTAGAATAGATGAAAGTTGATATTGGGCCGAATAGATTATAGAAAATAACTATATACTGAACATAAAGTAACAGAAGCGTAATCATTTATGGCAAAAAAATTGATCTTTAAATGTTAATCTTAATTGACTATCTATTTTCACAATTGGGTTAGGAAAAGGAGTAATTGTCTTGTGAAGCTTTCATTCATGAAAGCTTGGTTTCTAATAATAAATTTTATGCAGCTAAAAAAAATTATTTTAATGAATTGCAAATTTCCTAGATAAGAGTTTACCTAGTAAAGTGCATAACATTCAGTCTATTGGTATAACAAGCAAAAAATATTAATGCTAAACTAGTATATTAAGTTATATAAAATCTACATGATATTTAGATCACTTGTACTTTTATCTATTAGACAATAACTTAATTGTATGCTTTTAAAAGAATTAGTTGAGTACTATAGAGCATTCATAGAAAAATTCAAGTTCATCATCGAATATTTTATTAAAATTCATTAATATTAAATGAGATCAGCCAAATCAAGTGTATTAAGTAAATCATAAAGCCGTATGAGATGAAAGTTTCATATACGGACTTTGTTTAGAGATGAACCTTAATATTTATCCTAGACCTTAGTGAACTCTATGATAAGATAGGTAAATCCACTTTACCAGAGCATAGTAAATAATTAAATAATTTAGTATTCTATAACATATAAATTGGAGAGTTTAAACTAAGTGGGATTAAAAAAACTTATCTAGTTATAATGTATATGAAATTCAAATTTTGTTGATTCCATCTGTTATACTTTTTATCTAATTTAGTCATACAGTTTAAAGTGTATCTTATATTTAATACAAAATTATATATAAGATGTTTAATAAATCTAATTGTTTTTATTAAGTAAATGGAGTGTTAAATGTTCTGCATAATATGAAAAAGTAAAATCTAAATAATGTCATATTGTTATTTTTAGATAAAAATGAATACCATAAATAGTTAATTCTTCAAGAATGAGTAAGATTGACAAAAGAATTATATCGCTAGTGATTAATTTTAATCGATATTAATAATTAAAAATATTTTGTATCAAGAATTTATAATACTATATTATTTAGTGCCTCACAGGGAAATTTACCTAGTAATAAGATTCAATCGTATTTTCTATAATATAATCGATAAAACAAATAATTATTAATTCAAAAAATTTGATTAAGCTAGTTATTACGCTATGACTATTACTAGTTTATAACGGTGTTGAATGAATCTACAATCCTTTGATAAATTAGAACAGCATTTTGATTATGTTAAAATTAGTTTAGCTTCTCCAGAGAAGATTAGACAATGGGGTACAAGAAAAGTCTCTGTAAGATTTGACTATAGAAGTATTTTTATTGAATGCATGAGAAGAAAGCATTAAATCAATAGATTTCTTGAATTGATAAGCTCTATACTATCTAGTTAGTCTTAGTTGTAAAACAACTAAATTAATGAAATTTTATTAAATAATTAAAATAAACATTTAAGCGATTAGATAATATCAGAGAAAGACTGACTAATTCAATTTATTTATAAATATAATTTTTAGATAAAACTAATTGATTTTTTTGTTTTATCTTTTATTAAAAGATAAAACAATTACATTATGAGAAAAATTTTCACTAATCAAATACTATATCGAACTAATATACTAAGTTGATATTTATCCCAAAAGCTAATTTTCAAAGAATTCAAGTAATTAGTTTCCATGAATTTATCTGACATTAAAAAAGTATAAAACTTAAATAACGATCAAAGTGTTGGAGAAGTAACTGTAAGTTAGACAGCAATTATAATATATTTTATTAAATAAGTCTTGCGTATGGAAACTTTTATATGATGCATTTGTTATATCTAAATGTATACTACAGGAGTTTATATCGTATATTTTAAATCTAAAACTTAATTTTATAAAGACTAAAGTATCTATAAAATCTAGCACAATCCAATTACTTTACAAGGACTCAAACTATTCTAGAAATTAGAAGCGGTTTAGTCAAATAATTAAATAGAATATATTCTATCAGATGCGTTTTGTTCATATCAATATTCTACGATATTATACATTTTTCAATAAGATCAAAATAAGCAACTTAAATTTAAGTTAATTAGTATATTAGGTTACCAAATAATGATTTCATCAAATCAATTTAATCGAAACCAGAAACAATTAACTATAGAACATTAAAACCGGAAATGGATGGTCTTTTCTGTGAAAGAATTTTTGGGCCTGTAAAAGATTGGGAATGTCATTGTGGGTGAGCAAAAAAAGAAAACCTATAATTATTAAGAATCATTAAATGACAAAATAAACAAATACAAGTATTTTATATTATATATACATTTGATAATAGTATCCCACAACTTATTATATTATCATAAGTGAGAAAAATTATTAAATGTATATATAATATAAGTATAAACAAAATATATAAAGTTATGACTTGTGAGATTTTATTTCTAATTTAAAGAATTTTTTATGATTATTTGTATGATTTGATTAAAAAAGTCTTTTAATTTGCAAAATTAAAGAACAATTTTAGTCTTTTCAATTTCTTCATTAAATAAAAACATTATAAAATCTTAATATTCTAATTTAATATTAAGATTTTATAAATAGTACTCTTAAAATTTTAATATAATAATTGTAAGTAAGTAATAAAAATCAAGTAAAACAAAAAAACACTAAATATTTTGTATAATATAAATTTCGTGTAAAAAGATTGTAAAATCATTAATAGGAATGATAAATACAAATTTCATCATGAGTTATCCACAAAACTTGAAAGTAAAAGAAATAATCAAATTTTAAAGGTAAACACATCTAAACACTAATGAAATTAGGCATTCTATATTACATGAGCTAAGTACTCATTACATACAACTAATTATTATGATAGATAAAATTAAAACTGTATGATTTATCTGGGTTACGATTCTATTACATTCAACTATTTATCATTTATAACGTAACATAAAATTCTTGTTTTTATTTGTGTAAGTCATAACGAAACATTTTCTTTAAATCTATTAATAATAAATTATTGCCGATAATCTTTGGTAAATTATTATATAATTAAGATGCATTAGCTTAATTATATTGTGTGCATAGTTGGAGTAAAATGATTATCAAACATGATAACGATAGAATAATCGTATTAGATATATTAGCTTATAGTAAAGCTATATATAGAATTTTCTATTAGTATAGTTCGAGAATTATTTTATATATTAAAATAAATTATAGAAGGTTTTTTCCGTATCTATTTCAAAAGATATGATTTATTCTTTATATCTTTTGACAAACGCTGTATAAATTGTAAAATTTCTTTCCGGTGTAGTAAGGCAATTATTATCCTTTTAAAACTAATAGAAAGTATTACTTGGACATTCTGATATAACAACCAATGATATTGCAGACATGTTAATTAAAATATACTAATAAATTTTTTACTATATAATCCGAGATGTAATATATTTTAAAAATTTTAAGATGAATTTGAGAAGTTAATTTTCCTTACACCATTTAAACTGTCATTATATAAAAATCTATTTGACTTTAAATCATTAATAGTAATATAATATCTTACAGAATAATATTATTAAATAAGTTTTAGTAAATGTATCTATATCATTAAAATCGAATTTAATGCTATTTTAAAGTAAAGATTTTGAATTTTAAATGAAGCTTATAATAATTTTCTGAAAAATATATTTATTCAATATGTTTAATAGCAGACGTTATATGCAAATAAATAATTAGCTAGTATATATTAAGTTTAACTCATTACTAATTATTTAAGTCCCATATAATTTGTTTGGTGAAAGTATCATAATATATTTAATATAAAAGTATAGAAATTGATGAATTAGCTTAATTTTATCAGTATTTGAATGCTGCATGAAGTTAAAATTTTATTTTACAGTATAAAACAGTAAGAATTATATAATATAATAGACTATAAACATTAGTTTGAATATCAGTTTTTACCATTCAAATATATTTATTGAAGTTGAATAAAATTCTGAAGCTTCCTAGATAGTTATTTATTATAATGATTAATTTCATAAACTGATATAATTATTAGTTTCCAGGAATTATAAATTTTATTCTTATTGATTATTTAATTCATTAAGAAAAACAATGAGTGTTACTGGAATACTATAAAGCCACGATCACAAATAATAAAAAACATATTATTTAATTAAACAAAATCATGCATGATCAACTTTGTTGAATATCACTCTTTTCTGATTCAGGACTATTAATTTAAGAGTTATCAAGCTCAATAAAGTTTTAATTAAGAAACTAAATAGTTATTAAAGAGATTACATATAATAGAATCTAGTTCTATCATATTAGAATGCTAGCTTTTCTAAGAAAACTTTATAATGAAGTTGAATTAAAAAAAAATTTTTTTTTTATTGTAGTATTCAGAGAGTAGAAAATTTTATGATATATATATAATAAGACCGTAAGATTAAGATAGATAAAACACTGAATGATACTGTTCCAATTTATTAATAGACTTTGTATATTTATTTTGCATAGAAATATTGATATCTTTAAGAATTTAATCATAAAAAAACAATAATTTAACTATATTGTTTAACATTTTAATCAAGAAAAAAAATTCGTATAATATTTGATCTACAATTGATTTGTATTTTTGTTTCCCAAGAATTAGCTTAATTAAATATTCTACCATTATTTATCATATCATTGAAGACTTGATTAAACACAAAAAATAATTACCAACGGGTTATGATTAATGTTAAATAAAACTCATAATCCCATGCTACAAGTCAATAGTGGTAACACGAAAGTCTTATTTAAATATAATCTACTGTTTTAAGGTATAAAAGGTTTAGGTATAAAGGTATAATTTGCGAGAGATGCGGAGTAGAAGTTACAGAATCCAGAGTTAGACGACATAGAATGGGGTACATAGAGTTAACAGCTCCTGTAACACATGTTTGGTATTTAAAAGGTCGCACGAGCTATATAGCTTTGGCTTTAGATTTGACAGTAAAAAATGTAGAAAAAATAATTTATTTTCATTCTTATGTAGTTACTAACTCAGGCAAAGATAGTCAATTGAAATATAAACAATTATTAGAGGGAGTGTGATTTATTTGTAGGTAAAAGTGCGATTTGTTCTTAAGTAAAACTAATGTTTAAGAAGGTTCCAGATAACCTTAAAACTAAAAATAGCTTAAGGATTTATAGGATTGAACTCCCTATAAATTAACTAATATATATTCGTTGGTAGAATTCCAACCCTCCTCGAAATAGGAGAAGTGCCGATAGTGCCCGTAACAGCTATAGATTGTAGTTTTATGGTAACACAATTCATGTTAAAGCTGGGAAGTTACAGTGCCAAAAAGATAAGTTAGAAATTTTCAAGTAGTGCTTGGCAAACTTCTAAGACAAATAAATGCTAAGTTATTTAAAAAGTGTCTAATACAACTAGTTGTGATCTAACCATCAATTTCATAAATAGGATTCTTAAATTACCCGTACGAGACATTTTTCCAGTAATTACAGTCCTGGATAGAGAGTAGGCAAAAGAGTAATAGTCTAAAGAAGTCAGAAGAAATAATTGGAACAAATAAAAACAATATGAAAACTCCTTATTGAAAGAAAATAAGGTAGGCTTCAATTAATCATAAAGCCAAATGAATTAATATGGGTAGGAAGGTGATTAAGTTTGCCGAAGGTTTATAGAATATATTGTACAAAGGAGATAAAGTCTTATGCAACCAACTCGTCAGAAATGTGTTGAAGACAGGAAAACTTTACCTTGGAAGAAATTTCGAAAACAGGTTTTTCGTCTTCAAGATAGAATATATAAAGCGCAACAAAAAGAGAATTATAAATTAGTAAAAAAATTACAAAGACTTTTCTTTAATTCATGAGCAGCTAAATGCTTAGCAATTAGACAAGTTACACAACTTAATAGAGGGAAAGTAACAGCTGGAATTGATGGTATATCTAAACTTCAAGAAAGGGAAAGATTTGAACTATTTGAAGATCTAAAAAATCTAAAAAAATATAAACATCAACTTTTAAAAAGAGTACATATACCTAAAACTAATGCGAAAAAACGTCCTTTAGGTATTCTGACAATCAAAGATAGAGTGGTACAATGTCTTATAAAATATTTATTAGAACCTGTATATTAAGCATATGCATTAAAAGGATCTTGGGGGGTAGAACTGGAAGAGCCGCACAGGATGCTTAGCAAAATATTTTCATAAATCTAGGCCGACCACAAACTAGTTATAAAAAACGTATTCTGGAATTAGATATCGAAAAATGTTTTGATAAGATAAATCATGAAAAATTCATGAGTTTAATATACTTGTTAATACAAATGCATAAAATTTTGCGATCAGCATTAAAAGTAGGTGTATGAAAGGAAAGAGCTCGTACAGAAGAAGGAACACCCCAAGGAGGTATTATATCTTCTTTATTATGCAATATTGCATTGCATTGAAGATATTTGGAAGCAACCAGCGAAATATTTCAGCAATACTTACAATAGAGTCAGAGTAAAAAAATCAGCTATAGTCCAACGGGGTATTCGATATGCAGCTGATCTGATCTTCTTTTTAGAAGATCAGGAAGATGCTGTAGAACTTAGAAGGAAAATAGATGCTTTTTTAGCAAAAAGAGGTCTAAATGTCAAAGAGGCAAAAACTCATTTAGTCCTATCCATAGAAGGTTTTGATTTCCAAGGTTGGAGATTTGAAGTTAAAGCAAACTATGCATTAACTTGCTGGCCATCGAAGAAGAAAAAAAGAAATTTCAAGGATAATATAAAAACCGTAATGCGAGATTGTCGTTTCAAGCTTAACAAGCGATTGAGTAAGGTTAAAGTAATTTATAGAGGTTGGTGGAATTATCACCAATATTGTGACTTATCCAAAATAAACTTATGGTCAATAAATGATTGGGTTTACAAATTCGTTAAGAAAGAAAATAGTAAACTTAATAAAAAGGATAGAGCTATTGCAAAGATAAAAAGATTAAATACAATCAAGGATATCTTCAATGCTCACAGTTATTCTTTATTTGGATATGTTGCTGTCAAAAGTAATAAATCGCCATTTGATAATGATTGGATCTATTGGAGTAAGCGCAAACAAAAACAATATTAGGGCCCCACAGCCAAGATACTAACACAGCAAAAGTTCAAATGCGGTGCCTGTAATTTGAAATTTTTAATCGATGATCACATTAAACTTCATCATAAAGATGGAAACCATCAAAACAATCTAAATAAGAATCTAATAGTCCTTCACATAGAGTGTCATCAATATTAACCTATTTATGGGTTAAAAAAGCGCAAGGCAAAAGCCTAATAAATCATAGAGCCGTATTAAGTGAAAGTCTCACGTACAGATCTGAAAGAGAGGGAAATCCTATAAGTCCAATAAGTATATTAGATTATAGTCTATTGATTATATTTAGTTCTATTCTATGTAATAATATACTTGTGCTATAGATGAAATGGATCTCTCAATTCAACCTAGTAGATTTTCAAACCAATAAAATTTGCTTATCTTAAATATCCTAAAATGTTTTAATCTTAAATAAATTAAAATAAAACCAAATACCTATATAAATAGTGTATCAAGCCGGTACCATATACTTTGCCTATTAACAATCTTGCTATTTATATAAATTATCTCAGTACACAAATTTGTTGATGTGCTCTTATTAAGATCTGAGTTGTTACTTTATAATTACATTGTATACATCTTTGAAGATTTTTCAGTAGCCAAAAGTATGTTTTTTTATAGATTATTAAGGGAAAATCTATTACAATTGTCTACAATCAACCTTGATATATACTCATAATCCCATAATGATGTAAGGATTGTTTATAATATATTTAGATTTCTTCAGGTTGAATTAAGATCACTGAAAGTTGATAAGACCTAAAGAAGATAAATTATAAAATTATATACTAAACCTGATGTAATGACGAATAAGTATTTGGAATAAAAAAAAGTTATTTCTAGTTTACTTATAATTAGTAAGATAAACGAATTAACTAATTATTGCAGGCAAGAGAATTATTTCTCTCGCAAGCTTTTAGCAATTCAAGCTAGGTTTATAAAAATATATTTGTTAAAAGAGAGATAAGTTTGCTTCAAAACACTTTAAATATTTGTATCCAAAAAATATTTGTATTCAAAACTTAAAAAATTTTCTTTATATTGAATTATAAAAGATAGTTTTACCTCTTTGATAAAATTCAGATAAAGTACCAAACAAAGAATAAAAGTTGTTTTTTATATTTCTAGAGTTCAATTTATAAGTTATTATATAATTGATTTGAATTAATAGTCCAAGATAATTCTAGATTTATAATTTATAAACTAAATAAGCAAAAAGATAATTTCTCTAAAAATTATCATAAAATTTGTTTACAAGTTTCGATTTATGATATTATTACATTTGTATAACAATGTAATCTAGTGACGCTTCTAAAAATTTAGCAATAAGTGATCTATAAAAAAAGTAAACAAATTTTGTTAATCTAAAGTTTATCTTTACGAGCTGAATAAAGTTTTTAAAATTATATATTTTAACTAGATAAAATCAATTTACATATTCTTGAAAATCTATCAAGTAAAGTTGCTTGAATACACATAAGTAAATAATCTGTTAATAGAAATTAATTCACATTAAAGCATATTTTTTAAATAACTCGAAGAGCCTTATGAGGTACAAGTCTCACGCAGGGCTTTAGCTGAGAGTGAAATCTGAACATTAAAAATATGAAATATTTTTATACTACAAGTTTCTCTATTCTCTTACTATGAATGGAAATTTTTAGAAGACAAATTATATAAAGAGTTTTCTTCAAATTCAGGTATTGAAGTGGGTATAGGAGCAGAAGCAATTCATAAATTACTAGAAGATATCGATTTAATTTCTACTGCAGAATTATTGCGAGAAGAAGCTTCTACACCGCCAGATAATCCTTCTTCAAAGTTTAATAAAAAAATGAAAAGATTGAGATTATTAGAAAACTTCATTGCAACAGGGGCAAACCCTGCATGGATGGTCTTTTTTGCTATTCCAGTAATTCCACCAGATCTAAGACCTATGGTCCAATTAGATGGAGGCCGATTTGCTACTGCAGACTTAAATGAATTTTATAGAAGAATTATTAATAGAAATAATCGTTTGGCACGTTTAAAAGCCATCTTAGCTCCAGAAATTATTATTAGAAATGAAAAACGGATGTTGCAAGAGGCTGTAGATTCATTGATGGATAATGGTAGGCGAGGGAAGCTAGTCGTTGGTGCAAATAATAGACCTTTAAAATCTTTGTCTGATATCATAGAAGGTAAGCAAGGTCGATTTAGGCAGAATTTACTCGGAAAAAGAGTTGATTATTCAGGTCGCTCTGTTATTGTCGTAGGACCGACTCTTAAGTTACATCAGTGTGGATTACCTAGAGAAATGGCTTTAGAATTATTTCAGCCGTTTGTAATTCATCGGTTACTATTACAAGGTCTTGTTAACGTACGATTTTAATCAACACAGAACTCGTCTATGTGATTTATTCTATAAACTATATATATTAGAACAAATATAAATAATATTTTTGTTAATATTCTCTATTTTTTCTTATCAATTTAATGAACATCAAGTGCAATATTAAAAAAACTTATTCTATAATTACTATTTATACATTATTTTCTATTTTATAATTATTTGCAAAAATTATTAAACTCAATATAACTATAGTTATAAAAGTAAAAGCTAGTATAGTTTATAATATTAATTACTTGTTTGAATTAAGAGATATAAAATTTCAAATTAAAACAATTTAGGAATTTTATAAATTTCGAATAATATTAAAGCTGCAAAAAAAATGATTCAAAAAAATGATTCAATTGTTTGGGAAGTTTTAGAAGAAGTTATATATGGCCATCCAGTTTTACTTAATCGAGCCCCAACTTTACATCGGCTTGGAATTCAAGCTTTTGAACCTATCTTAGTTGATGGAAGGGCAATTAAGTTACATCCATTAGTTTGTCCTGCTTTTAATGCAGACGTAAGATTTACTTCTATCTTTAAATCTTAAAATTATATATAGATGAATGATAAATTCAATAAGTATAGAGATACTATTATTATTGTTCATATTTCGATATCTCCGATTCTGTTACTATTTTATATAATTTTATATAATGCAAGGATGAACCTTTTTATTTGAGTAGTTAGTCAATAAGTCGTTCATAAAGTCGATGAAAGTTTGAGCTGTATTCTCGACTCGTACAAAAAAGATTCTTTCTGTGTATCTAGTTTAACCTTTGATGGAGATCAAATGGCTGTTCATATACCTTTATCCTTGGAAGCTCAAGCAGAAGCAAGGCTACTAATGCTTGCTCCACATAATTTCTTATCCCCAGCAACAGGCTTGCCTATTATTATGCCTAGTCAAGATATGGTACTAGGATGTTATTACCTTACCTCAGAAAATCCATCTCAGCAAAAATATATGAATCACTATTTTTCTGATTTTGAAGATGTCTTGTTAGCCTATAATAGTAAAGTGGTTGATCTGCACTCTTATGTGTGGGTTAGATTTTTTGGTATTTTAGATGATACTGAAGATGAGCAAAAGCCTATTATTTTTGAGAAAAAGGATCCTGAAGGATATACTACAAAAATCTTTCATAACAGAATAATTAAAGAAGATCAGTCAGGACAATGTATTTTACAAGTAAGTTTTCAATATGAAATAACTTTATCTATCTATCTATCTATCTATCTATCTATCTATCCGTCTATCTAAGAGATATATATATTTATTGATTAATAGTAAAACTATTTTTTTAAAAATCGAAGTATCTATAGCTTAAAGAAAAAACAGTGCAAGTATGAGTCAAATATATTGTATGTAAAAATAAAATAGATATATAGATCTATAATCAATAAAACAATTATTTGAAAAAGAGTCATTTATTTCTTTAGCAATACTATTTTATAATAATTATAATAAGCTTCATAATAAAATCTATAATGTTAAGTTTGTAAAAGATAACATAAATAAAAATAATTATATTAATTCTAAATTATATCAGAACCACAGCAGGTCGCATTATGTTAAATAGAGTTGTAGAAGAGTCTTTATATATTTAAACTATATTTATTTTCAGATTATAACAAATATGCTTGAAATAAAAAATAATCTGAAAATAAATATAGTATATTTTAACGTTTTTCGCAGAAGTTCTGCAGTTAGACAATTGAATTGATTTTATTATCAGACTTGTAGAAGTCTGCAAACCTCATAAAAAATGTTTATAATGTGAAATTTATTAATTGTATTCTAATATCTTTTAGTTTATTAGAAAAAACTTCAATTATAGTTAATGTAGGCTTTGAACTTTTTTGTAGAGCTCCTTTTGTTTGTATATAACCCCTTTGGATTTAGAAACTAGTTGATTTAATAATATAATTAACAATCTATGATTAAATAAATATATAATTTTATTAAAGTTTTTTCAAAGATATCATTTATTAAATATTATTTGTTAAATAAATTTAGATAGAACATTTATAACTCAAAAACATGAATTTTACTAACTATGTTACTATAACAGATGCCTTAATTATTTATGTTTATCTTATTTGTTGCGAACGTTTAAATATCCATTGCCGATATACAACTCATCTGACTCAAGAATTATTGCTGAAACATACGTTATATATATAATCTTATAAATTTTCTTTATTGCTCTGAATACTTTACTATTAAGTGCGAAGTTATATACTTGAACTTTTAAATATTTCATGTTATTTAATGGACTTTATTTATTAAAAACTTAAAGAATTACACTTATGTACCAAGTTATCAGTAGTTACTAAATAAAAAATACAAAGAATATAATCAATATAACAAAAAAATAATTATCAATACTTACTGACAATGATTCACATAAAAGCCAAATCTAGTGGTTACTATACATTTGGCATGAAAAAAAGCAAGAACAGTAATCGTAGCAATTGACATAGCAACATATTAATACAATAAAAAAATAACTAACATTAATCATTCACAGGATTAAATTACAGTTTGAGCAATTTTGTTATAATAATTAGTTCTAGGCTATAATTATTTTGTTATTATAAAAGGTGTTTATATGAAAAATAAAGAAATAGTGCCTGAAACTAAATTTACAAACTGTGTTATAGATAAAAGTCAATTAAAAAAGTTAATAGCATGGGCTTTTAGAACTTACGGAATAACTAGAGCAGCAAACATGGCAGATAGCTTAAAAGCTTTAGGATTTCATTATGCTACAAAAGCGGGTATTTCCTTAAGTTTAGAGGATTTACGTATTCCACCTGCTAAGAAGCAATTATTGGATTCCACCATTAAAGAAGTAAAGTTGACTGAATATAAGTATAATAGAGGAGAAATTACCGTAGTAGAAAGGTTCCAGAAAGTTATTGATACATGGAATAATGCTAGTGAAACACTAAAGAATAAGGTTTTGCAGTATTTTCGAGATACAGATCCTTTAAACCCAGTTTACATGATGGCATTTTCGGGTGCCCGAGGTAATGTTTCTCAGGTTCGACAACTAGTTGGAATGAGAGGTTTAATGTCTGACCCGCAAGGTCAGATTATTGATTTACCTATTGCCAGCAACTTTAGAGAAGGCTTGACTGTTACAGAGTATTTTATTTCATCATATGGTGCGAGAAAAGGTCTGGTTGACACAGCTTTAAGAACAGCAGATTCTGGATATTTAACCAGGCGATTAGTGGATGTTGCGCAAGATATGATTATTCGAGAAATCGATTGTGGAACAAAAAAAGGTGTTATATTAGAAGACATGGTTGATAATCAAAAAACACTAATACCATTAGAACAATCTTTAGTAGGTAGAATATTAGCAGAAAATATTTATTGTCGCAGAACGGGACAATTAATAGCTAAGGCAAACCAAGATATTGGCCCTGATCTGGCAAAAAAAATAGTTAATGCGAATAGTACAAAAATATTAGTGCGATCACCATTAACGTGTGAATCGCGAAATTCAGTCTGCCAATATTGTTATGGTTGGAATCTGGCACACGGAAGATTAGTGGATTTAGGAGAAGCAGTAGGTATCATTGCTGCTCAATCTATTGGAGAACCTGGAACACAATTAACCATGAGAACGTTTCACACAGGAGGTGTTTTTACTGGAGAATTAGCAGACCCCATCCATGCCCCTAGTGATGGAATCCTATGTTACCCAGATAATTATAAATTAGTTCGAATTAGAACTAGACATGGTGAATCAGCTTTCAACGTTGAAGAACCTATGCAGCTAACAATAAAAGCTAAACAACAAAACTATCAAATTTCTCTCTCTGAGGGGTCTATACTGTTCTATCAGGATAATGCAAGTGTTGAAAAAGTATATTTTTTAATTTATTCACAAGTAGCTAACTATTAGTAAAAAGCTAACAAATTTTCAAATTAGTAATTGTGAATATATTTGCAAATCATATGAAGAAACTAGTCAGTAATACACTTTTAATTTATCGTTTTACGTGCAATGTTTTATGGATATAAATATATTGATTTCTATAATTGGATAAATAATAAAAAAATTCTATAAGTCTTGTGCATTAGTCTATGTTCAAGATTTTTAGACATTCAATGAGAAAACTATAACATTAATATTTAATTTTTAAACGCAAAAAGCTTAAAATATAGATTGCCAACTATTGATTTTTTATTTTTTAAGCTTATCATTATATAAATAGTTCGATGAGTTTCACGAGAACTAATTTTCTTTATTCATATTAATGAAGGTTAGCATTTCAGAAGGAATAATGATCGCTGAATCTCCTATTAATGCTAGATTAGAAAACGCTCAGAAGCATATTGTCTCGGACTTATCTGGCCAAGTATATTTTTTAGATTTAACTGTTGAAGAAGTAAGAACTATTATAATTATTTTATCAATCTAATGACATAGGCTGTTATATTTTTCTTTCTTATAGTTTTTCTTTCTTATAGTAAATACTATACTATAGTATAAAAAAGCACATAGCTTTTGGCACTAAATTCACTACAACTTAATGAAATATCAATATTTACTGCTTAGGGCATAGGGTTTTAACATTTAATTAGAAAAGTAACAATTATCATAGTAATCAGTTTAATATTATTAACTAAGTTCTAACTTCTATTTTTCTAATGTAGTAATGCAACACATATTAATTATTTATCGTAAATTCTAGTATTGAAAAGTAATTATATTTATATCAAAATTATCCCGATACTATTTATTTTCCTAATAATATAAGAAGCTCAATCAAAATAATTTTAGATATCGTGTTACAAAAATCAGTTATATAAATTATATTTAACTAGTATAAATACAAATAACAAACATCATACTACACGCATTACCCAAAAAGGTGGAATTCTTTGGGTATTATCTGGTAAAGTTTATGACATTCCAGATATAGCTGAAATCATTGTAAAGCCAGGTGGAATAGTTAATCAGAATAGTATCTTGGCTCAAGTTCAATTAAAAAATAAATATGCTGGCCAAATCTTATTTAATAAAGATTCTGAAGAGCATGTGTGATTTGCTTTTAGGTAAAATCGAAGATCTAAAAAACATTTTTTTGATTTTGGATAGCCTAAGATGTTTTGCATTTAAATAATTAAAACATAAATGAGTGTTTATTTTAGTAATAGATTAAATAGTATTATCTTTTTTCAGATTAAAATTCAGTCTATTTAGTCATCAATAAATTTAAATGTATTTGTTTCACTAATTGTTGCTCAAGCCAAGAACTATAGAAAAAATAAAATTAGTCTTGAATAAATTCTCTTATTGGTTACAAGGTCAAATCCACAAAAGCTTCTATTTAAATTTATATTCAAGTGTATTGGAAAACAATGTTATATCGATTAGTTTTAATTGTATCGTGGATCTAATGGATTACGCGTATCAATATATGTTATATCTTAGTAATAAACACTAAACATTTAGAGCAAAATAAATCAATTCCACCTATCTTACTTATAATATAATTGATATAAGTAAATAAATTATTAGTTCAGTCTACGCAATGGGTTAGGATAAGAAGTCATTTTCTCGAGAAACTTTCAATAATGGAAGTATGGTTTAGAAGAATGTAATCAAGTCGATTTAGTCTTATAAAATGAATTTAAAAAATATATGCTGTAGATAAGAATATACTTATATTAAGTGAATTGCTAAAAAACTTATTTAGTCTTTTATTTCTAAAATTTAACGAATAATAAAACAAGTCAACACCTAGTTCTATAAGTTATGGTTAGAAAATTATTATTAAGTTTAAATACATTAAATGATCATAAAATTTAATCACTTGACATTATTGAATACTATCATTCAGAAATAGAATAACAATACTAAATGGCAAGCAGATATTCAGATAATTTTAACATTTTTACACGAAATAGTAAAAAAGCTAAGTAAGAATGAGAAGAGCTCATCTAAAAAAATAGTATAGAATATTATTTGATATATATTTATTAAGTTATATTTAAATTTTAGATTCTTAAATCTCACTATAAATTTAGATCTAGGTTTAACGATTAAAAATGGATAAAAAAATATTTATGAAGACTATAAAAGATTAAGTAGGTAGTATGTACTTGTTTAATATAAAGAAAAAACTTAAAAATGAACAATAATTTTGAAGCATTTTGAGCAGAAAAGGAATTAGCTATTCAGGAATGCACAATTTAGTCCATAAAATGGACTAAAAGTGTTTAAAACTGTATTTAAAGTTGGATCTTTGAAACTTAAAATAAGTTATAGGGGATATAAAAAAAGCTTCATGATATCAGTAAAGTTTATTTTCCTTTACTTATTTGTTAAATATAAAAATTCTTGCAAAAAATCATTCAAGAATAAGTGTTACCTAATGAGCTATTGAAAAATAAAAGAAAAAACCTTCTGAAATTTTGCAATTATCTACGTATGATCTACTTAACCTTAAAAGTCAGAATTTAACACGCTAAGAATCTATTGCAATGAATATGAAGGTTTAGACTATGAAAACACGTTTAACAATAGTGGTTATTCGTATACTAGTAACATGGTGCAATAATCCCAAAATTCTCATGCTATTTTATTTAATTAAACTTTATTGACTATTATTATTATTTTCTAGAAGCATATAAGAATCATTATTATAATATTTGCTGAAACCGAAAAATTATGTATTTATTACATAATCAGTACCAATAAATTGATGATTTTCAATAAACCTAGGAGCCGTATGAGATGAAAGTCTCACAAACGAATCTAATAGAGAGAGTAAACTCAGAAGCATTATTAGAAGATAAATTGATTTAACAGGTTACTCGATTCTATCATTACAGAAATTCAAATTATCACTGATTGGATTGATTTCTCAGATTTATATATCTACTGGGATTCTTTAAGTTCTAAATATCTTTTGAAAACTAAAATGAATGAAAAATTTGTTTTCAAAATTCATTCTAAAGATAAAATATATAATGGTCAAATTATTGGGGATTTAATCTCCAATACTTATAATACTCCTACAGGAGGAATTGTCAAGTACTTAGATCTTCCTGTGTCTAAGTATCCTTCAGGAAATGAAAAAGATGCATATGAAATTTTAGGTCCAGGTTATGTATTATTGATTCCAGAAGAAACGCATGAAGTAAATAAAGATATTTCTCTTTTATTAGTTGAAAATCACCAATGTGTAGAGCCTGGTACAGAAATCGTCAAAAATAACTTTTGTTCAAATGGTGGTATTGTAAATATAATTCATAAAGATGATATAATCAAAGAAATTATTATCAAGCCAGGTAAACTATATTCTATATCAGATGTTAAACAATTAAAATCAAAAACTAGAGGATTTTTAAGACCAGGAGAAAAAATTCAAAACAATTTAGTTTCTGATAAGTTAGTATATTGGGAACTTATTCATAAAGATTCTGATTATTTTATGTTAATTAGACCTGTAATAGTGTATTCTATTCCAGAACGAGTAAAATCTATTGAAGAAGAATTTAAACAATTATCATTTTCCAATCAGTTATCTTTAAAATTAAGCAGACGGATTTCGTTCAAAGATGGTGAAAGAATTCGCTCAATTAAAGGTGTAGATTTAATACAAACTCATTTAGTAGTAAGTATACAAAATCCCGACCCACTTCTAATTTCTTATGTAGAGTTTTTGCCAAAAGAAAAAAACAATGAAATTTTCTCTTTAAAATTAACAACTATAGAAAGTATATCTCTTCAAAATGAAGTTTCAGGTAGTCAAGATTTAAATAGGATTAATAAAAAAAATCGTATTTTAGTTGAGAATAATACTCTTGTTGCTGAAAATACTGTAATAGCTCAAACCGAAATTTTGTCTACAGATGAAGGAGAAATTAAAACTATTACGAGTGACTTAAAAAATAATAGGAGAATTCTAGTTGTTACTCAAAAAGATATTGAAAGTATAAGAGTAAAAGATAGCTCTACAAGTTTAAAAATAGGAGATTGGATTTATAGTGGTGATAAAATAGCAGAAAATATAAATGCTAGTCACTGTGGTCAAATTATCAAAAAAACAACAAATGAAGTAGTGTTGCGAATTGCTCAGCCATATTTAGTATCAGATGGCACAATTTTATATGTCAACCATAATGATCTTTTGCAAAATGGAGAAACTTTAGCTGTTCTGGTATATAAACGCGCAAAAACAGGCGATATTGTACAAGGTTTACCTCGTATCGAAGAAATTTTAGAAGCAAGAAAAAAAATCGAAGGATATTTAAATCCTCATGATAGGTTAGATACGGCCTTTACTAGTTATTATAAAGCAGGTTTAGATCTTTATGATGCAGCACAATTAAGTTTTAAAGATATACAAGCATTTTTAATGAATGAAATTCAGCTGGTATATCAGTCACAAAATGTGGATATTTCAGATAAACACATAGAAGTAATTGTAAGACAAATGACTTCAAAAGTTAAAACAGAAAATGGTGGTGAAACTGGTTATTTACCAGGAGAGATTGTGGAGCTAGAAAAAATAAACGATGTGAATAAAACCATGGTTTTAATTAATAAGCTTGAAGCAACTTATTGGCCTATTTTACTAGGGATTACAAAGGCATCTCTTAATACAAATAGTTTTATTTCTGCAGCTAGCTTCCAAGAAACGACTAAAGTACTAACTGAAGCAGCTATTAGTGGAAGATTAGATTGGCTGAGGGGTCTTAAAGAGAATGTAATTATTGGCCGATTAATTCCTGCGGGGACTGGATTTGGAAGAAACTTATAATTAAACTAGTGATGCCATCAAATATTATATATATCAAGATATCATTTTAATAAATAATTATTACTGTTACAATAAATTTTAAGCCGTTAGATTAATTCATATGCAGTAATATCCTATAAGTTAAAGAGTAAAAATGTTCATTATACATAAAACCATTGACAAGAATTATTTCCATTTTGACAAATTTTACTATTTATAAATAATTTGTCGTGATAATCTATTCATTCTTTTATCAGAGTAATCATTATATATCTGAGTAAGTCCTATATACCGACAAGGCCTATCTAATTTCAATCACAAATTATATCAGCGGAAAAAATAGAGTAGGTATAAAATAATAGACCTAAAGTAGAAAAAACTTCTTTATTGTAAAAAATAAAAAAAATTGCTTAGTCTCTTAAAATAAAAAGACCAATTGATAGTTACTCATTATTCAAAGAACTATATAAAATTTTCGCAATTAATAGAAATTTTAATAAGCAATATAGAAAAAACTTCTTTGTCATTGTTTTCTATAGAAAATTTTTAAGAAAAAATTTGACTACACAGTTGCATACAATAAATCTTTTAGGTGTAATTTTTGAGAATAGAAAATTTTTTAATAAAGTATTTCTAATTAATTAATATGCATAATCAAGACTTACAAGTAAAAAATACAGATTTAATACTAGATAAACAGACAGCAATAACATCTCTGAATCTTTATGAGAATAATGGTTTGGAAGAGTAAGGCTTTAATTATTTTATTCATATCGAATATTTTATAAAGATAAAAACAATTCCATATATTATTGAAAAAATAGACTGATAATAGTTAAAAATCTAGTGTTCAAATGATATAATTAATAAAAATTTTCTTAATCATCTGATAATTCATTGGAATTTTCACATGATTTAAAAGCGCTTATTAAACAAAGAATATTTAAAATATTAATCTAAAAGCTTTAATCAAGCGAGTACTGATTATTTTAAACTAATAAATTATTAATTTAAGTAGTTGTCATATATAGATATAAACCAAAAAGCTTTCTAAATAAAAAATTTATGTTTAGCTTTCAATTATAAATAAATTGTTCAGCACCAAATTTATTCATTTAAAATTATAATATTTGATGATAGAATATCGCAAAAATACTACTTGTCTTCAACAAGCTGCAAAAGCAAGCTTTGAGAATTTATAAAAAAATCTATGCATTATTATTACATCCAAAATTTAGATTCGGTTACTAATAAAAGTGCGATTTGTTCTTAAGTAAAACTAATGTTTAAGAATGTTCATGATAACCTTAAAACTAAAAATAGCTTAAGGATTTATAGGATTGAACTTCCTATAAATTAACTAATATATATTCGTTGGTGGAATTCCAACCTTCCTCGGGACGGGAGCAGTGCCGATAGTGCCCGTAACAGCTATAGATTGTAGTTTTGTGGTAACACAATTCATGTTAAAGCCGGGAAGTCACAGTGCTAAAAAGATAAGTTAGAAATTTTCAAGTAGTGTTTGGCAAATTTCTAAGACGAACAAATGCTAAGTTATTTAAAAAGTGTCTAAAGTAACTGGTTGTGATCTAACCATCAATTTCATAAATGGGATTCTAAAATCACCCGTACGAGACATTTTTATATTAATTACAGTCCTGAGTAAAGAATAGGCAAATTAGTAATAGAATAGTCTAAAGAAGTAAGAAGAAATAATTGGAACAAATAAAAACAATATGAAAACCCCTTATTGAAAGAAAATAAGGGAGGCTTCAATTAATCATAAAGCCAAATGACTTAATATGGGTAGGAAGGTGATTAACTTCGCCGAAGGTTTATAGAATATATTGTACAAAAGAGATAACATCTTATACAACCAAGTCGTCAGAAATGTGTTGAAGACTGGAAAACCTTACCTTGGAAGCAATTTCGAAAACAGGTGTTTCGTCTTCAACATAGAATATATAAAGCGCAACAAAAGAAGAATTATAAATTAGTAAAAAAATGACAAAGACTTTTCTTTAAGTCTCGAGCAGCTAAATTCTTAGCAATTAGACAAGTTACACAACTTAATAGAAGGAAAGTAACAGCTGGAATTGATAGTATATCTAAACTTCAAGAAAGGGAAAGATTTGAACTATTTGAAGATCTAAAAAATCTAAAAAAATATAAACATCAACTTTTAAAAAGAGTACATATACCTAAAATTAAAGGGAAAAAACGTACTCTAGGTATTCCGACAATTAAAGATAGAGTGGTACAATGTCTTATGAAATATTTATTAGAACCTGTATATGAAGCATATGCATCAAAAGGATCTTGAGGGAAGACCTGGAAGAGCCGCATAGGATGCTCCGCAAAATATTTTCATAAATCTAGGCCGATCACAAACTAATTATAAAAAACGTATTCTGGAATTAGATATCGAAAAATGTTTTGATAAGATAAATCATGAAAAACTCATGAGTTTAATACACTTGCCAAAACAAATGCATAAAGTCTTGCGATCAGCATTAAAAGTAGGTGTATTAAATGAAAGAGCTCGTACAGAAGAAGGAACACCCCAAGGAGGTATTATATCTTCTTGATTATGCAATATTGCATTGTATGGTATTAAAGATATTTGGAACCAACTAGCAAAATATTTCAGCAATACTTACAATAGAGTTATAGTAAACAAATTAGCTATAGTCCAACGGGGTATTCGATATGCAGATGATCTGATCTTCTTTTTAGAAGATCAGGAAGATGCTGTAGAACTTAGAAGGAAAACAGATGCTTTTTTAGCAGCAAGAGGTCTAAATGTCAAAGAGGCAAAAATTTATTTAGTGCTACCTACAGAAGGTTTTGATTTCCTAGGTTGACGATTTGAAGTTAAGGCAAACCATGCGTTAACTTGCTAACCATCGAAGAAGAACAGAAGAAATCTCAAGGATAATATAAAAACCGTAATGTCAGATTGTCGTTTTAAGCTTAACAAGCGATTGAGTAAGCTTAAAGTAATTTATAGAGGTTGGTGGAATTATCACCAATATTCTGACCTATCCAAAATAAACTTATGGTCAATAAATGATTGGGTTTACAAATTCGTCAAGAAAGCAAATAGTAAACTTAATAAAAAGGAAAGAGCTATTGCAAAGATAAAAAGATTAAATACAATCAAGGATATCTTCAATGCTCACAGTTATTCTTTATTTGGATATGTTGCTATAAAAATTAATTAATCGCCATTTGATAATGACTGGATCTATTGGAGTAAGCGCAAACCAAAACAATATTGGGACCCCAGAGTCAAGATACTAATACAGCAAAAGTTTAAATGTGGTGCCTGTAATTTAAAATTTGTAATCGATAATCACATTGAACTTCATCATAAAGATGGAAACCATCAAAACAATCTAAATAAGAATCTCATAGTTCTTCGCAGAGAGTGTCATTAATATCAACCTATTCATGGGTTAAAAAAGCGTAAGGCAAAAGACTAATAAATCAGGGAGTCGTATGAAGTGAAAGTTTCACGTACAGATCTGAAAGAGAGGGAAATCCTATAAGTCCGATAAGTATATTAAATTATGGTCTATTGATTATATTTAGTTCTATTCTATGTAATAATATACTTGTAATATAGATAAAATGGATCTCTCGATTCAACCAAGAGTAAAAATTCTGTATTATATTTAATTCAATTCATAATCATTATAAATTACAAAAAATGCCATAATAATATTTAAATTATTAATAATAAATTTATTATTATGTTATGATTTTTTAATTTTAGATAATTTATAATAAAACAATTTGATATATAAATAAAAAAATGAACACGACCAAGCAATTTTAATACTTTTTTACTTTATTGTTTATATAAAAAAGACAAAATTACACGATTAAGTAGTCTTATTTTACCTTGATTCATCACTTTGAGGATTTATAATTATAAAAATAATATAGATATAAAAATCTTTATTAGTAATGATAAAAGATTTTTATATCTATATTATCTAGTTTAAAAAGTTGATTTTTTCTAAGAATTAGATTTATAATAATCTAAAAAAAAGCAACACGTGTTATGTTAGGTACATATTTGAAATAAACTATTACTTTTTTTTTAAAAATGTTATTATAAGAATATATAAGTTGCTAAACAGTATTGAAAACGAGTAATAAGATAAGCTTAAAACCCGATTTCTTATAATTAAGAACCTATTAACGTACAAGCGATGAGCTATAGAAAAGAAGTCCAATTATTAGGCTTAATCGTTTTCAAACTACGTTATACAAAAATTTATAAGCGCTTTAGAAATGCTCTACTAGTTACTGAGTTCTACAGATTACAGTTGGAGATTTCTGAGAAGTATACAAGTGTTATGATTTATTCAAAACTTCATATAACATTTTCAAAGTCAATTACTCGCTAACCTAAAAGTCAGGGGCTTCGGTCAGTTGATTACATCAAGTCTTAACTAAGACTATATTATGTAAGAATTTATAGGTACCTTAGAATGCTTCACTAGTTCTAAACTCTACAAATGATCATGAAACATCTTTGGAAGGTAGAAAAAGTGTAATCATTGTTAAACCTTATATAATATTAGCGAAGTGAATCTACTTTAGAGTTTTAACGCTGAAAGATTATATTTTTAAGTCAAAATAGATATAATGCTATAGCTAAAGTAGCTTATGTTCTTAATCTGGATGTTAAAGCTGCAATACCTAGTCATCTACCTATAGCAAGAAAATTAGCTAGAGTAAAAAACTTAAAACATATTCTCTTTAGTTAAACTATTAATATGGAAGCTGTGCTCAACTTTTGGTTTTAGGTGTTGGCAAATTATTTGCATATTGGATTGAGTGTAGCTTCAACTAAACAAGAATTGTTTTCTGCTGAAGTAAAATTACTTGAAAAGATGTCTTCTTGATTATAATGCTGATTAATGTCTAGTAGACACAAAAAACCAATATTACGTTATTGTAAACCACAACTTCAAAAAAAGGAAATGTTTGGTTCACACCTTCTATTTAATATACTATTTAATATAAGCTAGATTCGCATTACCGGATGATTGAAAAAAATTAAAAGTTTTTTATAGACAACAAAAATCCGTATTGAAGTTGCTAATATCAAAGTTAAAGAATATCAAGAAGAACCTAAAAAAGATTTCTGTAACCTTTGAGAATATATTTTACATTGAGACAATTATAATTGTCAACACTCAAATTGTAAAAATGATGTAAAAGAAAAAATACTTCAAATTCATCATATTATATTTCCAAGTAATAGATTAACCTAAGAATTGAATTACAGTATGTACAAAGTGTCAAACCACCGGTAATTATAAGCAAGCTGAACTATTAGATCAATTGCAAAAAAAGAACCCTAAGATAAAATTAACGATGCAACTTTAATATCTATAGTAGTATAGAAGCTAATTGAAATGATAAAACCATTGATGGAATAGAGAAAGTAGAGCCAACATTTGGATATATTACGAAATCATTCCGAGTTAAAAGGAATATATGTAAATCTCATGCAAACGATGGGTTTAGAATCTATAAAACTGTTTACAAAATGCAAGACATGAAAACTGCATTGATTATTAAATAGTTGTACCGTAATCATTCATCTTTAGAAAAGTTTTATCATATGAAATATATTGATCTTCGAACCAATCAAAAACGGAAATCGAATGAGTTAAATTGTAGAAAAAAACAGGAAAAAACAGACTAATGATAAAGACTTAAAAAAGTTTAGAGGCCAAAAGACCTCTAAAAGTACAAGAAGTATTCGAAGGCAAAGATATTTTTATTAATCTGGAGATTTAGTAAAATATCAATCTCCAATTTATAAAGTAAAGGAAAGTCAAAATAGAGTTTTTTATGTAGTTTTGGAAAACTGTAAACCTCTATCAATTAACAAAACATAACCCTATTTATTTAGGAAAGGATTCAATTATGGAATATAACCATAATTCAGATTCAAAATACTTATTATTAGCTCATATTATATTTGTTGTAAAATATCGTAAAAGACCATCAATTCAATTAGGATATGAAATCAAATAGATCATTTGCAAACTATCCAATGAGAAAAAGTCCAAATTATAGAAATCGAAGTAGACAAATGCCGTCTCTATCTTTTAATAAGTTATTCACTGACAATAGCTTTAGTGGACATTGTAAAAAGCTTTTAGAAATAAACATTTAGAATATGAAAAATTAATACTAATAACTTCTTTCTATAGCAACATTTTTGGAAAGAAAAAAATTTTTGGCCTGATAGACATTTTATCTATTTTATACGGAATGTTAGTTTTAAGTCGATCAAACATTATATACGAAATCAGGGTTGAATAATTCATCTCCGAATCTAAAGCCTCGAGGTCTTCTTGTTTAAATTTTATAAAAATATATTTGATTAACTAAACCAATATTTGAAATGCATGTACTAATACAAATATATTTTATGTCTAATTTAAAAATAAGAATATTCATGAAATTTATCAATTGATTATTAAATTACATAATACAACTATGGTTGGAACTGCTACAAATTTTGGATCTGTTGTTCAAATTATTGGGCCCGTTTTAGATATTGAATTCTCTTCAGGAAAACTGCCTAAGGTTTTTAATTCTTTAATTGTAGAAGGAACAGATGGAACAATTACTTGTGAAGTACAGCAGTTATTAGGAGATAACAGAGTTAGGGCTGTAGCAATGAGTTCTACAGATGGCTTAAGAAGAGGAGTTAAAGTAATAGATACTGGTTCTCCAATTTCGGTTCCTGTTGGGACTCCTACGTTAGGAAGAATTTTTAATGTATTGGGAGTTCCTGTAGATAATTTAGGTCCTGTTAACTCTGAACAAACTTTACCGATCCATCGTTCTGCTCCAGCATTTACGGATCTAGAAACTAAGCCGAATATCTTTGAAACAGGAATTAAGGTTGTAGACTTACTAGCTCCATACCGAAGAGGTGGAAAAATTGGTTTGTTTGGTGGTGCAGGTGTAGGCAAAACGGTATTAATTATGGAATTAATTAATAACATTGCAAAAGCACATGGCGGTGTGTCCGTATTTGGAGGAGTAGGTGAAAGAACTCGGGAAGGAAATGATTTATACATGGAAATGAAAGAATCTAAAGTTATCAACGCAGATAAATTAGAAGATTCTAAAGTTGCATTAGTATACGGTCAAATGGTGCGACGCTTTGCCTATAACCAGCTTTGCTGGGAAGGAGGCGAGGCGTAAGGGGGGGGATCTCCTCTTGCGTCTCAACTGCGATGGGTTGGAGTTAAATTCTCCCGGGCCGCCAGCGGCCTGCCCTCAAACCTTGAATAGCGGGGATGCCTCCCCGTCAAGTTCAGCAAAGGTTTGGGGTATCTCTATACATAATGGCAACTTCTTAAGCCTCTTACTACCGAACGTAATACCGGGTCTGACTCGGGAGGTAGGGGTCCCTTTCGGGGGGCTGCACTTTCACGTGGGAGCTTCGTTTGGCTTACACGGCTGGAATATCGCAAGATGGGAGATAGGGGTATTGATGGGGCCTACGTAGGGAACGATTAATCCGTCGCGGAAATGTGGAAACTAGACTTAGGCTCCTTCGGGTAGGATTGGCAATCTTTATGCCTGGGTTTTAGTAGGAATCCTCCAAAAAGCCAACGCCTTCGCGAAGTCTGCGGATTTATCCGTATTCGAGTGGAGGATATGCCCACGTGGGGGGCGCAATTGGGGAAATTCTCGCTATGCTAATATTATGAGCAATTTTTTAATCGAAAACTTAGCGTGGGATCGGATTGTATGGAAAGATTCATACAGGAAGGTCCGTCGAATGCAGAAGAGAATTTTCAAGGCTAGTCAATTAGGACAAACTGAACGTATGTATTTCTTGCAAAAGTGTTTATTACGAAGCCCACACGCGAAACTGATTGCTGTTCAACGGGTGACAACGCTTAATAAAGGGAAAAAGACTGCTGGTATTGACAAGATTGTGATCACTACTGCTAAGTAGAAGCTCGCGCTTGCTGAAACCCTGCAGCTAAATGGCAAAGCAAGCCCTGTTCGCAGGGTATGGGTCCCCCAAACCGGGAAAGACTGAAAAGCGCCCTTTAGGCATTCCAACCATTCGCGATAGGGCGAAACAAGCCTTGTGTTTGTTAGCTCTTGAGCTACAGTGGGAGGCGAAGTTTGAAGCGAATTCGTACGGCTTCAGGCCAGGACGTAGTGCGCACGATGCGATTGAGGCTATATTTTCTAATCTGCACCACAATGTGGACAGGCTCGTGTTTGACGCGGATATTAGGAAGTGTTTCGATCGTATCGACCACGACGCTCTACTTGCGAAGCTGGGTTCATTCCCCTTAATTCAGTCACAGGTTTCGGCCTGGCTAAAGGCTGGTATTATGGATTAATTATCTAAAACGGAAAAAATGTTAAAGTCGGATATGGGTACTCCGCAAGGTGGTATCATCTCCCCCCCCCTTTTAGCTAATGTGGTCCTGTACGGTCTGGAGGATCATCTTCTGGATTTCGTTGCTTCACGCAAAATGCCTAAACCGCACCCTGGTGCGTCTAAAGGTGTTCAAGCGAAGCGTGCTGCCCTTGGCATCGTGAGGTATGCGGATGATTTCGTAATAATTCACCGAAACTCGGAAATCATGCAGCTGGTGATTGCTGAAACGAAAGTCTGGCTTCGAGGCGTAGGTCTCGAAATTTCTGAGGAAAAGTCAGGTCTTAGGTTAGCAAGCCAATCTTTCGCCTTTCTTAGTTTCTCGATCTCTTATGTTCGCATTCTGGATACTGGTAAATTTAAGGTGAAAATAGTCCCTATTAAGGCTCATGTTCTTAAGCTCACTCGAAAGGTGAAGCAGATCGTCACAATAAACAAAGCTTCTAGCGCTTAACATTTAATCGGGCTTTTAAGACCGGTTCTAATTGGCTGGGAGAATTATTTCCAATATTGTGAATGTAAGCTTACATTCACGAAGGTGGACAATATTATATGGAACATGATCCGAGCATGGGTGTTTCGCCTTGCCATCCGGAAGGGTAGACAATCTGTGAAGGATAAGTACTTTCCCTCTGGGAAAACGTACACCTTCCGTGGAAACACGTATAAAGCAAATTGGATACTTAATGGGACCAAGGTTATAAAGGGCGCTGTGGTTGCTGAGAATCACCTTCCAAAGCTCTCTTGGATTGGCAGTAAAAATTTCGCTAAAATAAAAGGCCATGCTTCTCTCTATGACGGAAACGAGGTGTACTAGGCTCTTCGCACGCGGAGATACTCTTCCATTTCAACGAGGGTTAGTCTTTTAATTCAGCGACAACGCGGCAAGTGTGCGATGTGCTATGTTTACTCCAATGGATGTTATGGAGGTGGATCACGATCACGTGCAACCGCTTTCAAAGGGAGGCAAGGACGAGTATTCTAACCTTCAACTGCTGCACCGTCAATGTCACGTCCAAAAGACTAAAAAAGATTTAGGTAAATCTTAAATCCGCCAAATCAATTTGCAAGAGCCGGATGAGGGGAAACTCTCATGTCCGGATCGGAAGACGGGGTAAGGGGTAAATCCCGACCTCTAGTTTAACAATGAACCGCCTGGAGCTAGAATGAGAGTAGGCCTTACTGCTTTGACAATGGCTGAATACTTTAGAGATGTTAATAAACAAGATGTTCTTTTATTTATTGATAACATTTTTCGCTTTGTTCAAGCCGGTTCTGAAGTATCAGCTTTATTAGGTCGTATGCCTTCTGCAGTAGGCTATCAACCTACTTTAGCGACAGAAATGGGAGCATTACAAGAAAGAATTACTTCAACAAAAGAAGGCTCTATTACTTCCATTCAAGCAGTTTATGTTCCTGCAGATGATTTAACAGATCCAGCACCAGCAACAACTTTTGCTCACTTAGATGCAACGACTGTGTTATCTAGAAATTTAGCTGCTAAAGGAATTTATCCTGCAGTAGATCCTTTAGATTCTACATCTACAATGTTGCAACCTAGTATTGTAGGAGAAGAACATTACAATACAGCTCAAAATGTAAAACAAACATTACAAAGATATAAAGAACTTCAGGATATTATTGCTATTTTAGGTTTAGATGAATTATCAGAAGAAGATAGGGCTGTTGTTGCAAGAGCACGAAAAATAGAAAGATTCTTATCCCAACCATTCTTTGTTGCCGAAGTATTCACAGGTTCTCCAGGAAAATACGTATCTTTAAGTGATTGTATCAAAGGTTTTAACATGATTCTGAATGGCGAGTTAGACGATTTACCTGAACAAGCTTTCTACTTAGTTGGAGGAATTGATGAAGCTATTGAAAAATCAAATAAAATGAAAGGATAATAAATTAGTATGACATTACACATTCGTGTTATTGCTCCAGATCGGACAGTTTGGGATGCACAAGCACAAGAAGTAATTCTACCCAGTAGCACAGGTCAGTTAGGAATTCTAGTAAATCATGCACCCCTTTTAACTGCGTTAGATATAGGTGTAATGAGAGTTCGTATTGATAAAAAGTGGACTCCTATAGTTTTAATGGGAGGATTTGCTGAAGTAGAAAAAAACGAAGTTCGTATTTTAGTGAACGGTGCAGAAGAAGTTAGTGCCGTTGATGTAAATGTTGCGCAAGCAAATTTAGATCAAGCAATACAAAGTTTAGAAGCAGCAGCAACTAGTAAAGAAAAAATAGAAGCTACACAAAATGTACGAAAAGCAAGAGCTAGATTACAGGGTGTAATGGCTTATAACTCTTAATTATACGATGATACTATATTCCATTTATAGTATCATCGTATAATTAAGAGTTATAATTTGATGCAAAGAGCCCTTTACCAGAATTGAACTGGTGACTTTATCCTTACCAAGGATATACTCTACCCCTGAGTTAAAAGGGCTAAAAGATAATAATCACTCAAATATCTATTTAGGAATATTCAAGTGATTATTATAACTGGGCCGAGTCGGATTTGAACCAACGTAGGCGAAGCCAGCGGATTTACAATCCGCCCCCATTATTGAACTCATTTAACTTTTAAAATTAAATGGTCAGGAAACAGTATATAATATTTGCATATTGTACTGCTTATATAAAACTTTAAATTGCTTTTTTAGGCCTTCAAATACTATATAAAGTAATTTTTTCCCTATATAGGTAATAATACTCTCGATACAATATACCACTCGCAAATAAGATACGATACCAGTACTTATAGTTACCATCATAAAAACTAAGACTTTCTATAGTTTTTAAATTAGAGTTAGGAAGAATACTGTTTTCTGTGTGATATCTTTTTACTGTAGTAATATTGCCATCACTATGAGTAAATGCGAAGACTACCTTATGATTTGAGTCAAACCGAAAACAGTTATTCTTTATCCAGAGCTTGTTTCTTTTAGGAAATTTATTGCAGCACCACTGCCATAATATTTTAAAGAGTTGATAGTCAAACCGACTCATTATTTTATTATTTACATATATTTTATAATAGTCACTCCAATTATTTATAATTGGGTTGACCTTCATGATTAAGCTTAGCTGATTGATTCCCTTGCTACGATATACTAAAAACTTAATAAAGAAGAAATGTTTCTTTATAGATAGATTTTGAGGCTGAATATAAGAGTGCTTATTAAAAAGAAAAAAGTCATAATTGTCAATATTAACTTTTGTTTTGTCTAGTTTTATGTTTCGTATTGTAGTGCAAGAGTAAAGAAAATTTAAGCCCAACTTCATGAGTACTGTGTTGATTGTGTCAATACTATACTCGATATTATGATAACTATTGGAATATAAAATGCACTTATTCCCGTATACAAAGAAATGCTCAATGATATTAGGTTCTATCAAATTATTGACGTAACTTAATAAATACGATAAAAGAACTTTTAAGTACAAAATAGAGTTTGGACTTATAGGACTATACAGTACTGGGTGATCGTATATGACATTATCCGTACTACATTTAGGTATTATATTTACAGAATTGAATGATTGCCATATACTGAAATACTTAATAATCTGGTATCGTAATATATCGTAATTAATAGTTCTACGAATACCCTTATTTGCATAGTTTTTTTCTATCTGTCCAGTAAAGAGCCAGCCTCTATTTTCTTTAAATAAATTTAAATAAAAATTTAATTTTACGCAAGTTGACTTATAAGGTCTAAAGCTGAATATCTGGGATCCCAATCTGAATTCTAATTTAGGATCTAAAATCATTGTAAATAAAACTTGCTCTGATTTGTCATACACATCCAATAGCGATTTCAAAAATTTTTTATTTTCTCTAATACCTGGGGAGAAAAAAATAACTTTTCTATTATAGTTAAATAAAAAATATAGCTGCAGTGATATATAATGTAACCTGAGATTATTAATTTGTAAATTCGATAAGCTAATTTTTGAATACTGTTTGCTCGTTACGTATACTGCTAAGTAGTATGAAGTGTAATCAGATAAAATACTTTTTTCCCACCTTCTAAGCTTCAGCTTATCTTTTTCAACCTTAATGGAAGAAAAGATCCTGCACTGTTTTTTAAATAGAGAATTATGTATCAAATCCCACTGGAATTTATTATAAATTTTGTTTAGTAGTACTTGAGGCTTTTCTGTCATCGAATTTTTCTCATAAGCAATTTAAAGTTTAGTCTATAACTACAGATCCATTCTTTCATATGCTAGTGTAATGAAAAATAGTTATAGTGTCTTTTCTCTTTTCGGTTTAAGTCGATTAGAGTTTTGTCACTTAATAGTTTAGGCTACTTTAAGATGTTTGTTTATTGTAAGTTACTTTCGTTACTATGAATAGCTTAACTGGCTGGTCGCCTATTCATAAATTTTTTACTTTATAAGTTATTATATACATACCTAAAGGTTACTATGCTAGAAAGCTTTATATATTGATTTAAGTAATAGTAACTTTTTGATTATTTAAATTTGGTAGATCAAAAAACTTAATGAACCTCATATTAAACTATTAATAGTAATAGAAATTACTATAGTGTCTTTCAACCACTCGGGCATCGACCCTTAAATAACATTGTAACACATTTTATTGTATAAAACAACCCCTTTATGTCTACTAATAAATTTTGCTAACTAACTGAATTTTTAACTTGACAATTCTTATTAATAGGATTCATAATTTTAACAGGATCAAAGTACCAGTAAGCAATTTACCAAAAAATTATGCAAAATCAAAATTTAACAATTAAAGTTAATGGAGAACCATTTGTATGCGAAATAGGTTTTTCATTGTTTGATTTGATTAACCATCTCAATTTTAGTGCTAAAAGTATTGTGCTAGAACATAATGCTGACATCATACCTGACGCTCAATTGAAAAAAACTTTTCTCAATGATGGAGATAATGTCGAGATAGTTACAATTGTTGGTGGAGGCTAAAAGCTAAAACTCAAGATTAGACTTATGATATTTGTATCGCCTTGAAGTAACAACCTATCTTATATTAAAATTTTAAGATATAATAATATCTCTTAATTGCGTGCTATCCGTATTTCTGATATGATATCATAGAAGTTAACTTTTGAAGATAGTTTATCTCAGCTAGTTAAGTGAAAAAATTTGGATAAGATAAAAAAATTATTTATGTTAGAAAGTCAAAAAGCATTTTATTTAGGAGGTATGTAGTCAATGGGACTACCGTGGTATCGTGTACATACAGTTGTTCTTAATGACCCAGGTAGATTAATTGCAGTGCATTTAATGCATACTGCTTTAGTATCTGGTTGGGCAGGATCAATGGCATTATATGAGTTAGCTATTTTTGACCCTTCAGATCCTATTTTAAATCCTATGTGGAGACAAGGCATGTTTGTAATGGTGCGACCCGTTTAGAACAAGCTACTAGCGAGTAAAAATCTAGTCTCATACTTTCGCAAGAAAAGATGAGACAACTGTATATAAGAATAGGGTGTAACTCCCTACAGGAATTGCGTCCTGTCCTAGGCACCTTGGTTACTCAGGTAATAGCTGAGGAGATTAAGCAAAGGCGTTTAGTGATCGATTATGGTCAGACCTATCATGTATTAAAGTTTGGTGTGTCAAAACATGCTAGCAAAAGTTAAGACACGGTAGTAATATATTGCCCGAGATACCTTGCAACTTCGTTATCTTGTCAAGGCGCAAATACCTCGTAAAAGTGGATCTCTACCGAATAGTATACAGGCCTAAAGTTGATAAAATTATTCTAATACGGAACAAGGGAAAAGTTTAACGCTTACCAAGCCTAGATTTGGTGGGAATTATCTGATTCCTATTAACGTTAAATTATGGATCTATGGAAAAAGACGAAGGTTGCCTGCTCGAGAAGGTGGGTGGCATACGCTAACGTTCATAGAGCTCATAAATTCAAATATGCAAAATAGAACACATCTAAGCTTTAAAGATTAGAATACAGTGAATTGTTATTTAGTCGAAGTGCGATTTGTTCTTAAGTAAAACTAATGTTTAAGCAGGTTTCTAATAACCTTAAAACTAAAAATAGCTTAAGGATTTATAGGACGGAACTCCCTATGTAATATATATTCGTTGGTGGAATTCCAACCCTCCTAGCAGTGCCGATAGTGCCCGTAACAGCTATAGATTGTAGTTTTGTGGTAACACAATCCATGTTAAAGCCGGGAAGTCACAGTGTCAAAAAGATAAGTTAGAAATTTTCAAGTAGTGCTTGGCAAACTTCTAAGACGAACAAATGCTAAGTTATTTAAAAAGTGTCTAAAGAGACTCGTTGTTATCTAACCCTCAATTTTATAAGTAGGACTCTTCAATCACCTACATGCGACATTTTGACATTAATTGCAGTCTTGGGTAGAGAGTAGGCAAATTAGTAATAGTCTAAAGAAGTAAGAAGAAATCATTGGAACAAATAAAAACAATATGAAAACTCCTTATTGAAAGAAAATAAAGTAGGCTTCAATTAATCATAAAGCTAAATGAATTAATATGGGTAGGAAGGTGGAAGGTGATTAGCTTCGCTGAAGGTTTATAGAATATATTGTAAAAAGGAGATAAAGTCTTATGCAACCAACTTGTTAGAGATGTGTTGAAGACTGGAAAACCTTACCTTGGAAGAAATTTTGACAACAGGTTTTTCGTCTTCAACATAGTATAAAGCGCAACAAAAAAAGAATTATAAATTAGTAAAAAGATTACAAAGACTTTTCTTTAAGCCTCGAGCAGCTAAATTTTTAGAAATTAGACAAGTTAAAGAACTTAATAGAGGGCAAGTAATAGCTGGAATTGATGGTATATCTAAACTTCAAGAAAAGGAAAGATTTGAACTATTTGAAGATCTAAAAAATCTAAAAAAATATAAACATCAACTTTTAAAAAGAGTATATAGACCTAAAATTGATGGGGAAAAACGTCCTTTAGGTATTCCGACAATCAAAGATAGAGTGTTACAGTGTCTGATGAAATATTTATTAGAACCTGTATATGAAGCAGATGCATCAAAACGATCTTGGGGGTTTAAATCTGGAAGAGTCGCACAGGATGTTCAGCAAAATATTTTCATAAATCTAGGCCGACCACAAACTAATTATAAAAACGTATTCTGAAATTAGATATCGCAAAATATTTTGATAAGATAAATCATGAAAAACTCATGAGTTTAATACACTTGCCAATACAAATGCATAAAATCTTGCGATCAGCATTAAAAGTAGGTGTATTAAAGGAAAGAGCTCGTACAGAAGAATGAACACCCAAGAAGGTCTTATATTTCCTTCATTATGCAATATTGCATTGCATTGCATTGAAGATATTTAGAACCAACTAGCGAAATATTTCAGCAATACTTACAATAGAGTTAGAGTAAAAAAATCAGCTATAGTCTAACGGGGTATTCGAGATGCAGATGATCTGATCTTCTTTTTAGAAGATCAGGAAGATGCTGTAGAACTTAGAAGGAAAATAGATGCTTTTTTAGCAGCAAGAGGCAAAAACTCATTTAGTCCTATCCACAGAAGCTTTTGATTTCTTAGGCTGGCGATTTGAAGTTAAAGCAAACTATGCGTTAACTTGCTGGCCATCGAAGAAGAACAGAAAAAATCTCAAGGATAATATAAAAACCGTAATGCGAGATTGTCGTTTCAAGCTTAATAAGCAATTGAGTAAGGTTAAAGTAATTTATAGAGGTTGGTGGAACTATCACTCCTATTGTGACTTATCCAAAATAAAGTTATGGTCAATAAATAATTCGGTTTACAAATTCGTTAAGAAAGCAAATAGTAAACTTAATAAAAAGGATAGAGCTATTGCAAAGATAAAAAGATTAAATACAATCAAGGATATCTTCAATGCTCACAGTTATTCTTTATTTGGATATGTTGCTATAAAAAGTAATAAATCGCCATTTGATAATGACTGTATTTATTGGAGTAAGCGCAAACAAAAACAATATTGGGGCCCCACAGCCAAAATACTAACACAGCAAAAGTTCAAATGCGGTGCATGTAATTTGAAATTTGTAATCGATGATCATATTGAACTTCATCATAAAGATGGAAATGATCAAAACAATCTAGATAAGAATCTAATGGTTCTTCACAGAGAGTGTCATCACTATCAACCTATTCATGGGTTAAAAAAGCACAAAGCAAAAGCCTAATAAATCAGAAAGCCGCATGAAGTGAAAGTTTCACGTACAGATCTGAAAGAGAGGGAAATCCTATAAGTCCGATAAGTATATTAGATTATGGTTTATCGATTATATTTAGTTATATTCTATGTAATAATATATTTGTAATATATATGAAATGGATCTCTCGATTCAACCAAACTAGTTTTCAAGTACTAAACCAGAATGTATAACGTTACGAGATAATAAGGAAAGAAACTACAAGAATAGCTATTATTTTCGTTCGATGCCAAATCACTATCAGTAAGAAAAGTAATAACCAATGATGAAAGTCAGGAAAAATGCATTATCAATCGCAAACTGAAGGGAATATATAACGTTTATAAGACTAAAGTTTAAGTTAATCCGATCATGGAAGTATATTACATAATACTGAGAAGTATAAGTTGGTAAGGACATGCATAGTAGCATTCAGTTATTACACAGTCATTATCATTCTACTAAAATTAGAGCAAACGGTTCTATTACAATAGGCCAAAAAACCTATTTGAAAAGTGAGCAAGAGCCGGATGAGTTGAAAATCTCACGTCCGGATCTGTCGACGAGGTTTTAGGTGGTAACATCTGCCCTAGTTTAACCCATTTATGTCTCGATTAGGAGTAACCGACTCTTGGGGAGGATGGAGCATTACAGGAGAAAGTGTTTCCAATCCGGGTCTTTGGAGTTTTGAGGGTGTTGCTATTACTCATATTGTGTTATCTGGTTTATTATTTTTAGCTGCTATCTGGCATTGGGTATATTGGGACTTAGAGTTATTCAGAGACCCTAGAACAGGAGAACCAGCTTTAGATTTACCTAAAATTTTTGGTATACATCTTTTACTTTCAGGACTATTATGTTTTGGCTTTGGAGCTTTCCATGTTACAGGTGTTTTTGGCCCTGGTGTTTGGGTTTCCGATGCATATGGAGTGATTGGTAAAGTTCAACCTGTAGCCCCAGCTTGGGGACCGGATGGCTTCAACCCATTCAATCCCGGAGGTATAGCCTCTCATCATATAGCTGCTGGAACCATTGGAATTTTAGCAGGCGTATTTCACTTGACTGTAAGACCCCCTCAACGTTTATATAGAGCATTGAGAATGGGAAATATTGAAACAGTTTTATCTAGTAGTATTTCTGCTGTTTTCTTTGCAGCTTTTATTACATCTGGAACAATGTGGTATGGATCAGCAACAACCCCTATTGAATTATTTGGACCAACTAGATATCAGTGGGATAGTGGCTATTTTCAACAAGAAATTGAGAGAAGAGTGGAAAATTCAGTTGATAGTGGACTATCAGTTGAAGAAGCCTGGTCTCGTATACCAGATAAATTAGCTTTCTATGATTATATTGGTAATAACCCTGCCAAAGGTGGTCTATTTAGAGCTGGCCCGATGAATAAAGGTGATGGTATTGCTGAAGCATGGTTAGGTCATCCTATATTCCAGGATAAAGAAGGTCGTGAACTGACTGTACGACGTATGCCGGCATTCTTCGAAACATTCCCTGTGATTTTAGTTGATAAAGACGGGATTATTAGAGCTGACATTCCATTTAGACGTGCTGAATCTAAATATAGTATTGAGCAAGTAGGCGTAACTGTAAGTTTTTACGGTGGCAAACTGAATCAACAGACATTTACGGATGCTCCTAGTGTTAAAAAGTATGCGAGAAAAGCTCAACTGGGTGAAGTTTTCGAATTCGATCGTACTACTTTAGAATCAGATGGTGTATTCCGTAGTAGTCCTCGCGGCTGGTACACGTTCGGACACGCAAATTTTGCTTTATTATTCTTCTTTGGTCACTTATGGCATGGTTCTAGAACATTATTTAGAGATGTGTTTGCTGGAATTGGTGCTGAAGTTACTGAACAAGTAGAATTTGGAGCATTCCAAAAACTGGGCGATAGAAGTACGAAAAAACAAGGAGCTGTGTAAATTATTATAATTTCAGTCACTTATTTTTATTGCATTGTATAAATTAGGAGCTATCAATGGAAACTCTCGGTAAGATTTACTAAAGTTATACTAGAAGAAAAAATATATTAAAACCTAAAACTCAATTTTATTTCGAATACTTGTTTTCAATATACAAAGCATGAAAATAACGAGAGCTAGTTTGTTTTAATTTTTTCCTTTAAATTATTGTAGTCACTTTTTTGTCATACAAATAAAACTCTATTCATACTTACATTTGCTTTCTCCTTGAATATACCTTGTCAGACTATAGTTATAAGAATTACTTAATGTTCTACTGTTTCCAGCGATTTAAGTCTATACAAAATTTTGTTTTACATATAGAGCTAAAGTGCGATTCGTTGTGAGTTTAAGAGTTAATCTAATTAATAAAGCTAATTTAAAGAAAAAACTCTTTTTATAAAATTGCTTGCAATTCAGAGATAGTAAGAAGTCTCAATTAATTAAATATCTTGATAAAGAAGTAAAAAACTTAGATCTTAATTATTACCTTTTATAGAATCAAAGTTATATTGCTCATAAAGGCATTTGAATGGTATAACTCGAAATCAAACAGAAAAAAATTAAAAATTTTCAGTAGGTTGCTAGAGCTATATTCAATAAAATTATCAAACTTTAGAGTACTAAGTTCTAATTTTATTGCTTACAGTTAATTACGGTGTATTAGTCTTTTATATTTTAGATTAAAAGATAATTTTAGAATAGATAGTTGGTGAAATGATTTAGGATATAAAACAACAAAACAATAGGTAATGAAAACGAATGAAGAATGTTTCGATTGCTCCTCATTAGACAAGAAGATGAATCATGCAGTCAATTGTTTTAGAGTATATAGTATCGTATCATGAATATAAGAAGGCGAGTAATTTCGCCGAAATGTCTTCAATTAAGATTAGGCTTATACTAAGGTTATATACAAAAAAAGAGAGCAACAATTGAATTAAACTAGTTTAATCACAAGTATTAATGATTAAAATTCAGCTCCTCAGCATAAACTTTAAGAAAAATGATTAAATTTTTAGTGCCGAATGTATCATATTGATAGAAGTGTAAAAGATAAAGTTTTCCGTAAATTATAAATACTCTTGATTATATTTTCATCCACGAAATTTTAAGTAAGAAAAGAGATTCGTCACACTAATCATAATACAGTTAATCTTACTCTTAGAAAGGAGAAAATAGTTCAATATATTTTTAGACAAATCTCTAAAGATTCTATATTACAAATATATTAAAGTTTAATCTATGGAAGATTAGCTTGAAATGTTATAATTTATATGTTTTTTATAATCATTAAAAAACTATAAAAATAGAAACAATATTTTGTCCAAGTTCTCATTAAAAAACAGCTAAAATCTTGTAAAAAATAATTATACTTACTATAAATTATATTTTCGAATGGCATATGATAAAAAAGTTTCTGAAGTTAGATATCGTGCAATTTGTTCTTAAGTAAAACAAATGTTTAAGAAGGTTCATGATAACCTTAAAACTAAAAATAGCTTAAGGATTTATCGGATTGAACCCCCTATAAATTAACTAATATATATTCGTTGGTAGAATTTCAACCCTCCTCGGAACGGGAGAAGTGCCGATCGTGCCCGTAACAGCTATAGATTGTAGTTTTGTGGTAACAGAATTCATGTTAAAGCCAGGAAGTCACAGTACCCAAAAGATAAGTTAGAACTTTCCAAGTAGTGCTTGGCAAACTTCTAAGACGAACAAATGCTAAGTTATTTAAAAAGTGTCTAAAACTTCTAGTTGTGATCTAACTATCAATTTCATAAATAGGATTCTAAAATTACCCGTATGAGACACTATATCATTAATTACAGTCCTGGGTAAAGAATAGGCAAATTAGTAATAGTCTAAAGAAGTAAGAAGAAATAATTGGAACAAATAAAAACAATATGAAAACTCCTTATTGAAAGAAAATAAAGAAAATAAGGTAGGCTTCAATTAATCATAAAGCCAAATGAATTAATATGTTTATGAAGGTGATTAACTTCGCCTAAGGTTTATAGAATATATAAAGCGCAACAAAAGAAGAATTATAAATTAGTAAAAAAATTACACAGACTTTTATTTAAGTCTCGAGCAGCTAAATTCTGAGCAATTAGACAAGTTATATAACTTAATAGAGGAAAAGTAACAGCTAGAATTGATGGTATATCTAAACTTCAAGAAAGGGAAAGATTTGAACTATTTGAAGATCTAAAAAATCTAAAGAAATATAAATATCAACTTTGAAAAAGAGTATATATACCTAAAACTAATGGGAAAAAACGTCCTTTAGGTATTCCGACAATCAAAGATGGAGTGGTACAATGTCTTATAAAATATTTATTAGAACCTGTATATGAAGCGTATGCATTAAAAGGATCTTTGGGGGTATACCTGGAAGAGCCGCACAGGATGCTCAGCAAAATATTTTCATAAATCTAGGCCGACCACAAACTAATTATAAAAAACGGATTCTGGAATTAGATATTGAAAAATGTTTTGATAAGATAAATCATGAAAAACTCATGAGTTTAATATACTTGTCAATACAAATGCATAAAATCTTGCGATCAGTATTAAAAGTAGGTGTATGAAAGGAAACAGCTCGTACAGAAGAAGAGACACCCCAAGGAGGTATTATATCTCCTTGATTATGCAATATTGCATTACATTGAAGATATTTGGAACTAACTAGCGAAATATTTCTGCAATACTTACAATAGAGCCAGAGTAAAAAAATCATCTATAGTCCAACTGGGTATTTGATATGCAGATGATCTGATCTTCTTTTTAGAAGATCAGGAAGATGCTGTAGAACTTAGAAGAAAAATAGATGCTTTTTTAGCAGAAAAAGGTCTAAATGTCAAAGAGGCAAAAACTCATTTAGTCCTATCCACAGACGGTTTTGATTTTCTAGGTTGGCGATTTGAAGTTAAAGTAAACCATGAGTTAACTTGCTGGCCATCGAAGAATAATAGAAGAAATCTCAAGGATAATATAAAAACCGTAATGCAAGATTGTCGTTTCAAGCTTAACAAGCGATTGAGTAAGGTTAAAGTAATTTATAGAGGTTCGTAGAATTATCACAAATATTGTGACTGATCCAAAATAAACTTATGGTCAATAAATGATTGGGTTTACAAGTTCGTTAAGAAAGCAAATAGTAAACTTAATAAAAAGGAAAGAGCTATTGCAAAGATAAAAAGATTCAATAAAATTAGGGATATCTTCGATGCTCACAGTTATTCTTTATTTGGATATGTTGCTTAAAAAGTAATAAATCGCCATTTGATAATGACTGGATCTATTGGAGTAAGTGCAAACAAAAACAATATTGGGGCCCTACAGCCAAGATACTAACATAGCAAAAATTCAAATTCGGTGCCTGTAATTTGAAATTTGTGATCGATGATCATATTGAACTTCATCATAAAGATGGAAATCATCAAAACAATCTAAATAAGAATCTAATGGTTTTTCACAGAGAGAGTCATCAATATCAACCTATTCATGGGTTAAAAAAGCGCAAGGCAAAAGCTTAATAAATCAGGGAGCCGTATGAAGTGAAAGTTTCACGTATAGATCTGAAAGAGAGGGAAATTCTATAAGTCTGATAAGTATATTAGATTATGGTTTATTGATTATATTTAGTTCTATTCCATGCAATAATATACTTGTAATATAGATGAAATGAATCTCTCGATTCAACCAATTATGCCATCAACATGTGCAAATCCATGATGTGAGAATAAGCAATTCGTTAGTCGTATAAGCCTAGCAGCCGTATGAAGCGAAAGTCTCACTTACGTGTTATGAAAGAGAGAGAAGTCTTACAGATCTAAAAAGAAATAAATACTAAAGTTTTGTTAAATAACAACATTGATTAATGCCTTCTTATAAGACGTCACGATTCTCGATTCTCTACTTAGAGAGAAGTACAAATGTCCTTCAATTCTTATCTTTTACGTATTTTTACTTACAGGAACATTAATGACAATTTTCTTCGCAATATTTTTTAGAGATCCACCTAGAATTGAAGGAGAATAATGTTTTAGAAAATAGTAGAAATAGCTAGCTAGAGAATTATTCTCTAGCTAGCTATTTCTACTATTTTCTAAAATATTAATCTTGATCGAGAATAGAGAGATTTCTTTGATAAGATTTTATGATAATCTTATATAGAAGGCCCACTCTCATTTAGTGTCGTAAGTAAAACGTTGACTTTATACGACTCTTAGGCTTAATTACTATAATTTACATACATTCTTTAAATATGAACTGATATATATGTTAACGAGATTTTGTGCATATGATGTCTCAACTTTTATATCATAATAAATACTTATACAAGAAAATTTTGAAGTAGTATAGATTTAAGTATTAATTCTTTAGTCTTAGTTTTAAAGATTGAAATTGTTGCTAAATTAATACGACCTATACAACACAGAATAGAAGAATCTTAAACCTTAATTTTTTCATTTTAAGTAACGTTGTTTCAAATGAAGGGAATCTCTTTTTATCATATAATATGTTAATAGCATTTTTAACGCTCTATTAAATGAATCAGCGCCAGGTGATAAATCATGATATATTAATCGCAAATATTTAGAGTGAGATCTAGATTAATATTATATCATTTAATTATTTTAGAAACATAAAAGTTTATATATTTTTCTATAAATTGGCTTACGATTGAGAAGAGCTATATCTTAATATTTCTTTTTTTAGCTTCTTTCGCTTAAAATATTCAAGTTATCTTTGCTTTGCACTAAATAATTACGGATATAAAACCAAATATCTTTAGGTTTTAATTATTTTTATTACTTATGATATTGTGTTCTCTCTAGATACATCGCTATTATTCTTATTAATATTTTGTTTTAAGGTCATTTCCAACAATATTATTTATTATTATTTTTAGATATTCCAAGATTGATATATGTCGTATCAGAGAACGTTTCCAAATATCAATTATGACAACGAATTAGTTTAATGATTAAAGAATATACTGCTTTTTTGCAGACTCACAAAAGTTTGACAACTTGCAAAAGCATTATTGGTATATGATATGGCAAAGTTGCGTTTGATTCGATATAATTTAATGAGACATACAAAAAGGATTTTAACTTTTAAATTAAATATTTTAGAACTCTTTTTTAATTTCCAGAAAATCATTTCAAGAAATATATTCTCTTGCAATAATCAAGAACTTATTTATTTTCTTTTGTTAATTATAAACAATTTACCTCTACTTACGGTTATCATTAGTATGATGTTAAGTAGATTATATCATTAGTCTTTCTTCATTACTTAGGCAAAGAAAATAAATGTTGTATGTTCTGTCTTGATTGTAAACATTACGATCATAATCTTGACATTGACGATAATATTAAGAAATAATATAATCACGAACATTATTAAAATATTTATACTTGCTATCTTTACTTTTTGAATATGCAAATGTGTGATTTTTACCCTAAGTTTAAAAATTAGCAAAAACGATTGAATTTCACAATAATTCCAAAATAATAATAATTTTGCTTATTCTAGATTAAGGGTTCTCAGAAACTTCGGAACATACTATAATTGTTAAATAAAAGGGCTCAATAACTTTTTGTTGTTTGCTATTAGATATTGTAGTTTTTTTACAAGTTTCACTTGTATTATCCCTCATCGTATTAGATATCGTCCTATAGTTGGTATTAGTAGTGATAATAGCTTTTCTATACATTTCGATAACATTAATAAATTGAGTTACTATAATACATTTCTCTTAATTTACATAGATGTTTTCTGATATTTCCAGGTTAGATTCTATCTCGCGTTTTGAAGAACTTAAAATGCTTAGTTTTATAATTTTAATTGTAATTTCTAAAGCTTAGGATTTATTGTATTATTCTGACTAGGATATTTAGAAGTTTTTAGATCATATAGTTCGTCAATCATTTATGTTAATTAATTATATTTTTATCGCTCAGGCCTATGACTTTTATATTTTTAGCATTCAATTATTAAGAAGTAAATCAATCTTAATATTTTTTTGCATATAAAAACGCTATATTGTCGGGCATGACTATCTAAGGTTATTCTTTAACTTTTATTGTGTTTATGAAATATATGTTTATAAGCCATGCTTTCATTCTTGAAAGTCTATCAAAGACGTAACTCTCTTTCCCTGCTTAGTTTTGACAAGTGACTTAATCATTATTGAGTCGATTCTTTTTGTTCCGAATGTTTATTCTATGTTACATTATTTGATATATATATATCATTCTTTTTATTCATCATTAAATTGAGTAGATCTCAAGTTAGCAATAGAACTAGATAAT